ATGTTCATAATGAGTACATAAATTCACGAACCGTAATAGAGTTCATTCCTGTACATTGCTTGTAATATAGGTGCGAAAGCAAGCAATTCCGCCAATCCAAAAGATTCTATATGATGCTTTGGCATAAGCAATTCCCAGATCTAAAAGATATTTGTTATGTTCATAATGAGTACTCTTTATTCACTTGTAATAGAGTTCATTTCTGTACATTGCTTGTAATATAGGTGCGAAAGCAAGCAATTTCGCCAATCCAAAATAGGTGCGAAAGCAAGCAATTTCGCCAATCCAACCCAAGATCAAGTGCTTTGTCCGGGCTTGAACCATGTCTCCCGAAATCTTTCAGTACATATGGCGTAAGACGATTTCACATATCGAGGTCGGAATGGGATCGGGTGTTTTCATGTCTTACCATAGCGCCCAGAAAAAACAATATTAATTAATGAACAAATATTAATGAACAAATAGTGAAGGCCATGCACCGCTCCGACCTTTTCGGAGCATGAGATTTGTTTTTTAAAAAGATAGAAAAAGATTAAATTCTTGATGAAAGAGGCTACCCTCTCCAGACAGAGTATGAAGGCACTCTTCGGAACTAGTGTGGGATCAGGAACAAGATTATAACAAGATTATTTACGCCCGGCAGAGCAGGACGATTCTTTGGGTCAGGCGGAGCAGGGCGAGCGAAGCCTTGCGGTTTTTGGTTCACCAGCAGAAGAGTCAGGAGGATCCTCTGGCCTAGCTAGGATTTGTTTTCTTCGAACCTCTCCTCCTGTTTCTGGATCTCCTGGGTGGCTGCTTCATACAGTGAACACGCCATATCCAACCCTCGAATTGCCTCACAAATGTCAGACTCGTTCATATTTTGGAGGTTTTTTCTAATTTGAGGGTTGTTTATTTATCCCGAAAATGAAGCGGCGTTTATACCTGATTGGCCTGATTGGGTTTGAAGATACCATAATGAAATTATGGATTTCCCAGATTCGATGCTTGAAAATTTCGCATTTTTGCACCATTATTTCCCAATCATCTCTATGGTTATTAAGCCAATTATTTGTTAAGGGCAGTTCAATTCTCCGTCCTCCGCTCTTGCCTCAAGAGTGCTCTTCATCTCCAGTAACTCTTTGGCCCGATATCCATCATTTGTAAAACTGGTTGGATTTGCAAAAAGCCGGACGTGAGAACAGGATTTTTGCTGTAATAACAGATATAGCCAAAAATGATAATCCATTGTTTTTATCGTTTTTTTTTTTTTCGTTTTTTTGAGGAAGTAACCGGAGGAACACACATAAGATTTCTTCATGCGTGGCCCCGAGTTAGCATTTAAGCTTTTTACCATGAAATTACACCACTTGGATGCTCCAGATACACTTGGGTACGGATGGGATACACTGATGTTAAAGGGGAAAACCACGCCAAAAAAGTTCCAAACGGTAATTGCCAATTTTCAAAAAGGTAGCGCAATGGGCGAAATCAGTTGTTTTCGTAGAGAGAGAATTCGACTTGTAAAAGGTAATCCATCATTATGTGATGAAACAGAAAAAGTCATATAAAACACACGTAACCGAACAAATTGCGTCAAATACGTAAATTGATCTAGTATCGGCCTTCGGTGTAGAACGTTTAGTTCTACAAAATATTTCACTTACTTCTTCTTCTGGCCAATAAATGTTGGCCAATATATAACCCCAGATAACTGAGGTTAGCCGCCATTCCTAAGACGTGTCGTAACGGAGAACAAAAAAAAGCTGAGAGGAGATCTCCGATCCTTCTTCTCACATTCTTGCGGGTTTACTCGGAATAAGTAACCGGGGCGTAGCCGCTACACAACGCTGGCCTTGGTCGACATTAATCCTATTATGGCGGGAGCAGGGTTCGAACCTGCAATCTTCAGATCATGAGCCTGACAAGTTAACCATTACTCTATCCCGCTCACCTAATAAAGGACGAAGGTAGGAAAGCAATACGCGAAAAAAAAAAAAACGAAAGGAGGTTCGAATATGGTCTAATCTCTGGGATACCCAAAAAATGAACAAAATCATCAAACTCTTTCGAAAACTGTTTTTTAAGAGACAGTTATGAACAGAGTCGTGTTTCAATATCTTTAGTAATAATGAACTGCTTATTTATGTTATTCGATCAACGATGGTAATAATGAACTGTTTATTTATGTGTTATTTATAATAGAAAGTTGTAATCCCTATAGTCTAATTTATTGGATACCCCTTATTAACAAAATCACCAAACTCTTGGCTAGACAGTTGGAAAGAAAGTCGTGTTTCAATAATAAAAGTAATAATGAACTGTTTATTTATGTTATTCAATCCCCCCTGAAAGGTAATAATGAACTGTTTATTTATGTCATTCGTAATAGAAAGTTGTCATTCTGTTTGGCAAGATTAACCAATTATTTATGTTCCAAAATTTCTTTTGTTCCTCCATCGATTTGAAAGCGTCCTTCCGCCCCCTACCCCGGCCCCTACCCCCTTCGTTAACCCTCAACAGCCTTGCTCAATATGCCTAGGCATCCATCCAAAATAGAGTGAAAAAGAGTACATTGCTTATATTATATGATTCTAGATAAGCAATTTTGCCAATTTAAGAAATTCTAGATGATTCCTGAGAAAATTTTGTCAATCTAAAACATATTTGCGAGAGTAAGAGCAAGCAGCCATCTCCGTCCGCTGCCCGAAACAGAGAACTGTACGTGAACGTTACCGCGGAGGAGGCTCCCAACCCCAAGTCTAGTCGAGTAGTTTTGTTCGGTTTTCCCGTTCTACTCGCTTGACAAGGTGTACTCCTCCCGAAAGAGATCTGTGTGAGAGGAGACGCCCTCATCTGCCAAATGTTCACTCCACTTATGAGACCCAGAGAATTGGTAGGAGTGGCCCCTTCCAGGCCTCGCTGGCGCCACCCCGTGGGCAGCCCGGGTGATGGTTCCTGATAGTCCGGTCAATCTTTCTTTGAACCTTGCGATCTTGACCGGTCTGCGACTCGGCGTAGATGTGCTCCCCGAAAATGCGTGTCTTTTGGGCCCGTAACCTAGCCGTACTCGTAACAGATCGGATGCACCACTCTATGGATAGCATTACGGTATCCATACCCCTACAACATGAGGTTCGAAGAAAGCTTTCCAGCCTCTAGGTCCGAAGTGGATGGAAAAATAACGCGTTTTCCGGCTTGCCCAGGGGAGGGCCGAAGGCCGACTCCCCTGTTTCGGCCCCCAAGGTGCCGGGGCATTGGCTTCCAGCCACGGGAGATTATTCACGGTCACCCCCCGCGCTCCATATCTGAGTGAAACCCAAAGCCACCTGCCGAAATCTTAAGCCCGAACTTAAGGTACCTGGCCTTGAAAAATACATATACAATCCACCAGGTCTTAGGTATGCTATTTATTATGTAATTTTGTTTCCACCAGACAGCAATTCAAAAGACCCTGAAAGAGTTACCAAATAAGAAGGCAAATACGGCAGGTGGGAGCAGGATTAGAACCTGCACCTAAAAAAGGGCCGAAGGCTGTCGAGCTAACCTTGCTCAATCCACATTCCTATTTGGGGGGTAGGGGGGGGAGTGAAGTTCCTTCCGCCTATCCCCCTAGAGATTGTAAAATAACCAGAATAATCAGAGAAAATAAAGTAAATTCTCTGATTATGGTTTGGATCCCAACGAATCTTTTGAAAGGGGGTTTTTGAGAAATAAATTGTTTTGAGTCGAGCCCCAGAAGGGCTTTCTGCATACCATGACTCCCAGTTCAACAAAACGAGTTATTCGTTTTGGTTGGAATACAGAGTACGCACAGCGTCCATGATGTCACGAAATAAAGGTCCTATCCCCAAACGAGTATGTAAGTCTGTTATTTGTTTTGGGTCTGCAGGAATATTTGCTTCCTAACAGGATTCGATATACCTACCAGCTGCGTGATGATTGACTTACGTTTGAGGAACTTGAGAAGCTATGTCGGCGGCCCCAGGGGAAAATATAGGTATAACCGCTCTCGCGAAATTAAGACCCAGATTACCAATACAGGCAACAACATAATCATAACCAACTAAATGATAGATTGATTTTTGAATCTGAAGATTGAGTAGAAGGAGCCAAAATAGCTTTATAGTTCCTAATATATAAAGAACCGTAAACACAGAACATAACCATAATAACTGCCAGACAAGACTAACCCTTAACACGAAATCTTTTAGAGCATAGATGGTAAAAACCATCAAAAGATATAAATTATAACCAACATTATTCATTAGGAAGAACCACAGAAGGTTTAGTTCAAATTGGGGAGTAACAACGACAACTTCTTGAAAGATATCTTTTTTAGTTTTATTAACACTTTTAAGACTCCTTCGAAGTAGATACTGCTTCAAATATACCATGCTTTGTTGAACCAAGTTTAGTTGAGTTTGTAGAACCACAAAAACTCTAAGCAGATGAAGAGTTTTTTGTTTTACAAAAATTATATATCTATCTGTGTTTTAGCTTTCAAACAGCCAAAACACGGAAAAACTAGAGAGACAGGCCTAACGAGAAACAGGCTGACAACACAGCAAAGCCACAGGCAACGCGGCAAAGCCAAAGCCACCTCGGGGATAGGACAGATAAGGAAGGGAAGGACTATGGGCCTGGTTGTAATCCCATCCGTCCAATCTCCATGTGTTCCGACAAGTTAAGAAATAGAGGCCGGGGTTCGAAGAGACCCCCGGGTTACAAGCACTCCCGAATCCGGTGGTTGCTCCTGCTGTAACAGACCTTGAGTACACAGTCAGTACGTCGAAGCCTTCCACTATGAAAAAATGCCTTGGGCTTTTTCTATCTGCTATATCTCGTTTTAGTATTAGCTCTTGCCATGTAGGTTTTGCTCTTGCTAGAGCTAACCCTCCATACAGAGGCTGTCATCAGCGAAGCTGAGGCCAGCAGTGCTTTTGTTGGCAGCTTCGCCGCGGCTGTCATCAGTGATGCTATGGCTGTCTTCCAGAAAGCGAAGCTTTCTCCTCCTTCCCAGACCTTTTTTTCTTCGAACCTACGGCAGTTTCTTCAATACATTAATTATTATTTAGAACGGAACAAATCAAGTTTTAGTTTCTACGGTTAGTCGTTGGCAGCTCTCCGAGCGTGTTTTAGTGCCTTCTTCCTGAGCAATAGCTCTTCGAGCTTCGAAAAGTAGCCCAAATCTACTCTGTTAGCCAGTTAAATAAATTACCCAAGGCAAGGAACGGTTGGAAAGGCGATCTTACCACTGGCCATCATCCCCTTACTTAGTGGCAGAGTAGTGTTCGCCGTGCCATGTGCTTCCGGATCAGTTGTGTCTTCATCCTCAGCTTCAATAGTGCTGTTTCAGTTGGAACTGCAGGCTTTACTACAAATCTCTCTCCATAATCATGTAGTTGTTTCTGGGCGATTTCCTGTACCAGCGCAACTGTGCGTTCTCTAAACAAGAATCATGCCAGGCTTGTTCACCAGCCGTCGTCAGGGCCCGCCCTATTTCATCTCGATGACAACTTTAGCTCTTTACGTGCGGCGACAGCAGCTGCGTCTGCACCTTCAACGTTTGTTTTTAAAGTTTGTCAATATAGCTTTCTTTTTTCACAATCTAGCTTGAAAAGCTCAATATGCTCTTTTGAGCCTTTGGTCTGCTATGGCTATACGTTCTTTATACTTCTGGTCTTGGATCCGAACTTGGTCTTCATACTCTTGTACTTTTTCTTTTCCGACTTCATAAACACCACCAGTTATCACCACCACACTTGCTGCTGCCGTTATCACTTCGTAATTTTCGTTCAAGTGCTAACACGAAATTCTAGTTATAAGGAAGAAAAAATATTAGAGATCTTCAAAAAAACCAGCCACGAAAGACATAAACTGAGATGTGCTTAATTATAAAACCCACGATGTATAATTGTCTTCTAGAAAGAATAGTAATATTAAGGAAGGTGACCACAAGAACAAAAGAAAAGATCATGATCAATATGTACATTCGTGGGGGTGTTTCCCAGAAAATCAGGGAATTATGGACATAAATAACGAAACCACCAAAGTAAGGCAATGGTGATGAAGGAAGCATAATGTTTTCTCACTTTCGTAGTATAGCTTTCGAAGAACTTAAAAAGTGTAGCGAAGACTTTCTCTTTTGGTAATACTTTAGTTTTTGGCCCAAGCACCCCCAGTCAACCTAGGTTATAATGGGGCAGACGACGCGTAAAAAGAATAAATTTGATATTGGGAGGGAGCAGTCTGCGCTCCTCCGGGTCAATTCCTTGGTTCCACCATTCCAGTGTTTTGCATTTTCCTAGCTAGCTCAGGTCCTCTTTCTTCTCTCGCCAAGAAGAGGGCGTAGCACGGGCCCCTGGCGTGCCTGGCAAGATGCATGGTATGATAGGATTTATAAGTCTGGGTCTTTAGTTCGTGCTAATGTGGTGTTTAGAGAAATTAAGAAATAGAAAACTGACGATGTAAATAAAATACAATCGATTATCTACCCAAAAAGAGATAAAATCCCACAGACCAATAATGGTCATAAATATAGTTAATCCAAGTAACATAACAAAGGCGTAATGATAAACAAATCCACTTTGAAGTTGACTTATTTGCTTGGCTAATCTTCGGAATGTTACGGAAATTCCAGAAGGACCCAAGATCTCAATAGCACCCTTGTCTAAAGCTTTGAATGAGACTTCGTAGCCAAAACGCAAAAACCATCTCACTAGAAAGTCATTAAAAACTTTATCAAAAAACCAGCGCTTATTCAAAAAGCAATAAAGTCGATTACCAAAAGTACTAGTTTTCAAAGCGAAAATGAATTGATTTGCTACAAAATTTACATTATACGCCACAAAAGCACCTAGAGTACTAAACGAAATAGGTATTAGTTTGATAATGGTTGGAGTAGCAAACTCAGATTCGGCAAGAATCTCATTTGGGGGTAGTATGAAAAGGGAATTAGCCCAAAAATTGGATAGGGGTCAAGACTTCAGCCCATTTCAGGCTTACTTAAGTGCCCTCCGAACCGCGCAGAATAGTCACCTATTACACGGCTCACTAGCTCTGCTTGTTTTGGGTTTGTGTACTTCGCGGAGTTTTATGGATAAGTGCCCTTTTCGTTTGGGCCTCGGTGGGTTGGACATAATAATAAGTAATTTTTTTCTTAGAAATAGTAAGAGTGGAATCTGCTTCCGGCTTGCATAAAAGGCTCTCTGCCTTGCTTCTTCCATTCATATTTTTGAGCGGCCGGCATCTCCACCACAATTCCTGCTGATTGGCACAACGCGCGCGTAGAGGCAGGCGATTTTTTGGCCTTTACCGTGGAGCCATGCCAAGCAAAACATGGAGTCAGTTTTGACAGGTCGCCGGTGGCTTGTTGATAAGGCTCATAAGTTTGTCTCGCTCTATGGCGCAAGATCTAGGAAGAGTAGATAGCATGGGTCAGCATCTGTGTTGTGTTTTGGTGATTGGTTTCCGGCGAACGTGCACCTTTTTCTTATGCTAGAGATAATAAGTCTTTATAGCGGGGGTATAAGAAAGATCCCCTGGATCTGTTTGGAAGTACCTGATCTACCCACTGATTTCAGCATTCCATATAGGTCATCAGTGACTCCGAAATGGTCTTTTTTTTCCGGTTCAGCGATCAAGCCCTTGCTTGCGGAGGTCATTTCCCAAAGTATGAAACACTTTAGTCATTGTTCCATGTTTTTATAAAAGACGGCGTACGTTTTGGCCACGAAAGATTGCATGACGTAAGATATGTGGATGGAGTATTCAGCGTCTGTTCCGCGCAAGTCAAGTTTGGACCACTCTTCCAGCCTGCTGCGGGGGATACCTGTTGATCCTAAGTTGACTACGCTCTGGGTGAACTGCATGAGTCCGAAACACGTGGTTGGTTCGTTTCCTTGGAGGACTACTTGATATTGCCATCTTCAGAAATATTTGGCAGTGTTCGCGTTCATAGTCAGGTACTGGCTCAAGACCAAGAAAACTCTTTGGGCGTTCGTTTTATTCGAATGAAATGCATGGCGTTTTCTTTGGCTGAGAGCCTTCGACCCGCTTTTGATTAGCTTCACGAATAAAGGCCGAAGGCCTTGGTTCGCTGCCGTTGCCATACTAGTCATTAGTTGTAGGTTCCGGCTTATTATATATATGCCCCGAACTCTTTCCGATACGTGCGTATTTTTTATCCATGTCCAATGTCAGTCGGAGTTTTTCCCATCTTGCCCCTAGCTCCACCGCGTCTGATCGTGAGTCGGCAATGCAGGAGTCGTCCGTGAACCGTGTATATTTCATTCGACGATACTGGAGGTGGCTGGTTCAGGAAGCTTTATTGCCGCATGGGTACTGCTGTCTGGTGCGCCAGGTCAATTTGTGGAGTATTGTCCTTGTTGTATTACTTTGGCTTTGCGGCCTTCGACCTATTCGTCTAGTTCGTTGGGATATATGTTAGAAAAGATAGGGAATGAAAAACGCGTAGCGCTCTCTGCCCTCGGCCTTTTTTTCTTTTTCCTGTTTCGCAGCGGTGGGCCGGCCTTCCCTAGCTAGCATAGTTGTTTCCTGGAGTAGGTCTTCCGTTTACCTGTCAGGCTCGAGTTTCTTTGCCTCTAATCTTTACGGATGAGGCTTTGCTTATAATAAGTATTGGCTAGCTCGTTGGATGATTCGACATAGAGTCTCATGATCCACCGTGTCGAAAAACTTTGACCTGTGGCTTCAATGTACCACAGCCATTGAAGGTTTTGCTGCTAGAAAACCCAGTGCACTCACTGTGGGGCTGCTTCTTGGCGGCTGTGAAACCCGTGCCGTGCTGGCTGGGAGGTCCGCTTTCAGCGTGGCTCGTATTTAGGTTCTAGGATCATACTGAGAACTTATTACAAGAGTCTGCCTTAAAGCGGGGTAATTCCAGTGGCCGTCTTTTTATCTCCCGTTTCGGGTATGTACGGTAGAGTGCCCTCCCATCCCCGAACGAAATTGACCGCTGAGAACGGCGGGGATTGGTGAGTCGTAATAGGGAGGGAAGGCTGTGATTGTGTCGCAGTTTGCTCTAAGTGTCATTGATCTGAGGTTAAGGCGCAAGCTTTTCCAGACTATATTACCCATATTCCAATATTACGCAGGAAACCTGTCAGATGATTGTAAACCTTTTCCGGTTTTCGGTAACCAAAAATACAAACAACTAGCAACGCATCCAATCCGTGCTGCTCGCTGTCAGCCTATTCACTAGGTAATTGGTATTTGGGGTGTATTGTTAGGTTATGCTGAGTAAAATCTGCGTAGGTTTTGCAGATGCATAGATCTCTTCCCCTTTGCCAGTCGGCGCTTTCCCCTTACTGGGGAAACGGGTGGCAGGTACTATGGATCCTATGACTCCCAACTGGGGTTGCCTTCCTTCCATTGTTGGGTATCGCCGATGTTGCCTGTAGGTCGTAATGCTTCGAGATGGCCTTGAGTTTTTTGTCTTCTGTGCGGTGGGTAGTCTGCTCCCATGCGACTTTTGATCGCTCTGCGTCTGGCCTTAACTCTAGGCACCAAAGGAAGGCAGGGAGTGTTACAACTTACGTTCGCGCGCTTACCGGGGTTTAAATCCGGTTAGTTGCAGGGTTTGGTGGCCCGGAATTGACTCGGCTTCGCCCTTTGGCCTCATCTCGTGTTGCATCAGGAAGCTCGCGAGGCGTCCTAGGGCAGGCCCACCCGAGTAGGGCGGGCCGGCGATTATCCCCCGAGCCCCGCTTCTGTGACATGCTATGTATCCCGTCTTGGTTTCCAAGTAAGGGTGAGTCCCATGCTTTTTCGGTGGATTGCAGTCTTACTCTTGGGTATCCCTACAGGTAACCCTACGGCCGCCCTACCTAAACCAATCATCATATCGGTCCCTAAGCTGCCCCATTACTGGAACGGCTCGGCTTCGAAACCGTACGTGAAGCTTCCGCCTCATACGGCTCCTCTCAGAATCGGAAATTTTCGTTGGCTTTACGAACGGAAGTTCGAATAAGTATTCCCGCGTGTTTTCAACATGGCAGTGCTTGTGTTGGAGTTTAAAATCGTGTTGTACACGAACACCGGAGTTGGGTTCGAAGCGGGCTTCCCATTCCGGTTCCAGAGCCATCTTGGCCAGAGTATGTTTGGCTCTGTCTTCGATGACAGGGATTAAGGCAAAACTTGTAAAACACGAAGTGTTTTCCGAAACGCATGGCTTTTTATTCTCTTCTAGCTTTCGCGCCTCTTCTAGCTCTTCGCGCGTTTCCTGCGCGAAGAGCCTTTGATTTGGCTTTTCGCCGCGCCTTTGTTCGTGCCGGTGGGCTTTCGCCCGTTGTTGGCCCTTATTTTTTGCATTTCCTGCGCTTGCGTCGAAATGCTTTGCGTTTTCAACGCTGCGCGCCTTTTTTTCGTAAAGCCAACCAACCTTCGGCCTTCATTCTCCACGAATAATAAAGTTCTTCTCGAACTTACATTCGTGTCGCCAACTCCGTGGGTTTCACCCCCACTTGGTTGGCTTTACGAACAAAGGCCGAAGGTTTTCTGGAAAAAGGTCGATTTTATCCCTTCCAGGCTTTGGTATCCATACTCGACGAATGGAGCCCTCCCATCCAACTGAAGACCTCTGGCCATCTCTATTTTTTGTGGCCCTGAGATTACCGTCTTATTGTCGTCAATGCCAGGGGCGTTTCTCCTTTGGTTCCCCTGTGTGACTTGTCTTACGGCTAAGAGTCTTACGTGTATATTTCGTATTAGTCTAGATTGAGGAGCACGCATCTTGTTCATATTGTTGGAGCGAGAAGCGTTGTAAATCCCGGTTTGAAATCTAGAAACAACTGCCTCGGCCTCAGACCAAGGGATTTGTTCCCAGGGGATTGTTCGGGTATCTATGTAGAACCTACTCGTAACACTTATTATCCCTTTCTGTTTTGACTGAAATCCTAAGTCTCCAAGTGGGCAGGCATATCCCTGGCTTTTTCTCGCCAAGGCCTTCGCTTTTTAGAGAATCCTGCTCCTGTAGGGCTTGTAGCTTGGCAGCCCACCACAAGGGAGCCCTACCAGAGTCTTCCAGTTCCGAGTGTATTGGATAGTTATAGCGGCCCATAGGCGCAAGATGTACCTTGTGGGGCGGTCCCCTGGGCATAGTCCCTTGGCCGTCTTTTAGTTCATGGTCCATTGGATGTTCGGTGCAAGGCCAAAAGATTACACTGCAAGAGTACCCCTCGTTACTGCCCCCTCGCTTTAGGGCCCGTCCCTCCGTGTGGTCAGTACTGGATACTGTCGGGCGACAAAGCTTACACTTGTTCACTTATGATGGTTCACCAGGGCCTCCTTCCTCCACCCCTTCTTGCTCACTTGCAACTTAAAGGCGGCCATACCTCCTACAAAGGGAAGAGAGTCGACTGAACAACTCAGCCATTGGCGGGAATTTCGCCCGCATCCAATCCTCAATTATTGTTCACCCCGGATCGTGTTGGGTGAGCAACAGCCGTTTCGTCACAGGATTGACTAATAGGCTATAACAGGTCACACTTTGGCCAAGTATCCTACGAAAATACTTCCAAAAGCCAAAAGGATTAAAGGGATGGCCATAAGAATGGGCGCATCATGACATCGTAAGATGTCTCGCTTGAATGAATTAGTTGGTGCTAGAAATGTTAGAAAAAGTAAACGAAAAGAATAATAAGAAGTAAAAAAAACAGAAATGCTTCCCAACCAGAAAGCAAAGTTACCACTAATGGTATAATCGGGATAGGTAGGCTCTTCCAAGCCCCCCCCCCTAGGAACCGTACGTGATAGTTTCCCTGCATACGGCTCGAGTGGCGAGGGGAAGTGACAGTTTATTATTCACCGATGGACCCACCCACGGCTTTACCTTCAGCTTTTGCGAAAGGGGCTCATCCATTCTTTGGATTCCCAAGGTGTATTTGATCATGGCAAATCTTGCGTGAAGTGGGATAATTTCGTCCTTCCACCTTTCACCTAGTTTTACAGTAATCAGAACAGGTTCATGATGTGAAAGGACAGGCCCAAAGGACAGGAATGAATCTTGACAAAGAATGGGGGCATAGATATTTATTCTCCAGTGTCGTTTCCGATTCATAAAGTTTCATCCTTTGGTAAGTGATTGAGCGTTCTTCGAAATACTCTTTGTTGGAGAGTTTGTAAGCGGCGTTCGAATTCAATCTTAGCAGAGCCTAGGTTCTGGCTTTAGAGATGTCAAGAAAGAGTTCAACATCTTTAAGTCCTCTCCGATTTTAAGTTGGAGTGAAAAATCGAAATTTGATTGAGCTTACGTTCCATCCTTTGGCTCTCGCTCTCCAATTTCTTTTTTTTCGAATTGACTTAGGAACGGAAATACTTTAACCCATTTGCCGGTTCTTATGGGGTGCCTTCCCCACTTGCGTCCAGTAATAAATATTTCGTCCAGATGTAATACGCTAACAATCAGCACAGTAGGCCGTGGTTCCGGAAAAATATCCAGTCCATCCTCGGGTAAGTGGGTCAAGTCCCTTTTTGGGGCTTGGGCCATTTTGCGCACTCTAACGCACAATGTGCTTGATCCTTGTCTTTCTTTAAGGATTTCATTTTTGCCGTCCCAGGTACTACCTTCATTAGTATTTATGATTTCTCTCTTGCCTATCCTTCCGATAATAGGTGAGGTTTGTGCTCCACCTTCTTGATGTGGGATCCAAGCGCATAAAATAAGAATCCTTATTTCACGTTCCGGACAGCACCTTTCTATAGAATTAGCCGCATAAGAATTCTTCGAACCTTTTTTTTAACTCTTGGACGGATACCACAGGGACTAGGTTGTTTTCCAACCAGTTTATGGTCTTGGCAGAAAATCAATAAATCGTCAATCTGGGCACAAGGATCCCGTAAGGTGGCCTCCTCCACTTGGATCGACTGAACCTTCGAGTCTTCGGTAGGGTCTGCGTGCTTTCCAATCCGACTAGTTGGCCAGCAGAGCAGCATAGGCGAAGGAAAATGATGCCCTGGCCCCTATAGGCTGCGGGAGGTTGTATCCTTCCATGATACCTCCTCGGAGCCATTTCCAAGATTTCACCCTTGTGCCTCCTTAAGTGTTATCTTATCCGGCTTTTTCGGGGGTGGCTTATGTTTGTTTGCCGAAGCATCCCATTGTTCGCTTCGCAAACAGAGTGGGGTAGAAAAAGCCACCTTTACATCGGCATCGAAGATCCATTCAATACATCCGGGTTGGTGGAGGGAGGCATTTACTCAGCAGGTACGGGATAGCGTCTCGAGGGAGCGCCCTTTCCGGAACCATTCTTTTCTTCTTTTCGTAAAGCGAGGAAAAGCAGGCGTTGCCCCTACTAGCCGGGTTGGGTCCGACTGACATTCCACTGTAGTAGGATCGAGGGCCTTCTAGTAGATAGTAGAAAGCCCGCCTTCTTGCTCTATCATGGTTGGTCTACGGGGCCTGATTTCTTTCCTCTTCGGTTTCGGAATCTGAACTCGAAGTGGTGGGGCATGTATTCCTGAGGATCCTGAATGTGGTGGGTCAAGGATTGTAAGGCTTCTCTTCTTATTTCGATAAGTCTTCCACACAACTCCGTCTACTCCAGGTGTGTGTGTTTCGACCATAGTTAGTTGTCATCCTTCGAACCGCTAGGGCTCGTGCGCTCAGTGAATGAATGATTTTGTTTTGGATCCGCGGTGGATTAGAAGCTAATCTACTGATTCAGACTTTCTCACTAAAGCGTTCTGCCACTCAGGAGTAGCAGTAGCTTTGCCGCTTGTTTCCAATTTATTTCTTTCCAATTCAGAATATCTTTTTTTTTGTTTTATTCGTCTTTTGAGATCTCTTAGTAGAGATCTTCGAACCTTTTCTTGTCGCGACTTTGCGATTGACCAATTTTTACGCGCGCACTGCTTGCGGTCTTGACCACTCCTCCTATTTTTCATATACGTGGTCGAGTCAATAAGAGTGGCCCCTAATAGTGTTTCGTCACCCAAGATTCAAGTCAGCACTGGTCGGCGACTTTTTGCCTTCTCACCTTTCTATTCTTCCAGGTGAACCTTCGCTTCCTGGATCGTCTTCTACCCACTGGGCGGTATTTGATCTCACAACCAAACCTCCCTTGCCCGGGGAGCCCATTGGGTTTACCTTGTTGACAGGTTGACTCTATGGCAAGATTTGGCGATCTTGTGCTATACTCCGGTGATATTTGCCGATCGAGGCACGCAACTAAACATCGTGTCCCAAATCACATTGCTTTGTTGGCTCTTTTTTCGTCGCCAACATAGTTTCGCCCCCACTAATTAGGCTCCCGGTGCGCTTCTTTTACGAAGCGTCGTCGCACAGTTCACTAGCGTTGATCAATTGTATCCTCGCCACTCCTAGCAGATGTGTATGCTGTATCAAACACTTCTGTAATTGTTCCCCACGCTTCAGACCCTCCCGTTACCAGGGACGCGTGGTGAGGTAGGAGCATCCCCTCGGCTGGGATGGCAATATAGCCTGGCGGCTATACGCATTGTTTTATTATGTCCCTCAAGTCGCACTTTAGTGTAAGCAAGCTCTGGAATTGCATCTTTGGAATAGAATCCGGTTAAAAAAGGGAATCCAATTAGAGATAAGCTGCCTATAGGCATCATAGCATAGGTAAAAGGTAACAAGGAAGCAAGCCCTCCCATCCTACGCATATCTTGCTCATCCGACATAGCATGAATCACGGAACCTGCACTCGAAAATAGTAATGCTTTGAAAAAAGCATGATTCATTAAATGAAATACGCTAACAGAATAGTTGGAAATGCCGCAAGCAAAGATCATATAGCCTAATTGACTACAAGTCGAATATGCTATGATCCTCTTTAAATCGTTTTGTAATATTCCAATGGTTGCCGCGAAGAATGACGTCATAGCTCCTATAAAAGTAATAACAATCAAAGCATTGGGTGAGTATTCGAATAAAGGAGAGCACCTTGCTATCACAAAAACGCCTGCTGTTACCGTAGTAGCGGCATGAATCAAAGCGGATACTGGAGTTGGACCCTCCATTGCATCGGGTAACCAAGTATGTAATCCTATTTGTGCGGATTTTCCAACAGCGCCAGTAAGAAGTAAAATACAAATAACAGTTATGGCATGGAATTTCATCTCACAAAAAATGAAATAATGGTTGGGTTCGGAAAATACACTGGCACAAGCAAAAATAGTAGAAAAGTCTACTGTTTGAGAAATAGTAAAACGACCCATAATCCCGAGGGCTAATCCAAAATCACCTACTCGATTGACAAGCATAGCTTTGATAGCTGCTTTATTTGCCGGAAGTCGTGTAAACCAAAAATTAATTGACAAATATGAAGCGAGACCCACGCCCTCCCATCCTAGGAATAATTGAATAAAGTTAAGCGGGATAGGTAGGCTTTTACCAGCGTTCCCCCCCTCGGAAGCGTACGTGAAAGTTTCCCAACATACGGCTCATGTGGCGAATAAAAGTTTAGGCCAGGTCGCCATGGCCACACCTTTGGTTCCAGCTGTATGCTATCACTAGAGTGTTATTACCACTCAAGAGTTGCGGGTCGCAACTCTGTTGCGATTGACCCATATTTACGCGGCGCGCACAGCTTGCGGTCTTGACCGCTCCAAACTTTCGCGTGTTCAATAAGAAAAGTGACCGGTAATAGTGTTTCGTCACCCAAGATTCAAGTCAGCACTGTTCGGTGAAAAGTGGGTCGATCTTTTTGTGAAGAAAAACGCCCAGCCCAAAAAGCGTGGCCAAAACGCTTGGCATTTTCATGGCCCACTTTACATATACGTTATATAATATACATTATACATATACATATCATATTCTTGATATGTTGCCTATCTTACCCAACCCGGGTGAGCCTTCGCTTTCTGAATCGTCTTCTGCCCACTAGGCGGTATGTAATATCACAACCAAACCTCCCTTGCCCGGGGAGCCCATTGGGGTTACCTTGTTGACAGGTTGACTCCGTTGCAAGATTTGGCGATCCTTTGTTTTACTCCGGTGATCATTTGCCGATCGAGGCACGCGCAGAAACAACGTGTCCCAGATCACACCCCCTATCTTCAATACAGCCCCTTATTAAATGGGATCTCCGGTGCGGTTTTACGAAGCGTCGTCGCACAGTTCACTCGCATTGATCAATAATCTTGCCACCCCTAGCAGGTGTGTATGCTGTATTCTACACTTCTGTAATTGTTCCCCACGCTTCAAACCTTCCCGTTGCCAGGAACGCGTGGTGAGGTAGGAGCATCCCGTCGGCTGGGATGGCAATATAGCCTGGCGGCTATACGCATTGTTTTATGTCCTTCGAGTCGCACTCTCCGGTAACCAGCATTAGCATAAAAAAAGTAGGAATGGATAAATAACACATAAATCGAGGGCTATGTGGATCCTCGGACATATATGAAATAGAATAAAGATGAACTAAGCTACTTGCAAATGTAACCACAATTAACATAACTACAGTCGGACTATCAAACAAGAAGCCCCAAGAAGCATCAAACATCTCCGAGAAAATCCATGGAGCAATCTTGATATAGCAAGCACTGGCTCCCAGTGCAACTTCATAGAAAGCAATCAAAGAGAAAATGGAAGATAATGAAACGCACGTGGTGGTTACTATAGCGGTTCCTTTTGAACCCGGAAAACGACCAAAAGCTCCTGCAACGAAGCTACCTAGCAGGGGCAACAATACTATGAGTAGATACGTAATAAATAAATCTTTTTCTTTAGTGATCAAAATACAATTGATTATCTCTGGAGCGGAGCCACGCTTTTCTTTTTTAGAGGTCATAACACTTCTTTCAATCGTAGAAACATCTTCCCTTGGAGATTATAACCCTTTCTGGCTTTCTCGCCTGTTCGACCTAAAAATAGGTCTTCCTCTAATTTATGCTCTAGGAGTTCGACTCTCTTCAGGAGAGTTTGGATCTCGAGATTCTGCTTTTTTTTTTGCAAAACCTGTACTAATTGCTTGTGAAGCTCAGATACCACTTCTCTGTGAGTGAGGGGGAAGACCTTCGGCTACCCCATCCGAGGGGGTCTTTCTTCCATGGTTTCCTCTAGGCTGGTTGAAGAAGTGTCTTTACTTCCGGTGCGTTTAGGGGGGGGTGGGACGGAAGAAACAAAAGCCCCTGCTGTCTAGTGAGCGGTGACACCGAATCCGGGGGATTCGTGAAGAATATACATAAAATAATGAGTTTTATCGGAGAGCTGACTCAAGAGAATCACCTACTCAATTCTTGACAAGCATAGCTTCGATAGCTGCTTTATTTGCCGGAAGCCGTGTAAACCAGAAAGAAATTGGCAAATATGAAATTACCCCGGTAACCTCCCTTCCTTGGAGAGATTGAATGGAGTTACCCCCGGTAACCAGCATTAGCATAAAAAAAGTAGGAATGGATAAATAACACATAAATCGAAGGCTATGTGGATCCTCGGACACCTATGAAATAAGATAGGGATGAACTAAGCTACTTGCAAATGTAACCGCAATTGACACAACTACAGTCGGACTATCAAGCAAAGAGCCCCGAGAAACGTCAAACATCGAAAATCCAATCCAAGGAGCAATCTTGGTATAGCAAGCACTGGCTCCCAGTGCAACTTCAGAAAAAGCAATCAAAGAGAAAATATAAGATAATGAAACGCACGTGGTGGTTACGCGGTTCCCTTTTTTTAACAACCCGGAAAACGACCAAAAGCTACTGCAACAAAGCTACCAGGCAAGGGCAACAGTACTAGGAGTAAATACAAAATTGAATCCTTCTTCTTTGGTGATCAAAATACAACTGATTATCTCGTTGGGAAGGAACAGGTCATAACACTTTTTCATTCTATTACCTCATTCCATGGCAAGACATCTTCATGAAAAAAGAGAAAATTCATAGAGAATATGAATGAAAAGAATGCGAGTCTTCCTAGAGATCTCGCATGGTAAAAATGACTTTGCACCAAGCACACTCTTGCTGGCTACTCGTACGTAATAATTAAATGGACTTATATAAATAATCAATAAAGGAGAGGGTTTACAAGGAATAAATAAAGGAGAGGGTTTACAAGGTTTGTAAACGAAGGAGCGCTCTACAGGCGCAGCCTGCGGAGGGTGCATTGATTAATCTGATGGAGCGTCGGCTGCTTGATTACCTCAACAAACATTCCCGCCAAGATAATAAGGCGAGGCCGCAAGCAAGTACGTACGGCCAAGCCAGCCGGAGTAAGCCTGGCAAGGCAAAGGATGTCTAGAGAATAAAGTGGCAATGGGAGGGCGGAACTCTCCGCTCTGCCATTTGCTTCCCCAAGCTCACTCGATGGAAATGGTAAACACGGCAGACTAATTGTGCCTATAGGTTATCGGTTCAAGTCCGATAGTGAGCATACTTGCTTGGTGGAAATGATAAACGCAGCAGTCTCAAAATCTGTTCCTTTGGGTTATCGGTTCGAATCCGCTAGCGAGTATCTTAGTTTATGAATTGGAAATAAGGACGAGTATAACTTAATAGGTGAAAATGTCAGATTGTGAATTTGAAAACACGGGTTCGAATCCCGTTATTCGCCAAAAACACATCATCCATTAGCTTGCATCTTTACAACCTTTGAAGCGCTCCGTGCCATTGTTTGCCTTTCCTATCTCCGCGCCTTCGTTTTGCCAGCCAAGTTCTTCACTTCCTTCGTTCGGAGAACGTTCGTGTCGCCTATTCTTCAGCCTCCGGCCCTCGTTCGCTCGCCAACGAAACGAAGTGCTACACACCTGACGACCAGCCAGCAGCGGGTTCGCGGCTTGATGGAGAGAACACATTATATTCTCTGAGCTTCGCCATAAACTACGTGCCCAGCTCTGCCCATCAAGTGTTTCGCACCTTTTTTGCTCTCCGGTTATTGGGTTATCCTTTGGTGACTAAGTTACCCCATCGGATCCTTTGGCTGGTGCGAACAAAGAAAAGCAAAAACATAAATCAAGCCATGGGTAAACCATAAGCAAAAAAAATGGAGGAAATACTGATGTTGCTTTTGAATCAGCAGCTTTTTGTATATCCATATGATTTACCAAGGTATATCGGTGTTGTCCGTATAATAGAACTAGATTTTGGTTCTGGTAGGCCGGAGGTAGCAATTGTGACCATGCCTGGTCTGGTGCTTCTTCGGTCAAATAAAAGAAACAAGTGGGACCAGCGCTAGAAGCAAGCTGTGCAAAAAAACCACCTTGTTCGTTCTTATGCGGCAGTTTCCATTTGCAACTCGGTTGGAATAAAGTTCTACCATGAAAGGTGCACAATATATTTTTGGGATGTCGCCATTGTTTACTTGTCAAACCACTACAATGAAATAAAAAAATAGATGAAGATTCTTTTTCAATATCTTGGGCTTTTTTCTGTATAGGAGATCTTCTGACTTGCAGCATAAGGCTTTTCTGTTTCTTTCTTTTCGCATTCTGGCATACCTTTCGCCAAAATATTGGCATACCTTTCGCCAAATAAGTAACTGAAGTCGGGCTTTTTGCTACATAAAAAAGATTTTGCTACATAAGATAAAACGGTATGTTTGTCAATATGGTTCATATTAACGAAGTCCTGAAGAAATTGCAGAGCACTAATATAATAATAAGTGAAACCATCGTAGATGATTGGCGACAAACATGGTAGATAGTTGACGACGGGGAATAAAATGTATTTTATTCTCTTCCACTTGGCCATGTGCTTAACAAGCGAAGAAATGAAACCGCACTGCGGGGGGGGCTTCTTCATCAATTATGGTAGTTGATTTATAGCGCAAAGCGCGCTTAATTCAAAAATAAAATTAGAGGCTATTTATTAATTATGGCTCTGTTTACTATACATGCGGAGGTTCGAAGAAAGTTTAGCTAGGGTTATTTCATTTACTATATAGATGAATTATTCAGTTATGCCATCACGTGGGGGAACGTAACCAAATCACCCGCCACTACGGTGTTTCATTATGCGCCATTGGCGCAGTAGGAAGTTATTTCGCTTTTTCAGCAGCAGGTGCGTAGCACTTTGTTGGCTTTGCAGAAGAAAAAGGAGCAAAGCCACTAGCAAATTAAATTAAAGGCTTTATTAAGAATAGAACCTTCGGCCTTGGTCGGGCGTTGTTGGGGGGGCGAATAACTCCGAACTTTACGAATAGAAGGCGCGAAGGCCATAGCGTTTTCTTTCGTTTCACACCTGTTTGTTGGGCGTGAAACGATTTTACCGAGATTATTACCCGATAATCTTGGTCAAGAAAAGAAGCAAATACTGGCGCGAAGCGCATAAAATGCGTTCTTTTTTGCCCGTTTTATTTATGATGCTTTGTGCTCTTTGCCTTCCCTGGCCCAACAATACAAGAGTTTCCTGATTGATTTGTGGGCTTTTTGGAGTATAGCCAAGTGGAACGGAACGGCATCAGTTTTTGATATCGACATGCGAAGGTTCGAATCCTTTTACTCCAAATTTATGCAATTATGAATTTCACGGAATGTGTTTTTTTTTTTTCTTCCAATCCAATCTGTAAAAAGCGAGCTGGCATAAAAAACGACCTCCCGACGAAGCCAGAACAAAACCTATCCAGAGATACGGCGGAAAAGAGAGGGGTAGTTCCATTATGGTAGTATACCCGCCGCCAGTTTTGAAACTTCCAGTTCCAATCAAAGCATATGGATCCGTAAAGAGATTGGTATGTATAGTCACTTTGGTCGTGCTCGTTTTTCAATTGGAAAAAAACAATCTTTTTTCTGGGAACATAGTCAACCAAAGTGGGAAACTCTGATGTTCGCAATTCCTCCACGATCTTTCACAATGGAATGAATGATTCACTTCTCCATTTTCATATGAGGCTGATTGGCAACGGGTCGATTATTACGAAGTGATCCCTCATGCTTAAGCATGAATGGGTTTTTCAGGGATGGTTTATAAATAATTAAATTAGCACAAATTAGCACAAATCGAATGAAAAGTGGGTCTTTGTAAATGATCAAGACTCCGCAAACAACAACGTTACTTCCCTATATGGAGTTCGGAACCCAAAGGCAATGGTGGAGTAAACTGTCTTTCTCTTTGTTAGTTAACCTGAGCCGCAGCAGGCAGCATTACTGCGGGGGCTCGGCTTCCGAACCATACGTGAGCCTATGGCCTCAGACGGCTCTTTTCATATTGTTAGTGTCTTCCCGCCAAAGATCTTGACAAGAAGCCTGAGACCTCCTGCATTGTGGTCTGACCTTAATCTTGACCTGTGGTCCGAGTGATTTCGTTTAGGGGCTTCGAAGCCCAAGAGAAGAAAACCGTTTTCTTCAAAAACCACAAGTTCTTCGCGTTTTATTCTCTCCTACTTAGTTCGCGAAGCGGAGCAAGGCCGAAGGCTTCATTTGGGCTTGAACGCGCGTATCAAATCTAAACGGCGTGGAAAAGATATAGAATTGTTTTTTTCGGCCCCCGTTCGTAAAGCCAACAGATCTTTGTTCCGCTTTGCGTTTTATTATCTGCGCTCTGCTTCGCAGAGCGATTTTTTGCCCGGCAAAGAAGCAGCCGAACCAAGAAACACACGCATCGTAGATGTTGGTTGAGCCGGCTCTTGGCTCGGATTCCGGTTATTTTTTCAGTAATAGCAATAGTGATTATTGGGCTTGTGTAGCTCAGATGGTAGAGCAGGTAAGGGAAAGGCCTCCTCAAGTCCGGTCGCAGGCTTTGTTTGTGAAGAAGAAAGATTATTAGATATGGCTGCAAGAAACGGAATCCGGTATCTATGCTAAAAAATACAGTTCGAATTTAATAGCTGTTTCGTTTTTATTGGCTTATTTTTTTGATCCAGCTGCTTCTAGTAGGGTTGATCTCAAGATACTGTCAGCCTTCATGGTTTTTTGATGCATTATGATGATATTTTTCCTTTTTAATTATTGTATTGATCTTCGTCTTACGGATGTTGGTTTGCGCTTTATGGCATTTTCACTATAAAAGAAAGAAATCCGATTCCAGAAAGGATTGTTCATGGAACTACTAGTAAGATTATTCGGATTATTCTTGCCAGATTATTCTGATGTTTATTGCTATACTACCTTCTGCTTTATTATATCTAATGGACAAGATGGTAGATCCAGCCATTACTAGCAAAGCTATTGGACATCAATGGTATCGGACTTATGAGTCTTTACACAACAGTTCTGATGAACAGTCACTAACTTTTCACAGTTATATGATTCCACCCCCCCCCACCCCCCTAGGAACACTTCAAAGCAGCCTCCTGAAACCTGGACTCCATTGAGATGAGATGGGAACAATGGTTTTCTTGGCTAAGACGTCAAGAAAAAAAGACATCAATTTCGAAGCGTTTATTCTCTCATTTTATCATAATCTGCGTACAAGTCCTTCTTTGAAACCTCCTCAGGTAAAGCCCTTGCATGAGTCCGTACATATTCTCAATCTTAAAATTACTCAGCAATCTGAAATTGACTTTTTAATCTCGGGACGAGACCGCTTAAATTTCAAATTTCAAATTTCAAATTTCAAATTTCAAGATTAACTCTATGTCCAGTAATTTGGGTGGGCTCGACCATTATAGCTTGACCTTTATATAATGAATAATAAGGTGCAAGATCCATGCCAAATCCAGGAAGCCTTACGTTTAAAATCAGCTTTGGTCAGATATCTAAATGACTTTAGTTGCATTTGCGACGAGTATCGGAACGAACTCCAATGGGTTATTCATAAATCTTCATAGATTGAAAAACTTTTCCGCAGTGAAAGTGCAAATAATATTCCTTGTCATAATAAGAAGATCAGCACTCGGCTGACCACTTGTATTTCCAAGTGACATGGCTCCACGAACAAATCAGGGTTCACAATTTGAACTTCGATCAATTGAAGTTTTCTCTCGGGGCTCTACTACAGGAACCTTGGTATTTACTTCTAAACGAAGATATTTTTTGGGCTTTGTCTGCCCAGGGCTCTACTGGAGGAGGAACCTTGGTATCTACGTCGTTTTCTTGGAGAATTATCTGAGTTGATTAACCTGGAGCCGTAACCTTGGTATCCACGTTGTTTTGGAGAACCATCTGAGTTGGAGGGACCCTCCATTTATCGTCCTCTGGGGGGGCTAATTTACATGTCACCCCGAAAAGGCAGGCAGGACCTTCGACGGACGGGTCGAGAAGCTACGAGGCCAGAGGATCTTACTCGCTTAGAGGTTCCTCAAGGGCTTTACCTGAGAAGGTGTTGAAGAATAAATTGTATGCGGATTATGATAAACTTCATTTTTAGGATAGACGCGGCGAACTCGATGTCTTTTCTTCTCTTGACATCCTAGCCAAGAAAAACATTGTTCCCATAAGGTCCAGGCAGAGGGAGCGCAGAAAAGCTTTGCGTTTTCTGGATTATTTTGACGAGCACAATTGCGCCAATGAAAGGGTGGTAGCTGCCCTTACTGCGCCTCCTAGGCGGGCACAGCTGTTCCGTGCCTCAACTCACCCTTCTATCTTCTTCCAGGCGGATACTCGGTAATGAGGCGGGATGCTGCTTGGAAGTCGATGTCATGAGAAGGGTAGAGTATGGTGCCGAACCAAAGACACAAGGCCCTACAGCCTCCGCTTTAGCTCCAAACTGTTTTAGGTTTACTCCCCCCCCCAAAAAACCTCCCCCCCCCCCCCCCGAGAAAGGAAACCACCCGCCAACTGCCTGCCGGTAAGGAAGGATCTCTTGGGATTGGAGTGTGCCCCCTACTTTCCTCCAAGAGAATAAGGGCCGAAGGCAGGCATCCCCCCTTCGGCCCCTCGGCCTTTGCCCGGGCGGCGGACCACCCGAGACCCAACATCTTTTCGGAGAGACAAATATTCTATGGGTAGCGTTGCCCCTGGTGGTGAAACTTGTTCCAGGAGCCGGATTCAAAATTTCCGTTCAATCGGACATCGTTGATATATCCAGGCCAATGATGCCAGCCATCACAGGGTGAGATGAGAGGTAGGGCTCTGCAGCAGTAACGTGTGGGTAATGCCAAAACGTTCCACGTGGAAAGAGAAACGTGGCCTCTAGAACGGTCCGGGATACCCAGACAGTCCCTTGGCTGAATGGAAGAAGACCCGGAAACAATCACGAATTGTTGCCGGGAAAGCTGCGGTCATTATGGATGAAGGTCGCTGGCTAATGTTGGGAAAGAACTCTCTGGCTATCCGCCAATTGGTCAAGAACCAACAAAAGATCCTATCTTTCTTAGCAGCCTCCCGGGTACTGGTAAAACCGCTCCTGAGAGACTGCATGTTTTAAACTTGTACTCAGCTAACCTCTTGAATAATGGCCGTAGGCAATTATTCGTATTAAACTTCCAGAGGTCGAACTCCGGAAGTAGATGGTGAAATAATACTAGACGCTTCTTTCCGAATTGGTCTAGTTCGTCGTATCTCCCGGATCAATCTAAGAAACTACAAGAGCTCACCCGTTCGCCATATTTCATCCCCAAACCAAAAGGTAGTGAAAGACCGCTGGGAATACCAACAATATTTTACAGGACCATGCAGCACTTGTTCAAACTGGCCATTTTGAATCATCTGTAACGGAACCCTTCGCTGACAAGCATAGCTCTGGATTCCGAAAGGGAAAATGTGCACACATGGCGGCAGATTGGATTGCCTTCATACTAATACTAAACACGGGTACGTAAAAGAAAGTGCGCAAGGTTCGCCACAAGAAGAGGGAACATAATAGTAAATATTTTTATTTTTTCTTTTTCGTTTCTACCAAAAGGGTGATTGACGCTGATATAGAAACCTTCTTTGATCAAATATTCCACCAATGGATCTTGGATAATTTCCCATGCCTAGTAATACCAAACCTATACTCGAGGAATGGCTCAAGAGTCCTATTGAATATCAAGGAGGAACTTGCTTGATGAAGTCTCCGCCTTGAGGATTGATTCCCCTTTTAGGTGTCATAATAAGCCCCTTAATTACAAACTTTACCCTGGTTAATTACAAACTTTACCCTGGATGGACTAGAAAGGATAGTCACTAGCAGTTGTTTTGACCACCATGACTAACCTCAAAGGATAGAATGGATGGAAAGGAAAGGTTATGTGACATCTCCCCCTTTCGCCACATCCGAGAGAAAACATCAGTCCGACTCATTGGGTATGCCGGTGACTTCATCATTATTACCAATTGAAAGATGGGTGGAACGATATGTTGAGGAAACGCGCGCGTTCCTGGTGGAACGTGGCCTCTCGCCAGACAAACCCCGCAGCACAGCATCTTCCCGTGCAAGAAGAGAGACTTAATTTTTTTCTTTTTTTTTTTTGGCTTCATATTTCACAGCATCGAGAGGGCTCGCTCTCATACATAGCCAATCACCACCCAAAGGCAGGAAAGAGGTTCACTCACAGAGTTACGTCTATTCTAATACTTACTGATGGTATAATGTTGCTGAGACGTAGAATAAAAAGTGCCTTCTCGGACAATATATTTATCTCCTTACCGGATGATTGAATTGATAAACCCAAACCTTCGTGGTTGGGGCAACTACTCCGGGATCGGCAACTTTCCTCGTACCTTCAGTCTGCTGGATCATTGTATTTGGCACAGAAGCTGTTGATATTTACATTGCGAATTCCCCCCAACCTCACCCATACTGGTTCCCCAATTTTATTGGTGGTTTCCTCAAAACAAAAAGTGAAGACTCTGGCACTTCCATGCTACTTGGACCGAGCCAAGTGTAGAAGATGTCAAACGACGTCGTGCTGACGTAATATGGATCACACTCCCTGCGGGAAGCTACGAAGATGTTACATGTTCCGAGCATCTCGTGATTGGTAATCCTTTTGCAGATTTAACCCCTTCGAAATAAATTCAGAGCTATCGGGAAAAGGCGGCTATGTTGATGGGAAAGGTAACGAATTTTCAGCAAGCTGTTCATCCGCCGCCAGAAGGGTATGTGTCTTGTATGCAATCAAGGCTTAGGTTATTTGACTAGCTCTAATCCAGAGATTTACCATAATATAGCAGTTCCTGAGAACTATATGGCGCATGGTGATTTGTTGCACAAAACCCTTGTGCATTCTTGGTGTTATGTTAGGGAGCATGCTAGAGATCGGGCTGGAGGTAGTTATAGGCATATTCCGCGAAGAGCCTAGTGCTTCGAGAGGGAGGGGCTCGCGCTAGGTCGATATTAAGTAAGAGCAAGCGGCCATTTCCGTCCGCCTCGCTCTTACTCTCGGCCTCTGTGGGATAATCCTTTATAATAAGAAAATCAACAATTGGTATGTTTTCATACAAATATATAGGTTCGCAGAACGAGCATTTGTTCGTTTTCATTTTCAAATATGTTTCATAAATATATGAAGATTATATAGGCGATCTTTTCTCTATATACTTCTCCTCACGATCCATTCTATACTTCTTATTTGATTCGTGAAATAGCGACATTTGTTCCATTTCACTGAAATCAAAATAGCGAAATTCTTCTTTTTTTAGTCATCTCTCAAAAAAGAAGAAGCCACACGTTTCTTTCTCTAAATCATCATAACGTACTTCCACTTCGCGAAAACAAGTTACTTTCTTGTCCCGAAAACGGATGCGAGAATGCTCTTTCATAGAACAGTGTTTTTAACGGAAGCTCTATTGGTGGGCATAACACAGCTTGCAGCACTGTCTGTTTGCACTTAGGTGCACGGCGCGTAACCATATCCTTTATTATATATGATTCTCCCATTAAATTTAAAAGGGCTGGTGGAAAAATCCATCCGCAGCAATACAGCCTATCTATTATACAATAATCTCCAATCAAATACTAGTGGAAAGTGCACAGCGAAAATATTTAAGGCATTGGTTGGTAGGTAGTAGCTCGCGAACGACGCGAGCTAGCCGCGGGCCAGTGCTTCCTCTAATTAATCGAGCACAGCCCAGAAGGAATGGTCCTAACCTGAGCCGAGCCAGACCAATCGAGCACAGCTCCCAGACCGGCATGGCTATCCTACCGGACTGGGAAATGCCTGTCGACTGCGCCCGCCTTGTTCCGTCCCCCTATGGCCGGGCCAGAAACATCACCAAAAAGCGCTCTCGTTCGCTAAGCCGTCCAAGAAACAGTCCTTGGAGCTCAGAAAAATGGGGAAAGGAACCGGCTACTTCCAGAACCGTGCCAAGTGTGCCATGACAGTCATTGGCCTGGATAAGCGCTTGCCAACGTTCCATGAGACCTGAAGTATTGCTTGCGGGTCGCCGTTGTCGCAATGTTTTCTAGCCGCCAGGTTCCTCAATTCGAAGGACAGTTTGTCGTACTCTCTCCTCAAGGTGTGGTGTAAGGCGTGAACGGCACCGCCATCACGCCAAGCGCCTTGTGGGGATGGCATTTGCCTTTGCAAATCAATTCAATCAAACGGCATGGCAAAGGCAACTCAGGCCAGTAGACCTGAATATGAGTATAGTCACACAACCCTCGATGCAAGCCATTATTACATTGGCTTTCACGTCGCAATGGGCAAGCCCAAGAAACAGATGCTGCAGCGACCTGCTCGCGGCAGGCCAGTGCAGCAGAACCCGCGAAAATAAGTTGCAAGGCGTAATAGGCGGCGGAGCTGCTGCCTGCACTTTGCGGTGCAAATCCCAGCTTTTGAGCTTTTGCCACAGCGTTCCCAAACAACAGGTCTGGGGACCTGACAATCCACAACCTGCCGTAGTTGCTAGGGTACTGCCTGCGCATCATGTCCGGGAGGAGCTGGTTTAGTTCCGTGGCGCTTATACTGCTAAACAAACGGCCAGCCGCCGCTCTTACTCTGGAGTCTTGTTCTTCTTGATGAAATATTCTCAGTACAGCCTTTTCGCTTGAAGTTCAGTGGGTGCGTGCGCTATTTGACCAGCCAGTATACGACTTCGGCGACCTCGCCCAACTCCCTCTTGGCTGTGGCAACCATGTGGTTGAGCCATAATTGGACCGGCAACTTTCGGATCATGAGCCTCTGTCGGTCAGCCTCCGCCCCTCCCGCTATTGCTTCTTCGATTTCCACACCTGCCAAGTGAAACGAAGGGATGCCTATGCCCTTCGCTTTGGTACGCGTAGTCGCTGAGTGAGAACTGAAACGAACCTTTTTTTTTATAGTAAACTAGCCTGCTGGGTATGATTGACCTCGAGAGGAAGTCGGATTACTCGTGTGATCTCGATCTTTATCTTCATCGTTGAATCATAACAGGAGCATGCTTGACCCGAAACCAACTTGGGACTCTGTTGACACAACGATCGATATCCCCCGCAAGCGAACGCCGGCCCGTTCATCAGGTCGAAGCTTGTGAACGGAAGCTTGCTCCAATCCTTATTCATAATATTGTATGATGATTTATGCCTATTTATATATTATGATTCTTCATGCATCCGATGTTTCATCATATACGTCATTTTCGTTTCCAGCCTCCGGCCCTTATTCAGGGAATCGAGGGACTGCTGCATCGACTTCGGACTCATCTAGTTCTTGGGGCCAATTCCAGATGCCGCTTCGCTCCCGGGCCAGGGGCGTATATTATATTACTTCCAATCGGCCGACCCGGAACAGAAGAGGTTCTTTGGAAAGAGTAAGAGGCTTTCCGTCCCGAGGTTTCATGCATGGTGCGATGATTTATATACGTTATTTCTTGTGATGATTCATGCTATCTTTAACTTGCATTTGCTCCAGCTATGGCACTAGTCACTGCCGAAGGCGTTTGCCAATTCTAGGAGGCTGAAGCAAAGCGGCGGAGCGAGTACTTCGGCACTTTGTTCCGAAACCAAAATATATATTGAATGGCCGAAGGGCCGAAGGCAGCCTACCTAGGTGGAGGTAAAGAGCTCAAGGAATAGAAAAGGCCGAAGGTAGAGCCAGACCCTTCCCCAGTAGAAGTACAGAGCTCAAGGACCAAGTGCGTTGTGGGTTTGGAGCCTTCCCGTACAGTTCGTATAGTTTCACAGAGCGCAAAGACCGTTTTCCTCCCTTTCCCGTTTCCCTCCTGACACTTATTATAGGTCGGGGAACACAATAGAGGCGGAACGAGCCGGAGGACCCAGTACGTAGAGCTCAAGCGCGTCACACTCAGGCACGTCACACGGAATTCCCCGGGCACCACACAAGAACACGAAATTTTCACGAAAACTCCAGAGGAAGAAAAGCGAGAAAAGGCAACCCGCGCCTTGAAACGAAATATAGTGACAAGCCTAGAAGATCCTTGGATCGTGGCTTGGTATTGCAGTGTGACCTACGCCAAATACTATCGTTAGCTGTGATAACCAACGTTTTGTGAGGTGGATCCGAGGTCTGCTGCTCTTTCCCCTCGATCCGGAAGTAAGTCTCACTTCTTCGATCATCCAGAAGTTCAGCAAGAACTTGGTTATAACTTATGGAGGTTCCGAAGTCCATATTCCGTGGATCTCAGAAGTGCTTCTTAACGACGGTGTTACCCAACCCCGGCAATAATTCCAGATGTCTGGTGGATCGATCCGAGTTTTTCTCCGGATATCTATGGGAAGTGGGCATCTGAATGATGACTTCGAGGAAGGACCGCCCGTCCAGAAACAAGGTGGTTACATGGATTTCTGAACAGTGAGAAAGGAGAGTGCCTGCTCAAGGTCACATCTAGATTGGTGCCATCCCAGCAGTTGCGTCACGATCTCAGAGGTTTGCAAAGGATTCGAAAGCTGGTCTCGGACCGTAGTTCCTACGCACTTATACTTCGGGACGATCCTTTTCAAGAAATTCCCGTGCACTTCTGATTTCGGAAACAGGCCAGGATGCGCAGATCTCTAGCAGCTTGGCACACAGGTCAAACCGATCTTATGGATCGTTGAGATGCCTCCTCGTTTTATTTTTTTCGGTATTTTACCAAGGACGCCGAACAAACGTTCCTTGACCAACTTCCAATTCAAGGCTGGCAACGTGATTACACAGATCGATGCGCTCGATAATTCAGAAAATTTTGTTCAGCAGATCCAGAAGTATGTTGTTCGGTCTCTTCCCTGCAAGGGACAAGCCTCCGCCATCTCGAATGCACGCGGCAGGTTTGGTGGAAAGGTCGCTGTCCCAAGCTCGAGCTGTTGATCGAGTCTCGAGTCCCGCCGCAAGAAGCGGGAGCATTGAATACTGTTCCAGTTGCCTGCTGCTGGACCGAGCAGGGCGAGTTACTTGACCGCTCGGAACGGGAACTTCCATTAAAATTTGCAAAGCCAAATTACAGAGCGTTGTTGACCTTGGCTACCTGGGTTATTCATTCCCCCGAACCTTATGCACCAACTTCATGATCTCTGGTTGTTTTCATTCTTCAATCTGTGTAAACGGTCCTTTCTTTGTTTTCCTTTTCGCAGCATGCTGCGAGCTTTTTAAATTCCTTGTGCCAGATCTTCGATGATCGTCGACGGCCATCGGCCATGCCGTGAGATCTTCGCCTGGGCAGTGCTGGATACTCCCGAAGTTTGGTCTCGAAGGCAATTCTTTTTCTCAGCAGACCGAAACCATACTGATGATCTCTTCCTTTCCACTCCGTGGATAGGCTAATACCTCGTCGGATGGTCTCAGAATTTGTCTCCTTCTGACCTTCTTTCAAAACCGAGACACCCGAGCCGCCCTTCGCTCTCTCTTCTCCGCAAACAGCGACGCTTCTGAGCAAACGAGTTGCAGACTTGGCGTAGATAAGGCAATCATGGGGGTCAGGGCAAACTTACTTATCGCGACCCCTTTCATCGGTCTCTTTCTTTCAACTTTAGTGATCTAACATTGAAAGTCTTCCCTCGACTAGCCGCGATCCTTTGGAGATACTTTTCCGAAAGTCTTTCAATGAAATCCCTTACAGTAATCAACTGGCTCATCCGTCTTCAGACTTCGCAGATAAGGTTCGATCTTTTCCATTCTGCTCAGGTTACGTTCCTTATAACTCAGTTCAGACACCATCTCCTGTTGAATGAGACTGATTTCCTGCTGTCCCGGCAACGATCATGTAGGCTCCCTTACGTGAAACGTTTTCTTGTGTGTGAGGCACCAAATTTTGTTCTTTCTTTGTTTTTTCTTTGCATTCGATTGGATGGAACGTTCTCGGGAGAAATGAAAGAATCGAACCGGTTGGTTGTTTGTGAAGCAGCAATCTATGTTGGGAAGACCGCTGCACATGCCGTCAATTTCCTGAAAAGGTCGATCAAATTGAGGCAGGCTGTTGAAGTCCAGTCTCTCTAGTGTCCATCCAGCTCGCATTCTCCGATACCCTGCTCGGCTGCATCTGCTGCTGTTCCCCCACTCTTGGATGGGCCGCTTTCCTATGCAGCATGTCGTCGACGTGACCCATGGTAGACTACGTATCCGTGGCCTAACGAAAAGCATAAAAACAGTGATGATCCAACAACGACCTACTAGTATTGCAGTGTAAGCAACTGCTCTTCGATGATTTTAACGATGTTGACCGGCCTTCAGCAGCACAAGCTGAAGGCGCGCGTTCCTGCTTTGCTCCTTCAGCCTGTCGATAGCCAATTTACTCTTTTTCGTTCGGGAATAGGGCAAAATCAATGCGGATGCCGGCAACAGAAGAGAATTCTTAGCAGCCCGTTCGAATTTGTTTGCCCAATATTTTGATTCAAATAATCATTGCAAAATGAGAATATGAGAACCAGGTCTCTGGATTTCATCATTTATCCTATTCATTTCCCCTATTCAAGATGCTCGCTACATTTCGCAGCGGTGAACCAACTTAGCCTATTATTGGCATAACAGCCAGTACACCGGCAGGCAGTTGACCCAACCCAGTATTTCGATAGTATGCCGTTCTCTGTCTAACGATTTGCGGATACTTCAGAGCAACCATTGAAATCCGAAACATTACTTCCTACGCCGAAGTAAATTGGTGGGAGCAGGACGAGAGCGACAGTACGAGAAACTACTCTTTGGCATTATCTCGTACTCGCGCTCAATGAAGAAAGCCTCATAACCACCGCTTTCTGGGCCTCCTGATAGGTAAATTGAAGGAAGACTCTTCCAAGCTTTTCCAACTTCCAGAAGGCAGGCTTCTCCGACTCAGAAAGGCAGGGAAGGGCTGCTGCGGAATATTGAAAAGTTGGGACCGACTGCTTTTGCGGGGCGCTTTCAGCGTGGCCAGAGGCTGATGCTTTGGGATCTGAGCGCTCGGCTTACTCCTCTCTCTTACATTTAACAATATGCGTAATATTTCGTTAATTTCGGTATGGGTCGAAAAGGAGTATGATGGAAGAAATTAGCTGCTCCAATTATGGTCCGTATTATATGGGCTTGCTGGCATTTTAATACGTTTGAGATACGTGAAGAAAGTTTTCTCCATTCCAACTGAACAATATACACTTCCAACTTATCTTCAGCATTTCTTGGTCCGGTCGGCGAGTCGTTTCGCACCTCTCACTTCAAGCTATTGAATTTGGGTTAAATCAGTTCAATTCCGAGTGCAGGGCGGAGCGTCCCCGGTTCTTGGTTATTCGAACCGCGAACGGTTCAAATAACCTCCCTAACCCCTGTTTGTCTCATTGACTGACTTCTTAGAACTTCGTTCTCGAACTGGGTCATGACTTGCACTCGCACTTGCACCCGCTACTCGCACTCGCACCCCAATTGTTCTGCGTTCGCTTTGTTTCGCTTTTTTCATCCCCCACTATGTTGTAAGTGCATCTCCGGGAAGGTTAATTTCTTCGAACCCATAGATAGAAAGGGTTCATCCATTTTCCTTCTATTTTCAGACTTCTATGGTTTATAAAGAATTCGTAGGTTCATACTTTTGTCGGGCTCTTACCGGTTCATAACGGTATCAATACTTCGTAGGTAAATACACAATAAACCGCGAAAATACCGGTATTACGTGTAAACTCTCTTCCATGGTAAATGTGGCCTCTTCTCCTTCCTTATGGTTCAGACATAGAAATACTTATTGCAAGCAGCTTTCTTTATGGTTCATATTTATTTTCTGATGAGTTGTAGGCAAAAGTAAGAGCAAGGCGGCCATCTCCGTCCGCTGCTCAAAACAGAGAACCTACATGAACGTTACCGCTCATATGGCTCCCAACCACTGGTTTAGTCGAGTAGTTTTGTTCGGCTGCTTTCCCGTTCCACTCGCTGCTTGACAAGGGCCCAAAGTAATCTCTGTGAGAGGAGACGCCTATCATCCGCCAAATGTTCACTCCAAGACCCTCCATTCCATTAATGTTAATTGCTAGGAGTGGTCCCCTTCTGGGCTTCGCTGGCGCCACCCCGAAGGGCAGCCCGGGTGATGGTTCCTGAGAGTTCAGTAAATCTAAGTGAGGCGGATTTTGACCGGTCTGCGCCTCGGCGTAGATGTGCAAACCTCCGATTCTGTGGGGCTGTGTTTCGGGCCAGTAACCTAGCCTACTCGTAACAGATCGGATGCACCACCACTCTATGGATAGCATTGCGGCGGTATCCAAACCCCTCAGAGATAAGGTTCGAAGAAAGTTTTTGAGGTCCAGAAGGTGGAGAAATAACGTTTTATGGCTTGCCCTGGGAGATTACTCGACTCCCCCGTTTTGTTTGGGGATTAGCCCCAACCAAGGTGCGGGGGCATTTTCCACCCACTGTGAATTATTCAGGTTACATCCCGCGCGCCGATCCATAAATCAAAGGCGCCGATCCATGAATTGTGGAGACTTCTAACAAAACTAACTAAGCTAAAAACAAATATTTTGCACGACTAGCATTTTGCACTCCCCCCCCCCCCCTGAAAAACTTGAAGGGAATTCTAATAAATACCACCTGAAATTTTTCTCCACATTACGCCATGATCCAAACGAGGTCTTAATGACCGAAGATAACTATGGGGCCAAAAAGATGGCTAGAATAAAGAAGGGCCAATCCTTAAGAAACTAAATTAAAACACAAATCCACTTACACGTGGAAACTCCAAAAAGGAATGAGATTTATGAATAAAAATGCCATTTTCCAGTGTAACCTCGAAAATAGTCTAGTTTGCCATGTGGAATTGGAACCAAAATTTCCGAGAAAACCCGGAGTAAACAAAACAAATAGAATTAAGCCAAACGGTTATTTTCCAATACCTTGCCACAAGAAGTTGGTTCAGATGAGAGATTTATATCATCTATTATGTATATCATCTATTATGTTATTACAAGAAGGTTTGATAAAATAAGGAACAATTTTATGAACAAATAGGCTGTAGCAGAACGAACTATCTACTTTTAGAACGAAGAATTACCAACTTCCACACCAAATTGCCAGTGGATGAGATCGGTCGAGTGGTCTCAGTGGAAGATGGAATGACACGTGTTTATGAATTTAACTAAATTCAAGCTGGGGTGCTCGGGCGCTGTACACACCGCCCGTCACATCATGGAAATTAGTTTCGCCCAAAGCATCAGACCAAAAAATAACCCATTACTTTATAGTGTTCCACGCCGCCGTTGAGTGTGGCCCACTCACCAGAATTGGTGGTCTTATGGGCGGATATCACGGTGAGGTCATTGACTGCTGAGGTAAAGTCGTAACAAGGTAGCCGTAGGTTGTCGGCTGGATTGAATCTTTTATCTTTTTCATAATAAATAGGGAAAGAAAAGAGATGGGCGGCCGGGGGGGCCCTTACCTCTCGTATCATCGGCGAAGTAGGTTCACCACCAAATACGGTTCGGGTTTGAACCTCCTTCCGACCACCTTCGGCCTTTCGAACCTAAAAGGTTCGAAGATCTTTCTCTCACCAAGGATCTGTGATAGTTTGGCCCTTATTCGCGTGAAATAAAAGCAGGATGGAGTAACCTGGTAACTCCAATGGCTCATAATCCGAATGTTGTAGGTTCGAATCCTACTTCCGCCATAATAGGATTAATGTCGACCAAGGCCGCGTTGTGTAGCGGCTAGGCCCCGGTTACTTATCCCGAATAAACCCGCAAGAATGTGAGAAGAAGGATCGGAGATCTCCTCTCGGCTTTTTTTTCTCCGTTACGACACTGAACGGAATAATGGCTAACTTTAGTTATCTGGGGTTATTTATTGGCCAAAATTTGGCCGAAGAAAGGATGAAGGAAAAAGTTGTAGAACGTTTAGTTCTACATCTTCGGCCTCCACTAGATGAATTTACGTATTTGACGCAATTCGTTCGGTTACGATGTGTGTTTTATACGACTTTTTCTGTTTTATTATATAATGATGGATTACCTATAATAAGTCGAATTCCCAAACCACGGAAGCAACAGGTTCGCCTTCTCGGGCCTCTTCATATTTGCAGAGAATTACAGTTTGGAACTTTTTTGGCGTGGTTTTCCAAGAATGCATACGCACACCAGTGGATCCTATCTGTACCCAAGTGTATCTGGAGCATCCAAGTGGTGTAATTTATGGTAAAAAGCTTAAATGCTAACTCGGGGCCACGCATGAAGAAATCCTATGTGTGTTCCTCGGGACAGATCACGTATCTTACCAGTGATCAAAAAACACACACTCCACCATGAGTCCTTCGTATTATCAAACCACTTGTCTGGCTGGAAGTCAACCCACGAAGAAAGAACAACATCTATGTTTTACGCGGACGAGGGAGCACTATGGTGAGTATCTTTTCCAGACCCGGAGAAAAAAAAATACGGATGCAGGTGAATCGGGGGTGGGCGGGCCTGGAGGGATAAAAGGGAGAGACCCCGGGACCTTCCACCTCTGACAATTGGTTCTATTTTTGTTGGATGAAAAAGGAAGAGACCCCGTGTGACCTTACACCTCCGGAATTTAGTTCTACTTTTGTTAGAAGTCCTAAGTGACCCCAGGTACAATGCAAAAGTAGAAATAAGCTAGACAAAGCAACGTCCCGGGTAATCTCCAGGAACCATAAATTCTGAATTTTCCACAAATCGTTGTGGGAAACAAATCATTGGGAAGAACAAACCATTATTCAGAACAAATTGTACTTGGATTTTCGTGACGATTTTTACAACGAATGGACCTCGCTCGCGGGAGATTTGATTTACTCGAAGGGCCTCTCGCTCTCGAGGAGCAAATGTCCCTTATGGAGGAAAACCATAACCTAGAAAAGGAAAACCATTACTTGGACACGCAAATAGGAAAGCACCAGTTACTTGAAATAGAATTGGAGTCGCTTTGTTTGTATAAATTGGTTGGCAAAAACTATCCGAAAATCCTCGAATTTTTTGCGAAAACTCTTGCCGATTTCTCGAGTTTTTTTGAATGTAAAGAAAGGTTTTTCGAACCGGAATATATTTTTCCCACGCAGAAGTATTATCGGCAATATGGACGGTATTGAGAAGAAAGATCCGGTTCTTTCCCTCTAGAGAAGGCGCATGGATAAAGGCAAGTCCCTTGAACAACTAGAAGCCAACATTGTAGAACAACTAGAAGCCGAAAATCCCAATTCCAAATACGCATGTTAATATATTTATTTTTTCCCTCTCTGTGCAGCAGCACTCCGCACCTTTTGCTAGGTAAGTGAGTAGTTCGTACTAACCTACCAACCCCCCCCCCCCCCGTCCGGAGTGAGGGAAAAAGTACGGTTTACTCACCCACTTCTTAATACCATACCCCAAGATTTTTAAGTAAATAAAAAGGATTGGCTTTGTACTCTCAGGGCGGGCTATGAACCAGTCATTATTCCGTTTTCGTGTTATTACGTTAACTGTGACATATATTTTTACAGTTCGGAATACCCAGGAAGTCTTTAAAAAACAGCCTTACAGTTCGCAATCAGGCCTTTAGGATCCAACTCAGAGATGTACTTAATTTCATCAGATGCGTTACGGGTCTTTTTAAAACGAGAATGTTAGATTGGGTAGGGCTGGCTCGACAGACTCGTCCCCTTTTTTTAGGTGCAGGTTCAAATATTTGGTTCGCGAAGCGAACCAAGGTTGGCCTCTTTAAAAAGAAAAAGCACTACCCTTTAGCCTACACGGGCGGATTTATCAAAAGCAACTCTGTTGTATCTTCAATCGAAGAAAAACAAGTATCAAGTCTGAGGCATAAATCTTTGATTTCACTTTTTGTGTTCCCATTCTTCACGAGTCCCACCATACCACTTTGTATGGAAGAAGACAAAGACTCTGGGAGGGAAAAAAGGGCTCCTCCTGAGGAGATTGAGTCGGAAGAGCAAAAACGCGCTCGTTCTGAATCCGAGGAATCCGCTCCTCATCCGGGGGATGATGATCTTCGATCCTTCGCCCCCGGATCCAGGGCAAGGAATGCCCGCAAATACCGAAAAAGTAGAAGCTCCTCCATCGTATCAAAACCTTCGTCATCGAGGATGGGATAATTCTATCTCTGGAGGAGCGTAGGGAGACAACAGCAGCATTACTGGAGCTAGAACGGTCCTGGCAAGAGGCAAGGAACAAGACAAACAAAACCACCTGCTGCGGTCTCGACGCTCCGCATAGAACCTTCAGCAGTTCCTTCTGCTGACGTGGGGCAAGGAAGCAATTCCGCTGACGAAGGTCAAGGTTCTTATGAATAAGGCTCCAGAGGAGAGGACCCAGATTGCGAAGGCACAGGATCCCCCCCCCCCCAGGAGAAGATGCCGGAAGGAACGACGTATATATGGAAGCTCCTCGGCCTCCATAAAGAGATCCCCTTACTCCTGGCGAAAGCTCCGGTAATTCCGATAAATCTTTAGATTTATTGAAGGTTCGAAGATCTCGGTTGGTTCCACCAATTTTATCCAGGGCGCTGCTTGTTGGCCCTGGGCATTGATCTGACTCCTGGCCACTCCTTAAGGGAAAAAAGCAAAATAAGCTTTGGTACCCAAAAAAAAAAGGAAAAAGACTTTTCTTAACTTAATAAGAAAGAACAAAATGAGCTTTAGTCTATATACCAAATTAAGTCGATTACTATATACCACCACCAAATTTAGTCAATTATTTACCAAATAGAATTATAGTTTGAATAAATTACGTGAAAGTACTATACAATGTTCGGTCAAACAATTACCACCAAACATGATCTTGGTGGATACAGGACTGAATTCAATAATTCATTGCCAACATGAGCTGATTTTGCCAAACACCAATCAAGCAAAGTCGAATTTTGGAATCCAAGATGTGGAAGTGTGTTATGAAGAAATGCTTTAGCCGAAACCATAAAAAAGTCAAATTGAAATAAAACAAGTTTGGACTGAACCAACCAATATTTGGCGAAGTAAACTCATGGTCGAGGTTATTATTTTAAACTACACAGAAGGAGGTTTTGCTGTAGCATTGGCAGGTCATATAGCTCTTCTTCCCAGGAGTGTTCGCCGAGGTGGAAAACTAGAAAGAACAATATTCCACATTGATTTGAGAATAAGGCAAAAAAACTATTGTGGTCTGGGGGATTTGTAGGGAAAGCAATTATTTGAAATGGTTTCAACTTTTCAAAATTCAGAAAAATATCCAGTCAATTTTTCGAAAAAAAAAGTGGATTTTTTGTTAAGATCGCGGGTCATGACGCTTTTCCTCCCCGGAGTCTTCGCAAGAGTAGAAAACTAAAAACAACATTCCACGTTTTTAGTATGAACCCAATAAACCGTAATATCGTCGTCCAGGAGGTTGATGATAGAAACGTTCGACGGGTTCATAAAGAGACGGCTCATGTGAGAATGAACCCGAGAACCCTAATAATATGTTCCGGAAGGTTTCTGAGAGAAGAAAGGTTCGACTTTCTTCTTAAAAGATGGCTTATGTGAAAATGAACCCAAGAAACCGTAACAATATTGTGTCCGGAAGGTTTCTGAGAGAAGAAAGGTTCGACTTTCTTCTTAAAAGATGGCTTATGTGAAAATGAACCCAAGAAACCGTAACAATATTGTGTCCGGAAGGTTTCTGAGAGAAGAAAGGTTGACTTTGTTCTAAAGAGATGGCTCATGTGATAATAAATCCAAAAAACCGGAATTTATTTCTCTTTCTAGAAGTACAAAATCACACTGTGTTTTTTCCAAGGCCGCCAGGACTATGTATAAGCGAATTAAGGACGATAGCTACCTAATCTACGATGTGATATTGCGTAGCATGCGGGGAGAGAGGATCGCACTATCTGTTTGGCGGATTGTGCAAAATCCCGTGGTGGAAATCCGCTCTCGTTTGGTTTATTTATGCGCTAGCTTCAAACTTATCGGATCATAGCCGGCCGCCGAATAGTGGCCGTATAAACAAACGTGATGCAGTGTGCTTAGCTTCCGTATGAGATCATTGCACCTATTATGCAGTTGATTGGAAGAGAGGACCACTATCCCCACTGTGGTGGCCTTTCCAAGCACAGGCCGAAGGCCCACTTAACCACTTAAGAAGGGCCACTTACGGATAGCATCAGCTATGTAATATATATTATATGTATTATGGCTGGGCGCGCAGCGATCAATCAGTGTAGATTATTATTGATGACGCTAACAGTCGAAGAGATGTGTACCCACGGTACATTTTTTCGATAAAACGCCAAGCGAAACGAGCCTTCGAGCCTCATGATTCCATGCGTAAACGTGTCACTTTTCTCTCAAGATAATTCTGGAAATGAGGCAAAAAAAGCTCGAACACCCCAGCCCCTTTGTGGAAAAAAAAACGCCCAAAAGGATGCGATGAACCCCTCCCCTTTTGGACGTTTGAAGAGAAGAAAACCCTCAAAAAAAAGCTTTCTTGAGACTGTTTCATTCTCTGAGCTCCCCAGACAGGCTTGAATTACAAGCTTCACTCTGTGTTTAAAGAAAGAAAGTAGATTCGAACCACTGACACCCAGATTTTCAGTCCTTTGCTCCAACCACCTGAGCTATCCGAACAAAGACAAAAAGCAACTATGTACAATTATCATTCCAGTTTGGTTCTTCAAAAATTACTGAGTACAAACGCATATCTGGGCCATCGGATACCTACTTCCGATTTTCAAGGATATTTATACGGATTTAGAAATGAAATGGCTATTATTGATTTAGAAAAAACACTTATTTGTTCACAAAAGGCTTGTAAATTGGTGGCATCTATCATTCGTTCAAAAGAAAGCCATTTATTATTGGTAAATATCAATAATCCGGTATATAATAAGATTATTCAACAAACGGCGAAAAGAACCAATCAAAGCTATATTAATGATAAATGGATTGGGGGGGTTTTGACCAATTGGGAACATATGGAGGATGTACAACAACACTTTCAAGATCTCTCTGAGGATCCCGAATTTCAAGACGCCTTTACATCTTCGCTATTTTCTCTTCCACGTTTTAGAAAGATGCAAAATTGTTTTGAAGGAATCATGACACACTGTATTCCGAATTGTTTAGTAATAATGAATGCAAATTTAAATTCCATGGCTATACTTGAAGCTGATAAATTACAAATACCTATTATATCCTTGGTGGATTCTAATATTCCGAACAGATTACATGAATTAATCACTTATCCTATTCCAGTGAATGATGATTCTATACAGTTTGTATATCTCTTTTGTAATTTGATTACGGAAACTGTCATTCTTTCGCAAACACAAAGGACACAAAAGAGTGAACCGCTCTCGCGTAAGCCTTCAAACAAGAAAAAAAACTACTCTGGCTATACAAAAGCAAAAAAGGAAAGAGAAAGATATGACCAATAGGATAGGAAAGAGCAACCCAGTCAAAGGGGTAAATCCGTAATCGACTGGATTACGAATGCATGTGCTTCTTTTGTGGAAGCATCATCGACTCAATCTGATTTCACAAACCCAACACCTCCTTCCCATCCAACTCCTAGCCGACTTCCCACATTGCCTTACCGACGTCCCCAAGAACGGGGAGGGAGGTGCTTCTGCTGCAGCGCCGGGGGCCTGCGCCTGGAACAGGTCCTGCTGCTTACGTAGGTAATGACGGAGGCATAGGTCATTATTACATTTGGCTGCCCTCGAGGAAAGGCCTGAAAAGCGGGCCCTGCTGCTTTTGTAGGTCGTGCCGGCGGGGGCAGAGGTCATTATTATACTTGGCTGCCACCCCCCCCCGCAGGAGATCGCTAACGGAGAAGAATTTACCCGTCGGGAGATCATCTTCAAATATCTGGGACTCCGATACTCTGGTAAAGTTTTGGGAGGGGGGAGTTGGGATATTATAACTTTTCGTTGGTTCAGATGGTAGAACTACATCTTCCTTCATGAAGATATGTAAAAAAAAAATACAATTAATTTACGAACCAATTGTTTTTCAAATTTATGAAAGCTACTTTACCTAAACGGACAAATCAATGTCAAACATCAAAACAAGAAAATATATTATATACCAATCCAGACTACCCATTCCAATTATTATGGTTTTTGAAATATCATACCAATACACGTTTTCAAGTTTCGATCGAGATTTGCGGAGTTGATTATCCTTCCCGAAAACAAAGATTTGAAGTAGTTTATAATTCACTTAGTGTTGACTATAATACACGCATACGTATATTAACAAGTTACGATGAAATAACTCCAATTTGTTCGGTAGTTGGTATATTTCCATCCGCCGGCTGGTGGGAGCGAGAAGTCTGGGATATGTTTGGTGTGTTTCTTTCCAATCATCCTGATTTACGTCGTATATTAACAGATTATGGTTTTGAGGGTCATCCATTACGAAAAGACTTTCCTTTGAGTGGATATGTGGAAGTACGTTATGATGATTCAGAGAAACGTGTGGTTTCTGAACCAATTGAGATGACTCAAGAATTTCGCTATTTTGATTTCGCTAGTCCTTGGGAACAAATGTTGCTATGTGACGAATCAAAAAACAAGTCTAAATAAAATTCTAGAGGAAGGATTACTACATTGGATAAACAATCCCAGAGGGTTTGATTATGTTTCTTATATTCTAGTGGAAACCGGTGGTAGTCTTTTCATTGTAGCATAATATTGAAGTCTGACCATTCGTAATAAGATTCTAAATTGGAAAAAGTTCATAATTATGAACTCGCCAATACAGCTTCTTCGGTATATTTTTAAGCGAAATCAGTAGGATCCCCGCAGCAGCTAAGGTATGCTCATCAATATGCATAGGAATTGCATGTATAGTCGACGAGGCGGCTATTATAAGCGAATTTAACCGGATTCGCGCCATTTTCCATCTAAGCTCTTCCCTGAAAAAATAAACCAACCAAGATCTTCGAACCTTTACGTTTTATTGGTTTTTCGGCCAAGCGCCAATTTATCCCCTGTCTTTTATCATCAAAGATGATAAATTAGGGTTAAGCCAAACCAATTCTTTCTCTATACCTTTTGTTGGTTCAGATGGTTACAGTAATTTATATTCTCGCGCAACAACTTTTAATGTTAATCAATCATGTTAGATGATTGATCACTACTTCCACTAGCAAAATCTAATGTAGGGAGAAAAGGGATTCCAAACCAACCCTTAACCTGTGGTTTTGGAGACCATTGTTCTACCATTGGAATTCTTCTCCCGAAAAACAAGTAGTTATTTCATGGAATTTGCACCTATTCGTGTCTATTTAGTGATCAGTTTGCTACTTTTGATCCTAATTGGTGTTTCTTTTTCATTTGCTTCTCCTTCTTTGGCTTTCAAATGAGGAATTAATTGTCAGCTTAGGAATGTGGTTTTGATCCATTTGGTGATGCCAGCAAAAGTCGTGGGGGCTGTTGTTCCTATTTCACCTATTACATTTGATTTGGAAGTCACCTTTCTATTAATTATTTACTTGGGCAATCTTTCCTAAACAAGGTTGATTGGTTTGGATTTTGCTCTATGTTGGTTGGTATTTCCATTAATTCTAACGATTGGAGTTCGCCTTTCTCCTCCCCAAAGAGAGGGAATAAACTTATGAAAGGAGTTCTATTTACACTAGTCTTTGTCCAAATTGATAGGCTCCTAACCAGAAGTTAGATATGAGCTGGACCTCCCGGCGGAGCTTGGGTTTTTCTAGTTTTCTGATAAGATTTGTGCTGAATAGAACAACATTCGGACGAAAACTCGAGTGTTTTATATACAGCACAATTACATTTCATAAACTATTCTTTACCCTACTTCCACGGGAACAAGCTCTTGTCGAAGGACTGGGTTTACCCCATGCATGGGATTTGCCCGCCCCTCTATGTGTTCCTGGTAGCTTGTTCCATCGCAGCAAGGATAAATGAGGTGGTTTCCAGCGTTCCTCACTCAACCCATCCTATATCTGTAACGTGTACTTTATTCCCTCTTCTTTACGCGGAAATTTCACTAGTGTATGAAGTAAGGATTTGGATTGAAAACAACATGCAACCAAGCCGGAGCCCTTAACCCAGAGCAAAATACTAAAAACATTAAGGGTCACTCCCGCAAATTGCTCCGAAATGACACCACCCGCTGTTTTCCTAATCTCGAATTTAGGGAACTGACCACTTCCAAAGATCGATACGAAATCAGGGCGGCAACCGTGGCCGGATCGGGCACGCCGCGGTTATGGAGGACATTTTTCACTCGGTGGGATAAAAATTGACGACCCCCATCCACTGCTACGGGGCCGAAGACAGCCCCTCGTTCCGAGAAATGAAGCCACCGAAAGCACCACGGAAATGAGAGCTTCCACTTTTCATGGGTGGCCTTGCCGGTGCTACGCTCAGTGGCTCCGAGACAGGAGGAGCTGTGAGGCCCCGCAGTACCTAAAACTTAGAGTACAAGATAAGGGGCAAGCTGAGAGCCTATGATGAGAAACTCCCACGTACGGTTCGGTGAACGGCCTTCGGGCTAGTTCTACAGCACGAGCTGGAGACGTGTCTACTTATACTCCTACCAATGTGATTCCCATTACAGATGGAGTGCGACGTGACGTGTCTGGATTGTTACAACCTTTAGCAGATAGTTCGAAAGAAGAAAATAAAATTGAAGTAGTGCTAATTGAATCGTTACTTCGTTTCTCCAATGGCTCCCATAATTACATCTACGTCAAGTTCGGTTGCTCGGGCTGTTATACCTTCCGATTATGGTATGGTCTGGCCAGATTCAAATAATGTAGGTATACTTTATTTGCTTTCTTTCTCCAGGTGTTTCTAGGATTATTACGGCGGGTTGGTCTAGTAGGAAGGAAGACTCCTGGGATCAGAAGAAAAAAAATCAGAAATAAACCCTCTGAACTATGGCAGCTTCAGAAGAAGCTTTTTTTTTGTGCAGCTCTTGTTCCATATATAATGCAATTATTACCCTCTATGGGGCTCTTTCGGCATTATATGAAGCTATTCCTACGTCAAATTCATTTTGTATTTAAGATATATGGATATAAAGCTGGTGCAAAATACGACATCAAAGCACGAATAGCTTCCCTTGAAGTCTCAATTCCAAAACTCGAAGGAACTCTATTTTATTACCATGGACGACTGGACTCATATTTTTTTCCTGACCAGGAACGCGACTTCGTTAGAGAGATTATAAAGTCCCTGGGGAGGGTAAAACGGAACCGCGAGTCCTTGATGCAAGAATTGGTTACACTTTATCAACACGGAGAAACTCCACCCTCATTCATATTAAATGCCCTGGGGTATGGGGGGAAGTCCAGGAGAGATCTTATTACGAGGAAAACCCCAAGGTATATTTAGATTATTATTTTTAGGTAAGCCTCTCTAGAAGTGAAATCCAATTCTCTGCCATGGAAATAATCAGAACCCAGTCATTGATCATAGACTTGGAAGCCGATCTTTCCGACTGAACCCGAACGAATGGTAAGTGTGGAACAAAATCAAAAGAAAAAAAGAAAAAAAGAAAAAAAGTGAAACGAGACCGTATATCCTTGGTATCTTAGCTAAAATACTTGGAATAATAATACCACTTTCACCAGGAGTAGCTTTTTCAGTTTCAGCTGAACGTAAAGTAATGGCTTCTATGCAACGTAGAAAGGGTCCTAATGTAGTAGGATTGTTTGGGTTGTTACAACCTCTAGCAGATGGTTTGAAATTAATTATAAAAGAACCTATTTTACCAAGTAGTGCTAATTTATTCATTTTTTCAATGGCTCCAGTAATTACATTTACGTCAAGTTTGGTTGCTCGGGCTGTTACACCTTTCGATTATGGTATGGTATTGTCAGATTCAAATGTAGGTATACTTTATTTATTTGCTATTTCTTCTCTAGGTGTTTATGGAATTATCACGGCGGGTTGGTCTAGTAGGGCGGCCGTTCGGTCGCCTATGGTACTAGAGCCCTTGTGGTCAAATCTAATGTGCTCTAGGTGTGGAACGATCTGCTCTACACAGGGTGTGGGGCTCTTCAAAATTAGTAATAAGCTCAATGTGGTTGGGGCCAAAGCTCAGAGATGAGAATACGTTGGGAAGTCCTGATAAAAAAAAAAGAGCATGCCACAAAAGCGTGGTTGAGGGTCAATCTTGTCTTCCTTTCCAGGAGTGCCTAACAACATCATGCGAACCTGAAAAAGTAAATCGAGATGATGAGGTGCCGTCCTGGCTTGAAGTCTCCTTAGGTAACCAACGGCCTACAGTTATCCTAGCACTTCCGTGCTTGGTGAAGCGAACGAACGTACGCTGTCTTGTTTTCCACCGGCTGGGATTGCTTGCCAGCCAGGTCCAATTAAAGCAACATTGTATGGAAACATATTACCCATCTTCTTGGGGACAAGAGACTGAACGACATCTCGATTTACTGCATCCTAGGACCTAGGATAAGAGCCATAGGGGATACCGGCGAGACCCAGCCAGATGAATCTATGGCTGGTAGTCAGAAGACTCATAGTACCCGCTATACCCTTTTCCCGTGAGGAGAAGGCGCTGGTTCGAAAAAAAAAAACTTTTTTCTTAGCAGCAGGAGAGGAGTCTATATTTGTGCCTAGCTTTGGCTGGCATATTTTACTCAACGCAATCCATCCACAAACTCGAATCCCACGAATCCCCTGGTGGATAAGTCCGACTTAGTGCGGAATGGAGTTGATCGTCTGGTGGATCTTTGGATCTCTAGTTTTTACTCTTCCAAGACAGGACGGGTTCGAAGAGAAAACGCATAGCCACGAAGCGATCGATCTGCTTACTTTTTTTTATGAGGCGGCTGCGGGCAGCACAGCAGGACCTGGATCCATGATGCTTTGGCGGCCCCATTTGCCACTTGCGGCCTCGCAGGGATGCGTACACTCCGTGACACCATGATTCGAGGTAGGTCGGGAAGAGGGCGCATAACCCTACTAGGGAGAGGGAGAGAAACGACGTGTGCCTTGCTTTCAGGACCGCCCGCCGCGTGGAAGGCCGAATGAAATAATCTTAGAGCCCATCGGCTGCTGAATTATTATCCCGCTATTCTCATGGGTTCAACCCAGGCCCGCGGGCTCAATGTAGGGCGTTGCGCACGATGAAAATCACGGGAGCTCGATAGTATGTGGAAGGCAAACCGATTGACACCGTAAATTACGAGATCCTGGTCATCATTCTGCAACAAGTTACAAAAAAAAGGCTCGATCTGATCCTTACCGGATTGGAAGCCAAGATTCATATGCCCAATGGTACCACACACACAGTTACGTCATAAATAGGAACACTGGGTACTGAGCCCTTTGCAATCTAACAACTACCTCCATGAACTGGACACGAGAACACCGGATCCAAGCTTACAATCAGGGGCCCGCCCGGGGAAACCCACGCAAAAACAAAACCAAGCCAATACTTGGTTTTTGTATTTTTATTTCTGCGCTTCGCGTCCCTTATTGGATGAAATGGTGGACGATTCTTCATTTTCAAAGGTAATTCAAAGCAAGCTGGGGGAGAGAGCCGTATGCGCGGTGACGCGCTCGTACGGTTCGGAGAGGACTCGGCTTACATTGATCTTGTTGATTGGTGGAAGGTTTTACTCTATATTCTAAATATGCTTTTTCAGGAGCATTACGATCTGCAGCTCAAATGGTTTCTTATGAAGTCTCTATTGGTCTTATTATTATTGTGCGCCTCGTGAGCGCGTTTGGATCCGCGAAGGTTACATACAATCGCTCGGATGTTAACCTAACCCGACTCGGGAACAGACCGGAGGGAACCGCAGCATGGGTAATGTCCGCGTTTCGTGGCAAGGCTAATTTCGAGTTGCAACAGGGTTAAGTAAGGCCCAAGGCGGTCCGGGAGGCACAAGGGTCCCAATACTATCCAGGTGCAAATAACCCCCCCGGGGTGGCTGCAATGAGCACAAATGCCACTCACCAGCCTAAACAACGAACAAACACTCAAACGTGAAAGCGAGGGATCACCCAAATGGACTCTACAAGGACCATGCTTCGAGAGAAGTGGGAAAGCCCTAGGAGACCGAGGCTTTGGCCAAAAATGTATGGATGACAGATCAGCCATAAATGTACTCCAAGAGATAATACACCGGGCAACAAATGTCGAGCCTACGGCGATGCCCTTAGAGTGAAAGTGCTAGGAAGAAAGGGCTGTAGGTGATAATGCGCTATGCCGGAAACACGCGGACTGGGCACTTCGGACAGCTTCGAACTGTCTCCCCTCCACTACTCAGTGGAGTTTGGGTGCTCGCCGCCCGCGTCTGAAAAGCACAGCAGAATCAGAGAAAGCGAACCAAAAGTTGCCAATAGAGGTAAGGCCATCGTATTGGGCTTAGTGCCCGATCAAGTCTCATGTAAGACGAGAAAAAGCTAACCTCGAGGCTGGCTACGAGTAGAGCCGAGTAAATGGCGATAGGACCCCAGAGGCAAAAATAGGTAAAAGGCCGCAGGACTACGCCAGTTAGGAAACAAAATAATGCTCCGAAACTTGCTAACAGCTATCTTATTCCTGACCTGGATAACGCGCGTGTAGGATACAGCTAAAGGCCGAAAACTGAAAAAAAAAGCGCTACATTCGAGGAAGCATAATTTGATATTTTCCTTCTTCCCTTGGACATGCCTCGGCACTCCAGACTTCAAATGGATGGCTCTCCTGACTTGCCTTTTGGGGGGCCCCGACCATCTGCCCGGGAAGGGATGTCCCAGCTTTTGCAACACAGCACCTTGAATGTAGCCCCCCTCCAAGACCGAATTGACGCCTCTGGATACCGGGATAGGGGGGGTCGGTAGACCCACCTATACCTTGTCTTGTTGACCCAACACCTACGAGACTTCCAACGTCAACCTGCGACCTTCCCTTTTACGAAAGGGCGAACGGGGTAACCTGGAGCGAACTCGGTAGGCGCTGCCTACTCAACACAGCCCGAAACTAAGGATGAGCAATATATATAGCGAATGCCATAGTCTCTAAACACGAAAACCTCGTGTTAAGTTCCGCGCGGGTCACGGCGTGTTTTCCGCTTATGCGGGTCATTCATGGCCTTGGGCCATGGCCCGTAAAACCTGAAGAAGTTATCACGGACGAGCCACATGCAGGGAAACTTGCGCGTGTGGTTCTGACCGGGGGAGAGGAGAGGAGCCCTATCGGTATACTGTACTAATCCGTGTAGGTTCTTGCAATTTCAGTGAGATTGTCATAGCACAAAAGCAAATATGGTTTGGCATTCCCTTGTTTCCTGTATTGACTATGTTTTTTATTTCTCGTCTAGCAGAAACTAATCGGGCCCCGTTTGATCTACCAGAAGCAGAAGCTGAATTAGTCGCGGGCTATAATGTGGAATATGCGCGGGATGCGATCCTTAAGAGTTCACTGTTGGCGGAAGCCAATGTCCCGGGATCTCGGGGACTAATTCCGTACGAAACAAGGGGGTCGGCCTTCGTCCTTGGACAAGCACTTCGGACGGAAAACTTTCCTCGATTGGGTTGCGCTGCTTGACAAAAGCTCCGATCGCCTCCTTACATTGAGGTGCGGCTACCCATGGGTCATCTGTAGGGATGTATAAGACAGCTCCATGCGAGTACGGCAGAATATTCGTCGGAAAGACAATACCTAGAGCTGCCCTCTACAGTACATCAACGCCGGACTCACAGGCCGGTCAATCTCGTGAAAACGTCAACCTAGGAATATTGGACCCTAAGGAACCATCACAAGGACGGTCATAGGGAACATCGACATGTCCAGCGAAGCCCAGAAGATGACTTGCGTTGCTGACTCTACGTCAGCTGGTCAATCTCAGAGATCGGGCAAACCCCTATAAGACCACGGTCCCGACCTTACCAACACCAGAAGGACGGATAATATTAGACCTTTAGAGTATAATGACCTGGTCGAACGAGTGAACAATACATCGGTGGAAAATTCCGATATTTAGTCGAAAAAAATAGCAAGGCCTGAAGTGCACTTAACAGCTTACAACAAGATCAAATCGAAACCTGGCGGGTGGCGACGCCCCGAAAGAGACTGGAGATGGCATTGACCTTGCGCGAACCGCAAGAGAACTCATTTTTGTTTGGTACCTCCGACGTTTCTCGCCGAGTCCTCATTTCCAACCTGGGTGAAGACGAGAAAGGACTACCTCCGGAAGTAGCCAGCGCCCACGTGTTGAAATCGTTCAGGAGGCTATCGAGATGGTCCCTGATATGCCAATACGAGCCTATATTCTCGGACGGACATCTATCTCACACGAATTCCGTGCCACACTTAAGAAACATCAAGACCCAAGGAAAGGCCCATCTTGGTGGATCGAATTTGATATCCGTTTCGGCACGATCCATATACACACCCTTCACTCGATCATGGAAGAAACAATCTTTCTTAGTGGCGTCTCACCGGACTTCGCCGATCAAGAATGTTCAACGCCAAAGTACTCCACCACGTATAGGGGGGAGGTGGCCCTCAACCGGGGCAGGGCGTGCGGGCCCCTTCGGGGTACTCGACCGAAGGGAAGAAGGGGCGTAATATCCCCAAACCTTACCAACATATACCTAGATCGACTCGAAAGGGGGATCAATCGAATCTTCTTGAGGTAGAAGCGTCAAGTGCTAGGGCATGCAGGGAAAACCCAGAGTACAAGAAAGCTCTTCACATCCCTAGGAGCGAAGCAGCAATGAGGATGACCCAAACTCAAAAACTTCGGTGGAGAAGAAGACGACTTCTTATTGTTCATCCGCCGAGGAGTGTGCGTACTACAAAAACCCTAGTTTCGTCAAATTATACGCCGTTACAATACGCAGACAATACCCTATAATATTTATTCGGACCCTAATAAACTAGCACAAGACATTTTGTCTGCGGGTAATCATCTTCTGGTTTTCTCGAACCTCCATCTGAGGCCTTCGGCCCTACTGCACTAAGACATGTAATCTCTGAGAAGGTTGAGTTCCTTTTTTTTTTCTGGGAGTACCGCGTTCTCCGAATTACCAATCCTCGGGGCAGCGGCACGAGCTTTGGAGAAATATTGTTTTTTCGCGTCACCCCTTGGGGAAAGAGGGCTCAAAGACGTAGGGATAAAGCTTATCACCCATATCATGAAAAAGACCAGAACCTTGGGGACTTTTAGTGAACAGCGGATGAGCACGCTAGGCAACTCTTCAGGAGCTGGTCTCATATGATGTGGGAGGAATACCAAAAATAAGGCAAAGGACATGCGTGGCTCAAACAACTAACCAAGAGGACGTCCTATCAAACTAAAACCCATTAATATGGCAACAGCTGCTGCTACGGGACCTGACACCGGCATACGACCGACCAGTTTCCTCAAGTTGCACAATACCTTGATCCCTACGAGATGGCACAGTCAGACGCAGCATCAAAAAAGGCCCGTCGTAGGGCAGAAGATGATGCTTTGCGCGTTCTCTGGCTTTCTCGATTTCCAAGCCAGATGTAAGGAAAACCGAAGGCCTTGGTTGTTTTACTTTCTCCAAGGATTGCCGCGCTTTGCGCCCTTCCAATTTCTCATACGCGCCCTAAAAAGAAATGCCAAGATAAGCTCCGCCAAAGTGGAATCATCAACTCTAAGGTCGACCGCAATCCTTCAAACCACTGCTCTCACAAGACGACCTTACCATTATTGCCTGGTATGGCCAAATAGCCTCGGGGATGTTAAACTACAATAACACAATGATAACTTCGTAATAGATCAAAAGCATAGTTAACTACTACTTTATTTTTGGGTCCTGCCTTCACAGCTTAGCGGCCAAGCCTAAAACAAAGACTAGTGAAATCATGGGGAAGTATTCCACCGACCTCAGGATCGGCTACGTCCAAAGGCGCGTCGGCTGAATACTCCCCCAGCGCTGCTAAGATAAAAGGCATGAACGAGACGTTCAGCACCAATAAACCTAGACCTGTCTATATAAGCTGCTCGTGGTGCTCCTCACCAAGACCAGTTAGCACCAAGAACAGATGTGCTGTTATTGGCGGCTGTACGAAAACGCAGATCAAGATGCACCACATACGCGCGCTGCAGACAAGACGAGGCAAACCACTGCCAACAATCCTGGGGAACGAATAATAAGCAGGACTTAGGCTATCCATTCGACTGCCAAAGGGAGGCAGATACCTAGGAGCGGGCCACATCACCTAGATGTGCACGCCGGAAAGATTTCCCCATATAAGGCAAGTTAGTGGTGGTTTTTTGGCCAAGTAGGAACGTAGTACTTGGGTTCCGAAGGTTTTAGGAACGTGGCCTTCGGCCTCTGGTTCTTCTTTACTTCTGGAGAATTGCAAACCTCCGGAACAAGGTTATTGCTAAAAAACAAAATTCATTCACTTGTTTTATTGTAAGGGCTGGGAGCCGTATGAGCGGTAACGTTCATGTACGGTTCTGTGAGAAGGGCGGTGGACACAAATGGCCGTCGTACCTTACTCTCGTCTTCAATGGGGTTTGCTCTTTTTTTCTCAGGTGAGTATGCTAATACGATCTTAATGAGGTGCGGAGCTTTGCATCTGACATTCGTTGGGCTTCAGCCCTCTGCAGCAGGAGCCAGCGTCCTCTCAAGGACCACAAAGGGGAAGGGACACTTGACCGAAGGTTCCCAGAAAACGCTTTTGCGTTTTTTCGAAGAGGGGCCCGAGGGGCACTCGACCTTTTGGAGGAGGGCCTTGTGCAGTAAACCCCTCCGAGCGATCCAAAGACTAGTAGGTTCCGCGAAGCTTTCGGAGAAGGGTAGCCTTGTGTGTAAGCACAGCCATGAACCGCGAACTCATCGGACGACCTCTTTAAGATTAGGGGGATTTATGCCGTGGTTACCTCGTAACTCTCCCCCAGACCTATACGTGTACCGAATGCTCATACGGGAGAGTTCGCTCCTAGGTATGGAACCAGGGAGGGTTGCTCCGAGAAAGAATTTCTCGTCCCACCCAGGGGGTGCGGACACACCTGCGCGGATTACAGGTGACGGCTACCAAGATGGCGGGGAAGGAAACGAGAGTACCCGACACCCAGGGATGAATGTAAACCCATCGGACAGGGATAATCATTCTGGTCCCGATAAACAAGGCTCACATTTTGTGGTATACACCAGAAAACGAGAAAGATCGAAGTTCCATTTTAAGCCCCCAAGACGTTTTATGCGCTCCGCGCCAATATTGTTACGGAGAAGGCCTGGAGCGAAGCGCTTTTTCTTTAACGTTTCGCTTACAGTCATGGTTGTTTGGCTATTATTAAGAAAAAAAAAAAAAACATTGTTCGCAGAAAGTGGGTCGGGGGCAAGAAAAGCTCGAAAGCTCGAAGGGAAGAAAACGACAAGCGTTGGATGCAATGAAAACCTTTCGGGGCGTTTTCTTTTAAGAAAACGCCGGAAAATGATTTTCGTTTCCCTGGCTCTCGGCCCACTTTTTATATATTTCTCTTTGGCGGGAGTAAATCTTCGAAGGCAAAAAACGGGCTTTGCCACCGAGTTCAGACCGTTCGCAGTAGTAGCACCCAAAGACAAGATCATTCAGGAGGCAATCAAGACGGTACTCAATTTCATTTACGAGCCCCTGTTTCTGGACACATCACACTTCCGCCTGGGTCGAGGCGGCCACTCGGCCCTAAGACAGATCAAAAAAGAGTGGGCTGGAACTTCTTGGTTTTTAGAATCCGACATCAGAAAGTGTTTTGACACCATCGACCGACATCGACTCATCTCTATCTTGAGGGAGAAAATCGACGATCCAAAGTTCTTTGACCTAATTCACGAACTGTTTTCCGCCGGACCTGTGGGAGGCGATAAGGGGGGCCCTTACTCCGGGGTCCCACAAAGTGTACTATCACCCCTACTATGCAACATCTACCCACACAAGCTCGATCAGGAGATAGATAGGATCCAACAGGAGCACGAAACTACGAAGGCTCAGAGAATGAAATTGGTTTACTTCCAACGCCAAGCGTTTTCTTCCAATAAAACGCGTTTTGGACGTTTTATTCCAATTTTACGAAGAGAGAGAAAAAGAGCCTTCTCTCGTCGAGAGAACCAAGAAAACTCTAGGGAGGAAGCAGGCTTTGAATTTCAATCTCCCCCAGTAGACGACAGAGCCGACGTGGAAGTTAGTAGGATCCGTTACGTCCGATACGCCGACGGCTCCCAATTGGGAATTGTGGGTCCTGTAGAGTTGATAGGAAAAATACGAGAAAGTATTACCCACTTCCTAAGATCCGACCTGAACCTTGAGGTGGGCTCTGTAAGATTTACTCACACAGCTGCAGGGACGGTAGAATTCCTCGGTACGGTCATTCGGGGAGTCCCGGCTTCGGAAAGTAGATTATCGCGAAAGCTGGAGAAGCGTCGGAGAGTAAAGCACCGTATCCATCTCACAGCTTCCCACCGACGCTCCGCCATCCATTCCAAGTTAGAAAACCTAGGGAAGAGTATCCTGGTCCGACAGCTGACAAAGGGGAGAAGAGAAACAGGGAGTCTACTTTTAGCGGGGCTTCAACTAGCGGAGACTATGAGAACAGCAGGAGTCAGCCCCCAAGTGAGCGTCTTACGGGAGACCGCCAAAAATATACAGCAAAGATCAAGGGAAATCTTGCATAGCCTAGGTTGGAGCAACGTGCCATCAGACGTTCAACAGGCAGTCTCACGATTGGACGAATCGTTGAGCGTCTGGATGTCTTCATTGGAGACTCCCAGAGCGCATAATAAAGGTCGGAAAGGCCAGCAGCAGGAAGGAGGAGGGGGGCACGAACAGACGGGATCTTTCAGCAAGCTATCCATACGAATCCAGGCGCCTACTAAGAAGATACTCCAAAGGCTTCGTGACCGAGGTATCATTAGCCATAGGAAGGCCCGCCCAACCCACGTGGCCCGCTTGACGAACGTCAGCGACGGAGACATCGTCAATTGGTTTGCGAGCATTGCAATAGGTATTTTGTCTTACTATAGGTGTTGTGACAATCTTTACCAAGTCCGAGCCATTGTCGACTACCAAATTCGCTGGTCCGCTATATTTACCCTTGCCCACAAGCACAAATCCTCGGCGCGGAATAGAATCCTCAAGCACTGCAAAGACTTAAACATAGTCAATGGAGAAGGTAAGACCCTTACCAAGTTTCCCACCAGCATGGAACTTAGGAAGCTTTTTTAGGCAATAGTTCCTGACAAGGAAGGAAAGATCTGAACAATAATGGGGACGCGTACAATAGTTCCTGACAAGGAAGGAGGGATCTGAGCAGGGGGAACGCGTACAAGACCTTGGATCAGGTGTACCCGGCAATATTCCAGAAGCATGATAGGTCTATCTAAACCGTTGCGCGGTCAGGGGGATGAGGAGAAGCCTGGTGCTGCAGCAGATGCGCCATGTACGCAAATTGGCCTGGCTTTTGTATAATTTCAGAGGTCGGTAACAACACGGTAATTCCGAGAGTAGGCCGAAAGTGGGTCGAAGTATCTTCGGCTCTTTGGCAAAAGCGGAGGAAAGCTCGAAGGCTCGGAGAGCCGAGGGCTATTTCCTCCGGATGTGGAACAAAACGCCTACAAAGAAAAGGATGCGATGAAAACCTTCCCCAACACCCTTCGGGGTATTGAGATTTCCGATCCTCCGGTTGGACGTTTTCCCGTCTTCGGCCCACTTTCTATATTTCTTCTGCTCGTTTACGCGGGCGGGCTCCAAGCCTTTTTCGCGGGCCAGCATGAACCTAAGTAAATCCCGCTCTGTGCCAATCACCGCCAAGACATCCATGCGAGGTTTTTTTTATAACCTCAACAAAGGAAGAGTAAGATCCGGAGGTAAGTTCGAATACCTAGACGTGGCGTTGGTTAGAGGGGAGGATACTCGAGATTACCGGGACGGAGCCGTATGACTCGAGAGTGTCACGTACGGTTCTTTGAGAAGGGAGTTTATATACCTATCGGCCCCGCACAGGAGCTGCGCCCTTACTCTCCTAGTCTATGTACATTGCTTTTTTTGGGAGGTTGGCTGCCCATCCTAGATATTCCTATTCTCCGGGTGATTCCGGGCTCGATCTGGTTCAGTATCAAGGTTCTTCTCTTTCTGTTTGTATATATATGGGTCCGTGCAGCATTTCCACGATATCGTTATGATCAATTAATGAGACTTGGCTGGAAAGTATTTTTGCCTTTATCATTAGCATGGGTAGTCTTTGTATCTGGTGTTCCAATAACCTTTGACTGGCTTCCTCGATTCATTCAGCAATTTCACTGCAGTGCAACAACCTTCGGAAGACCCTTTTTTGGTCTCGTTTTTCAAATTACATATTTTTACTTCGTTGGCGAGCAAACGAAGGGCGAGGCGCAAAGTTGGCAACACGAACAACAAAGGTAATAAAATAAACTGGAGGTAGGAAGAAAACTTCTTTTTCCTGGAAGAGCCAAAAACTCCTGAGAGTAAAATAGCAGCTCGAAGGCCAAATGAATTGATGGAAAAACATCTTAAAGAATTCTTTTTATTCGTTCTATGGACTCCACTCCGTCGATGCGGGCTTCGAGCGTTAAAGAACGCTATGTATTTGCTACGCATGTAATGCATCTACTTAGTAGATGCATCGCGTTGGTAAAACCAACAAGAAACAAGCGAAAAGAAAAGAAACAAGCGAAAAGAAAAGAAACAAGCGAAAAGAAAAGAAACAAGCGAAAAGAAAAGAAACAAGCGAAAAGAAAAGAAAGAATAAGCTCGTCGTGGCAATCCTTGTTTTTACGTACTTATTATGGTCAAAGCTCCTTATGGTGTTTGGTATTCATCTTAGTACTAAGACCTTCCCATTCTTTATGGTACCTTTACTGATGTGTCTACTTTTATTAACTCCTTTCCGTCGTTCCATTAACTCCTTTCCGTCGTTCCATTAACTCCTTTCCGTCGTTCCATTAACTCCTTTCCGTCGTTCCTTTGAAATCAAAATATATTCGTGTTACGTTTCTCAAAGATTCTTATTTACTGGTTTTAAGCTATAAATGGTTATTCGGGGAAATATTTGTTCTTATCATTCCATAGCACCGGCCTGCTCATTTTGGTACTTCATATGGGGCTCCCCCCATTCATATGACGACACTTTTTTTTTTTAATATTAGATGTACTGGTAAATACAATACCATCTACTCATGCGATTTATTCGAAGATGCAAATGTGGCTCCACAGGAATTATTTGGATCATACCGGCGCAAGTGCTTTTTCTACCTGGGGAACCACATTGACAACCAACCCCTAGGGTTCCCTTAGTTAGAGAAGGCTCGAATAGCACCTACTTTGCATCAATTTACAAACATACATGTCGAATGTCAACCCGGGAATCTTTTCGCAATGGTTTGCGTTTTGCCAAAGAGCATTAGGATGTCATCACAGGAGGAGTCCTCGTGGGTGGAGCTCCAATATGTGGAACCTGTAACCAAGTAGTATGGAAGCAAAGTAAAGAAAAGGCAAAGATGTGTGAATCGAGACGTGAAGAGCTTTTATTAAAAGCTTATTGTAATGAACGTTTGAACATTTCACTCTTAGAACAAGCCTATGACGAGCAAAAAAAAAGGCTTACATATAATAATTGCGGATCAATCATCCGGTGCGGCTGAAACTTCAACGTCAATTGCACGTCGAGTTGCACATTTTTCAATTACTCCTCCGACGATTCAATACCTTTCACGGATATTCTGTAGTAAATAGAAAGCTATGCTATCTTTTTTAGTGCACTCATTCCGTGTTTGGGTTACACTTCAGTCCACACTTCATATGTACGTAGTTCAAGTTCTCGACCTATTTAGCAAAGATTGTTTTGGTTGCTTCTGGCAGATCGTTTACTTTCAGGTTGGATTGGATGTCAACCTGTGGTGTGGAGGCACCATCCCTCGAATGTAACTATTGGACAAATGGCGTAGGTTCTTCCTCTTATTCTTTTTTGCCATTACGCCCAAAAAAGGCCAATTAGAGGCCAGGTTAATCAAGAGTGCTCATACTGGCGAATCAATGGATTCGCCAGCATTCGAATCTACTATTCCGTCTGCAGGGTTCTTTTTTTTCTTAGGTGATACTACGCATCCTCTGATTCCCCCACTTGGAACATAGTTCTAGGTTGGATCTCTGAGTATTATGAGTATAGGCCCCAGGTTGCTGGAAGTACAAGTTTTTCCTGGTTAACACATATAATATAAAGTTAACACATATATAAAAGGTTCGAAGAATAGATATATAGGTATTATTCTCTATAGAGTTATTCCAAAGTCTAAGAACATGTTTTAATGATTAGTCGAGTTTCTAAGTGTAAGTAAGTCTCTCAGAGCTTGGTAGGAGAAAAACAGGTTCCTCCATGTTAAGACATTTTAAAGGATTTAAATAAGAAAAGATTAACATGTATCAACATTAAAAGATTAAAATACTCTGAATAAAACGTTTCGGAGTGAGAATGCTTTCGTGTTGATCCTTGATACTAAGGAAGTTAGTTGTTAAGTAGGAATATTGAGAAAAATTCCCCCATATCAGACTGATTTGGTGTAGAAAAAAAAAAAGGGACCCGGACAAATATATCTAGAAGATTTGTGGCCTTACACCAACTGACTTTGTATATTTATATTCTTATATTTCATATAAGATATATATATTTCCGATCCTCGAGTAAAAACATCTCGATTTTTGCTGTTATCGGAATAGAGTAACAGGTAACTCTAATGGTTGTAGACCTGAAGATAATAAGTTCAAATACAACACCGTGGAATTCATAAAAAGTAATAGAAGATTATGCTGTTGTTATGGATTAAATTTAAAACTATGTTCTCAAAACTTTTTGAGTGGCCAAATACAATTTTAGCAAGTATGTTTTTCTTACCATGGATTGGTCCTGTATTTTTTCTGCTTCGAAGGCATTTCTCGAAATAGTATGTTATATCAACAGTAGCAACCTTTGTAACAGTTATCATCGTAGTATGTCCTGCTTTCACTGAGATTTTTAATTTCTTTCTTACTAACATGATAATTAAAGTAATAAAGTCACCACTCTTTCAAATGCTTTTATATATGTCCTGAGGGATGGAACATAAGGTGCATATGTCTCAATGGATAGAGTTTGTTGTATATCTATAATTAGGGGTTTTTGGGGTATATCTAGATTTTTGGAAGATGAACCACCCTATTAGATTAGTCATTTCAGCCAGATTGGTGGTTATGTGGACCTCGATCTACTATAGTATGAGGAAAAACAAATACTGGTTTTTTTTTTGAAGAGAGCAATAATTTCGCTCTGATTGCCCCAAGTTTTGAGAAAATTGCACAGTGTTCTCGAAGAACTGTTGGCCAGAGAAGGTTATGATGATGCCTAATATCACGACCTATATCCAATCAACTAACATCTAGGTCTCGCGTGATTTTCTGGTTAATAGGCGGATTTATTTTCAGACATCGGTCGAAAGGCAATCACCAAGGTTTAATTAATAAGTGGTGAGAGCGTTCATTCAATTGGTTATTTGAAGAGTTTGAAAAGGGAAAGGTGGCGTGTGTAGTGTTGGCAGGGATATGAGGTATGGGTGGATATTTTCTGAAAGTTCTAAGGGATGAACGTGAAGATCAACGAAAGGATCAGAAGCAGATACACAATCACCAAATGCAAGATCGTAATCAGACGTTTAATAATCAAATGCAGGAGCGTGATCAGACGCTATAAGAGCTAAAGACCTTAGGTGATGCTGCAAAAACTGGACCAAATAAATATTGCTACAGCTAGCTTTACCGAAGCTAAAAAAAGCTTTGAGGGAATAAAAACAGGAAGCAGCGGGCAATATTCGAGAAGTATAAGTCAACAAATATTGGATGGTTTAGTGGCTGATGCGCGGAGTCTCTCCGGAGGGAACTCCCAGCCGCTAAAATCTATCATGACAAGTTTATTCAGGAGACGGAAAAGCTTGTTTTAAAGGATGAACCCGTAGAACAAGCAAGGATCGAAGATCTTGTGGACGAAGAAAGTGCTTCAAAGGGGACTGATATTAAAGGTAGTTGTGGTAGTAGAGATTTGTCAATACCCTCAGCTTTCGGAAGGAAGAATGCTGGCGGTATTCTATTTGGCCGGCTGACCCGTGTTGGTTTTTGGTAAAGTCCCTTTTCTGGTAATGAAATGTTCTAACTTGACCAAACGAGTATTCCTCCGCAACGACATAAAGACGCCTGGTACCATAAAATGAACCAAGAGGGTATATATAAATATTCTACAACTTAATAATGCCTAGGGTTTTGTGAAAACTGCTCCATTGAATTACCGTTATCAGTATTTAGAGCTATATGACAGATTTCGATGAGGTTTCCGAAGAAAAGAAAAAAGAAAAAAGGAGAATAGAAAAGATGATTGAAAGAAGGAATAAAGGAATGGGAACGAATCTAAGAGGATCTTACTCATACTTTCTATCTTTGTTCCTTTTACTCGAATTACTTGAAATACTTTCACTACTTTAAATAATATTTGAAATACTTTCACTCGTCAACTCATTCATTATTCTACTCGACCGTAATAAAACGCTTGACCTACATAACCCCCCCATAACCTAGAACTCGTGTTACGAACTACTTGGAGTTAACTCCGAAATATTATCTCCGATCATATGGTGACTGTTCTTTCTTTTCCAGGGGTAAAAATCTCATCTTTCTGGAATTGTTTACTTATCGGAAGAGGGATTTGAACCCCCGGTGTGCGAATTATGATCCCGCTGTTTTAACCGACTAAACTATTCCGACATGCGGATTGTAATTCCGCTCTCCCACCTCGATAATCTGTCCTTCTATCGCTGCAATAAAAAACCTACTTGATTTTACTTCGGGTTCCCCGATTTATTACGGCCCAGCTACCTTATGATGTAAACTCTATAGCATAAACCTTTTACTGCCATTTTGACTAAGACAGACAGAGCCGTACTTTATGGAGGTTTACACTCTTGGTGGGGTTCCATACTTATGAAAACCCCGAGAATAATAGAATCAATACTCATGAAAAAAACCTCTCTCCTTTGCTGGAGTGCCCAAAAAGGTCCCGAAGGAACACTCGACCAAAGGTTAACGGAATAAAACGCAAAGCGTTTTCTTGCTGAGGCCCCCTAGCTCCCCTATAGTACTAGGTGGTGAAACTTAGCCCTTGGTTTCTTCGAACCTAGCAAGCTGGTTAGTTTCCTCAACCCATTCCTCAAAGCTGACTAGTTAAGTTCCATTACTTACCCATTTCTCAATCTTAAACCTTAACTAGCAATTATCGTAATAGCCCGGGGTAGTTCAAAATAGAGCTGGTTGTGATAGCCCTTGGTAATGAAACCCCAACTAGCTACTTGTTATAGCCTTTTAGTCAACCCTAGCAAGCTGCTTATTTTCCTTAACCCAGGAAATAATCCTAAACCCCCGGTGACTAAACATCATACCGAAATTTCAAATAAGTATTAAAATACTAGGCATTATGATTACAGTAGTGTCGAACAAAAAACGTCAAACGTAGTATACAATACCAAGTAGCGGTAAAATCAACACTGATGGGAGGGATCTTTTTTTTTACTCCATAATTACGGACTTTTTCTGGCCCTCAGCACTATGATAGCAAAAAAAAAATGTAGATTGTTAGAGGGAACCAAAGATACGGAATAAGGTAACCTGGTGGTTTCCAAGGGTACCAGGCCCAGAACCCCTCGTGGATACGAGATACTTCATATATTACTTTGCCTTTATTGCTAGAGGAACACAGGGCCGAAGGCTCACCCCGGGAATATGCTTATGCGTCATCCAGAACTGTTCCTGAGGTCTCTGTGAGGACCGAGGGCACCAGGGCTCTTGCAATTCGCCCTACTTATGAGATATGTCTGCTTTATCAGCAAAGATAGTAACCTTCTGGGCTTTGCTGGACATGTGGGCGTTCCCGCCGCACCGTCCTTGTGATGGTCCCTAAGAGTCCGATACTCCTAGGTTGACGTTGTCACGATTTGAACTAGTCTTTGGTTTTGGCGTTGGTGTGCAGGCACAAAAGTGAAGTAAACTGGGACAATGTAAATAAAATGCTTGGCGTTTCGACGAAGTTTATGACCAGAAGCTTAGTCATACTCGCGTAGTTTTGCACACTTCTAAGTAGCGCATGGGTACCCCAAACAACCCCCCCCCCCTACCAAGAGAAAGGCAATCGGAGCTTTTGTCAATCAGCACAGCCCAATGAAGGTAAGTTTTCTGTACAAAGAAGAGCTTGTCCTTTCTTTTGTGGGGAGAGGGTGAGCCTTCGGCCCTTCCTTGTTTCGTACAGAATTAGTCCTGGGGGGGGGTCCCGGGACATTGGCTTCCTCCGCCTATAGTGAACTGTGCAAAGTGGCATCCCGCGCGTTCACAAGGTGGGTAAAGGTCTCCAAGTGCATTGCTTTGCGTCATCAACAGCAAACTCTTTTCTTATGTTTGATGGTGACGCGCTTAGAAGAAGTAAGGAGGTAATGCAGCAACTGGTTCGATACTATTTCTACCAGTTCTTTAATGAGGGTTTATAGCATCATTTGAGTAAATACAAATTGAAATAGTAGAAACATAAGCTTGTAATATAGCAACACCTAATTCTAAACCAGTTAATGCGAATACTATCGAAGAAGGAGCTAGATATGCTAAATACATAATACCCCCCATAGATAGCATAGTCCAAGCAAAGCCACTTGAAATCTTGACTAAACTATGACCAGCCATCATATTGGCAAATGAACGTATTCCTGAGCTTAATGCGCGAAAACAATAAGAGATTAGCTCAAGAAGTACTAGGAAAGGTGCTAACGCCAAGGGTACTCCTTGAGGTAATAAGAATAGAGTCAAAAGCTCATTTCACCGGGCCGTACGGCAAAGCTGACCTTCGCCCGAGTGACCCATACAAGTGCTCTCCGAACCGTGCAGGATAGTCACCTATCACACGGCTCACCGATCCAAACTACCGATGCTTATGAAACACCCCACCCATGACCATGTGCTACGTTCTGAGTTCTTTGGCGCAAGGTAATCTGTTTTTCGGCGCGCCGAAAAACAGATTAAAACGAAACATAAGATCGGCCTTTCAGATCTTTCAGTTTAATCACGTTATGCCTTTCCCGCGGCCTTTTTTCCAGGGGCCCTGGAGCGTATAACTTCGGTCCAGCTTCCTCCAAGGATGGATCTCCCGGTGTATCATCCACTTGGTCGCCATTCTCGAGATAGCGGTTTTATCGCCGTGTTTCGCGGTACTCCCCGGTCTTAGCCCACAATGGCAGCACATAGTCCAAGGCAGGGCGGCTTCGCTGGATAGAAAGCAAGCTTGCGGGAAAGTAGTAATTGCATAATCTTTGTTGCCTAGCAGTGGGTTTTTTTTGGCATGGCTGGTAAGCATGCCGAACACCTTCGTTCGTATGCCGCCGCCCGGCGACCTAGTTTCGGAATGGTTAATAATGGTTGACAATCTGCTCAGACATGGTCGCTTAGATTTCGCGGTGTGATAGTAGTTAGCAAAGCCCATCCAGGAAAGTTTGAAAGTATTTCCAATTAGGTTTTTTGGGACAAGATAATAAAACCAAATCTAGGGCTGGGCAAAGCAAAGAAAGCGCCACTTGCGCTTTCTTTGCATAGTAGATGAAGGCTCTTCGGAAAAGGGACCGGATAAGGAGCCAGCTTAATCTCCAAAGACACAGTCCGGTAGCAGAGCGATTTGTAATAAAGCTCTGAGAAAGCTCAATAGAAGAAAACGCCAAACGTTTTCAACACCTTTTCTTCTTTCTTCGAACGTTTTCTTCTATCGTACTCAAAGCTCATGAAGAAAGAGAAGAATTCTATTATCCGGTTCCCGCCAGGGAAGGCATCGCTAACGAAATATACATTATATAATTATATGAGGGTCAAAGATCTTTGTTAGCTTTAGAGCAATGGGAAGAAACCCATGGTTCTCTTTTCTGAGCGCACATTTTTTCACTTGCCGTAGCCGAGTTTGCTCAGAGTGTTTTTATTTTAGTTTGATCATAAATCCGAAGTCGCAGGACCAGCACCAAAGGAGCATTTTTGAGAACCTGCTCGTATGGCCGCTCGCGTGTTCTCCGGCCAGACGCAGAGGGCCAAGGCCCACTCTTTGTTCGTTCGCGAAGCTCATTGGGCTTTTTCTTTTATTCCAGAAAGCTCCGACGCGGAAGACGTAAAGCTAAGAAATGGGCGCAGAAACCGTGATAAAGCGCTTCTTGGCATTTTCCTCTCTTCGCCCCAGCCAGGCCGCCTTCTTTGCATTTTCTGCGCGCTTCGCGTCCCTCCCTTCCTTATTCTTTACTTCTCCGAGCTTTGGGAAGCGTGATGAATGTCCCAGAGAACCACAGGCCAAGTGGCTTGGCTTTTTCCGCCGCGCACCCGCGGCCTGTGGCTTTGTGTCATTTTCCTCTTCGGCCAAACGATTTGTCTTTGCCCTGCTATGCCCTACGGCCTTGATCGACAAAGCGCTTTAGCGGCCGGCATAAATAAAAGGCTGGTCTAGTTATTCAGGCATTGACACATTAGCACGAAGCACCCTAGATTTATTCATGTTTCGTATCTTCGCCCCTTTCTCATGCTTCTTTTCACACGTTGAGGTGTCTCTTTATTATTAGATAAGACCACCCCACCGTGCTCTGTAACTGCGTATCTGCTTCATGCAGGCTGAAGGGAGGGTTGCAGGTCGTAACCAGGCCAAGCTGCGCAAGTTTGACAGAGAGCGAGTATACGTCCTCCAGGATGGAGCCAAGGCCAGGATGGAACATCGTAGATGTTTGTTGAGCCTCGACTCGCCGCTATGCGAAGGAAGCCCGGGGCTTTGCATAGCGGCGAATTAATTAAATATGGCTACAAAACATAAATCACGAAAACCACGTTTTCGTGATTTTCCGAAGGTTCGTTCGCGAAGCGAACTAAGCGTAAATCTCTTTTCTTCTCTCGTGTTCGCTCAAAAAATAGAACGCTATGCGTTCTCAGAAACTTTGTATTTCTGCTGAGATCTTCGACCTGAGAACGCTACGCGTTCTCCACCTTCGGCCTCTTATTTTCCTTCTCTTTCCTTCCCTGTGATCTTATTGGGGTTCCGCCAAAAAACCCTTAGCACTTTCTTGGCTTTCGTCCTTGGTTTAGGTGCTTCTTATAGGCAACGATCCGCCGCAGATTGAGAGACCTCATGACCTTCGGCCTTTGGCCTTTCCTTTCTCGAATTGGCTCAATATTCAAAGGGTGCGAAGTCGTTCGGAAGATGTCCAAGTAGTCATAGACCGCAGCTTAGTCTCATCTGAGCTTCAAACCCAGCTCTTCGCACTTATTCATTGAGTGTGCGACGTCCTCCACTTGGTTTTGTGTTCGTCGATTCAGGCTCCTTCCCCTAGGCTGTACAGTGCCAGCGCTTTCCCCTTTGGGTTCTCTTTGCATTCGGCAAGTACTACGAGCCCTCTGCCTCATTCGGAAATCCAGACGTCCGAAGGGTTCACCGGTTCCACCAAATGCTCCCATGTGTTTGGAGTGCACAGGTTGCACTTCCGATGCTTACGAATCCATATTGGATCTTGGTTTCTTGTCTGTTCCGACACGTGCGCTCAGTTTCTACGCAGTGCAAGCAAAGGCACAGTGTGGCCTCCTCATTGCCAAAAGCGCCCAGGGTTTGATCCCACCAGCATCTCGTGTTCACCAATAACCTGTTCAACTGTGCTTCCGGGACACGCGGTCAAGGTCCATCCAAGGGTTGGCAGCTATCTCCGATCCTTTGTTCGCAAAGCAAACAAAATATCTTTTTTATAGAAGAAGCAAAGCGGGGAAGCTTGCTTCTTCGCCAGCTTCTTTTCCGCTTTTTACGTTTTTTTGGTCTTCAGCCCTCAATTCTATTATTCCCTTTGAGCCAATTCAATTATCTCTGAGCCTTCGGCTCATTTTGATTTTCCTTGGGCGAAAGCCCCCAACGCAAAGCGCTTTTGAGGTTCGAAGAACGAACCTTCTCCATACAAAAACGTATTCTCTTCTCTGAGTACCTTTCACGACATGCTATGTATCCTCCCCATTCGATTCCGTGGCATGAAAGTGTATCTTTGTGGATAAGTCGTGCCCGTCTTTCTGCGAACGTCTGCAGAGCCTGCTCTGGGCCGCCTAAGTCGGCCATCTTGAAAACAGTAATTCATTTGGCGTGTCGTCGGTCGCCCAACTGAAAAAATGAAGCCCATTTGTTTGGAATCCAACTATAGTTATTCCAATAAAGAGAGATAATGAAAGACCCAGAGTAATTATAAAATGACTTGTTACTGTAAAACTATATGGTATCATACCGATAAGATTACAAAATAATAAAAAAGTAAAAGTGACAAAGATCAGAGGAAAAAACCGTTGTTTCACCGAAGAAGCACCACTTATTTGTTCGTTCACCAAGTTAAGCACAAAATCATAAATCATTTCCACCAAGGATTGCCATGCATTTGGTACTAAGTGTCCTCCATTTCGGGTGACAAAATTGACTAAAAGCAATACTAAATTGATAGTTAGTGGCATAAACAAAGATGAATTGGGTTGGTAGGGTATTGCTCCATGTCCACCTCCGGCCTGAGGTTATAAGCTGCTCCCCTCCTATAGAACCGTACGTGACAGTCGCCCGTCATATGGCTCCTCTCTCCCCCCCATGACCTGTGTATAATAAGGAGGCCCGAAGGCTCAACGGAGGGCAGGTTGGTTGTTCCCTTCCAGACCACAGGTGTAGCACCGTAATTGCTTGGCCGAAGAGAGCCAGGACTACAATTCTCACCACTTTATTTTGTGGGAGTTTCTTATCCATCCTCGGGCGCATTACACAGTCCCCTGGGCACTCGACCTCATAGCCGTCACCCCATCTACCTACCCGCGCGTTCTGTCTAGGATTATCTAGGCTTTTGACCGGTGTGTACCGGCGTGAACATGGTTTGTATCCCGACCTAGGGGCTTACTTTCACCGTTTACCGTCGGCTACTTGAGTGGGTAAGTCCTCATATTCGTCCCCCTTCCAAAAGAGCGGCCATCCTCGAAATTCGTCAACCTATCCTGCACAGAACACTTTCCTGACTCCGCGGCATCGAGGTAAACGGGAGTTGGATTATCGTCTGAAAAAAACCCCGACGAAGTGTTTCCACCATCGAGTTGTGGGTGCGAGCTCCGCACGTAAATGAAAGATACAAGTTTCCTATATGAATAGGAATCAATGAAATAATGGCAAATTGTTCTAGTGGACTCCAAGCCATGATGAATTTTGTCTTTTTTGAACCAGGCGCAAAGCGAAATCATCAAGCTGCTTCGCGGCTTGATGGTTTTCAACAAGGCGAAGTCTTTAAAGGCTTTGCTTACTCGTTCCTTTGTGTGTGTTAAAATTGGCCCAGTTATCGAATTGCCAATCAAAAAGCTGTAGCTTGTGACTGTAGCCAAAAAGTCGGCTTGGCTTGGAACCCTGAAAAAATAAAGAACGAACCGAATCCAAAAAACATCTTAGAGCTGCAAGCTCCGCGTGTGATAGGCTAGATTAAAAGGGCGAAGCTTGGTAGGCCAATCGTTTTTAATCAAACAGTGTTCCATGGGCGCTTGAACCTTTAAACACTTTAGATAGACTATGCAAATCGAGATAGATTAGTGCTATTATCAGCATAAATACCCAATGTAACCACAAAAACTTTTCCATACGACTAGAGAATTTATTGAGAAAATTTGATAATCGGGGCGGGAGCTTTGTGAGATCCAACTAAGTAAAGGTTGTGCAAACATATTGATGGCTAAAGCTAAAGCCGTGGTCAAGATGTATAATATAAAGTTTGCGGCAAATTGGACCGTAGAACGATAAAACCCCCACAAGATCAATGTTAGTAGGATTAGGGAGAAAGTCAGGATCAGGTAGAAGCTTAAAACTCGCGCTCCCACTCCCAGGGGAAGGTTTTAGCGCATTACCAATTTGAGTAGATGCAGACGATGGAGCTAAGCCCGCAGCCCCTACAACAATTTCTCTTTGATTGGTAGAAACACCTTGCATAACTTTATATTGCGAATCTTTCCCCCCTTTATTATGAGAACATGATGCGGTTCTGTGTACCCCCTCTTATTATGTTGAAATTGGTAGGCAAGCTTTACCAAGTTTGGCGAATATCCGGTGTTTTGGCAGAGCCCTGCTAAAATTCTCCGTTGCCACAGCTTCGGGATGCCCTTTGCTTTTCATGCTTCTGCGCTAGGCCAGACTGCCAACAGGCAGAATAAAGGCTATGGGCTTGCTTGCCGGGCTGCCTGCCTGAATGATTGAATTGAATTCAAATAAATGTAATCACAACACGTAAGCTATATGGATTTACGTGATGACATTCTGTCATTCTACTATTTCCAATTCAAAGATTTCCAGCTCTGTTTGGTTAGCTTTCATAGCGATATTTGGTTTACCATTTGGGGCAGTAGCGGCTTCCTCTCGCGCAACGCGCCTAATAAAGGCTGCTCCATGTTTACCACAACCCTAAAAAAACCAATCGATTTTGCTTAACGAACGAACGCCGCTACTAAGTTCGACAAAGGGGGTGGAGCGCCCGCCGTTTCTCACCGGCGCTCTAAAGACGGCCCAGTCTCCTTACGGAGGGTCGTCTGGATTTTACTCCCATCTTGCACGCGTAAAGCGTAAAGGTGGTTATGAGTTGCTTGGCGAGTGAGTACATGGAATTTATCTCTTCTCAATCACCACTCCCTTTCTTCGAACAATTTATCTCTTCTCAATCACCACTCCCTTTCTTCGAACCTGGGGTTCACATTTTTACGGGGACGGTCCTTGCTTCTAGTCAGGAGCTTCGTCCGAGAAAACGCCCAGTTATCTTCGCCCCTTCGTAAAGCCAACTCGTTTGTTAACCCCGAGAACTCGCTGGGCTCCGCCCGCGGAGACACCTCTTGCGTTCTCCACCTTCGGCCTTCATTCGCGAAGCAAATGCCTTCGGCTTCGGCCTTCGTCTTGCTTGGGGCAATTTTCACTGACAGAAGAGATAAATTATTCCACTGAATGAGTTGGCTTGGGCGGGGCGGAGCGCTTGCAAAGCAAAATAACCAGGGACCGCTGGGCGGAGCACTTTGTTGGCTTTACAAACAAAACAAAGGGCCGACAAAGGATCGAATATACTTTGTTCTAAAGCTCTTCGCTTTAGAAAGGCTTTAGAACGAAGGAGCACTGTTGGCTTGACGCTACATTGGTCATTGTAGTTTTAGTAGGTAAAGAGAATGTACTCACGACCTTTCTTGGAGAACAAATAGAGAACTAAATTGAAAACCGGGCTGGCTTCTTGAACGTCCAGGACAAGACTATCGTACTTATGGATAGCGAGGTTCGAAGAACGGATAAATGGCTACTCTTAAGCAGTTGACAGGTGGGGATTCTTCTATTATGGGAAGGGCCAAAATACATGCTGCAGGGCTCCGTTCGGTTTTATTGGAGGCTAATATTTTGTTGGTAGTTGGGAACCTAGGGTTCGACGCCTCCAAGTAGACGCATGATTACGTACTTGACCGACAAGGTCATCCCTTCTTCTTCACGAAAGCCTCTCATCGAACAAACCTTATCTGGATTATGGGCCCTTTGCATAGAAACTTAGTAGGATTCTAAGAATAGGGTCCGGGATTTAGACCCACCAAGATCCGGGATCTTCGTTTGGGCCTAGATTACGATCCAGAGAAGAATTGTCCCCCTCTAGCAACTATGATTGAAATGGGGAGGGAGGGACTATTTCAATTCTATCATGGCTCGGGCTAGGGAGAAACTTATGCAGGGCCCAGGTTATACGGGTTCATCTGGAGAAAGGGTTGAAGGAGGATCACCAAACCAAATGAGTCGGCGTAAAACTCTCTATCCCGTATACGAAAGGTGGTGTAGACAGTTGGGGATCATACTTGTTGTGTCGGGACGTCGTTTTAGCCCCGACCCAACTTATGCTCTCGATGATATGGGCTTCGAGGTTGTAAAGACACGACGAAAATATGAATTCTATCTCGAGGGTGTTGTTCTGACCCCAAATGTATTTGAATTTGATTATTGCGTGGGAGCTCCTGTAAACTCTCCCTCCCCCCCCTACGGAGGAGATGAAAAAAAACCGGAGCAATATCCCCGGCCTGTCCCGAATTTAAATGACTCTTGTGCCTTCAGATCACTTTTTATCCAACTCTTCAACCCTTGTATCAGAGCCCGAAACTGAAGCTAGTGAAGCCCAAATTAGCCTTTTCCCAGATGGCAATTCATCTGAGGAGGAGCTTACTCCAGCTGAGATAATCAATTCTCATTAATGAAGCCTCCACTAATGTAGATCGATTATTCCCTACCCATAAGGAAGGCCTCCTCATCAAGTAGCCTCAGCACAGTAAAACCAGACAAATAATGCAAATCACAAGGGCCTATTTTCAGCAAGCCTTATCCAAGCACTAATCCTCAGATAAGATCCGAATCATAATATAATATAATATTAAGTTTATATATACGAATCTAGAATTCTCATTTTCGCGGGAAAATCGATAATTTTCAGGCAAGAGTAAGAGCAAGCAGCCATTTCCGTCCGCTGCCCAAAACAGAGAACCGTACGTGAGCATTACCACTCATACGGCTCCCAACCCCAGGTCTAGTCGAGTTGTTCTGTTCGGCTTTACCGTCTACTCGCGTGACAAGGTGTACTCCTCCCGAAATAGATTTGTGTGAAAGGAGACGCCCTCATCTGCCAAGCGTTCACTTCACTTAGACCCTCCATTCATATATTGCTAGGAGTGGTCGCTTCGCAGGCGCCACCTCGCGGGGCAGCCCTGGTTCCCGATGGTCCACCAGTTCTTCGAACCTCGCGATTTTTACCGGTCTGCAACTCGGCGTAGATGTGTGCAACCCCGAAAATGTGGGACTGTCTTCTTTCGGGCGGCCCACGAACTAGCCCTACTCGTAACAGATCGGATGCGCCTGAGAGTGGAAAGCATTGCAGTATCCATACCCCCACAAAATAAGGTTCGAAGAAAGCTTCCTAGGTCCGAAGTGGAGAAATAACGCGTTTTCCGGCTTGGCTTGGCCCGGGGTAGGAAATTTTACTTCCCTGTTTCGGAATCAGCCCCAAGGTCCGGGTCATTGGCTTCCACCCACAGTAATTTTTTCTTTCTCATATCCCGCGCTTGTTTTTGCCATTTGCTTCTATATGCGACGATTTTCGGTGAAGTTTAGCTACCCGCAAGTTGCCATGTACTATCCGAAGGCTGTTGGGAAAAAGAAAGGTCTCCACGCTTTTTCTTCATTGGAAAGAACAATCTCAGTGCTTTTGGTCGGAGAGGACGGCAAGCCCAAACACAGGAGGAAACAAAAGAAAACCGAGTTTATCATATGCCCCTATTCTCTTATCACTCACCAAACCTCGGCTTGGGAGAAAGAAAACCGAGAACCACAAGTCTCCATTGATAAATAAAAGGGAAATGTAGATCAAAGATCTTCGATCCTTCAAATTTAATCAATTATTGCCAGTAGGAGAAGGAAATAGGGTTCCGGGATAACCATTCGATCGAGGAAGGAGCGAGAACAAAAGGAAAACCGAGTCGATCAATAACGATTTTTTCCATATTTTTTTTCTGGTCGAAAGGAAATTTTTTTTATGGTCGAAATGAAACTCGCGAAGTCCAAAAAGAGATCCTGTTTAGAGAGAGGGAATAGCGTTCGTTCTTCGATACCTTATTCCTTCGACTTTAGATCGAGGCTTGCTTTTTCCAAAGGCCTTTTTGCGTTCAGCGTGTCGTCGCGTGCGAGCACGCAATTAGCTAAGCGAAGCGAGCCAAGTGAAACGAAGCTAGCAGAGCGGAACTAGCTAGTGAACCTTGTAAGCTAGCTGCTAGGACATAAACTAACCGAAGCGCTGCGCAGCTTAGCGGCTGGTGATTATTACTAGCTAGTGGGTTGGGTATTTACGGAACAGAGGGATTGGATATCCAGAACAGCGTGCAATAATACAATGACATCAATCACCCTCTCAGAGCTTATCAGCCAGTTCGATCGAGCACTCTCTCGAGTTGGCAAAAGGCATTTTTCGCGGATTCCCCTATATACCATCTCTATACAACCTTTACTGAGCTTTGCCCGGGGAAGGAACTGCCCGACGGAAACCGATGGCGGATACCCTCACTCCATACTTAGCCCACAAGAAAACACTTTTTCTTCCATGAAGTTTTCCTTCGGATATTGCTACACGGCTAACAACTTAAAACTTACCTCAACGAGGCAAAGCAGCTCCTCCCCGAGGAAAACCAAGTCATACCAAGTCCTCTGTCCTATCACCGGGACAAGGAACTGAACTTCCTACCAAGTCCGAAGAATTACAAGCCACAATGTGAAACGAAGTGCAACGAAGTGCTATCTTTTTTTATTGTGAGCACAGCAAACCCTATTTAGCTACGAATTACAGACCAAATCAAGTCACGCGCATGGCAGACCGAACCGAGTCATGCATGACAGACGGAACAAAGTGACTTCTATACAAACTGAGCGACAGCGAAGGATCGATTTTTTTTCAAGTTCGGGGAATAAATAAACGCAACGATGTGACCTTAGCCGGACTCTTAGCCATGCATCCATTCCTTACATCGCCGAGATAATCCCGACTTCGCTTAGCCATGCATCGTTTTTATATACCGAAGCGAAGCCGATAAAATCGATAACCAACAAGACAAGCCAAGGCCCTGTCACCGACCTAAGGAAAACACAATTCATTACCCAAACCAAAGTTTTGTGTTTTCTTTGGTAACTCCAGGAAACCGCCACACACACACGCCTGCACCAAGTGCGGAACTGCTTATATTTCATTATCTATACTCAGCCTTGCCAAGCTTGGATCTTATATTATTTTGTTACCTAGACTTAGCAATGCCAACCTTAGATCTTACTTACTATGAAGAACAATGGATTCTTTATAGGACTGAGCCTCGCCTTTGATTTTTTCTCCTGACTGAGGGATGCTTTATCCTGACTAAGCCTTGCAATGTCTGGGTTATCCTGCAGACTCAGCACTGTCACCGCCCGACAGAAAACACCAATTCTTCCCTTGGTGTTTCCTGCCCCTATTCACCACTGAACACACGATGTGGGCGAACCGCTCTTAAACTTAGCACAAGGGAACTCCTTACTCAAGCAGCCAAGCCACGGAATGAGCTATACTTGGCACTGCCTAACATTGATTATCCAGAATGAGCCTTGCCTTTGATTTTTTATTATGCTGACTTAGCCTTGCCATGCTATTTTGCTTCTCGGAACTACCCTTGTGCTTGTGCCCTCCCTTTGGGCACGAGTGAGTAAACTCACCGCACAACGTGCGGAGCTGACGACCTTGTCTTCTTTTCTCCTTTCTTACAGTGCTTCTTCACACGAAGTAGCCTATTCACTTCACTTACTACTTTACCAAGTAGGCCTTTGCTTGGAGCTTTAACCGCTAGCTCAAATCTTTCCTTATTAGCCTTTGCCATGCACCACTCCCCTAGACTCAAAACCATTGTGCCTTACACAAGGCACTTACTTACCAACTTGTCCCAACTATTATCTATCTTCTTTAGTCCGCCAGTCTTTAACTTTCCCATCCTATTCTTTACTATTCTGCTTAATCTTTTGTTTGAGATATGGATATTCCGGTCCCGGACCTCACAAGCCCTGTTACCTTGTGGACCACCAAGTAGGACACAAAGTAGAAAACGTAGTAAGACCACAATATCGGGGATCACGATGTAAAACAAAGTAAAGTAATATACCTGTACTTTACGAAGGATTTGTTTTGGATTACTCTATTCCTTATTTTTGTTATTATTCGATTGATATTTTTTTGTCATTTTTTGATTTATGTATTTTTCTGACAAAACAAGTTCAGAAAACCTCTTTTTTCCTGCCCGAATCAAACCACCGGGGTAAAAAGAGGAGGATTTGAGACTTTTTTGATTTTTTTCTGATTTCATTGTATGCGCAGCGAGCAACCAATCATTATATAGCAGGAACTTCAACGAAAGAACCCGATTCTTCTGGATTCGATCCTTGTTCTTTTTAATGTTCTTTTTTTTTTCGCCAGCCAAGCGAGCTTGTGAGCACTGCCCACTTGTAAGCACTGTGAACAGCAAGGCTTTTTCTTTCTTTACCCGATTTAGCGATGCTGTTAGAGAGAAGTATCAAAAAACGTGAACTTCGCTTCGCTTTGCTGTTGCGAAGCTTCGGCAAGCGATCCATCATCGTAGATGATTTTCTATATCATTTATTATAATGACTTTATTACTCTGTATTATTCGTGATGATAGTTAGTTCTAGAATTTGTGAGAGTTAGTTCTACTAAGAGTCCTTTCATACTTTTTTACCTTTTGTAGGCAAATTATTTCACCCTTTCTTAGGCTGATTATCTATGATATAAACTATTTTGGCCCTGCCCTTATTTGGGGCTGATTATCCAGGTTTGGGAGTAGGGCAAGGAAGCCCAACCGAACAAGCTAAACCTTTATAACTTCCCCTTGCTGCTTGCCCTACCAACCTAGCTACCCTTCACTCCTTTGCCCAATATTTGAAGCAAGCTCATGCTTTCCTCCTTCTTCGGCGGCTTCCTTACCCACAATTGCATGCCTACCCATTACCTACAAGCTTGTCGAAAAAGCAACCATGCTATCCTTTACTCCTTTACCTCCGAACTTCCCAAACCAAGCTACCTATCCGTGCACTTCCGAACTCGCCAAGCGAGCAAGCTTATGCTTTTATTATGCTTGGGCCAGGATGCCCACCCAATAGCAACCCACCCTTACCTCCTTCCTACCTCCGAACTTTACCGGGCAACCCACCTACCCCACAACCCCGAACTTGCCCAACCAAGCAAGCTACAGGATTCTTTGTTCTCGCTTGCCCCAGCAAGCTACCCTTACATCCGAACTTGTCAGCGAGCTTTCGGCTCGCAGCAGGCTGAATAAAAAGCCCCTTATGGAGCTAGCTCACCTTACAGGGTGCCTACTTGCTTGCCTTTTCTGCGAGCAAGCTGAAGGAATTAGCAATTCCATTGCTTGCTCCACCAACCAAGCCGCCCCTTATTACAGCCTGTTTCTCAAGAAAAGCTCAACCACCAACTAAACGAATATCTACTACCACTATCTAAAACTGGCAGGCACCTCCGTACACATAGCTTTCGAGTGTCCCTCATTACCGATCCAATGAAAAATTAACCTATCCAGTAGTTTTCGAGTGTCCTTCATTACCGATCCAATGGAACATTAACCTATCCAGAAAGTTAGATCATTAGTAGGACATAGAAATATTTGCACTACGGAGCATTAAATATAAATAGCATAACCATTCAAGGAAGCTCAACGGGTTATGAGCACTATTCAAGAATCAAGAACTGCGCGAGAAACATGGAGAAAGACTTGTTGCAACAAAAAACAAACCAAAGTTTTCTATTCTAGCGATCACTCCGCTGGATAGATCTGGTAGGTTGATAATCCCCTCCACTTCTCAACCTATCCCTGCCGGCGAGCCGAAAGCTCGCGGGCTAGCTAATAAAGCCGGCGCGAGCAGAAAACGAGCTGAAAGCTCGCAGAACGCCCCCTTCATTTCTTTATTTCTTTCTTTATTTCTTTCTTTATTTCTTTCTTTATTTCTTTCTTTATTTCTTTCTTTATTTCTTTCTTTATTTATTCGCGAGCAGAGCTCGCTGCCTACTACCTCAGCTAAAACTGAGCGAAACACTGCGCTAATATCATATATCATTTATGGCCCAAAACGCTATCTATATTCTGGGAATGAATCTTTATTTTTCCTAGGTTAGTTAACAAAACACTTACAACTAACATCCTTTTTATGTCATAAATTGCATTTCAACGGCCATTGAGGGCTTCTTTTCATATGCTTCTCATATTAACACTGGTGAATTTTCATATGTTTTCGCATTAACACTGGTGAATAGTTAACGTGCTTTCTCTCCTCTTTCGTTTTATTTTTAAGTTCTTCCGTGTAATCGGGTGACACAAAATATCATATAAATAGTTTAATCTTCTTAACCAAGAAGTGTTTTTGTCTCGACTTGACTACTCGAAAAAGTAAGATCAAGCGCGAATGGTGGGTGTGGCGGCCCACTGCGCAAAGCGCTTCGAAAAGTTACAGCGAGCAACGCTTAGCTACAAACTTGAAAGCTTCAATAAAAACGATAACACCGTAGAGAAAGGAAGTCGGAGACCTACCTCACCGCCCCCAAAGGGGCGAGGGGCGCCGGGCGCCCAACGAGACGATAGAGAAGTTAACCAAATACTGTTGTTCAATCTGGTCTAAAAGTCTACATTATAGAACAACATGCAACAACTTCTTTTCTTCACTCTAAAGAGTCTGCCTGCCCCTATATTTCATTTCATTTCTTAGGTGTTCACTGAAAAAAAGAAGATCTTATCCAGCACAGCTCACTTGCTATTCTTGTTATCTCTTCTTCCTACCAAAATTAGCGCGGAAAGAAAATCATCACCACACTAGTGCTTTTTCCGGTGCCTTTTGGTTTGTATCATTTACTTACTTATTTACGAGTTCCAAGATCGTTATTTGCCGGATTGGGTCGCACATGATGAACCAATAACTTTCAGCAGATCAAGTTGACCTATCTATCTTTCATTGATGATGGGTGTCGAGGACCGTAGGTTCGTTATTTGATTTTACCTAAAAAAGCTTATTTGATGCTTACGAAGTGCTTATGAAGCCATGGCAGTAGTGGGAAAAACTTATCCATCTGCGCTTTTGAAACTAACAGGGTTGATCTTTTTTGCGGAAGCGGAGCTCTCGAAAAAAGAAAAGGAAAAATCTATGCCGGAATATTCTTAACAGCTGTGACGTTATGTATCATAAACCCTACTGTTCCACAAGTCACACATAGAGGCGGATGCGCTTGTGTGCTGCAAGGGCGAGAGCTGCTCTCGAAGCTGCTAGCGCTAACTGTTGCACCACGACGCAATGGTGCCCTTCGATTGACACCCTGAGCTAAGCGTGGTTCGGAGGAACTGCCAGAGCCATCCACCACTGAAACCTGCGTAATCTCTGGTTCCTTGGGCTTGGAGAAGTGGCGGAGAACGCCTTACCCCACGCTCGACTTTGATTGGAACTTCGTGAAACGAAGTTCCACCAAGCTCCTCACCCAGACCGAACACATAGGTAACAGTGCATCTGAACTTGCAAAGATATGCTGTGATAACAGATTGCAAACTAAGCATCTCAAACTTGTATCACAGTATATTACAAGCTCTCCAGCATAATAACTAGCGAGAAGGTCGTAATTATTTCTTCTTTCTTAGGGCGGCTGGCACATCAAACGCCACGTTAACAATCCCTCCGACGTACGCCAAGCGTTGCATTATTATCTGGTCGATCTTTTTCTTCGAAGGCCAGTTCATTCATACTTTCATGCTTTAAGGGGCTCTGTGAACATGCAACTATGTGCTCCCTCCCAAATAGACTTGTCTTTGATAACTGAAACAGCAACTGAACGTCGAAGTCCTCGGTTGACCGTAAATTGGACAGGTCTTTCATAAGTGTTAACAGTTGTTTCGATTTAGTGATACTACTTTCTTAGAACTGTAGAGAAGAGACTCAGCATCATTGTGAAACGGCTGTGCCATCCCCCATATTCATAAATACCTTATCAGATAGCAAAATGAAATATGTGAATTAACGTAGTTAATCGAAATACGTGATAAGTTTTTCTCCAAACGGACAAACGATAGTAGCAGAAACGGTGCTGCAACAGAAGCATCAGCATCTGCCAGCTCAGATACCTAAGGAAGCGAGAACGACTGGACTTAAACTATCAACAATGAACCTCGGATCAAAAGAAAGTTGCTTATAAACCTGTGTTTTCTTGAATGAAACAGCGAGATATGAATAAGTTCACAAGTTGGCCTCCATTCCGATGTAAGCTGAGGTCTTACATTGCTACCTCCGACGATAGCGACCGTTCTTGCAAACTGCGCAAAGCGCCCAAACAATGTTTATGCTAACAGAGTGACAAAAACTTGTGTGTAAAGTGGTGATAAAAGTAGATAAATCAATCAAAAAAAAATGATCAATTAGATACAGCGCTCACTGTAGTGACGGGTTTCATGTATATATATTACATAGAGTATGGACTTTTCTATAGAAAGAAGGAATCGGGATCGATTCTTTCATCAATTCCTTCAAGGATTCGTTCTTTCTGGGGAAGCGTGACGCTGTTAGTACACGGACTGGCCCTGATGATTCATTCATTGGGTGTGGCCGTGGTCTTGTACTGAGATGAGCGAGGTTCGAAGAACGGCGTTTCCGCCGCAATGGAAATTGGAAGAACAACGTAAATTGGAAAAGCAACAGCGCCGGCCGATAGACGTGCAGCGGGCGAGAGAGATCAAGCTGGAAGTGACACATACATATTGAAAGATGTTGTGATGATATGAAATCTTATGAATTACTGATAATTTATTCAGATCCGTTAGCAGAAAAAGATAGATTAAGGGTTGCTTTAGAAAGCGCCAAAAACGACTTTCGGACACCACAAAACTTACGGCCCTCGGGGGGGTATCCATCCGGCGTTGTACACCCGAACCCGTGGGAAAACCCAAAACAACTACCGTAACCTCTATGGGATAAATAGTATCAACGCCAAAATAGGTGAAGAAAGAGGGTGCTTTTCAAGTCTAGCATTAGTAACAAGAACTACTACAATTTGTTTCTAATGAGATGAAAATCTCACTATTGGTTCGGAAGCCAAGTAAACGCAGTAATGCCCCGAAAACAAGTTAACACACTGGGGAAAGATTCCCAATATCAAGTTGGTACTGTCTTTAAGCGGCATATTAGTCAATGGATGGATGCAGCAAATTCAAACACCAAAATTTGAGAATATTCTAGAAATACGGACTGCCTATTTCATTATATACCAATACGGACTACGTTTTTAGATGTAAGGCATGCTTTTAGACAAAGACGGAAGAGGCCACTATTCCGTCCAATTAATTGCATCCCTTACATCCTAGTGGAGAAATACGACCCGGAACGGAAGGGTGGATTGGGAGGGGGTAGAGGGCAGCACACTATTCTATTCTACCATCATTTACTGTCTCCTATTTTTGTGGATGGAGACTACCCGGAATTGAGAAGCAATGGATTCTTTATGAGTTAACTAGCAAGCAAGCTAGCAAGCTAGCAAGCTCGCTATACTTCCAGCAAACAAATATAGGTTGAATCCACCTTCGTTGACGAACGCCGCGTAGCGGCCGGCGTTCGAACTTCGTTACTCGGGGCAGCATAGTTTTCTTTTCTTGACTTTTCTTTTCTTGACTAAGGAATGAAGTTACTTTTTTTTCTTCTCACTGACTAAGGAAAGGAGTCACCCTTTTCTTTTTCTTGGTGTTCATTTGTGCCAAACGAATGAGACGTTTCAACGAACGCAGTTTAACGGGTCATTTGTGTACGGGGCATCGTAATATAAGAACCACATAAATGTACAACTTTTCCCATCATATGTGCGAAAAAACGGATCTATACTTGTGCAAAGCGTGCAAAAAGCACGGAATAAGCGGCGAGCTAAACACGCTCTTCAAAGGCGTGCAAAAAGCACGGAATGAGCGAGCTGAACCCGCTATAATAAGAAAGGCCCGAGGGCCTTAAAAGCTATTGCTAGCAAGCGCATGCTTGCACTTAAGCACTACAACCTTTTTTGGTTAAATATAGATAGGTTTTTTACTTACGACACAGAACTGCAATTACCCCCCCACCAAAGCTTAAATTGCGGTAAATGAAAAACGAAAAAGGCCGGTCCATCATTTACGACCCTCATTGCAATACTTTAATAATGCACTTTTTTTGCGCCAAATCCAACTGGGGTGCCGACCGAGTGTAGACCAATAAATTGTGCCTCTTGCGCACTTGGGAAGGCTCCGGGAAAACCCCGAGGGAACGTTGGTTGGGGAAAGGGGGGCAAAGAAGCCCACCAAGTGGGCTTTGCCTACCAGGGAATTCTCCGATCCCAAATCCAGAAAGAGGAACTTATTTCTGAGAATATTCCGTTTCATAAACCATTCCTTCTCAAGACTTTCCAACGAAAGAAAAACCATCCGACAAGGGCAAGAAAAATATTCCGATTTTTTCCGCGAGAATGAAAACCCCAAAAAATCCAATATTCCAGACCAAAGTACTTGGATCTTACCGAGTAACCTCGGGAATTTTCCCCAACAACCGGTCAACAACACGCTAGAGTGTGTCGCAGGAACCCTTGTAAACAAACCGGGTACGATACTGTCATACCACAGCAGCACAGCATGCAAACGCAGGCCACACTTGCAGCAGGAAGCTTGAACTTGAACTTTCCAATGGCACTGGTATGCCCGCCGGCTCGAACTTGAATAAGCTCACCCGAAATTTTTATTCCCAGTAATTAATTCATCAGTTTACCTTTTTCATTCCCGCAGGCCCTTCTTTGGTCAAGCCAAAGAAGCGCTCCGCGCCTTAAAAATATCTTCGATGGTTTTTTTCTCCACCAACTCATAACCAATTGGGTTTTTTTCTCAACTATACCTTTTTTTCCACTTTTTAGCAGGAACTTGAACCGGGGATTTGTACTTACATCAGCTAATGGCTTGCCATTCACTTGGTTTATTCACTTGCGTAGCTCACTACCAAGATCAACAACTGGAATGGACCTGGATAAACACTTCATTTCGAAGGGGGGCCGAAGGCCGACAAGTCCCCTTTGCAGTACGAAACGCACACCAGGAGCACTCACTGGCTTTGGAGGCATGGACGAACGAACTGTTGACGAACGACTCCCAAAAGGAATTTATAAGTACGTCAAAATCTGCATAGAGAGGCAAGTTGAAGGCACGATGTCCCTAATGAAGGAGATTCACGGCAACCCGCCATGCAAGATCTCCACCAGGCGGCTGTAGACCGTGGTACTTTCAAGCCGGCCGGCTTTTGATCGAGTTCAAGGGTGCAGCTCTGAGACTGTCCCGGAACGTTTGGAAACCGCCAATCAAACGCCTGCTCAAGAACCTGTTCGAGGAGCCGAGCCGGCGGCGGGCCAACCCCTTGCACCATACACGAAACGCACTTTTCGTGCGTTTCGCTGCCTATAACTTGGCTTCAGATTTTCTTTTTAGCTCAAGTTTTATGTCATCTACCATGAAACCCTTTGTGCGTAGAGCCCACCAAGTGGACCCCTGGGTTGGGTCCCCTCCCTTTCAGTTAGGCAATTCTTGCCCATTTGGCACGCCGTACCTGGGTTCGGGTCTCTACTAGGTACTGCTTGCGCCCGCGTATACACGCGCTTACACATGGCGCACATGCGCTTACGCCTCGCGTACGTACATAAGCAGCTGGCCTAGCTCAACAAGCTAGGGACGAACTCACTAACTAAGATTTGCCAGGGTAGTCAGCACTGGATATGAAGCTTTCTAGCCGCCTTGGCTCCTCCAGGTCGTGGGATAGACAAGTTGTAGGACCAGCCGCGAATCTGCTGAACAGGACTCTTTCTTTTACCTTGAGCTTTTATTATTGAGTCATCGGGGTGCCGACACACTGGTTTATTATGACCTTGCAACCTGAAAAGAGCAGGGTCCATAAACCCAATGCTGACGAGTTCCATTCTTGGAATGGCGGTCAACTCTCCATAGATTCCCGATCTGCTGGGGATATCGAACCAACCAGCTGGGGCAATCAATCGAACCTGCTGGCCCAATCCTTGATGAAACCCCACATTCCTTCGTGCGGATCGAACATAGTACCACATCCGAGTGGTCAGATAGGTCTGTGTCCTTTCAGATAGGTCTGGATTGGGTTGTCCGGGTCTTAAAAAGTGGGGTAAAAATTGAGACTTTCTGCTGCTGTCAATCAGACCTAGCTAGTTTGTCAATCAGACCAACCTAGGTTATGTCACAAAAACACCTATCAAGATTGATTGTGACGAGATCTTCGAACCTTTTCCTGAGCTGGTAAAATAGCCAGCCCGAATAAACTCCTGCTTCTGAAGCATCTTATCCTTAAACTTAAGGATTTGCATGCCGCCCGAAAGAAACACCTGTTTATGAAGCATCTGATTTTCATTCATATTGACCGAAAGAGACATTCGTTCCTTTACCTAATTTTTTTTTACTTATGGGGATACTAGAATTATGAACCATAAACCATACACCATAAACATAACTGATTACTTGCCCGAGGAATAAGAGTATCCTCGGGGGCCACGAAGGAGGCCCGGTTAAGGGGGTCCCCTTTTCTCATTCTCCATCAGGAAAAGAGTGATCGGGTGATGCTACTCCTGATTGTCGGGATTGACTTTTAAAGTATTCAAAATTCCACCCCATGTAAGAGTGGTTTCTTCAGGTTGGTCTAGGTAGTTATTTTGTCGAAACCACGACCCCGTCCGGAGGGATAGGAAGGAGTAGAATTACCATGGCCACAAAGGTAAGAAAGAACCCACATAAAGAAGCAAAGTAATAATTATGGTGTGTTTTAGAACAGTCAAAAAGAAGGCCAGCCATCTCATACAGCAGAGCAATGGGCAGGGTTATCATAAATACCCCGAGTAGGGTTTGGAATCTTGGTAAGTCAAGCCCTTTCTTTACGAAGAGCTTGTTCCAAGCTAAGTGCCGTGAATAGTATGAATTGGAAAAGGTAGTGGCTGTAAATAAAGCATTCAAAAGTTTTGCCTTTTTTTTTCGTTTTTTTTTCAGCATCAATCCCAACAGGGTTCTACAAATACCGAGGAAGAGGTAGGCTTTCCAATCAAACTCGAAGAGAAAAGGCTAAAGCCGCGCGCGGATTATTACAAAGTAATAAGAAAGGATGATTAGGAATAACATAGTATATTATCCCCTTTTTATGTTCTGGTGGTCCACCACTCAATGGCAGTATAACTACCAAAAAAAGCAAAAACCTGCTTATGTTTGAGCATCAAAGTAATTCCTTTGTTGGCTTATTCTTCGCCAACACAGATCTTCGAACCTTTCACACCGCGGGCAGATTCAACCAAGAAAATACCCAGCTCTACTGCAATAATCCCGCGAATTATCGAAATAATAACCAAAATGCCCCCTAGCGAATTTTAATTTTGCGGCTGCCACCGTTAATGCAAATCCTTATTCAAAGGCCAGCTTCTTTATTTTATCTTTCTTCTCGAGAGCGCGTTTCTATTTCTGGCCGTCCGGCCCCACAGCACCGTACATGACAATTGCCCGTCATACGGCTCTTCTCATAATGTTTGTATCTTCGCGAGTATTTATTGGCCATGCGACAGTGTTTATGCAGCAATTATTGAAAGTTTGCCTAGGTGTCCTGCTACGCCCTCCGCTTTGGGTGGGAGTAATGTGATCCCTATTAGACAAAATTACCCGACATGAATAAACCTTTGGCACTGGTAGAATAAGCCTCCCGGCATCTTAATAGCCGCTGCCTAATAAGCTCTCGTTGACTCGGCGGAGGCCTCTGCTGCAGTCTTACACCCCAGTACATATTGGCCAGGAAGGACTTGGCGGCGTACCTCTATCTATTACTTGTTCGCCCAAGTGGTCTTTACTCTAGTTGGCCATTTCTGGGGGAAAGGAAGAACTAGCAACGTGTCGATTACACAAACGGACCAGGGAAACGCGAAGAAAAGGGAAACACCTTTCTATTCTCTCCGCCCCACTTGGTTGGCTTTACGAACAAAGGGGGCGAAGCGCTTGGTTGGCTTTACCTGCAAGCATGGGTTACTCCCAATCTAAAGCGCCCTTTTTCCATTCATATGCAAATCCAATCGTTGAAATCAATAGAAATACCATCATAGACCAAAATCCAAACAAACCAATCTTGTTAAGAGAGATTGCCCAAGGAAATGAAAAGGTGACTTCCAAATCAAATGTAATGGATGAAATAGAAACAGGATAAAATCTTATATCGGAACGACTTCTGGCATCATCAAAAGGAATAGGGTCAAGACTTCAGCCCATTATTTTAGGCTTACCGAAGTGCCCTCCGAACCGTGCAAAATAGTTGCCCATTACACGGCTCACTGACTCTACTTACTCTGATCTCTTTTTCACTACTATTTGGCGAGGTTCGAAGAAAGCGAGGCGCTCCGCCCTCTCTCCGAGCTTCCTCTCGAAAGTATTTCATAATGTGCATATATACACATTATGTTTGTATATTTTGAAAAACCGCGCACATTTAGGAAAGGGTTTCTTTTATCCGCAAGTTTCCTTCAAAAGCTTGGTTTTTTTTCTTCTCTTCGAGCCTCGTCAAAGGTTCGAAGAGAAGAAAGAGCCAAGCGTTCTCCTACCCCAAAGAACTGCACCGTGTCGGTCCCATCCAATCTGGGTTCCGTGGTAGTTGCTTCGGTAGGTTGTGTAGAGTGTTAACCTAAGCTGCAACATTACTGTTGGAACTCGGCTTCCGAACTGTACGTGAGCCTATGGCCTCAGACGGCTCTTCTCATAATGTTAGTGTCTTCCCGCCAAAGATCCTGACGACATACCCGAGACCTCCTGGATGATTGTGGTCTGACCTTAATCTTCGACCTGTGGTCTGAGTGATTGGTTCAGGGTGCCCTCTGAGCTTCAAGGCCCAAGAGAAGAAAACCGTTTTCTTCAAAGACCACTCGTTCTTCGCGTTTTATTCCTTCCTACTTCTCGCGAAGCAAACAAGGTCGAAAGCCTTCATTCGGGCTTGTACGCGCGTACCAATTTATATATATAAACGGTGTGGAAAAGATTGATATAATATTCTTTTTTTTTGGCCTCCGTTTGTAAAGCCAACAGCTGTAGCGTGGTTTTACGCCATATATATACGTTTTCTTGGCGGCGTTTGGATATCTTTTCTAACCTACCTTTCAGAGTTTCACCATCATCCATTTAGTTTCGAGATTATAAGTCTCCAAGTGGGCTTCACGATCCTTAAAAAAGTTGCGCATTAGCTTTTTAGAGAATCCTGCTGCTATCTTTGAACAAAAGGCGGCCTGGCGGCTGGCCCGATTGCTCGTTTGGTGTTCGGGATAGTTCGTTCCCGCATCGGATTATGTTGAAGGTCCGAAAGACAAGCTATACATCGGGAGGTGGAACACGAATGTAAGGTCTCATCCATGAAAACGCCAAGCGTTTTGGTATTATCGATGAAAACGCCAAGCGTTCTCTCGGTCTCATCAAGGAGAACGCTTGGCTTTTTTCGGCGAAAGCCAACCTGACCTCTTCCTCGTATTCCCAGAATTGCCTGTGATTAGGATCCCAACTAATCTCATTGACTTGTTGACTTGCGGTCAAGCCCCCCAGTAAGGGTTCAGCATACTGCCCAAGATCGAGCCCCTTGGACTCATTCACAAACGTTTCTCTCGACCTTCTGAAAACGAACATCTTGCTATGTTTTCCGGGACGGGAGCTGCCCCCCACTTCTGCTGATGACCGAGAGTTCGTGGGGCATTGCCACATGGCAGGAATTACACCTGCATCTGACACGAGTTGCAATTTACTTATTACGGCCATTTTACTTGACGGTTATTCTTCAAGTTTCTAGGTTAACGGTTCACACGAGATCTGCTGCTTCTTAGGCTGAGCAGAATCCTAGACCCTTTCCCGATTACTGGTTTTCCAGTGCTTTCCTTGCCGCTGGGTCCCAAAGCGAGGGGTTAGGCTGGTACTATGGGCCTTATGACTTCCAGCCATCTGGCGGCTGGACCTCGCCGGTATCGCCTACAGGCTGTAGCGCTGAGAGATGTCGTTTAGTCGCTCGTCCCCAATAATGCGCTGGGGAATGAATATGCCCCCAACAAAGTGTTTGTGTATCACTCTGGCTTGGGCCTGGTTGGTTTTGATCATCAACAGGCAGAGGGCATGACAGCGTGCTTTCGCGTGTGTTCCCGCGTGCGCAAGGCACGGGTTAGCTGCAGCAGGGGTTGCTCCCCCGAAAACGACTCCAATTTGCCATAACAGCACCTCATCTCTAACGCGCCAAGGAGCTCGCATCACGGTCTCGGGCATAATAATAATAATGAAGGCGAAGGCCGGCTTCGCCCTCAGTGGTGCTTTTATGGCTTGCTCTGGTTCTTCCGCCGTTGCCAGCTGGAGGTAAGCCATATACTCCTCGTGTGAAGTTCGGCCACACACGTTGATGACTATAGGTGACCTAACGGTCGCCCTCAAAACCACATTCGTGAGCTGACAATTTCTCTGGATACGCCGAACCAGAAGAAGAAGCAAATAAAAGAGAAACACCAATTGAGATCAGTTAACCTAAGCCTGGACATTGCTGCGCAGGCTCGGCTTCCGAACCGTACGTGGAACTTACACTTCATACGGCTCTTTTCAAGACTTCGTGTCTTCACGCTCGTTTACTATCATGTTTATGCTTCCCAACATGTTGGGTCATATGCAAAAGGGGGGGGAGGAAATATCGGGGAATACCTCTCTCGCTAGGCTCGATCGACTTCGGTCTATCGGCAAATAAATACAGACATGATGTCTGCCTCTTTTGTTTTGAGCCAGGCCTCGATCTGTTGTCTTATTCTAGGAAAGGTGTTGATCTTTCCCAGCAAGGCCTCATGGTCAATACGGTCAAAGCACTTTCTATGTCCGCATTAAGTACGTACTTGGTTTTGCCTCGAGTGGATGAATAAATTGCTTCGATAGCGTCTTTACCACAGTGGCCGGATAAGAAGAGAAGAGTTTGGTTCGAAGCGCGCGCGCTTCCCATTCCGGTGTTCTAAGGCCATTTTGGCCAAAGCTTGCTTGCCCGGTGCCTTATATATATAGGTATTCCCAGTGGGCTTCCGCCTTCCTACCTGGCTTTTCTGGTCTCCACACCCGACGTATAGGCAGGGCGGCCTTGCCTTCGAGTTTTCGGGTGCGTACCATCTCCATCCTTTCCGTTCCAGTGGCCAGTTTTGTTTTATCATTTTCTCAACTTTGGGCTGGCCCTGGTTTTCCATGGTCACACGGCGCACTGCCAGTAGCTTAGCCTGCACACTGCGTGGTAGAAGTGTTTGTAATGTTCGTATCTTCGCATAGTTGTTTTCGCGTGAAGCTCGGTAAATCCCGAATGGGAGTCTGGTCACGTACTTCTCGACTCGTAGCCGTAGTATTTGTTACCAGGTCAACTTTCGTATTCTATTTGAAAAATATTGTTTCATGACGTCCCCATTCCTTCTTCACTTCGTATCTTGAGTCTCCAAGTAGGTCGTTCTTCGTGTACTTCCATCAGGACCATCCAGAATTATCATCCGTTTAGGAGTTAGGGTAGGTAAGAACCTGACCCGGAGGCTATGCCTGAGGCTGCCTGCAGGTCAACAACTTTTTGAAGAATCCTGCTGCCTTTTAGACATGTGGCCTGGCTGGCCGACCCGGACGGTACCGGGGGTCTAGAGGCAGTTTTACCGTCCCCAGGTTTGATGCGAAAAGGTCCTGGAAGCGAGATTTACGCCGTTAGGGGGGATTGCGGTTATAGGTGGTAACACAAGATTATTACGCACCACATTCCGTTCGTGGAGAGGCAGAATGTTGACCTCTCTTCCGCATCCTAGAATGCCTGCGTTTGATTTCTTAGTCAAGCGCACTATTCCTCTTCGATTCTGTCATTTCTTAGACTTCGTGAGTAAGTTCAAAGAAATAAGAATCTAGCCTCAGTATTGGTCAGAGATTGTTTGCTACTAGACATCGACGCTTTCACTCGTTCACATATGATGGTTCTTCCAGGGGTCTTCTTCCCTAGATCGTTCTGCGTCCAATTATGGTGATGCCATTACCACATAAGGATCTAGGAGTCAGTGGGGCATTACCACCGGCAGGTTTCGTCCTGCATCTCTTCTGAGTTACAAGCGGTCAGCTTTTTTAACCTTTTCGACCAGGTTTGGTGCGATAGAACCCGTGGGTTCCACCCCCGAATTATAGGTTACGGTTCGCACAAGAAAGTAGCAAACTGATTACTAAATAGACACAAATAGGTGCAAATTCCATGAGATAACTACTTTTTCTTTAGGAGAATAGTTCCAATGGTAGAACAATGGTCTCCAAAACCACAGGTTAAGGGTTCGAATCCCTTTTCTCCTGATTACATCAAATTTTGGTGGAGGTAGCGATCAATCATCGAACGTGATTGATTAACATTAGAAGTTGTTGCGCAGGGATAGATTTGGTTGGCAACCTTGGTCCTTGGATCCGGCAACCGGCCGCCCACTTGGAGAGCAAAGCGAACCAAGGCCGAAGGCTGTAGGCGCGTGCCGCGTTATCCATAAAGCAAAGCACCCCCAAAAAAACCCGGGCGGAGGTTGGCTTTACGAACAAAGGGCGAACAAAGGATCGAAGAAGATACTTTGTTCGCGAAGCTTTTCGCTTTGGATAAGCTTCGCCTTTACTTTGCTTCGCAAAGCTTAAGCTTCGCATCGCTTGGCAAACTTTACGAATAAGTAAAGCCGAAGGCCTCAATATAAGCCAAAAAAAAGCTGAGGGAACAAAGTGTCTTGGATCCGAAGTGAACTCCGTTTCGCGAAGCCAGAGTAAACAAAGCAAAGCGATCAATCATCGGAGATGAATGATGAATCATCATAGATAAATGACCTTTGTTGTTTCGGGATAGATGGGGTATGGACCTCCGGCCTCATAGATAGCCCAATGATCCCTGTCATCATTATCTACGATAAATTATTGCTTATTATCTATCTACGATAACTCATTGTTCTGCCCTTGGGTGGGCAGAGCTGCGAGGCCGAGCCAATTCATGGTTCATTCATTATCTACGATAATTTCTTGTGTCGCCCCACCGTGGACTATGTTTGATCTGGGGGTGGGCAGAGCTGCGAGGCCTTTTCATATTTTCGTGACGAAAATCAAGATCTTCAATTCTTTCCCCGGGACGCTTTGCGCCTTGTTCATTAAAATACCAAGGGTTGGTTTGCTGACAGTTGATGGGTAGGGTATACATGGCTGTTAGATGATATCCCATTTTGCTCCTGCCACCATAATAAAGCAGGTTTATTCTGCTCACTGAGTTATTGAGAAAGCAGTTCAACCCGGTCGGCAAAGGCTTTGAGTGCCTTCGGCCCTCAGCTCCATGGTTTAGCAATGTAATTTCCGTCAGATAAGAATGGTTCTAATTAGTTAACAACTTATGAATGTATTTAAAGCTTTGTTACATGCCTTTTAGGTTCCTGGTAACGAACTCTCTGTCGTCGAATCAGAACCAGTTTCTGATTTAGGAGGGCGGAGCACTTCTGTATCCTCTGGGAAGCCATCTATTAAGTAATTAGATGGACTTGGAAGGTTTTCCATTGGATCTTGAGCTCTTTATGGTGGGACTTTACATGTTCCCGGCTGGGCAGGAAGGGTGCCCCGGCCTTCGGCCCCGCCTTGTAAATTCATCATCCTTTGTATCCTGAGTAGAGGGCAGAGCTGTTGAGGGCCGAAGGCCAGTGCAGGGCACAAGGGCCGAAGGATCACCGGAACAACCAGTTCCCAAGATGAAACGAAAGGCCGCCTAATTGCTTGTCATGAATCTATGGAAAACTTGAGCAATCTCATCTGCGCCTGCACTAATAACTTCTTCAACCTGATTATCTACGTAGGCAAGAGTAAGAGCAAGCAGCCATCTCCGCCCGCTGCCCTTGAATCGTACGTGAACGTTACCGCGGAGGAGGCTCCCAACCCCAAGTCTAGTCGAGTAGTTTTGTTCGGCTTTACCGTTCCACTTGCTTGACAAGGTGTACTCCTCCCGAAAGAGATCTGTGTTAGAGGAGACGCCCTTATCTGCCAAATGTTCACTCCACTTAGAACCTCCATCCAGATGATGGGTAGGAGTGGTCCCCTCCTAAGCATCGCTGGCGCCACCTCCGAGGGCAGCCCTGGTGATGGTTCCTGATAGCCCAGTCAATTTTAGTGGTGGGTACGATTGACCGGTCTGCAACTCGGCGTAAATGTGCGTGCAAAACCCCGAAAATGTAGGACTGTGTTTCGGGCCAACAACCTAGCCGTACTCGTAACAGATCGGATGCACCACTCTATGGATAGCATTGCAGTATTCATACCCCTACAAAATAAGGTTCGAAGAAAGCTTCCAAGCATCTAGGTCCGAGATGGAGGGCCGAGGGCCGGCGCATGCCCGGGGAGGGCCGAAGGCCGACTCCCCTGTTTCGGAGTAGCCTCAGAAGGTGCAGGGGCATCATTTCCCACCCACCGTGGATTATTCAGGGTTACATCCCGCGCTACGGTTCTGAATTGGCAGCCTGGTAGAAGACCCAGATCGACCATAACTTTTATGTATGAAAGTAAAGCTGAAACTGCTAAAGTTCTTTCCCGCACGGACCAAGGAATGTGCTACGTTTGGCCTGCCTCCTGCGAAGGTTCGAAGAATTCATTATCTATCCAAAGATTGGCAGCCAACCAAGGAAAGGATCATTTATTACCTTCCCCGGCAGAAAGGCAGGAACCAATCTCTTCTCCCTCCCCAGTTCCGAATCGGAACTGGGGACCATCATTTCCCGGGTAAAGGTTATAATCATCCCTGTTATGTTATTAACATGTATTTGCTAAGCTTACAGGTTATCAGTGATTTCGAGGATACTATAACAAACCTCGTGAAGCGCTGGTCAGGGAAATAACCGGAAATAGAGTATGCAATTACCTATTTGATCGTTATTTTGCTTTTTAAAAGTTCAATAAGATCCTGCTGAACTCGTCATATTTCCAGCTCTTTGTGGCCGGCCTATCACCAAGCTTGACTTGAACTGAGGTGTGTTTAAGCTGCATCAACTCTTCCATAATATATATAGAGAAGAGAAGTTGCTGTAATTGCATAGTAAAAGTAATAATAACAAATATACAATGTGTAAATATAATAATACTGTGTGTGTTTAAGTTGCATCAACTCTTCCATAAGATAAAGTTGATGTAACTGCATATGAATAGACCCTGTTTTTGCCATTCCCTCAGGAGCTAAGCTAGCCGCTACTGGAGGCGAGCTGTAAGCGAGCCTTATGCGCAATGAATCGTCATAAATAATGAGAATTTGTCATAGATAACGCACGTTCTTTCATTGTTATAATATTATAAACAATTACATAGTTAACAGTGCAAAATCGTGGCGAAATACATCAATCTAGAAATTGTATACGTAATTGATGCATTTCGCAAACAAGTAAGTTTTACATTTGGATATTCTGCATTGAAATACTTTGATCTCATAGGGTTCTCCCCGGCCTGCTCGCTCCTCCAAAACAAAAACAAACAGGTTACGAATTTTTCGAAAGTCGTCGCAAAATCAGTCCCGGAAATGGGAGGGGAGGTTCGAAGAAAAGAACCCCCAAACCCTAATCAAGAAGAGGTTCGAAGAAAACAAATCCGAATTAAACCGCCAATGAAAATAACATTAAGGAAGAACAAATTTTTTCCCTTTTTCTTAGTTATCCCTTTTCCTTGAAGGCTTCCGCGAGAGCGGTTCACTCTTTTGTTTTTGTGAAAGAATGACTGTTATCGTAATCAAATTACGAAATGGAAATACGAACTATATAAAATCATCATTCACTGGAATGGAATAAGTAATTAATTCGTGTAATCTGTTTCATTAGAATCAACCCAATAATAGGTATTTGTCATTGATTAACTTCAAGTATAGCCATGGTTTTTAGATTTGCATTCTATTACTAAACAATTTGGAGGTGTGTCACGATTCCTTCAAAACATTTTTGCATCTTTCCATTCTTCCAAAACGTAGAATAGAATCAAAGGGCGAAGATGTAAATGCGTATTTAAATTCGGGATTCGCAGACAAATGAAGAAAGTGTTTTTCTTTTTCATCTGTTTCCATTGGTAAACCTTCCTCCCATCCATTCACGATTGATACAGCTTTGATTGGTTCTTTCCTGCCGTTTGTTGAATAATCTCATTATATTTTGCATTATTTATTGGTATTTACCAAAAATAAATGCCCTTTTGCACGAATGATAAATGCCATCGAATTACAAGCACTTCGTAAACAAAACAAATAAGTGTTTTTTCTGAATTAATAACTCTTTCATTTCCAAATCCGTATAAATATCCTTGAAAATCAGAAGTAGGTATTCGATGGTCCAGATATGCGTGTGTACTCAGTAATTACTGAATAACCGAACTGGAATAATAATTGTACATAGTTGCTTTTTGTTTTTTTTGTTTGGATAGCTCAGGTGGTTAGAGCAAAGGACTGAAAATCCTTGTGTCAGTGGTTCGAATCCACTTCTAAACACAATAGAGTGAAGCCTGGCGATTCAAGCATCTATGGGGAGGGGGAGTTCGGCGGAGAATAAAACAAGTCTTTTCTATCGATAAAAGTCTCGATTTCTGTGACACACACGCAAAGTTTTTTTTTGGCTTTGGACAAAAGCATGCTTCAACAGCATGAGGCCCATCTCGCTTCGTCCACACCTCCCGTCTACGAGAAGCGAAGCATGCTGGGAGTTGACGAATCCATAGTCCCCATACATAGCTAACCCAAATTACAGCGTTGCTGCTGGGACTTGGCCTCCGAACCGTAATGTGGGCCTGATGCGAGAACAAAGACCAAGAAAACGCGTTTTCGCAAAAAAAAAAATAATCTTATTTATCTTGGCTTATTCTCTAAGATAAGAAGCGAGCTGGAAGTTTATTAAAAGGCCTTGATTTATTTGCCTTCGCAAATTGATTAAGCGGGAGAGGCCGCGCAGGCAAAAAAGAGGTAGTTGCTCGCACTGTCTGTGCTGCAGGTGGTGGTGCGCTAATGGTATTGCGGGTGTAGTAAAAGGCTAAGGGCCTTCTCTTCTCCGAGAACCTTATGCTCCGCTAAGCACTTCAACTGGATGTGCAACTAGAATCAGGGGGCGGTGATCTGGTTCAGCCGGATGGATCTCCGGGCTTGGTGATGTGGGAGGAACGGTGAATTTGTATTCTCAGGGCGAGTGCTGCAAACGCCGATGACAACGACTGCGGGGACAAAGCTAATGGATATAAACTACCATAACGCAGTTTAGAAACACGAAATAAAGAATCAGAAAACGTCATCGATGACTTATTAATTAAGGGAATTGACGGCGAATCGTCTGTATTGGAAGTCAACCCAAGCTAGAGATCGGAGATAATTGCTTTAATTTCTTGGCCTTTTACAAAAGCACCAAACGCTTACAAATTTGGCCAAGTCGTTGGGTGGAGGAATGGCTTCTTGAGCAGAACGAGCTATTGGTAGAGAATTCGGTACTAACAGACATAAAACAACGCTTTTGTGAGGTGAAAATGAAAAGCGTTGTTGGCTGGAATTAAAACCTTCGGCTGAATACTCAGAGATATCCGGCGGCCGGGTAAGCAGAAGAATTCGAGGCCGCCGTGCTTCTTAAAGAGTTCTTTGAACGGTACGTCCAAGTACCGACAGATGTATTTGGAGGAGTGGAAACAACACCAAGACAAAGGGGTGGGTGGCATAATCAGCCAATTAACCAAACTCGTAAGAGAAGAATTTGACATAAAATCATCTGCATGCAAGTTGGACTTCCAAGAAAAATATATGCAAAATCGAAAGACGGTCCATGAAGAACGAAGAACTAAGTGGTGTTGCCCAGGGAACATACGACTACACCACAACTCATATAAAGTGACTAGGTCGGAACAACAACCTTCAGACTCGACAGGTCTAACCGAACTTCGGTGGTCGCCCTGCAGTGTCGGAACTTAATTGTCCTGCTCTGCCGGACCTGAAATGCCGTGCTCTAGCGGACCTTAACCCACTGGATCCGGAAAATCTGCCAAATGATCAAGATAAAGTGACTAGGCCGGAACCACAACAACCTCCAGACTCATACTGGGCGGCGGCTTTCGAACCTCGGCGGTCGTCCTACCTATTGCCGGACCTGAAACGTTCAGCTCTGCCATAGAAATGCCGTGCTCTAGCGGACCTGAATTGCCGTGCTCTGCCGGGCCTCAACAATCCAGATCCGGATAATACTACGCCGAATGAGGATTATCTACCAGACCTACTAAAGCCACTGTCCGCGCTTTTGGCGAGTGAAATATATGCCTGGCCAATAGGGGGACTTTCTTTCGTCAAGTTCTCGATAGAGATCTTCAAGTCCATTTTTTCTAATTATTACGGAGTTTTTGAATAATTTTTGACGAAATAACTCCAATCAATGCAATTCTTCGAAGTATACTTTTTTTTGGGAGTGTAGCTGCCATAGGACCAGTTTCTGTGCACTATACGGACCTTACCTTTTCCTAACACTAAAAAAAGGTACGTAGTTCAAGTTTTCGACCTATTTAGCAAAGATTGTTTTGTTTGCTTTTGGCAGATCGTTTACTTTCAGGTTGGATTGGATGTCAACTCGTGGAGGCACCATCCCTCGGATGTAACTATTGGACAAATTCAGTAGGTTCTTTCTTTTATTCTGCTATTACGCCCAAGAATGGCAAAATAGAAGCCAAATTAATCAAGAGTAATACTGGCGAATTAATGAATTCGCCAGCATGAATCTACTCTTTTTTTTTAGTCCATTCCTGCAGGGTTCTTTTCTTAGGTGGATACTACGCGTCCTCTGACTCCCCACTTGGAACATAGTTCGTTGGATCCCTAAGCCGGTAAAGTGAGCTATAGCGCTTGATATGTTGTTTAGTTTTATGTTTCCAGTAAAATATGGGTAATCCGCAATGAGGAATCTTCAATCTCTGCCTTATTTTTTATTTGGTTCTTTTTCTTATTGTTATTTTCGTTTTTCTTTGAATGCCGCGTAGCGGCGTTGACGACCCTTGTCGTATTTTTACCTTGTTTATTTACTTCATCGTGCACTTCTCATTACACCTGTTTTGGCTTCAAATATCATAGGATTAGGCTTCCGTTCTTGTTCCTGCGCATTGGTTCATAGGGATATCCGGCCGGAAACCCCTCTATGAGCCTATCAATTACAACCCTAGCTGTGATTGTAATTACCTCAACCTGTTTTTGGGAAGATGGGAAAACCCTTCATGAGCCTCTCGATTACACCCTTTGAGGCCACTTGTCCCAAACCTTGTGTCATCACAAGACTATAACGCGTAGCTTTTGCTGATGCCACCTCTTGTCTGGACTTCTAGTAATGGTGCATGAGAAAGGTGGTTGTCCAAGCGGCCACCCCATTCTTTATGCGCCCTTGTATATGATGATGGTCTGGTATCCGCTTGACACTTCTGGCTAAGCAGTATATGCCCCGCATTTTCACCAATATCTTTCCCTTAAAGTTCAGTCAATATCTTTCCTTTTTAGTTCAGTCAAGAGGGTTTTGCTTTTGTCTCTCACTCACTGTGATTCTCTATTAAATTAAGGTTGAACTTGTGATAGATACATCTCAAGGTTATGTTTGGGTTAATTCGGTACCAATAATTGAGAGCCCTTTCGTCTTGTTTGATTGAATCAACCCATAACTTGATATTAGTTACAGAGGGGGTATTTCTTTATTTATCTATTTCTTTATTTCTTTATTTCTTTATTTCTTTATTTCTTTATTTCTTTATTTCTTTATTTCTTTATTTCTTTATTTCTTTACGAAGTTTCCACCCTTAAGTTATTCAACCAAATGTTATGGTGTTCTGGCGAAATGAAGACAGGTTGTGGGGTGATGATAGTGTGTTGATATCTTTATTATTACTGTGTTGCTATTTAACACCAAGGCCGCTCACTCCAACCAACGCAAGCCCGAGCTTTTTTTTTTACTTAGTCTAGCTATTTGTGATTGACGTTTTAAGGCGCCTTCGATCATGCTCCCTGCTGCGTAGTTCAGCAGCTCCAGAACTTCCACATTCTTGAGATGAAATTGTGTTTGGCCAATTATTTGCAAATGTAAGGAATGACCCCAGGAAAGTGAATGGGATTCATAAGCACTGCCACGCGTCGGCAGCGGTGAAATGTGTGCCTCTTCTTTGGTAAGCCGCATGTCGCAACCCAGGTTCTGCTGAGTGTTGTTACCAATTGCGAAAGCTCTTTAACTTCTTCTATGGTATTGCAATACTGAATATACAATGGGTGTGTGTTTAAGTTGCATCAATTCTTCAATATGAAGTTGATGTAATTGCATAATAAATAGACCCTGCGTTTTGCCATTCCCTCAGGAGCTAAGCTAGCGGCAATTGGAAGCGAGCTGTAAGCGAGCCTTATGCGCAATGAATCGTCATAGATAATGAGAATTTGTCATAGATAACGCACGATCTTTCATCGTTATAATTATTACAAACGAATCACATAGTTAACAGTGCAAAATCGTGGCAAAATACATCAATTTATAAATTTGTATAAGTAATTGATGCATTTTGCAAACAAGTACCCCATGATGGGTCACCATGGGCACCGAAGGGTACCTCCGGGTTGATAAACCCGTAATTTCAATGTTCCCAAAGGCCCATCCGTTGAGTCAACAACAATTGGTTGTAATTTTCTTGAGTCCAGGATGAAGTCAACCCTTTGCTAAGTAAACTTGTTTCATTCTTCGAAACTTCTATTTGAATAAATTAAGATACGTTCCTCTAATTATCTGCATGTGTATGGCTATGGGGAATTTTGGCCTTTACTAACTACTTTACTGCGTTTCTTATCCCGACGGCCGAGGGTGCCGGTTCGGATTCTAGTAAGGGAGTTTCGGATGAATATGATGCGAGGTTACGAAGTTCGACATCAAAACTGATAGATAGCTTGAAGGATATAGGGGGCTGATGTTGCCACGTCTGGTGGGATTTGCTGGATCGTAGGCAAAGCGGTGCCTCTGATACCAGCACTGAGCATGAAAAAGTGGCTTCCGCCGTGAGGATAGGGCTCGACGGGATAGCTCTGCGATGCATGGGACGCACCACCTCAGAGAGCGGGAATGGCAGTGGCTATCGTCGAAGTAAATGCGAGAGCGGAAGAGATTGAGGCTGAAGCGGCTGGGCTGTTGAGGTAGCTGCTCAGGCTAAAGCTCTTCAGCCCATGTATGACGGTGGATCTGAAAATGCGGCTAGAGCTCTTTCCCGCACGGAAAGTAATGGGGACTATTTGGCTAGCTGGCGGAACTCCTGGAAAGGCTGAACCTGATTTATTATCTTATTCTATCCAAGGTTTGGGAGCTAATCGAGGAACAGATTATATCTCCATACCATCCCCGGCGGAACCCTATTTATTATCCTCCCCAGTCCCAAATTGGAGCCCGACAATATCATCATTTCATTTGTGAAGACTCTGATCTTCTTTGCTCTATTCCTAATCTTGCTAAGCTCGCAGGTCATTATTTGTAATTTCGAGGATGATATAACAACAGCTGTGAAGCGCTGGTCGGGGAAATACCCGACCATCGAGTATACGATGTTCTAGCTATTATTTGATCGTTATCTTGCGTTTTCAAGGTTCAATCCAAATTTATGCGGGTCCTAGTTATAGAAAAATTCCCACTTTTTGTGGCCGGCCTATCTTGCTTGAACTGAAGTGTGTGTATGCGAGGAAAAACGGGATGACTCTTGAAGTTAGTAGCTTAAACGGAATAAGCCCCACTAGTAGTTAACAGCGGGTCGTTATTGCGACTCACGTGTTTTTTTTTTTGCCGGGAGTGCCACGGCAATGCTGCTGGGGATTGGGTATTTTTCTACTTATTTCAGACAAGCGCTATTTTATTATGTCCTGAACTGTCTTGCAGCAGCAATGCCTGTAGCAATTAGAGCTTCTTAGCAACTCATTCAGTTGTTTTTGTGGGAACTTTCATGACATGAAAACGCTTCGCGTTTTCATCTCTTCGAGCTTTCGCTCGGGGGTGCGTTTCGGGTTATCAGCTGCGCCATGCGCACCCTGCGGGATTTAGTACTTGGTTTACTCCTAAGGCTCATAATCATAATGTTGTAGGTTCGAATACTAGGTTCGCGAAGCGAACCAGGGTGGGCTTTGGCCCCTACTCTTGCCAAGGCTAAGCCAAAGAAGCAAGTCCTCAAGCCAGCCGCCCTACTGGCGATGCTTGCCCAAGCCGAGTCTTTGGCGGTTTACTTACGAAAAAAAAAACACGCGTTTCGTAACACAAGGTACGATTATTGTAGGGTAATCACCTGAATCGCCAAAAACAGACGGTAATTTTTTGTTGAAAGCCGAAGGCTGATAGCGAAGGCTCGCCAGAAGCATAGATATTCATAGAAGCAGAGATGGAATAAATAGATATTTGTAGAAGCAGAAATATAATAAATATTTGTAGAAGCAGAAAGATATAAATAATTAGTATACGTGGACCTAGCGTAATGTTAGACTATTTGGGCTTTTTTTTTTCCTTCTGTTTGGCGAGGCCTTGACCTCTTCCCTTTGGGAATGCTGCCAGGTAATTTTGATTCCAAAGGCCTATTTTTTATGACAAGGCTTCGGTTAATATATACCCACTCCTCTTTGTATTGCAATGGGATATAACGCAATTCGAGGAATTATTGAGTCCGAACGGCTGCGTCCCTGGGCTCACTCTGAAGGAGTTCAAGGAATTGCCCGACTACAAAAGGATATATAAAAAGATTGTAGAGTGCTCTCCAACAGACGAATATCATACTTGACCCTCGGAACGTTGCGGTATCCTTCTTTCAGACGAACGAAAAAGAATGAAGAATTGGTCACAGCAGGACCCACTGGCCATACATACCGTACTACGGAGAAGGAATTCGCTTCAGTATAAGCTTCAGTATACGCTATCCCCAATCCTACTAATTGGCGACCCTAGCTGAAGCTTCCCCTCGGTTGAAGGATGAATAAAGGGCGCCACCACCTTTTACCCTTCCTCTTCGCCACTCTCACGACGGGAACATGTTTGCCTTCCCCGAGACTTACTTCTGTAGATGCTTATACTTTTGGAGATAACCTCAATCCTTCCCCACACAATGTGTGTTGAGTGGTTTTCACCCCTTTGTTCTTCCATAACAGAGTGGGGCTTCCGACCGCAGATCGCTCTCCACCCTCGGCCTTGGTTCGCTTTGCGAACCAAGTGGGCCTTTCAGCTCCCTCAAACACGTTATTTGATCCTATACGATATTCTATTTAGTACCCTTCGGGAACTTTCAAAGCGGAAAACTAAATACAACGTGAAAATCCGTGAATCAGGTACCATTGGAAGGTTTCCTAGCCAAATAAGTACTAGACCCTCAACGACAAACAACGGTTATGTTGCCTTGAACATGTTTCTTGCGTCCCGGCTCACCCCCAGTTAATAATTGCTTTAGTATCGATATGTTCCCGGTATAACGCTCTACGTCCACAACAATTAGTTTGTTTTGTTGAACCTCTAAAAGGTTCAAAAGGGTTCACATGAAGATCCTTAAGACTCGTAACTATAACATCGTGCATACCCATCATAGATGGAAAGGGTTCATCAGAAGTGTACTCTCACCTTATTCAGCCTCCCTTCTTATTTTTATTATTCTTTTTTCTATGATTCGCAAGAATCTTTGAACTTTGGTGGTGGATCGAAGGAGTCGGGTAGGCGCCGACCCTTCGGTCAGTACCCCCACTAATAAGAACCATATGTGGATCGGAGGAGTCGGGTAAAAGCGCCGACCTTTCGGTCAGTACCCCCAAGAACCGTATGTGGATCGGAGGAGTCGGGTAAAAGCGCCGACCTTTCGGTCAGTACCCCCGCTAAGAACCGTACGTGCAAGTCTCCCCGCATATGGCTTACGCCAACCCGTTAAATGGTTACACAAAGTTATGATAAGTTTGTGCATATCAACATTTTTTTGGTAGATGAAAATGTGCTGACGTCATTCAGTACTGCTTGAAGGACCTTTTTCTATTTAATAGAGTGTCAGGCTGCGTCATCAGTAGTACTATGGAGTTGTTCCCCTCGATTCCTCTGCTGATGTCAAACTCTAGCAACGCAGCCACTTACCCAAGTTGACCTGGCTTCCGTGCCATGACCTCCAGGGGCCGCCCGCAACAAAATCCACCGTCTCCATAGGCTTTGTCAAAGCTGAGCTTCGGCAAAGCTCAGGGCTTTTTTGTTCGCGACTCTTTTCCATTTGCTTTTGGCGATCCATTACCAGCGGATCAACTTTGCTAGGTGTTATTTGACAGTGGTGGTGCCATCCGACCTCACTCACCGGAGGAGTTAGTTTATCCTTCTTCTAAGTGAGTTTCCCTATTTGCTAGGACCTTTGGTTGGTTGCACGTCCTGCTGCTGTGCTAAGGTACGAAAGAGCTGGCTGGCCATTAGAAGGTGGAATGTGAACTTGTCCCTCACAGTCGAAATGGTAATTGTGAATCCATCCTCATTATGTGGGAACCCCAAATCATCCCAATAGGGACTCCAAGTGCAGTTTGAGAGGCCACCTTCATGGTCTTCACCTTTCTTTTTTTTATCTCCCGGGCGATTCACTTTATTCGAGTTCATCGTCGCCCGCAAGTTTGGTGCTTATGACAAATCAAGTTGCCTGGAAATGCTACCCAAAGCAGAAAGCAAGTAGAACATAACTAGCGGCATTGGAATTGCCGACTTGGCTTCAGCAACTTCGTGTCGCATCGGGAATAATAAAAAAGAGGCCAGTCGTAAATACTACACCACCTCAGCCCTTCATCATGATAGGTCGTGGTGGCCTAATGACCTACTCGTTTCAAAGCCGTAAGTACCTGTTTTAGCCTTAATGTTATCCTTGAGCGTTGTGACGGTAGATGATTATTTTTCATACAGCTTCCCCCCCCACGTTGTACGTCCTTCGTATTCCTGTTGGCGTCGTCGCGACTCTAACTATGGCCGTTGTTCTTCCATTTATCAAGGCTCGGAAGGAGGGGCTTACTTACTGAGCCGCCACCCGTTTATAGTCTCCGGGACTCGTCCCCAGAAGTGGAAAGAGATAAAGAATGCTTTATTTGCGAAGCGAACACAGTAGGGCCGCCCAGAGAAACGATCCTGATTCTGTTGGATCATCCTTGGTATTTGATCATCTTTCACCCAATTCTATTGCACTCCTACTGAAAACAGAATAAATACTGGTAATATTATTAAGTAAATTAAATGCTTTTTTATGTTGCCTTCTTTCGAGGCTCCATCTACGGCAATTTCTCAACTTACAAACAAGTTCTCTTTCTTCTTTCAGTTTTTTATCGACTGCTGCTGTTAAGGCTGCAGATGTTCTCTCTAAAGCATTGTGAGCATCCAAAAAGGACTTTAGTGGAAAACAAGATGTACCAAAAAGAAACCAATGCGCTAACAAAAGGTGCGCCTCGCTCGAAAGTAATCATTTTTACCCATTCCTGCTGCAGCAGGGGCTAACGATCCTTGAATACCATAAAAATGAAATAATACAACACAAAAAGAAGATAAAAAAGGTACTAAGGTTGTCCTTGTTTTACCAGGATATTTCGGGCAAACAAGAGGCAATCAAAATAGTAAGTAGGTACATCTGAAATTGGAAAGTAATATTTTTCAAATATCAGATAGGCAGCACGCAAAAATCCTAGTGTATTTATGCAGAGTTTTTTTTAACCAAAATTCCTCAGAAGTAATGGCATCTCTCAGCGGTCTCCTTTTAGCTTTTCTTTTCCTTTGCAAAAGCAATGGTTTTTCTGTGAACCTTGTACTTACGGAGTAAAATTTGATCGAGAAGAAATGATCAGTTTGACAAGTACTCTGATCTTATAACCGACAGCTTGAACGTCTGCATTTAGTTCAGTTCTCCGAATTAGAAAGAAGAGCTTCCAATTTCCACCTCCGGCCTGACTTCTTGATATCCTGGAATCTTTGTTTTCGTTTCACGATTGTATATAATAAACAATCCTTTTTATTAGGTTCTATCGACAAAAAGGTTTTGCTCGCGCTAAAATTTCCTCTACACTTCTAAAATTTCCTCTACACTTACAGGATAGAATCGGCCTCCGGCCCTCCGTCTCTTTTTTTCTATTCTATTAGGTTTTTATCATCCATCCCATTATGTTTTTTTCTCAAAAAGTTGCTTGTGTTGCGAAATAATGTTAATAAATCTTTGATTTCTAGTGAGTACCCTTTTATGATTTTATTTATTATTAACAACAACGTCACCTTCTGAACTTTCAATCTTTTTTCCCCAGTTTAACCTCGATTTTAGCCGAAACAGCGGATTACGCTCGTTGCGATCCCATAAGTGCTTCATAATCTATGTGCGGTTTGCCAGCGTATTTCCTTCCTATCCTCGAATATTCTTCGGATCGTGATATGGGCTGTGCTTGGAAAAGGACTGTTCGAGACTGCGGAAAGGGGAGGATGGAAGAGAACGCATTCTCTGATCTGAGCTCCAGTCTTCTTGGTTTAGTACTAAGCTTGGCTAGAAAGCTTCTTTAAAGCATTTGTTGGCGAGTGTAATCATATGGTAAGGAGTGTGAGGTGGAGCTGATGGATGTGGGAAGAAGGCCTTTTTTTTCCTGTGTCAGCCGTAGCTTTCTAGCTTGGCCAAGAAGTATTCAATTGTAAGGCAGCACTTGTGCCGGGTTCTGAGCGCAAATTGACTACTTCGATTGGTAAAGTGGTCAAAAGGTGGCTGTGGTTGGTGGTGGCTTTCTCCACTCTGTCTCTTGCTTCTCCTAGACTCTTTTCGTTTTACAGTTCCAACCTCCAACATCATAATAATGTATTATTGCAATTTGCTACGCCTTGAGAGTGGAGAAGCAATACGCTTTATTCATTTGTCTTGCATTTTAGATCAGAGTTTTTTTTTTTCATTATGAAGTCGTCCAATTACTCTTAGTCAATCTGCCTCAGAATAAAGAATATCTGGGTGTATAGCTTTGTTGGTAGAGCATTAGGCTTTTGACTTAATGGTCGCGGGTTCAAGTCCTTATACGCAAACTTTTTTCCATAAACTCTCCGTGATTAAGTAATTATGGCAGTTCGTATAAGCATCCTAATAAATATCACGGAGAGTGCCTTTTATTCGGTTGGAGGGAATCGTATACGAGCCATGAGCTAAGCCGCCTAACAAGCTCAGGTGCGGCTCCGCAGTTCCGAAAAATGAGGGGTCCCGGAAAACGCTTCTCTGCAAGTGGAGAAACCGCCGCGGAGCAGTTTCCACGGTACCTGCGGCCTGGAGAGAACTGCCCCGCCGCACCTGAGCAGTTCAGCACTTTTTTCTGCTTTCTCGCTTCGCACCTTTCTTCTCAAAGGGCAAAGAGGGCGCAGCGGGAACAAGCTTGCGTGTTTTCCAGCTCAGGGAAGAGAATTTGTTACCTTATCTCCAACCCTGCTTCGGCGGCATACAAGCCTAACTGATATGAGAAAAGCATGCCAATTACGAAGTAATTGCATCATAGAGATGGATCTACTGCGTAGATCCGTGGTCACGAAGTGACTTAACCTTCATTAGTTAAATAGAAGGGCGCAGCTCAACCATCTACGATGGCTGATGGCACTTCTATCCAAAAGCAGCTAACGCTGAAAAACGGTAATGTAATTACAAGCTCTATTCGCAAGGCGAATAGAGGCCGAAGGAATGGAAGAAAAACCCAATTCGATTCGGAGAAAGAGGTCTAGTGATTGCATAACTTCAAATTCTTTGAAGTACGGATAGAGGGACTCGAACCCCCACGAACATTAGGGTCACCAGAACCTAAACCTGGCATGTCTACCAATTCCATCATATCCGCCGAAACTTGATCTAATTAGTTTTTTCTCGAAAAAGAAAAACCAAATAAGGGTTGAAATAGAAAAATATATCTATATACAGTTCATATTCCTTTGCTTCTATGCTGCGTGCCTGGATAGAGCCAAGAACGCCGGTAGCTGAGCAAGGCCCGGATTGCATAGCGGCGCCAGTAGAGGGCGAAGTGGAAACACCGTAAATGCGTTAAAATCCCGTTAGCTTAAGAAATTCTCGCCCTCTGATAAAAAAACCTGAAAATGTTTCTTCTGATTTTCCGAGCCTGTTTTTACTAGGCTTAGCTTCATAAATCGCATATTACGATCTCTTTCACCCCCCCCCACGGGCAGAGCCCGGAACCAGGAAAAGGGGAAAACGCATTATATTGCAGTTAACTAATTACCATACTCATGGATGGAGAGGGATTCGAACCCCCGGTATTCTCAATACTTCGGTTTTCAAGACCGACTCTTTCAACCGCTCAGACATCCATCCTTTTCTCAGAAAGATCATAAGCTTAAAGCTTTTTTAATCAACCGCCATTTTACTATGTGAATGAAACCTCAGAGAAGAAACCGAGGAAAGAGAATGCGTTGAAAAAAAACCCACGAATGAAAGAAGACGAGTTTTATTCTCTCCTTGTGGAAGGAGAAAGAGATATATCTCTTTCGCTGTTATTTCGCCGTTTCTATATTTCAGAAGAGAACCAAAGACCACGCCTTGGCGTGGTTTTCCGTTCCACGAACAAAATTACATTTTGTCCCCAACTGCAAGAAAAGTCAACAGCATAGCTGCGCCTGTTGTGGCAGCCCGAAGTTAGCTCCATTTTCTAAGGCCCTTTTTGGGCTTTATGGCGAGAATCCTTCGGATGGTGGCCGGGTAAGATATATCCACTGTTTCTCAGTGGCTAGACTTGTCGTTAAGCCTATCGCGGAACAGCTATATGCTCTGCGCCGCTTGGCTTACCCAAGCAACGCGAGCTTGCTCGTTCTCCATTTAAGCTTCGCCCTACTGGTTCTTCGCGGGGCTCTATATTCTTTTTTCCGTTGTGGGCCGCCAATGCAGTATATAGATGATGTGCTACTCGTTTAGCCAGCTTCCAGTCCCTAATCACTGTGTTCAACGAGCTTCACCATATCAGCTCCGATCAGCTCCTATTCTGCGAATTAAGCGGGCTTTTACCATAAATCATCGCAGATAATTCATGACGGGAAGCTTTTGTGAATGGGAACGGAAACCGAAGAATATCTTTCTTCTCCTATACTTCTTCTCTTTCGAGGCGGATATGTATTAAAGGTAAATTATTCGCTTTCCAAGCAGAGGATATGGGTTTGATTCCCGTTATCCGCAATGGCTAGAAAAACAAAATCATTCAACTATGCCTGCATCAAAATTTAAAACTTGTCGTCGAATTTCGGAAAATGTTTGGCAGACCAAAAAACTGACTCAAAAACAAAAACACATTATTTTGGAGCTTCCGAAAAAAACAAAAAAAAGACGATCTGACTTTTCCATACAATTACAAAATATACAAAGGTTGTCCCTTTTTTATGGAAAATTACCCATAAAAAAGATTAAAAGGGCTAAAACACACAGTTATCTAAATAAAGGAAAAAGTTTGCTATATTATATAGAAAAAAGATTAGACGTTATTCTGGTTCGTCTCAATTATTGTTCAACTATTTTTCAAGCAAGGCAGCTAATAAGTCATAAAAAGATTTGTGTCAATTATGAAATGGTAAATATTCCTGGGTTTCAAGTATCCAAGGGTGATCTTATATCTATTCAAAAGAATTGTTTAGATTATATTAAATCAAACATGAGACAAAATACAAAAACTAACCAAATATGGAGAAGCATAAGATATCTGAGAAAAACTACCCCAAAATGGATATGGCATACTTGTAAACCTACCCAAAATTTCGAAGAAAAATTAAAAAAACTACTAAATGATAAAAATTATTCTTTAGCTTTATTAGCTCTTAAAAACAAACCTACTTTTTTAGAGAAAATGATAGCACGAGAAGAGATAATTACGGCACTAAAACCTCTTCATTTAGAGGTCAATTATAAAACACTAAAAGCTGTGGTGTTATATGAACCTAAAAAAATACTATTTTCTTATGAACAAATTATGGAGAGAGATCTAGAAAAATATCTTTTACCTGAAAAAGATCTAGAGCCTCTTCGAAGCAGGAACGTAGCTTTTTTCGCGTAATTTTTGGACGAAGCGAGAAGAAGCAAGAAAGAAAAAAAGCTTAATCATCATCGTAGAGGTTGAGCTACTACGTGTTGTAGAGCCAACACAGCGCTAAATGCTCTGAATTGGTATGTTATCTGCCTTTGGTGATAACATACCCTTATGTTACGTATGTTATGCTGCCCGCTGCATTGAGTTCGCTGTGAGCTGCCCGCTGTTTTGAGTCCGCTGTGAAGCAGCAGGCGTTTGGGGCTAATAGCCATGGGAAAATAAAAGGGCACCACATGAATTATACTCAGGTTTTTTTCTATGGAAAATATTTTAAAAATTTCTTCCTATTTGAAGGAAAAAGAACACCTACCGTGAAATTAATTAGCCGTTTTGTTTATTAATTATGCCCATTTTTAGTTTAATTTTTTACGTCTTACAAATAATTTTCGATCCTTTTTTTTTTCTATAATTTCCATCGTTATTATTCCAGCTTTTTTTTTAGGATTGCTTCTTAGTAATACAGTGACAACTCAACCTATTAAATGAAAATATATTAAATTAAAATACATGTAGTTGTAAATTCGAAGCTATTTCAGTTTCTATTGTATTATTGTCTTGGTACAGAGCACATGTTGAGTATTTCCCTTATTTCGAGAGTTTTAGGTTTTTTTGAACCGGGAATATTGTTTCGTATATCCATGGGTACGGAGGATGTTGATATAGAGGATCTTTCTCCAGGAATATTATTAGCCAAAATAATTGCAATGTTAACTATTATAGTATACTATAGGCTAAGACAAGACTTCATTGTGTTTGATGGCTGGGAACTAGACCTGGAACCATACCATATAATTCGGGAAAAAATGCTTTGTCTAAACTGCACTAAGGCTTTAAACGCAAGTTATTGTAAGGATATGAGGCTGCAGCAATGGAGGAGCTGCCTTGAACTTCCCAGTAGGTCCAGAGTCATTTTGTGTTTAACCACAAATACATGAGAATTTTATGCGTCCGCAAAAAAGAAAGGACGGAGGAGTCAGAGAGCGTTCCGCTCAATGGCTTGCTTTTTGAGCAATATGGCGAGAAAGAAACTAGTGGTTCCTTCTTCCAGTTGTACTTGGAAGAATGTGCGCTTTTGGATTGTATGAAAAAATCTACAGATCCGAAAGGGCTAACCAACAAAGAAAGGCTCAACGCATATTCATTCGATAACCAACTAAAAGAGGCTCAATTCGCAAGGGAACCACAGAAAGAACAACAAAAGTTTGTTCGTGAATTTTTAAGACAACAAGCTGAGACTTATGAATTAAAATTGGCTGAAGCCCGTAAAGAATTACAAGATTGCATTGCGGATATGAAAAGAGGGCGCGCGCCGAAGACGAGACGGCGGCGAAAAAAAAAAAGAATGGCATGCTTCTTGCGTTGATAACGTAAAGCGTAGATCCTTGAAGATTAGAGCGGCCGGCGTGTAGACAAGCCGGATCTCTTGGCTTGAACTAACCTCCAACTCGACAATGTTTTTACCCATTCCCGGGAGAAGGATTGCCTCCCCGTACGTAGAGAGTCCACGAGGCTTCAAGGTTATCATACATTGTCCTATTCCCTTGTGTAGGACGAAGGCAAAATGAGGAGAGCCCAAATAAAATAATGGGGTTCGAGATCATTCAACAGGCTGTGGTGTTTGGTAAGCACCCATCAGGTAGCAACTATCGACTGACTGGTACAGGTTTGGCTAGAGTCGATGATTGGACTGATCTTCCGTTGGGTGTCCCAAGAAATAAAAGCGCTCGAGGTTTATACATCGATGGTAATAATATCCCTCCCCTCAACAAGGCTATTTTCCTATTGAAGAGAAGGTTCGAAGAATTCTGGCGAGCAAAGAAAGGTTCGAATAATTTTTCTTGCGAGAAGGTTCGAAGAATTCGTTGTGCTCCGTAGCGCAAAGGGCTAATGCTTGTTTTGGCACAAGTTTTCGCGCCGTCATCGGGAGTGGGTTTTGAATAGACTTTCGCACTGCATCTTCAATAAAAGGGTGACCCCCCAACTAAATCGTATCTTGCCTTTCATAGGAAGGGTAAGTTTCCTTAGGAGGTGGTGTGTGTGCGCTGGTTGTCAGGACAAGTATGCCGGCATGTTCGCAGATATGCATCAAGCAATGCGCCTTTCGTTGATAGGACGAAAGGGGGAATCCTTTGAAATACAAGGGTGGAGAAGGGTTCAAAAAAAAAACAGCCTATCGCGGGGAGAATGTTGTCTGCGTCAAGGCTCCCACTTCTGGAAGCGATAGGTTTGTGAGAATTATTCCGAGGAGTCGTTGGCCGCAAGAAAGGGATTAAAAAGAGGCTGGCTTTTCGAAAGGCCTACGGGCCTGACTTGCCAGCTAGCGAGTAGGTCTCTACAATATTAAGCTACAACCCGTGCGTTGTTTTCCATAGACCTTTTGACTGTTCCAACGGGGAAGAGCTTACTCTTAAAAAATACCAGGAATATTACGGAAATAAACCTCGCAGGAGGTGGTCTGATGATTTAGGGGAAGAAAGTGGGCAGAGAGAGGGCGGTGAAGAGAGGACTGAAGTTGTATCCTAGGAGTGAAGTGCCCTTCACCAGCTACGGTGCTTATTAAACACTTGGCCTGTTTATTTGCTTTCACGGGCTAAATTTTGTTTGTATTTTTGCTTCTGCCAGCATGCAAAAGTTCCACTTAGAGTTCTTAGGGAAGGCTACTTGCAACAAGTCATGAGTCGCTTTTGTATCGAGCGAGAGTCAGATGCTTAAATTTTGCATAGCTCCTTGGTAATTTTGACTAGTAGGGCGAACTGGTTCCATACTCTAATCCTTGGCCTGAGCTCATTCGTATTGCCTTACAAATATTTTTACACATTAGGCTTCCACGAAGATTATGCGGCTGCACGACAGTTTTACAAATGTGTATCTCGATACGCACCATTTATCGCTCTTGCAGGAGGTGAGGCGCGCGCGATTGGACAAATTATTTCGCCACTACTAAAGATAGAACTCTCAGAAAACCGATTCGATATCACGCGGCAGCACCCATCTTGGGTGGTGGGAACCGGTCTGAATATGCCAGATAATAATAGGAAAATGATAATTATCAACATGACGACAGCCTTCAAGCCAGCCTCTGCGTATTGGTACTGTAAGACGATCGAAGAGGTCCGAGAGCTATCCACCCAAGACTTAATCAGCTGTGTTCAGCAGAACCTAGGTCGTAATATGCGACGGAGCCACGGGGAGAGGAGGGGATGCCCGTCCAAGCGCGTAGCCTTGCTTGTGAATCCAACCTACTTGCCCGGCGGAATTGTTCCTTACATCTATCTTTCAATGGGCGACTGATAACTTCAAGGAAGTTAATGTAATTTAACTTGATAATTTTGAGGCGCGAATCCGCGATAAGCATCGTGGAAGGAAAAGATCGGCGAAGCTTCTTGCTTACAGTAAGAACACAGAAAACAATAACAGCAACACTGATTCTAAGAGGAAGGATCTTATTTCCTTCCGCCTCAATCTTATTTTCCATGTTGTGAATTGGCTGGCCAATATAAATTCGGATTGCTTCGACAAACAGGAGTTTTTTACTCTTGCCTCGGAAGGCTTTATCGAATCCGGCAATTTGACTCGCTACTTTCAGGCGATCGAATATTGGCTCGAAATCAATCCAAATTGAACTTTTCGACAGCTCTCTCATAAAATGTATCTGAACAGAAAAGCACGGAAGACTCTAGATAAATGCAAGGCCTATCTGACTGAACTTCAAACTTCAGACAGGTTAGGAGAGGACCACCAGGACAGGACACTAACTAGGGAAAGGACGGACAGTAAGGACTAAGGAAGGGACAGACGGGAAGGACGGAGGAAAGGACAGACAGGAAGGACTAAGGAAGGGACAGACGATAGGTTCGAAGAAAGCTATTATGTAGTTTATGCAGCAGCTGCATAACGACTGAAGACGGTTGCTTCCTTGTCCTCTTCTGGGCAAGGGTTTTTGGGAAAGCAAAGCCATTGAACGGAGCAGCTCTTATCAGAGTATTCACTACTGGCAACGAGGCGGTGAAAGAATTTGATTTTCCATCTTAGATCCTTAGATTCCATAGGGTAATGCAGCAGCAATCGTTAGGCTACAATTTTGAGGCGACAACACTTCGGATACAACCAAGAATACCCGGACGGATAATCGACTTGTTGAAAACGAAAATAAAAAATAAAAAAAAGAACAGCTCAAGCGCGAGGCGGAAGATTAGGGAACGAAGTATCGGACTTCGCTTTCTACGGTAACTTAGATAAAGAAGTAATCGGAATTGTCAAAAAAAGCTACGGTCAACCGGATAACTGGGAAAGGATGTTGCCTTTTCTTTCGTAAAAAATCTTCTTCAGATTTTTGTGTTTACAGTAAAGCAAGTCATCGCGGGTAAAGGACGGAACGCTATGGCTTGACGAAACGAATAGCTCCTTGGTGGCCGCAAGATACTGAATTAAACTAGCAAATAAAGAGTTCGTGAGCCGACCTTCACCGCTAGTTACATGTGTTCCAGTCCTACTTTCGAAGTACACGGGTAAACCCCCCGACTTTGCTCGCTCTGCAAACAAAAAATCGAAGAGATGAAAACGCTCTTCGCGCGTTTCCATGGTCGAGGAGATGAAAAAGCGAAGCGTTTTCCTGGTCGAGAAATGTTTAATATTTCGTGTTATTTATATACGCGTTTGAAATATTGAAAAGAGGCCAAAGGTTCGAGGAAAGCCGTTGAGTAAGCACCCGCCAGCAAAGTCCAAATCGTGAACTTTGCCACTCACTTCTTCGCCTGAAATATAGACTCCTTTCTTACGCCCAAGAACGCAGATTTGGCCATCTCTTTATCTCTTTGTATAAGGAACAATTGCGCCTCTTAAAATTAAAATTTGGCCCTCACTTTTTAGGAATGACTCGAATAAATAGCGCGCAAACATTCCACCAACCGTTGGAAAAACTCTATCATCTTCCGAACCGAACCTTGCGCGATTTTATGAAAGCCTAAAGTATAACTTAGCTATAACAGCATCCCTCATCGCATAAGAGCGAAATTCGAACAGAGACTCCTTTTAAACATCTCTTTTCTATTTTCTCCAATTAATCCTTGAGAGGCCCACAAACTTCCCAAGTAATAAACTTTGATAACCCGTTGGTGCTTCGCTTCGGTGTCATCATAAAGACGGAATTACAAATCCATCGATTCCAACAATTTAACGTTACCTTTATCAATCCTAACTTCACCGTTATCATCCCTTTCAATAAAACAAACGTTAACTCCATTAAGGTGTTCCCAGAGTTATAAAGGACCTGCTGCAGGAGTAAAACTTCCTCGAAAAGTTTGAACTTCGACTAGTGTGAGATGGAATATCGAGTGTACCCTATTAGTCCACCCACCTTATAGATTACTCCCTAAATTACACTAACCTTTTATTTCGCAACACACCTTAATTAGGTTAATTAGGTTGATTAGGAATGAAAATTAAATATTCCCACCAAAAGTTAAGATCATATGGTTACTATTCAACCTTAGGTTTTGTAACACTATAGCTAGTTGGTGAGGATAAAGTTTCGTTCCTGAACATGGAAGGAGTTATCCTATTTCCATCAACAAATCTTTTTTTCGATTTTATCTTTTCGATTTTGAAGACACTCCCACCCATCGCATCTGTTGTCTTTAAATATTAAGAAAAGACTTCTCACTTTTTTTTCGTTTCCACCTAAATTACGCCTTTGATATTCCGAATCAAGCCCGATTATCACGTCGATTATCTGCTTACCATCTACGTCGATCCAACTTCTTCTTCTGGTACAGTAAGCAAGTTTATCTTAGGTAATAGTGAACTCTTCCAACTCATGCACTGATAATTTGGTAGCCCGCCCAGTTGCCCCTTATTAACTTTTCACAAATAACGTAATTGTATTTGCACCTTATACAATTCCTCAGCCTTCTTCACTTTTTTCATTACGGTGTTAGTGAAGCAAAAACCTGTATTAGATTGTAATAATATTTGTATTTTCCTGGAATTCACACCACACTTCACATTTAAACTCTGAAACATACCTAGTGTTCCCGATGGTCACCCTTCATTCCCTTCCCAAACATCCTCGTTCCAATAATCTTCATGATAAGGACATTGATTCTGCAACAAGTGTTTAATATTCTCTCTAGCGGAAGCCGAAGACGCGATCCCACGCTTTTATCACTAGAGCCGATCCGAACCACTTCAACAGTAAAATGTGGCATTTCTAAAGAAAAGACACACCGAGTAAATATACGACCATTCTCCAATCTTCTGCATCTTTTCTATTATATCCTTGTCGGAGATAAAACATGCCCTTTCCTCTCCTCTCCGTATTTGTTCTTAGTCCATTCAATAGAGAATTTATTCGTGTATTACTTTTTTTATTTCATAGTCAAAATCCTCCTTTTATTTCTTGTTTACGACGGTAATCTATCATCACGCGTAGGATTGTATCCTATCTTGAGATGTTGTGTGCAATAATTTATGTTTCTTGGCCTAGTCAGGGCTTCGATAGGAGACCTCGGCAATACTTCGGTAGGGTCTCAGCAGTACTTCGGTAGCAGAGCTCGACAGTACTTTGGTAGGACGCCTCGACAATACTTCGATAGGAAGCCTCGGCAGGACTCGGCAGGAAACCTTAGCTGGAGGATTGATTTGCTAACCCCTGCAAAAGGATTAGTAACGCTTCGGGGAAGAAAAACATCAGTATTGGCGAAAAGGCAAAATTCAATCAAAGTCGGTCAGTGGACAAACCATCGAAGTCATTTTGAGGGTATTTCCTTTTCCTCAGCTAGGAGATTCAATTTATTCTTAGTCGGTAGACAAATATATCATCGAGGAACGACGGTTTTATTCCCAGAAAAAGTCATCGGTACAAAGACTTGGCCTAAGCGACGTTAAGGACTAAGGAGTGTGGCTTAGACCTAGTGTGCGAGGTGAAGTAACTTTCACCGCTCGACTCAACTCGCCCGTAGAAGTAGGAGGATAATGAGGGCTGGCCCCTACAAATCGTAATTGAAAAACAGGTTTTTCAAGTTTCAGACTAACCCGAAAAAGGTTTACCTTTTATTTATATTTTAAGGGTGGGTACCTTTTATTCTATTTAAAGGGTCCCCTACCTTCATCAACCCCCCCAAGCCTTCCCCCCCCCCCCCTGGGCCCCCCCCTTGGGGCCCTCGACCGAAGGGCTTGAAAGGAGCGAGCACTCGACCGTAGGGGAGAAGGAAGATGGTTCTTCTTTTAACCTTTCCCTCATCACGGTACTGAAAGTACGCTATCGGTCACTTTTTTTTAGGAGTACTTAGGCTTGGATAGTGGCCCCCTGATTGCATAAATAAAAGATTGCATAAATAAAAGCGATCATAATTCAAACACGGTATCCGCGTTTCACTGAAAAAGAATCAAACTAGAGTCTAGTCGTGGAGGGATGCTTGTTTGGTCAAGTTAGAACATTTCATTACCGGACTTAAAAAACTCGACCAACCAAGTTAGCTGGCTAAGGAATACTACATCCCAAGCACTCCTGCTTTCGAAAGCTGATGATATTATTAGATCACGACTATCTCCGATCTCAGTCCCATTTGATGAAGCACTGTCCTCGCCCACAAGATCTTCGATCCTGGTTTTAGGTTCTATTTCTTAAAAAAAGCTTTTCCATCTTGTTCCGAGATTTGTCATAATCAAAGTATAGCTGCTTAACGTGCCTTCCTACGCATTTATACTCATTAATAAGATTATTCTGAATGTCTGGACTAGTCTCATTTTTAGACACAACCATAGCCTCTTCGTATTTACTCAAAGCAGTTTGTTTCAGCTTCATTCGAATTAACGTTAGTATTCCTTAGTATCTTTCCTGCTTCTTGACTCAAGATCTGTAGATCTCTAATGATATGATATATATACATATAACCATAATAAATAAAAGTGAGTTCATCACTTTTATTTATTATGAGTTTAGCTAAGTAGCAATTAGAGCTCTCAGTGGAAGCAAGCTCTCCATAATTGCTTGTAAAAAAGCTCTTAATCTTTCCATATCCCTATTATCCTTATTCTGTGAAAAATAGAATAATAATGTGCTCAAAATGATTTATAACATCTTTTATTTATAACATTTCCTCCCCTGTCAAGAAGATTGAAAGATGAAAATTTTCTCACTTATTTCCAAAAATGTTGAAAAAGATTGATTAAAAAATGGTCAGCAAAAAAATGTGAAAAGATAAAAAAAGAAAAAAAATGTTTTCATTTTTTTTTTCCAATGCTTCGTGACGCTTCTTTAGACAATCGCAAAATCTTGCTCGCCCTGTGTTAATGAAGTACTTTTGTTGCATGCTTCTAATTGTTTTTGTAAATTACCGGCTAGTTGTGGGTAAACTCCAGTTTCATCCATAATCGAGTTCGTAGAAAATTTTCAGTAATTTATGAGTAGTTCTACGCGCTTTAATTTGTGTTCTACCGGAGGAGTCTTTTTTGTGCCTTAACCGACCCCATAAGAGAACCAGTCACACCAACACCACCTATTATCGTAACAAGCAATACCTGCCGCCGCATATGCGACCTTTCCTTTTCTAGATTTTTCATACATAGCCGAGGTAAACAAACCTCTGGCCAGCCGCCTTTGTGGTCATCTTCCGTTGAATATTAGGAGATTGATAATAGGCCGGTGCTACTTTGGATTGGTTGGGGTGATCCTTGGAGTTGCCATGACTCCTGGAAAACAAAAAAGGTCAACGGCTATGGTTCAACTATGTAGTTGGCTTGGAGGCATAATAATATCAGACGAAGGTACACTATACTGACTGAAGCGTAAAAGCATGAACAGAACCAAATGAATAAGATGAAAGAATGGTTCCTTCGAAGGAAGAAAAGGTATGGCTAATTGCACGTTAAGTAGTGAAATAAAAATGAAAAAAAACGGACGAAAAGGCACTCCGACAAGGATTTCCCATACTCAGTCCCAGGAACTTTTGAAAAAATAAGTTCGAGAAAACCATTTGTTTGTCGAAAGGATCGAAGATCTTCGTTTTGAGTAATAATGTTCAGTACTCGTTCCAAGTAATGATCTAATGATGAACATAACGAAAATTGACGAGAAACAAGTATCGAAAGTTAAATTTTCGAAAACTGGATTACTTTCATTATGAAATATAAATATAAAATTGTAATAATAGAGAGAGAAAAATCACAACGAATGACATAAATCAATAATCCCTGCGAAGCGGAGCCGCGGAGAATAAGAAGCGGAAGTGGGCTCCGCAAACGAATCTTTTTCATACTATCCGCATATTCTCTTCAAACGCTTTTTGGGCGTTTTTTTATTTTTCGCATAATAGAGCCTTCCTTGTTCGTAAAGCCAACTGTTGTTTACGCGTGGTTTTACGCCATCTACACCTACGCCCTCTATTCTTCTACGCTGCGCGTAAGAGAAAGCTATGCGCTCTTCCTTTTGGCTCTAACTCTTCTTCAGCAGCCCATAACGTCTTACGCGAAGAGCTTCGCTCCTTCTGTGATAACCCCATAGCTCTCTCCGAACCTGTGTCGTACAAAAGCCATTGCCTTTGCCTTCATGGCTTTGGCGGCCATGGTTCAAGTCAATTTAGTCATTTCTTTTTATCTGCACCACAAACAATATAATAAATAGAGGTCATAATAATTTTTCTTTCTCATCATTCTATTACTAGCAAAAACATGGAGAAATGGAAAATTCATTGAGTATGAATAGTGGAAAATATAAATAGAATAAGAAGAAAAATAAAGAATCTTAGTTTCAGAGATCTTGCTTGGTAAAATGGCTTTGCACCAAGCACACTCTTGCTGCTGGCTACTTGTATGTAATAAAAAATACAAATATAACAAAAAAAAAGAAGGTTGTTGACAAGGTTTGTAAACGAAGGAGCGCTCTACGGGCGCAGCCAGCGTAGGGTGCACTAAGACGATGGAACGCTTGGTCGCCTCAACAAACATTCCCACCAGTAAAATCGAGCGAGGCCAGCCGCGCGGGTACGGCCAAGCCAGAGTAAGCCTGGCAAGGCGAAGCCAGGATGAGGAGAATAAAGTGGCGGGGAGAGGGCGGAACTCTCCGCTCTGCCATTTGCTTCCCCAAGCTCACTTGGTGAAAATGGTAAACACGACAGACTTAAAATCTGTTCCTATGGGTTATCGGTTCAAGTCCGATAGTGAGCATACTCGCTTGGTGAAAGGGGTAGACACGGCAGTCTCAAAATCTGTTCCTATGGGTTATCGGTTCGAATCCGATAGCGAGTATCTTAGTTTTTGAATTGGAAATAAGGGCGAGTATAACTTAACAGGTGAAAGTGTCAGATTGTGAATTTGAAAACACGGGTTCGAATCCCGTTATTCGCCAAAAACACATCATCCATTAGCTTGCATCTTTACAACCTTCGAAGCGCTCCGCGCCATTGTTTGCCTTTCCTATCTCCGCGCCTTCGTTTTGCCAGCCAAGTTCTTCACTTCCTTCGTTCGGAGAACGTTCGTTCGTGTAACCTACTTATTATTATTCGGCCTTCGTTCGCTCGCCAACGAAGTGCTACGCACCTGACGAGCAGCCAGCAGGTTCGCTGCTTGATGGAGAGAACACATTCTATTCCCCGAGCTTCGCTTCGCCATAAACTACGTGCCCCAGCGCTGCCCATCAAGTGCTTCGCATCTTTTTTTGCTCTCCAGTTACTGGGTTATCCCATGGTGACTAAGTAACCCCATTGAATTATTTGGCTGATTTGAACAGAAGAAACAAAAACTTTGAGAGACGGGTAAGCCAGAAAAAAAATTGTGGAAATACTAATGTTGTTTCTGAATTAGCAGCTTCTTCTATATCCATATGATTTATTAAAGTATATTGGTGTTGCCCGTATAATAAAACTAGATTTTGGTTGTAGGAGGCCGAAGGTAGCAATTGTGACCATGTTTGGTCCGGCGCTTTTTTTTAGTCAAATACGAAAAAAAAAATGCGTTTTTAGTTTTAGTTCTAGGTTTGGGTGAGCTTTTCTCAATAATTTTGTTGGGTAATGGAATGGGCCTTGCTCTTACCAACACTGTACTTTATGTTTTGTCCATAGAGCGTATGAATCCCCAGCTGGAATGTCTAATATGAACTAAAACCGGTAATGAAGAGGTGAAAATAAGTATTATAGTACCATTTAAGAAAGGGCACCAATGGAAACATCTCTATTTAGAAACCAATAGTACGGGTGCTTGCTGCCATGATGCAGCGAAGCACAACCATAGAAATAATAAGTAATAAATAGGAAGTTCTGTAGTTGGACCATCTGCTCTATTCGCTTTGATGATTTCCGTTCTTCCGAAGAAGAGAATACGTTATCTCCTCTAGTGTTCGCTCCGCGTTTTAACGCGTACCAGGAACAAATAGATAGAATTCCTTTGCTTTGTTTTCTTCTATCCGCACAAATTCTTACCTTCGTTGGCGTTCTCTTTTCTTCGAGCTTTCGCTGCTTGGTTATTCAATTTCGAAAAACGAAGCGTCGAAGAGAAACGCCATCTATGCATTTATTCTTTCTCTGCTGCGCGTTAGAGAACGCTATGCGTTCTTTATCCGAACCTGGGGGCTTGCTTTTTAGCCTCTCTTCAGCCTGAAAAAAGTATGACGCGAAGAGAACCTGCGGCTTCTCTTTCTTTTTGAGACCTCCATCGCTGTAATAAAGGCGCGGAGTGTTCGCATAGCGAATGAAGGCCGAAGGTTTCGTGGGGCCGTGTGTGTAATCGACATGTTGCTAGCTTCTTATTTAAGATAAGAATAAGATGCTAGCTTATTCTCTGATATAGGAATAGGATAATAATCCGTAGTAGTTTTTTAAGCTTTCTGAATATAAAAAATTTGTCTATTTGACCTAAAAATTAACAACCCCGAAACCCCCCAATAAGATCACTTTCGAACATTCATCCCCTAAGCGGGGATTGCTGCGGCTTGGGTCAGCCCGTGAAGACTTATATAGTTTAGGTTACTTGCTGACACTATTCGTTGTCTGAGCAAGAGAAAAGTGTACAATTGTCGCGAATTGTCGCGTAAGGACTAAATAAGCTACATGCAGCCTTTCTTCGAACCTCGCTCGCTAATCAGGCGACTGGCTGGGTAAGCTCATCCATAGAGTATAGCATAGCTATAGGAAAGAAAAGGAGCTAAACTTTGCATCTTAGTTTGCTTTTTCTATTGCAATTCATCCATTACGACGGATCATCCATGCAAGATCAGCCAATGCCCTTGAAGAATAAATGAAGGTGTCATCACAATAATACCTTTATTATGGATCTCGGGATGACACTGTTATTTTCCCTCCCTTTACTTACGCTAAACCACTTTTCCGGAGGTTCCCAAGGCTTGATACACTCGGGAGCCGGAGGTCGGGTGTACTCACAATCAATATCCGTACGGAGAACAAAAATCTATAGAAGTAGATATCAGAAAATCAACCTATATACGTTATTTTCAGGCAATAAGGTCTACTCCATTGAGGATATTTTCTAGGGTAAACTTATTTATTGGGTATAATTGACGGCTGGGGATACTCTCAGGTCCGTCTTTATTATCCACCCTCGAAAGACTAGAGCCGTCGTGCTTTAATGCAATTCTGCGCAGAAAGCCAACGACAGCCGACCAAAGCCACAGTCAAGGCTTAAAAATGAAGACTACAGCCTTTACGAAAGAACACCAGAAATGGTAAAGGCTGGCCTAAGACTAAGCCAGCTAATACTGTTGCTACACAGCGATGGGCTTTGCTACCTGGCAATACTCTAACAACAGAGATTGCATTCTCTTAAGCGAAAAAAAAAAAAAGTTTTCATAGCCAAAAAAATTGCTATCACAGCCATTTGCGTGCCTAAGACGACAATTAAAGGGCCAATCACGGCATTGTTTTCGAGGCCAATGCCACTATACCACCATCACCATACGTGCCGGCTTATATCCACTCGCTGCCAAAGGCTAAGGCAGAAGAATATGCTCCGAGGTTCCCCCTTCGACACACTGCTTCGCTTTTCACGCAATGCCCGCAACTTTTATTTCATACATATTAGGGCTACAGCGCTGCCCCTCCTAGTACTAGCGCTGGTACAAAATCATTTTCCGTTGGCTCTGCTTTGTGTCATCAAGGCATAGCCATGAACACAGTTTGTGTCATCAATGCAAAGCCATGAGCACAGGCCGATGATATTGGCTTGGGCGGCTATTATACCAATTGTCAATCGTGCCTTTTGGCTCCGAACAAACTGCTACAGCAGTGGCCGAAGGCCACACCGATTGCCGAAAGCCGAAGGCTATACATGCGCGAGGGCTAGTAAGGCTTCAAGCAATGTTGTGGGGCCGCCGCAGCTGGAGGCGGGAGAAGCCGATGCATACAGCCGCCAGAAGCCTTTCGGCTAATGCCAACAATAACCAAAGCATATAATAGGCATGACAGTGGCTGCTAACCGCCGAGGCATAAGCTTAATGCCGAAAACCTAAGCGAAGCATCGCTTCGCTCGCTGACGCCTTTACACAAAATTTCTTACAGAAGGTTCGAAAAAAGGCCCATCGTCTCTTGACAAATATCCCCCAGGACAAGCAATAGCGGGAAACGGGGTTGGAACAATGAAAAGGAAGGCGCAGCCTCCTTTTCATAACTGTTCTGGTTCTAGCTCCTGAGCCCGCACGGCTAAACGCTCGCTTATTAACCCTCTGCCCTCCCCAAGGCGGTGCCCAACACCATAAGCTAGAGCGCCAATGCTTGCCTTCCATCGTTCGCTCCGCGAGCAGCCAACAGCGAGCTCTGCAGGCAGTAGATGATCGAATTGCTATGCAAGACACCGCCGCTAGCAAGCTCAGCTAAAGAAAGCGGAGTAAATCACTTTTGATTTTGATAAAGGCGCCAATGCCCGCTGACTACTCCCACCGTGGCAACCAAGTCAATACCTATTCATTAAAGGAAGTCGCTCGCAGCACTTGACGCTGCTATTTGACAGTGCCGAAGCGCACGCCGGGAGTAGCTTGGGTGGGGCCCCGCCCCCGGGTCGGAGAGCAGAGCCTCCAAGCGCAGCAATTTGCTCAACAGTTGCAGTGGTAACTCGTTGTAGCTGTCTTGCCATCGTGTTTGGCCTCCGCCTGACAGCATATGGCGGAACTGCTAGGAATCGACCCTATTTAATTCAGGACCAGAAACAAAAACCCCAGAAAGCAATTTGCTTTTCACCATTCCGGGTTGTCCGGCAAGAAAACAATATGAAACGAATAAACGGTAGTATATGCCCCTCCAGTGGTGATCAGGTTAGCTAGGACCAGGGTCTCCCCCTTGAGCACCCGGGAACAAGAAAGAAGAAATATGAATATAATAAACGAAACCGAATAACGAGTTCCTAGCGAGCGGGGCAGCAGCGCATTAGGCGACGCATTGGGCGAGCGGATGCTTCTTTTTTTTATGGGCTTAGGAGTGAGAAAAAGCCCGCTAAGGAAGGAAATCAACCCAAGAATTGACATTCTCGTAAGCCAAACAACTCGAAGGTGCATTGGCAGGACTACCCGGCGATCCCGACCCCGATGGTGCATTGGCAGGACTACCCGGCGATCCCGACCCCAATGGTGCGGCAACCCGACGTGCCCGAACCCTCCGACGATACGGACAAGCTTATGCTGCTGCTCCCATCCCTAGTATCGGACCTTGGAAGAGCATCACCAGATCCAGCGTTGAGCTCTTGTAGAAGATCCCTGGCTAAATCCAATTTGCCTCTTTCTCTGCAATGCTCTTCCACCAAATGTTGGAATTTTCAATGTAAGAATCATGACGCTTTCTTAGATCGTTTAGCTCTTCTTTTATGGAACTTTTATGGAAGTAGTGTCTTTGCAAGCTTCGAGTTGTAGCAGCCTTTGGTAACTAACGGCGTACCAGAGAAGGGTCTTGCAGCAACCAGCCGAGGGGCGAGCGAGCGCAGCGAGCCCGGGCGTATCCGGGCCTTTCCTCTGCTCCCGGCCCTAGGCTTACTACCCCTACAGGCTGGCTATTCCATGCGGTTGGACACTGTAGCACGAACATACAATATTGCTAGTGGCGGCTATCTTCTGGATGGCTGCCGCAGCCCGACGAACGCCGGTAAATCAGACCACCTGCCCTCTCCTTTATCTAAATTCCACAGAAATCAGGCCGCAAGGAAATAAAAAAAAACGTCCAGTTGGCTTGGCTTAGCCAGTCCGGGCCAAGTCCATTAGCCATCAGGTAAAAAAACACCACCGCCCAGAGTCCCGTTTCACGCTATTATGGAGTTTCTCGTTAAGATGAGGCCGAAGGTTATTTCTTGTTAAGATGAGGCCGAAGGTCATAACTATATTTAGTTACGGAAGCCTTTTGCGGCGAAGGTGTCCCTTCGTTCCCTACCTACAATAATACTATTAAATGGTTGCCATTAAATAAATGGTTGCCATTAAACCATTTTTTTAAGTTTTAATAAAACGACGAAGTATACGCGGCGGAAGCCTCGCAAGCTCGGCTTCCCTATGTTCCCTACCTACAATAATAATATCATATTTGATTTTGTTGCTACCAACCATAACCAACCAACAAATCTGCGCCAATGGCTTTGTATCGAATTCTTTTTTTTAACATGGACCTTATGATCTTTTCGAAGGAACGAGGTAGGTTAATAAAAGAAGGTTTGAATGGACTAAAGGCCTGGGTACTTGATATCTCTAGAAGGATCCGCTGGTAGATGCTACGTCCCCTGCCTCAGGTAGTAAAGCGTCCTGACTTGTAGGTAGCTTGCTGCAAAGCAGTCCTCAACAACTGGAGAAAAGAAAATTATACCATTTCCGTTTAGCTTGTTCAAGTGTTTCCTGAGTTTTGCCAATCTCTTTGTACGCACTACGTAGCAATTTTTTCTGATTTTGCACTTGATCCGCGGGAGGTTTTACACAATTCGGAGTAAGTCGAGACAGCTTCCTTATGGGCTGATTGAGCCAACTCTACATTTTTTGATATAAATCCTGGTTCCGGGCAATGGCCAGTTGTTTGATTTAATAAGGGTTTCCTCAGGAATTGTCTTGTTCAACCGAGTCGTTACGTAATTGCTGTCGCAGCAAGATTGGCACTACCCCGAAGAATAAAGTTTTCCACCCGCCGTTGTGATAGTTTTAGTTGAAGGCATTTTGTTAGAGTCAGCCAACCCTCTCTTGGATAAACATTGTCCCATATTACGTCTTGGTATCATCAGTCTAAAGCTACGGTTGAGCCTTACTTTATCTTCAATAGTGCCAACTACCGAACGTTTTTCGAAGTAATTATTTAACCCTATTAGGGAATTACTACATTCGAATGATTCTCGATTTACATCGTAAAATTGCAGTCGATAGTCATTGATAACATGATATCGAAGTGTTACATAATAAAGCCTGGTTATATATATAAATGGTTAAATTGAACATATAGTCTTCATTTCCTGGAAGCGGGAAGAGAAAAAAACAAGAAAAACGAACGAAAAAGGATAAAAAAACGGGGGAGGAATACCAAATACCATTAGTATAATAGTGTTTCGGTTTTATTTTTCGATTCAAGACCCCCAAAAAGAAAGAATTGAGAGGCACGTGTTTGACATAGAGATGAGAAAATTGTCTCCGTATTAACTTCGTGTTTATCCACGAAATACAAGATAGTACACGTAATGGAGGAAGTAGGAATATGGCCACATGTAATGGCGGCAAAGTATAACGGATAAAATACGGAATAGGTAGAACTAAGAACAAGTACAAGTTCATTTGGATTTTTTTTTTCAATTTTCTACTTTTTTGTAAACAAAAAAAGTCCTGTCCGTTATAAGCGAAAGGACTAGCATTACCCTCCCCCCTACCCAGGTCGAAGCAGCCCGCTTCGATTCTTTTTTTGGCTGCCTATGGGCCTACCGCTGTCAACATCGCAAAACCTCACCTTGGCAATAATGTTTGTCGACCTAACCCTGTTGAGATCTTCCCACTTACCCAAGGTAGCACCAAAAACATACCTCCATCCCATCATTCCCATATCTTCAAACCATTAACGGAGTGGATATTCAATTTTGGGTTTGAACCTGAAGCTCGGGGTTTCGCGGGGCGTAGCCGCTTGCTCTGGTCAGTTGTCAGCTGGTAACGTGCCAAATGAGATGTTATGCACATATTTTAAAGCGGGGCTACGGCGAAAAGGATTGGGCGCTGGGACGGGTGGACGAAGGGCCTACCGGTTGTTCGTTGCTCGTTTGGCTTTTACAGCTGTGAGTTACGAGTTGGAAGTTGAAGTTCTGGTTAAAGAGTTGGGGCAATGTTGGTTGGGCTGGCCGTGCGTGCTGAAGCATCTTGTTTACTCAATAGTGGTGATGCGGCGTTCTCTTGGATTACAAGATCCAGGCGCCAATGTTGCAGTTAGGGGAATACGCTCTTCAGGTGGCTCTTGGTTCACCAAAGGGTGTGTCAGAAACAGCGCCAACCCCATCATTTTCGACAAAGACGAGGTGCCCTTTACGAACAAAACAAGAAAAAACTTGCGGAAAAGGTTTTTTATTCGGACTCAAAGCTTATGATAATAAAACGAGTTAAGTAATTTTATAGACAACATTACTAGGGGAGGAATGGCTCTACAAAGTCTAAATTCGGTCTCCAAGGTTTTTCCTTTTCTGGGCGGCCAACTCAAGGGCACAACGAAGGGGTTAGGAGGTCTTCGCAACATCCCCAAAAACATCCCATACCCTTTGGGTAGCGCAAAAGCACGAGTCTACGATAGCAATAACAGGTATGTCATAACCAATGTGGATGTAAGCTCTTATTATCCGGGACTGTTGCTTGAGTTGCTCAAAAAAAAGCGGGGGGATAGCATACCTCCATCGAAGGTCTTTGTGACTCGTTGGGCAGGTTCCGATTTAAAAGAGATCAGCTGAAGTTAAATCCTAAAACAGGGCCTTTGGCAAAGGTATACAAGATAATCCAGCTGTCCATCATTGGCCTTTGAACTCCAATTACTCTCATCTCTATCAACCTGCATTGTTCTATTCGATCACTAGAAATAAATGGCCAGTGGTTAATTGGAACTTCTAAGTAAATAGAAACCATTTATCGAAAATATTATATGTTGCAACACCGATGGCTTTACTGTGCGGTTGAAGCGGGAGAACGAGGAATAATTCCGCAAAGTTCTAACCAATGTCGGAGATGGAATTAGTCTTGGAACGCTAGAGAATATACGCCGAATAGCAGCTATACGAAATTGTAACAACCTTGTCTTGTTGAAAGACACGGGAAAGGTGGATGTAAAGGGCTTTTTGTAAATTATTCGGACCCCTGAATAATGTCTTAAGGAGGCCTTTTCCAATCTATTGAGCTCCAACAATCGTCAGTTCGAACATGTTGTCAATCACATGGAAGGAGAACCCGATCCCAAAAAGTTTCTGTTTGTTAGGCAGGCATTTTTAAAGGTTTTTTTTTCCCGAGAACTTTCGCCTTCTTTACCTGACCAATCGCCGCAGGGTAAAGTCGCGCTGGAACGCTTGCGCCAGAAGGGAATCGCAATCTACCTGCAATGTAACTTCTGATACGACAACTTGAAAGCTCAGTACCGAGGGTCGAAGAAAGGTTTCGGTGTAATCTCTAACGGCAACAAAGCCATACTTGTGCGGAAGTGGCGTAATGGCAGACGCGCTACCTTGAGGTGGTAGTGAGGCGACTCGTGGGGGTTCAAGTCCCCCCTCTCGCAATTGCTCCCTTCATCCCGCCTTGCACAGCTGTAAGTGCGCCCACTTCAATATCGGGATTCTCGGCTTGACTTGAGATTATCCTCGAGCGGAAGCAAATTCATCGCCATGTTATCGCGACCAGCCAGCGGGCCAATCCAGATCTTTGCTCCGGACCGAGGATTAGTTCCGGGTTTCTCCCATAAAACAAAGCCTTGCGGCCGTCCGGCACATTTGCAGCAGAAGAATCTTATGGCGGCCGCCCGCGGGGGGGGTTCTTACCCGAAGCCCCCGCCGGAGAGCCCCTGCCGCACGCGGAGCATGTTTCAAGACGCGGCCAAACTCCGGCCAACAGTTTCGGGGCCAAAAAGCCGGAGGCCGTGCACCCCTCAATTCCCGGGCTAGCCCCTTAAAGCGAACAAAGTCAACTTTTACCTGCTGATTGCCCCAGTCGTTGAGAAGCCAGGATGAAGCGGATTTCGAGCGCTGATTCCAGCCGGCAAATCTTTTTTTTTCAAAAATTTTCCGGTTAGAAAAACCCGAGGCCAGCACCCCTAGAGCAAATGAATATGGCGCACGCACCCAGCTCCGTATTAGATAGAAGCGTCTATGGGTTGCATGCACGGTAGCTTAGAAAGAAACAAGCAAGTAACTTACGGCCTAAGATTCATCCGGTTGTACCGGACAGCTTTGTAACTCAAACAAAGGTCTTTCTTTTGCTCCAAGCAATGCAAAAAAAATCTGACTATGATACCCTCTCTAGAGAATCGCGAAGAGGGCCTCCCTCGCAGTGCGAATTATTGCTTTGCCCTAGCTGCGGGGCGGGGAAAAAGGCCGCAAAAAAGAACCGGAGGAAGCCATGCTGCGACCCAACTTTCTTCATCCGCCTCGGTAGCCTGCGAACGGCATTGAAAGAAGATTTTATACACAATTATACCGAAGTCATTAAGAGGTTTCTACTAAAGCATCAGCAATATATAAGGGAGGTCATCGATCGACAGGTATGGAACATGCGTTTAGTTGTGTTTTTTCCTGACTATGGACCTACTATAGTGTTGACCTTTTTTGCTGGCTGGGGATTATTAGTCACCACTCCTGCAAGCTGGTTCACTTCACTTTCTCAAATCGTTTTAGGGCTTTTCTCTGTTTCTGCAGCAAGCAAAGAAAATTATTCCCGTATTCTAACCAAGCGAAACAAAAACACTCAAAAGCAATGAGGTTCGTTAGAAGCGTTTCCCGCTCTTGCAGTCGGACCTCCGTTTCTTTCTTAGAACCATGCGGCTACGCGGTTAGCTTTCTTTGCTATTGCTGTCGGACTATTGCTTCTAACGTTATGATTTTGCGGCTACACCGTTGGCTTTCTTTGCAACACAGCGTCAACCACTCAAATGTGAGACGTTAGCACCTTTTCCGACACGTTGTTCCTTCCTTTGAAAGGTCGTTCGGAGATATAGCTTATTTTACTGTGCAAGTCGTGAGGTTTCCCCTTCTGTGCAAAAAATGAAGGAACCCAAAGAAAAGGACGATGGCGTGAAGTCCTTCATCAGAAGAATATAAAACAATGCAACTATTTCTCCCTACAGCCCAACCTACTCCTGGCAACTAGAGGGTTTTTCCATGCAGCTTGGGGAACAATTACAGAAATGAGTGTCAACATGGTGGTGGGTACAGCCACAATCGGCTTTTGAGTGGCGAGGCTATGATCAACATTCACTGACGACCGTAAGCACCTGAAGCAGAGCTGTACATAGCAAGCAGGGAAAACCATTTCGCAAAAGGAAAGCACTTTGTTTGCGGAGTGGCTTGCTTCTGAAGTTGAGCCTCGCGCCGAACACCAGAGAAGAAGATCTAAACATTTGACGAACAAACCACTGGCACTAGATTTTATCGGTCAATATGGTTTTTTTCCAATTGGCATCTTTTGGCGAAGATCGGATATTGAAAGCCGCAGTGTTTGGCAGAATACAATGTTGCCCTTCCGGTTTTGGCGATCCTTCTGAGTCGGAAGAAGGCTTTGCCCACCGGGTGGGCGGGGGGTTTTTGCTTGAATTTTAGGTGACGAAACACCATTCGAGTGAGCATTGACCACGCGTTCGAACGGTAACGCAGTGCTAGAGTCGGTCGCGAGTGTGCCTTTCTACTTCGAAGCATCAAAAAAAAATTATGAAGAACCAAAACCAGTTGAGAACGACTGGAGATCGATTGGTTTATAGTGGCAGATTTTTCACTTTTCGCGTTCGGGTGATAGATACGAATCCTTGGTTGGCAAAGCCGCCCGGGCTTCGCTGCCCCCTCTCTATCTGATCCCTCTTCCTTTTTGCGGGAGCAAATTGATTTATCGCGTGTTTGTTTTCCCTGGTTTCCGTTCGTCTTAACTCTTTTTTTTTTGTCGAAACCCTAGACTATGCTGTTTGGCTTATCGGATTATGGCCTTCGCCATACAGAAAACCTTGAGGAGAATTGGACCCAGTGCCTTTTTTCCTTTCTCATTTGTGTTACACCTCTCGAAGACCTCTTCATACTACGACTGACCTTCCTCTTGACTTTGCGGGCAATCAGCCTACAGTCGAATGTCAATCTGACCAATCCCCTCCAAGGTTGCTCAAACTAGACGCTTCGCTTCGCGAATCTGAGTAAGGAGCTGTCTTGGCAACCTCTCTTAAAGCCCACCAGTGCTGGGCATTTATTTGCTGAAAGCGTAGAGGGGACCTACCACTACACGGGTAGTGGTTTCCCGTCTTGCATTTCTGCCCTTTTCCCCTTCCCTTGGGCAAATTCCGGGGTATGATCAGAATCTATGCTTCTGGGAAACCCCTTGCAGAAAAGAAAGGCCCTGCTGACACCAGGGACCGGCAAATCTTTCTCCATGCTTTCGCTTGCCATCCGGGTTTTCGGTTGAGTTAGCTTGCTTCCACTGGTTGTTCTGTTTTCACAATCCTTATTTTTACTCAGAGGAAGGATCGAAGATCTTTGTTGGCGGTAAAGCCAACAAAGGATGTTTTGCTTTTTTCTGTTGAGAGTTCACAGTTCCATTGAAGGCTTCAGCAGAGACCTACCTAGGGGGTTTCACTAGGCACGCCGCGCCTCAACATTCTTCGAACCCCATTACGTTTTCGCGTGCTGGGGACTAATCCATCGTTTCACTTCGTCGATTTGAATATTACTGGTCGCTAAGAAAATAAGTTCCAGCTTTTTGGTGTTGTCAAATTACTTCCGATCAGTCAGTCAAGTTCGGAGAGAGTTTATCCCAAGATAAATTTTCCAAGTATATACAAGTATCGATTTTTCATCACTTCGAGCTTTGTCGATCTGACTTCTCCTTGAGCACGAGCCAGAGCTGATCCCCGATCTTTCGTGCCATTTCGCCCTCAAAGATTGGTTGGAATCTACTACTGACATTTTGACTGTTTTTCGTACTGACCTCTTGATTGAGAGGCTTTTTCAAGCTGAGACAGTAATAAATATATGCCCCCACACACCTGTCCGGCCTATTTCCACCACGAATTTGTTTCGCTCGTGAAGGCTTTCGGTCATCCCAACCTTTAAGTAAGCCATGATCAAGTCAACCAGGACTTTCGAAGTAACGACCGACCTTATTGGCTGTTGAAACAGCTTCGCCAGCCATAGCAAATTTTTTCCTAATCGGTTTCGCGTGCAAGGTCGGCTGTTGCGTTCTTCGAACCTCATTTGCGGCTCTATGGAAATAGGCAACACTGGATCCAGTGTTGTCTGTCCTTTCCCAGTGTGCTTTTGATCTTGACTCTACTTACCCTATTATAATGCACCTTGTATTGTTGTGTCGATTTGGGGTAGGGGTGTAGTCTCTTCCCACGGTAAAGCGTTTGGTCACTTTTTTCGTTGACTCGCGGTTCATTTGCATTATGGGTTTTTGAAAATAGAACTCCATCCACCTTTTTTTAGTTTGCCATGTTATAAGATACTTTGACAAATTTCATTGCAATGCTTAAACATCATTGCAGACTTTTGCTCCATGTTTATCCCTCATCCAACGACCTTTTTCGTTGTTGAAGGAGTCAGCGGAGAAGATTGTGCAGCAGTTTCGAGCTCTTTTTCCTCTGCAGAGTCATTTCTTGTGCTTTCCCTTGCAAATTTATTTCAGAGGTCTTTTGAAGAAGCATGAGTTTTTCCACGCGACTTACCTTTCTTTTCCTTTCTTGAATTTGTCTTCTTCACAGACTTTTTTTTTTCGCTTTAACATCAAAACTGCATTGGTTTTGTTTCTTTGGGAAATATGTCTTCGAGTTTCCAAAGTGAAATATTTGCTCTATATTACGTGGATGATCACTTATGAGTAGCGGCTGTCACGACTCCCATCATCTGTTTGTTCCCCATGGGCTTTCCGGAGACCATAAAGTCTCTCACATTGTATGTTTTCAGATAGAGCCTTTTTTTTTGCCATTAGGAAACTAGTGAATCGACACAGGATTTACCATGCATGATTATCGGCCTAATTGGTTTCTCCTTAGCCACGGGAGGCATCTGGCACAAGAAAGATGCCATTTTCGACCAAGATAGAGTAGTTTATACAAAGACACCTTTTTTGCTGCAGCAAAAGGTTTCAATTGTTCACTATTGGAGGTTCAACTTCTTTGGCCTTCTGCGACATTGCGCTGACTTTCTTTGGCCTATTATTTGTTGCGACCATTATGTGCTTGGCAGTATTCGTTCTGTTTGCTTCAAGAATTGTTTGACAGGCAAACTGCTGAGACCCTTCAGATCTTATGGATGACCCTCTTTCGGAAGTGAAACCTGGTCAATGGCCTTCGCCTTGTTTCTATGATTACACTACTCTAAGAGAAGGCAGTACTCAACCTTTTCCGTACGGGGCTTCGGTCCTCAACGCAGCCTTTGCATGGGTTCCTTCTTCGTTCGAGCTTTCACTCAGTTGGGTGGAGAAACCTCTCTCTACTGAAGTTCGATGGGTCAATCCCCGACCTCCGATCCCGAACGTTAGTACGGCTTCGTTCCAAAACCCCTTGGTTTTTCCTTGCAGGAGTAGCGATGGAGGCGCAATAAGGAAGGGCCGAAGGCACTCAATAGTTGGCTTTACGACCATTACGTGAAGTGTAACTTCGTTTTCGGGCTTTCTTTGGTTTGGTTAGAAAACCAAGCCAAGGGCAGCACGAATAAGGGCTTATTTTTGCGAGGTCACCCTCAACGGCACAAGTGTCGAGTTGAGTTGAGTTGAGGGAGGAGCCCTTGTTTAAGTGGGTTTGCCGTCAACGGCCTTCCGAAGAAGCACTTGGTTTTCTTTTACAAGGTAAGGTCTACGACTCGACACCAGGGGGAAAGGCACGAAACCAACACAAATGTTGGACTGTTGGATATCGTTGTTGGACTGCATCTCTTTGTTCTATTCAGGACGCTGTTCTTAGGTTCAGAACGTCAACTCAACCACCCTTGCCTCCCTCCATAATAGACAGAACCATCTCCCATTACTGAATAATTATTCATCAGTGGCTTTTTCCTGCCTCGGAAGCTTTGCTTTCCGCACTGGTGGCTGTTCTAGTGGCAAAGTAGTTGGTCTTTGCAGCCTGTGCTTGTGCTCCACTTCGTGCGCTACGGTCTTTGATATAAGACAAGAAAGAATACAAACTAACACTAAAGGGCTTTGCCACTAGTGCTCTTCCCGGCAATGCAAATGTTACAGTCAGCAGATTAGAGGGTAAGTAAACTGACTTGTTTACCTTTCAAATCGTGAGTGAAAGCTTCTAAGCATGTTTTCTCTTTCTGCTCCGGAGTCAACCCACTTTTTTCACAAGTTTATGCTCTCTTCTCTACAGTACATGAAACAATTCAAGTCAAAGTTTGTCGTAAGAATCAATGTTTCCAGCCAAACTTTTTCAAAGATAGACACGATTCGAGTTACCGTTACTATTATCAACGAACGCCACTTGTGAAGGATTAGAACTATGGGCTTTCTCTCGGGCTTTCGTTGCTCCTCGAGCAACGAATTATTCGGTTCATTCGCGAAAGGCGAAGGCTGAAGGCCGAATTCAGGCTGGGCTTTAGCCCAGGTGTTTTGTCCGAAGAGCCAAGAAGTAAAGCGAAGTAAAGCAAAGCTATTTTTGGAACGTTGACAATTAAGTTCAGCCGAAGGCTGGTATTGAAGCTTTCGGCTGAACTGTTAAGTGCGCCGAACTTCGTTCCTTTGGCTTCCCAGTTGACGTTCAGCCTTCGGCTTCTCACTCTCAAGTTGAGTAAGAGAGAATAAGCTCTGTGATTGGTCGCAAAGCGAAAGCTTTGCTCTTCGCTTCTTTTCGAAATAAATCTATTTGGTTTGGAGCGTGCCATACACTCCGAATTAACAAAGTTAGTATCGTATCCTCCTATGACTGGTGTATTAGCTTGAAGTGGGTACTTAATGGCCCAAGATGTTTTCTATAAAACTTGATGAAAGACGAGTTGGCAGGAATAGGACGAGATGGTCTTTGTCCTTGAGGGAAGAACCTCAACAGAGGAGAAAGGGGCAAAAAAAAACCACCCGGACGGCAGCCGAACTTCGTTCCTCTTCCCTCTCTACGAAACGCTGCTACGCTAGTCCGATAACCTTTGGTCGAGTGCTTCTTTCCTTAAGCCCTTTGGTCGAGTGTCCTTTCCGGACTATTTTGGGCACTCGACCTTTTGCTAACACAAAATTGGCGTTTTCCTGAAAAGAGGTTCGCAGAACGCAGAACGGGTTTTTCTGTAAATGAAAATGCATCCCCACAACGTATTCATAAAAATCATACATAAATGGCCAGCCACGATTTCCTTAGTTAAATTTGGAAATCAATCAAATATATCACAAGCTAAACAAATAGGAAATGAAAATCAAATAATAGAATGAGGTTCGCAGAACGAAAAAAAAGTGCCAGTTTCAGATGTATGGAAATATTGGATATGAAAAAAGCAAAGCGCCACAAAACGCGGCATTGGCGGGGATAATAAGGTAAAGAAGGCTAGCTTTGCTTTCCTTAGGGAGGCAGGTGTAGGCCGGTACTGGTGTTTTGTTTGTGTCCGGCTCGCCTTTCGTTTGTGTTCGGAGGTTAGTCTGCTTCTGAAAAGGAAGCCTGTTTAGTAAGCTTCCTGGCAAGGATTCTAACCAGCTTTCGTTTGTGTTCGTAAGCCTGTTTGGTCAGCTTCTGAAAAGGATTAGAGAAAACGCCCTTCGGTCGTTTTCCTTAAAACGCTTTGCGTTTTTTACCTCCGGTGTTTGTCCGTTGAAATGAACAAACACCGCCTTATCAATAGAGAGCTCTTCTGGCCGAGCTCGGGTTTAGCTTACTGTCCAAGCTTCTTCAAGCCCAATTGGGTAGTTGGTAGCTTCGGGCGGGCCTAGGCTTACTTACAAAGCTTTTATTTCGTTAACTGTAGCCCAATTTGGATTTGTTATCTGTAGCCTAATTCGGAGCTGTAGGCCGCCCTGATTCATAACCATGGCGTAAGTGGTGCTATTTCACGTAGCATTAATTCAACAAAATACTAAGTTAAGCGCTACCATGACATTAGTTTGTGTATATAACCTAGACTTGTTATCTCTTAAGATAGTGAGACTTAAAACAGTAACTTAAAATATATTCTTCAGACCTTTGGGAAAGCCAAATCTTTCACCCCAACACAAATCAGTAGTTGCAAGACTGCTTGAAGTTTTGAGTTTTTAGGTGGTTTTCTAACATCTCTTTCGACATATTCAACTTGATATTCAACTCGATGATTCAAGTTGATATTCAACCCTCCGGATGATCTTAGGCTTAGATCTATGGCTGTAGCTAACAGTGAAGCAAATTTTGGTGGACATCATTTCCATTATGTCATCACTTTGGTTTCCATATAAGGTTTCTTTGATGACACTTTGATTTCCATGTCTAGAATTATTGGTTATGAAATTTTTACAACGACCATGGCGACACACTACTGCTGACGGCAGAGCAGGAAGATTGGTGATAATCAATAGTAATTTTCAGAGATTACAAGGGTAACCTATTTATAAGGTAGACAAGGCTAGCCTCCGGCTTCGGCGATAAAGGAGGAACATCATAATCTTATTCTGGGATTATTCCAACGTAGATACAAATGCAAGGCGAGATGGGTCTCGGTTCGGCACTGATCAACCAGCTGTAGAGTTGTTTCGGCCTTCCAATGGTCTTATTTCGCCGGGGGCGGCAGCTTTCCCCTGACGGGATCGAGTAATGGGCGCCTAGCCCTAACATTGTCATCGGAGCCGCTTGGTTGGGAATCCCCAACAAATTGGAATTCCAGCCCACGCTTCTTCATTATTGCGATCAAGAGCGCTTCATCTACACTAGTTTGATCTTCGATCCTTGAGAATGCTGATCTGTTCTGCCTTTAGCAGCTCAAATCCGTACATACGGCTTTTTCGCTTCGCTTCGCGTCATCAATCATCATAGATGATTGATCGCGGCGCAAAGCTTAACTTCGCTGTTGTTTTGCTTTGCTTTACCGGGACCGGGTTTTTACGAGAAAAGACCAAATCGAGAGAAGTTCAGTTAGGACTGCTTTAGTTTGGGATTCAAATGCTTGCAGTTTGATTGAAGTTTCGGAACATCTGAAGAGGCGTCTTGATTTGCGGGTTTCGATCTTGTCGAAGAAAGCAATCGTAGTCTGCTGATGCTGCGTCCTGGAGATTGGGAATGGCAACCCGACTTCTCGATTCGATGTCGTTTGGTGGTGGGCTTTCTTTTAGACGCTTCTGCATTTTTTTTTTCGCACCCGGTTGTAGTCGTTTGGCTCTATAGAAGGGGGGGGGGGTGGTGCTCCAAAAGAAAGAATGGGGCCAATGGCAAACTGATGGCTTTGGAAAGATGGCTGAGTGGCCGAAAGCACATCCCTGCTAAGGATGCGTACCCCTATAGGTACCGTGGGTTCAAATCCCACTCTTTCCGTTTCTTCGCTCGGGGGTTGGGATCTCCTCCGAAATATCCCTATTATCGGGGAAAATATTTTCACATTGGCTCTGGGCTCTGGTTCCCAAGTTCGCTCCGGCTCATGCTGTTCGTGTTGATGGTGCGGCTGCCCCATCGCCTCAACACCAAGTACTTTTTTACATCTATCTTCAGTGAGACTTATCCGCCCGGGCTAAGATTTCCAATCCCGCGATGAGAGAATCGAATCGCGCAGAACCTGTTTGGTAAGTCTTTCTCCTGATAACGGTCGAAAGAGGGCCTGAGGACGGCCTCCTCCTGGTTGAAGGCGAAAGCTGAATTTGCGCCTCTTTACTTACCATAGCGTATCGACGAAAAAACAGGCTCGAGGATGGCCCTACCTACTGATTCCGGTGGGGGGGGGGAGATGCTTCAAATCAAACGTCCGTTTTTTCTTTTTGCACTGTTGCGGATCATGAACAAGCTTTCAGGAAGTTCAGGAGATATCTGTCATGATGAACGCTGCGTCGTCGCAAGTTTCTACCGGCAGCTCGTTACAGACGCAACCAATTCATTAGTATGCCCTGGAAGAGGGTGATCTACTCAATATGCATGCCGCTGCTTACAGAAAAGTTGAGGTTCGAAGAATTCGTTGTGCGAAGAGTGAGCTGCATCACCAAATGCAGCAGCTGGTTCGGACTTTGCGCTTGGAATGATCTTCGACAACGCGAAGCGCGCCAAAAGGAGGAGGAAATTGCGAAGGTCTTTACCGAGCGCTTGGCGTAGCTTGACTTCCGCTACGGAAAGCAGTTGGAAAATCTGAAGTAAGGGGCTTTTCTAGTCTAATCCAGAGGGGCGCCGCTTTTCCTTCTTGGATGAACCTCCGCGGGATGGTAAAGGGGCTCCCGCTCCGCCCCATAAAACTCAGCAAAGCAAAGACTCAGGAAGAAAAAACTCAAGGAGCAGATTGAGAACTCGTAACCCGGCGAGAGAGAGACTGTTTGCTTGAGCTTAACTTGGCTTTGAGACGGCCGGCCTGGTGGACTGGGTCCGAACAGACCGTCCGCATCGCGAGGCTCTTTACCTGGGCCGGTCCTTCAATAATCTGGGGATTCTTTTCATGCCCAGGAACTGTGAGAAAGGTTATACAAAAGGCAAAAATCGATCCGGCAAGCCAGCCGTGCGAACTTCGTTTCTGATGTTCCTTCGTCAGGGCAATCGTTTGGAGGGTGGGATCATCACGAGGTTTCAGAAGGCGATGAGCCCACCAGTCCTGTATCCATCCGCCTCATCAACCATATTTTCTTTTTGCGCCCAGACTGGCTGTGAAAATAACCTCTCCCACCCCCTCCCCCCACCAACGAAGTCTGATACAGGCTTTAGGGGCGCCCGCCGGCGGCGGGTCGAGAGAAGCGCTTGCCAAGCCAAGCCGCTCTCGGGCAGGCCGCAGGCAGCAGCACAGCCGCCGATGGCAGTTCCCATGATGGTAGTTTGCCCAACCCAAGGTCCAACAGCCGTCAGGGTAGGGAGCGTGAGAAGGCCGATCACTCGGGTACTTCCCACGACAGAAGTCATCACGACCGCGGCTGTCCCAATCATTTCAATAAGCAGCAGGAGATACATCAACCCGACCTTGATACCTTGCTGCAGTTTGGCGTGGTCGGCATCCATGCGAAGGGCTGCAAACTGCTTATGGCAAATTACAATCGTTGCTGCGACTAGCGCGTCGATAATTAGCAGGACCATTAATCGAATTAGGATACCCCAAGAATGCTGCCGAATTGGAGGGAGGACAGTTCTGGTGGTCCCGAACCGGGGGTCACATGCAGAGGAATCCGAAATTACCAGCGGCCTGGGAGCAGTGATCAACGCATCATGGGGCTATCGGAGTTTCATAGGTCCAAGGTGGAGAAATAACGCGTTTTCCGGCTTGGCTTGGCCCGGGAGATTACTCGACTCCCCTGTTTCGTTTGGGGATTAGCCCCAACCAAGGTGCCAGGGCATTTTCCACCCACACTGAATTATTTAGGATCATATCCTGCGCGCGTTGATGTCATGGCTGACTATCAAAATCGTCTTGTCCTACTTAAGTTTGAGAAGAAGGAAGATCCTGGATCTGACATTGACTTTGGGGCTTTTGGTTCATTCAAATGGTTGGAGCAGGTTCTTTGGCTCTCTCGACAAGGCCCTGGCTCAAGCTCTTCGCCGTTGTCCTGAATAATTGGGAAAAGGTTTAGAAAAATCGTCGGGTCCGACGGCTTTTTCGAGCTATGAGGCCGCTCCCGGGACAGCGACGGAAAGTACCCCTGGGAGACTACCTTCCCATCACAACGAAGTCGAGCACGGCGGGCAGTGGAAAATTGCTTTAGAGGATTATGCGGAGGCACCCAGCAGGCTTTAGGCAGACGACAGCCACTTTTTGCGCCCTGTTCAGTAACCGCACGCTGCCTTGCAGCAACGGCTCTAGGAGGCCGGCGGCCAGCTTGAGCAGAGTTGTTTTGCCTCCACCAAAGGGTCTGATCACTTCCATCTTTTGCCTTTTGGCAAAGAAAAAGACAAATATTCAAGAACCATTATCCCCGCGAGGAGAGGCGAAAAAATGGACATTCCAGAAACAAAGGAGTTCGCAATCGTGCTCAGCAGGAGTGCTCATATTTCAGAGCAGTCTCCAGTTCCCTTGGAAAAACCTCCGTTCGCGATCCATAGGGTCTGAGTCTGACAACTGGCAGGAAGTAGCAGGCCGTTTCCAGGGCCGCTTTCTCGGAATAGGGTTCGAGAATCATCAATTTTTTTTTTCTTCTTCACTCCTTTTGCTCGGACGAGCTCGAGAAGGTGAGCTTGCTGCTTCGCGTTGGGTTCATAGTCTTCCGTTTTCAGGGCAAGTTGTTGCGTCAGGCCCAGGTCATGGCAAGAATAGGTCATAGCTGCGTAAGAGACAAGGACAGTCCGGGTTGTCGTTTTCTCGAAGGTAGATTGTAGCTCATCATGCAGCTTTTTTACTTCCCGAAGGTAAGTTTCGGTGCGTTGCCGTATCGAATCTGCCTGAGGATCGGATATACACTGCTGCAGGTGATCCGAAATCGACCTGATCTGTATAGATAGACTGTTGGAACTCAGCCACTTTAGGGGGGGGGGGGGGGTATCGACCAATTGGGTGTGCTGCATGGGCCATGATGAGAACTGCAGCAGCTTCCAAGGCAAGGGGCCGGGAGGGTTGGATAGACCTTTTTTTCTGTGCAAATCGAGGATTCGAAGGGAGGGAAGGGACTTGCACAGAAGGATGGCTTTATGAAAGGGCTTTTGCTTCGAAAAGTTCGCCAATTATGAACCAGAGTACCGCTTGCAATATCCCTCGAATCTGGCGCGGTGAAGGCTCGAAGTGGGGATCGCTTACCATTGGAACAAGGAAGTGGACCCGGCAGCATCCATCGCACAATTGCTCGACGATGCCGGCGGCTAAGGAGCGACGCTGCTGACCAGGGCCAGAGGTCATTTGGTCGGAGAAGAGGCGCTTGGCACGCCAAGACTCTAGACTGCGAGCACGGCAGCAAGAGAAAGGGAAACAATTGCAAGGCGTCGCCTTGAAAGAGACTCGAACAGCATGTCAACTCCGGGTAATCAACTCGCAACACTTACTCTGTCCGCAATCCAGCCCGACGCAGTTTCATTTGGTTCGTACGTGCACGAATGTCCAAACTTTTCATATCATAGTTATTCGTCCTATGGGCAGCAATCCTGTTTCGGGCTTGCGTGTTTTTGCCTCCCGGGGTTGAAGTTGCCAAATATTGGTTCCTTGCTGAGACTTATTTTCGGGTCATTCTATGGTTTGTGAGGAGGAGTGTCCGAGTGGTCGAAGGGGCACGATTGGAAATTGTGTATGCGCTAATTCCGCATCGTGGGTTCAAATCCTACCTCCTCCGTTAAGTTAAAGGCTGAACAACACGATACGCCCCTAGGTTCAGTTTTTGCTCGGAAGAGATAGAAGGTCTGATTGCATTGCTAAAAGGAAAGGAAATCTTGAGAAAGATTACATTATTCTCACTTCCATAGCTTCTTTCGACCCCTTCCTTTGTAGTATAGAAAATATTTGTTCCCCGCCTTCAAGCCTGCGCTCTTTCACAGCCGCCGCCTTGGGAGAAGGAGCAGTGTTGATAGCTGCTGTTAGACCTGCTGCGAAGGCTCGTACTTGGAGACGCCGCTGAAAGAACATGAAACGCGCCGCCTTCGGCCCTTCGGCCCTGATCTCAAAAGACACTTGACCAGACTGTTTTCCTCGAACCTTTTGGTGCCCTTGAAGTCAGGACGCCAGAGGATAGAGGTTACTCTCAGCATCGGGGCCACGAGGGTTCCGATGACTTTGATCGCTCTATTGACCTGGAAATGACCGCCCAAGAATTCGATCTTCCCTCTTCAGTTGAGCGCGCCGCTTTGCTTAAAATTGAAGAGGAGACCTACGTAATTTGCGATCTGGTCGGAGAGGACATCCCCGTTGCTCGCCTTGAAGCAATTTCCTACGCGACGATAACTGTCAAAACTCAGGATGAAAAAGGTCTGATATTTCTATATACCCTGGCTGGGTTGGCGGCTGCTTTTGTTGCTCGATCAAAGTTTATTTTTGGCGACCCAGCTTCTGTTTACGGTCCGGCTGGTGTCCACTATCCTTAGAGGGCATTGCGTCCTTGCCTAGTTCGGTTTTGAAGCAGCCTCAGCAGCCTGGGTTCATATGCTCGCGGTGCAGCCTTTCTTCGAACCTCGAAGGACACCTGAGCATCGCCCGTTTCCTTATGCTGGTTACCTTCGCGGCAATTTGGCTGTCGCTTTCGACACTTGCGACCTTTGACTGAAGGCTGCTTGCGGGGGGAGCGGGGCGGCGGCTGCCAACCCCCCGGATGTTGCCCGCCCGCTGCACAGGGTATGTCTACTGAATACTCCTTCGCTTCGGAGGCTTGTATTTTCCTGCCTTCAATCTTGCCGATGCGTTGATCACTTCTTGCGCTATCTGGCTCGCCCTGAAGACTTGTACTCCGTGTCCTGGCCTGATCAAGGGGAAGAGAAGGAAGCAACTGATTTTGAACTCATCTCGTCAAAAAAAAAGGAAATCGGAGTCTTCCTTCCGCCACCACCAGTCTGCACAATCCGAAAGTAAGTAAGGGCGGTGTGTCATCTCAAGCATCGCGCGGATGCCTTCGGCCCTCGGGTTTGTTTCTCATCGAAGAAGGATATCAAGAGTTGCTGCGCTATTATTTTGGAGGGAGAGAAAAAAGCTCCGGATTTGGGCCGCTACGAGCCTTCTTCTACTGCCCTGCTGACTGGTTTCTCGGTTCCGGGGAATTGCGGATGGTGGAGAGAGCGCGAGGTTCGAAGAAAGGGCCCTTCATCCGTACCCTTATTATTAAACTTTTCCACTTTTTATTTACCTACGAATAATTCGAATACTAAGTCGCGAGTAAAGACCATAGTATTCGAGGAGTCCCCCAACAACTCCAGGTTTGATGGAGGGCTATTACTTATTGAAGAAGAAAGGGCCGAAGGCTTCCTTTAAATGAGATCCGGAAAGTCGTTCTTTTTCGAAGTGTGTGCTTTTTGTTCGTTGATTTAGATACAAAATGGCATGTCACCCTATTACTTAATAATAGAAGTCAGATGGTGACACGTGATTTTGTGCAAAACGATTTGGTACAAAAAGGTCACCCTATTACTTAATAATAGAAGTCAGATGGTAACACGTGATTTTGTGCAAATTGATTGGATATTAATATTAAAATATATTGGGGCCATCTCTTGTGTGTGATATCAACCCTAAATAGCAAACCTCACTTCGTAGGTTGGTATACCGTACCTCAAGCGGAACATTTTTCTCAGAGCGGACCGCTGAAACGTAATAGACATAACAGTCTTTATCCCTCCAATAAGTTTTTATGTACGATTACGCGTCGTAAGATACCTGATGTACATCAGCAGATGTGAGCCCTCTCTGATGAGTTATTACCCAGTCCTTGAGACATGAAACTCCTTACCCGATTGCCTTGGCTGGCTATCAATAGCCTACTTGATACACAAACCTTCGGTAGTTAAGAATTACGTAATACAAGCAAGCATGACTGCTATCATAGCTAGGTGCTTTTGAAACATTTTATTAGAGAATCATTTTTACTTTAGCCTTTGGCTAGCTATAGCCTGCAGAAACTTCGGTAGTTAAAAATTACGTATATACAAGCAAGCAAGACTGCCATGCATAGCTAGACAACGATAGCTATAGAAAATGCAAGCTAGCTATACTTTCTTCTTTATATTCGTTCTTTTTTTCTCGTACTTTTTCTTATCATGCCTCATTTGCTCCGGGGTCAGCCTAAGTTGGTGTGCTACGCGCCACTTTTTGGGGATGTGTACTTTACCCCATAGGTACAAGGTCATTCGAGCGGCCCGCGCAAGGGCGCCGGGAAAATCTCTCGCTACATCATTTGCTTCTACTAACCAGTCTCCGGCCCTCTTTCTATTTGGGCCAATACTAAGGAAATGGGCCCCTCTTTCTATTCGGGCCGATTCTTCTTCACGCTAGGTAGAATTCAAAGTATTTACTCTCAGTATCCTATGGATTTGCTTCAAAAATCCCCGCTGAAACAAATTATTGCATTTATGTATGATTTTGTATTGATTTTTTTTCTCAGAAACCATGGCTTTATCCGATTCTCTTTCATGAATCATAATAAACTAATTTATCTTTGTTTTGGAAGTGGTAGGGAAAATATTTAATACCAAGTAGAAAGAAAGGAAAACGGTTCGAATTATGACCAACAATTACAATATATCAACGGACTCTGAATGGGACAGTGGTGGTTCATTCATTAAGTACCCCATGAAGACAATTTAAATAATAACCGCTTTGTTTATTATGACCGATCAAATAAATGCAGATACTCGTCCCAAATATAACAATATTGCTCTCTAAAAAAGCATCACATCTTACTTTGTTTTCTGTTCTATGTCCAACGAAATTCGTTTTTTATATAGAGTGATCAAACTTAAACTATCCCTCAAAGAAATTGCATTGGCTCGAAAGGCCCTCTATTCAATTCTGCTCTCTATTAAATAATAAAAAATAAAAGTTGATCATTAGGAGGAATGTAATTTTGATAACTATACGATGGAAATAAATTGGTTTAATGCGCTTCACCTTCTGGACACGGGTTTGGGAACGCTATTTCGAAGAAAAGCATTGCCGGTAATAGCAAGAGAACCTTGAAAGGCAAGAAGCTAAGATTGATGAAACTTTTGTTCAACTCTAACGGGGGTTTCATCGGGGAGGTTAATAAGGTCGCTGCAGTGTAAACCTAGTTCGTTCCAAATCAAATAATGTCGTCTGATCATAACATGAAAAGGTTTTCTTGGTCTTTGGCTTCTCAGCCAAAGGTAAATTGTCCACTGTGTCTTGACAAAACATAAACTTGATGTTCGCCCACAGTTCCATCAAAAATAGCTTTTAAAAGAAAGGTTTTGTAAGAGCTAGGTGGTCCCATCAGAAAAAGGGCAGGTTTCCGCTTTTGGTTGTATTCCGGATGGAAAAGTCCGCCAATGGTTATCATAGTATTCTACAAGATATCTTTCATCTCAGAGCCGCCGTTAGGTTGAGGTAGTTTGCTGAATCTTCAGCAGGAGGTTTTAAGCAGCAGCGTATAAATAAATAAAGGAAACCTAAGCAGCGGGTGGTTGTAACTGATGGAAATAGCACAAACAAATATAAGTCGGTACTGCTGGTAAAAGGTGAAAGATGAAAAGAATTGCTGGAGTTGGGCGGTGACAGAGTCATAAACGCTATCAAGGATTTCAATAACATTAATTTTCTTATTTGAATCAGGAAACGAAAAGGATTCAGGCGATCCTTTGTTGACAGCACCTTGGGCAACCAGCTAGTGAGCAGAGTAACTCAACATGCTTAAAAACAGTGGGGGCAAATGACTTCGGTCGGTACCAGGCGGAAATTGGAAGGCTCATCCTTCCCAAGTAAATCTGGCTACTATAGGTTTATAGACATGTTAATCGATTTACCCCTTCTTTTTCCTTTTACCGGCTCAGCAGTGCCAAGTAATAACAACAACACTCAAGAAGTAACTGAAAAAGTAAATTATGCAACGGAATAAGCTATTATTAGCTCTACCTAAGAACCTTGCGGAGCAAAAACCTGCTTAATCATTCAACAGGTTCGAAGAAGTGAAGTTTCTCTTAACATTCCATGAAAGGGTTCTTTCAGACCTCACCCAAGGGTGAGATGAAGCAACATGCAAAACAAATTGGGATTGACTAATTTTAAATTTAACAAACGAAGCTATGCACTCCAAAAACAGTTTTTAGCTGAAGAGGCAAACTCTGTAAGATTTAAACAAAAGCAAGCGAAAAAAAAAAGAGATGTCTTTTTTTCTCCGGACAGAAGTGGATCGATGCGAGAGTAGCTTTTTTCCACTGGCCAAGTGGCGCAGAGGAGTGAGCCTTGGTTTTTGCTTTGTGTTGATCGCGCCAGCATTAATAGAATATTCTTTGGGGAAATATAAGCCAAGGTGTAGCGCAATTTGGTAGCGCATCCGCTTAGGGCGCAGAGGTTTGTTCAAATTCCGTTGTCACCTTGAAGTCTACTATACTAAGGAATGGCGCCATAAGAAAGAGCTCACGGTGGATAGAGGCCGGAGGCACGAAGTGTGTTTTCAAAGAAAAGACTTGGAACGGCAACAAACTCACCCTTCGGCCTACCGTCTTTCCGATCGGCATCTACACCATCCCCGAGATCTCCAGTGGCGGTTACAACGAAGAACAATTGAAGGAGATGGGATTACGCTACGAGATCGGTCGGGCAGACTACGATGAATCGGCCAGGGGCCAGGCGGCAATAACGGTTTGTTTAAGATTCTTTTCCATGCCGACGAAACCTGGAGATCTTGGCGGGCGTCCACATAGGCCGTTCAGCGACCGAACTTATTAACATAGGCCAGCCGGCGATGAATGTTCGCCTGGTTTTTGTCATCGACCAGGTCGGTCTGCTGCTGAGACTACCTAACCCAAGGATATTGCGTAGCCGCTCTCAACGATCTAAAAATCATCCTAGACCTTACTGAACTGTCCTCGCACCCGGGCGGCTGCCTCTACCGAAGAGGGTGGGGAGGTTCAGCAGGCCGAAGTGCAATCCTTGTCGCTTTCGTGCAGGGGCTTTCTTGTGCCGATTCAGGGATCTTCAGCTTTTTCCGAATCGAGCCAATTCGCCTTATCATTCCCCCCAAAATGCGGAAACATTGACATAAAAGATACGAAAGTCTATATAATTCAGATATTTAAATTGTAATGACGTAATGCAATAATGGAAAAATAATATCTGGGTGTATAGCTCAGTTGGTAGAGCATTGGGCTTTTAACCTAATGGTCGCAGGTTCAAGTCCTGCTATACCCAAACCTTTTTCAACAAGAAAGTATCCGTAATAATTGTGGGAGTTCGTATAAGCGTCATATTACGTATAGTGCCTTTTCCGGAGGAAGGGGATCGTATACGAGCCATGGGCTAAGCCCTAACAGGTGTAGGTGCGAAGAAGTTCTCTACCTCTGAAGAACGAATATTCCCCGCTTCGGTTTTCTGCGAGTGGAAAAACTGCCGCGGAGCAGTTTACTGCACGTTTTATTTGAGGGACCTGCTGCGCTGGAGAGAACTGCAGAAAAAAAAAAAGCAGTTCAGCACTTTTTTCTGCTTTCTCGCTTCGCATCTTTCTTATCAAAGGGCAGAGAGGGCGCACGCAGTGGGAACAAGCTCGCGTGTTTCCCGGCTCGGGGTAAAGAATGCGTTCTCTTCTCTAAAACTCTGCTTCGGCGAGCCTAACTGGTATGAGAAAAGCATGCTCCGGGCACTTTGGTGAGACGTGAAAAAACACCTGATCCCAAATTACCGACCTCGATATGTCAAATTGTCTTGCGCCATATGTACTGAAATATTTCGGGAGACATGGTCCAACTACGGACAACCCCAAAAACTTCGGGCCGGCGGCGAAAGCCAGCAGCGCATAATACATAAAAAAGAAACAAGAAAAAAAAATCTGCAACTTTTTGCTCTTTTTTCGAGCATTGCTTTAGTCTTTGGTGTTATGGTTATACGTGCCAAAAATAGAGTTCATTCAGTTTAATGTTCTCGCATTTCCTGCCACACTTCCGGTTTCCCTCTTTTATTAGGTCTTGACTTCCTTGCTACGATTTTTTCATCGGTTTATTATGCAAGAGCAATTGCCGTTTTATCTTCCCCTGCAGCTACGGCGTCAAAAATCAAAATAGCACAAAATTACGACAATTTCTTGCGCTGTGCACCAAAATCTTTTTGCTACCTTTGGTCTTTGGTGCCCGGAAATAATAATGAATTCCCTGGCATTGTGCGAAGTTATCCCCTGCTGGATATGCAGCAGAGGGCAATTCGGTATCTATCCATTTCGTCGGATGTTGTACTGAATGCCAAAAGGGTTTTCTTCAAAGGGCAATGGCAACCAGGAATATTTACGGGTTGAGATTGCTACTCGACCAAGGCCTCATCATAAGATATTTGGTAGAGTACGGATTTGTTATTCCGGACGTTAATACCATTTCATTTTTGGTGATCCAGGTTCTCCCCCCCGATTCATCTTTTTTCTCGTAGCAAATCCTTCGTAGTATGTCCTCAAGAGGTTTTGCTGCATCGGTTGCTGGACAATATGCTTATTCCTCCAAATGAGGAAAAGACGTACTTGTTTCGTTACGGTTTGGTTTCTTTTGATGCATCACATCAATCGAGCCTTGCATAATTCCCTTTTGGAGAATTCATGGAAGAGTACCCCCCCCCCCCCTAGTAGGAGAGGTCTAAGCAGCCACCAAGACATCATAGACCGACCACCTAGTGAGAAATAACAGGACAGTAAAGACTATCTCCGGCCATCAACAACCCCCTCCAAAAAAACTCATAAAAAACCCTTCGCGCCGGCGAAGGCCCGCAGCAGCACAATACATAAAAAGAAACAAAAATAGCATGCGTGAATTGGTTATATTTGCTATTTCAATTCTTAGTGTTTCGAGTCCAAAACAAATCTTAATTTATAATGAAGAAATTGTGGTAGCTTTAAGTTTTGTGCTTTTTGTTATATTTAGTCAAAAAACTTTTGGTGAAACTTTCAAAGCGACTTTTGATGCGAGAAGCGAAGCTATTCTTTCAGAGTTACAGCATTTGATGAGTTCTCAAGAAGCTTTGTGGTCCGGGTCACAGAAACAGCATGAATTACGTAGTATCAGCTTGCGTTCAAGCACGCAAATGATTGGAGAATCATGTATAAATAATATGGTTACGCGCTGTGCACCTAAGTGCAAACAAACAGTGCAAGCTGCGTTAGGCCAGCAAATAGAGCTTCAGTTAAAAACACTGTTAGCTATGAAAGAGCATTATTCTCGCATCCGTTTTCAAGACAAGATAGTAACTTGTTTCCGCTTCTCAGTGGATGACGAATTTCGCTTTTCGAAATTGCGAAAACATCAGTCAAAACTGGTTCAACAAAGCATGGTACTATTGCAAAGGAAAAAACACAATGAAAACACAAATGAACTTTAATCAATCATTTACCAAATTACGTTCTTTCAATCAGGAAGTTAATCAACGCGTTTATTATCTCCAGGTGGAATGAAACCTAATTCCTGCTTACAATGCGGAAAATAGTTAATATTCGATTTGTGGAGTATCTATTGCTATTCGTTTTTATAATCCAGGGCTCCACGTTGTTGGAGAATGTCAAAGGGTTTAATTTCATTTTTATTATTGTAGGTATCTTTAGTTTTATCTGCGTGCTAGCATACTACCTAGGTTTGACCCTTTTTTTCAGGATTCGAGGGAAAGGTTCATAATTAATAAAGACTCGCCCGTTGATACAGCTTCCTCGACATAGGGTTTGGCTAAAGCTGTGGGACCCCCCTGCAAGCTAAGGTATGCTTAATATGCATAGGAATTGCGTGTATAGTCGACCAGACTGTAAGAAGCGAATTTTCCAGATTCGTGCCATTTTACATACTGGCTCCTCCCTAGAAATAAGACCAACCAAGATCTTCGAACCTTTTTTTTGACGTTTTCTTGGTTTCTTGGCGCTTGGCAAACTCCTCCCCTGTATCTTATCATCTCTGATGATAAATTGGGGTTAAGCCAAACAATTTTTTTGGCTACAGTCACAAGCTACAGCTTTTTGATTGGCAATTCGATAACTGGGCCAATTTTAACATACACACAAAGGAACAAGTAAGCAAAGCCTTTAAAGACTTCGCCTTGTTGAAAACCATCAAGCCGCGAAGCGGCTTGGTGGTTTCGCTTTGCGCCTGGTTCAAAAAGGACAAAATTCATCATGGCTTGGAGTCCACTAGAACAATTTGCCATTATTTCATCGATTCCTATTCATATAGAAAACTCGTCTCTTTCATTCACCAATTTATCTTTGTTTATGCTACCGACTCTTAATTTAGTATTGCTTCGAGTTAATTTTGTCACCCAAAGTGTGATACATTTTCTACCAAATGCATGACATTTCCATGATTCATGATTTTTTTTGTGCTTAACTTGGTGAATGAACAAATAAGTGGTACTTCTCCGGTAGAACAACGAGTTTTTTTCCTGATCCTTGTCACTTTTACTTTTTCATTACAAAGTAATCCTATCGATATGATATCACATAGTTTTACAGTAACAAGTCATTTTGTAATTACTCTGGGTCCTTTATTATCTTCTATTGGAACAATTTAGTTGGATTCCAAACACATGCGCTTACACACATGCTACTCAACCTCCGAGTGTCCGTTTGGCGCTGGAGTGTACGGTACGCAGACAGCCCCTATCCTAAATAATACAGGCAGCAATGGACTGTAAATTGCCTGCCGGAAATCCATGGCCCTTGGTCAGCGTGACTCTTCGTATTTTGGCTCCAATGGCGGGGTTTCTTGCAGGTGTTAGCGCGAGACCCGTCGTACACTAAAGAGCTTCCCCGACGAGACGAGAAGCACAAAACTCGCAGCAGGAGCCTGGATCCTCGGCTCCCGCCGAATCTCCCTCTCGGCGGAGAGCGAGGGGACTCTTGCGCCCTGAACTCAGTCGGGGCTTCATCTACGGCGAAACCCGGGGTGCCGTAGTTTCCAATACTCTACCGGGGATGACCCGGCCATAAATGGTCGAAAACTCAGCTCGATTCATTGCCGCCATATAACAGCGGACGAGATTGAGCAGTTTTCGAGCCCTGACCCAAACCATTGCCTTTTTTGCAGTGGACCCCTAGCCCCTAAGCCCTCGGGGCGACCACCCACAGGTGCAAGTGCGCCTAGTTGTCGAAGAACCCGAAGCTACGATATATCGAACCTGGCGGCAGACGTTATTCCCAATCGGAAGGAAGGGAACAACAACCTGGGCTGCCGCGGCGGGGCAGCCATGGGGGATGGCCGGCGCCCTTCCTTGGCCAGCGCATCATGCATAAAAAAAAGTCTATTTGTCTATCACTATGCCTTTGGTATGTTACTTGGATTAACTATATTTATGACTACTAATGAAGGGTCATTATTTTTGCATCCGTTTTCAAGACAAGATAGTAACTTGTTTCCGCTTTTCAGTGGATGACGAATTTCGCTTTTCGAAATGGCGAAAACATCAGTCAAAACTAGTTCAACAAAGCATGGTATTATTTAAAGATGGGGTTCTGAAGAAACGAACAATTTTGCACAAAGATGGCTTTTTCCCACGAACCACAAAGATATAGGTACTCCATATCGTATTTTTGGTGCCATTGCTGGAGTAATGGGTACATGCTTTTCCGTACTAATTCGTATGGAATTAGCACAACCTGGCAATCAAATTCCTGGTGGAAATCATCAACTTTATAATGTGTTAATTACAGCTCATGCTTTTCCAATGATCTTTTTTATGGTTATGCCAGCGATGATAGGTGGATTTGGTAATTGGTTCGTTCCGATTCTTATAGGTGCACCTGACATGGCATTTCCACGATCAAATAATATTCCCTTTTGGTTGTGCGGGGTTGAACATCCTCGTCCCGTAGTGGATTATAGCCCATTCGCCGAGGTTTTAGGTGATAAACCCGCCGGGGCGTGTCCGAAGACCTTCGGGGGAGTAGGGTTCGCGATGTCTTCCGGCGAGGTAAGATTTTGGAAGTGCATAGCAAACCTCAGTACCGGCAACCTTACTAGTCATGATAGTAGCGGGTTACTCAGTTTTGTTGACGACCTCGCTATAATGGCGTCCACCAGATACATGAGTACCACTAGCAGCCAGGGGGAAAAGCAACTTCTTTCGGGTGAACAAGGCGCAGGTGTGGCCGCCGCGGGCGGACCCGAAACCGGAGAGGGTAGAGCCAAAGTCAAACGGGACAGCAGGGGTGATGACCACAAGGGCGCGGAGTTTACTCCTCTGCGCTCGGGGGACGATGGAAAAACAGGAGGGCCGAAGGCCGACCCCCTGCAACGTAGTCGGGCCTCCCCCCAAGCTATTAATGCAAATAATTTACTACCAGACCCCTACACTACCGGTGGAGGTCTGGAAAAACTAGCTAAGCTGCTGAAACCATCGGGCAACGGCAAATTCGCTGGACCAACGGATATCTTAGCTGACCGCGACGTTCTCGTAGCCGCATACGAGAAAATCAAGTCGCGACCTGGCAGGCAATATGACCCCAGGAGGCGACGAGCAAGGAGAACCGGGTATCAGTCGGAGATGGTTCGACGATACATCGCGCCGGCTTAGAGCCGGAACGTACAAGTTCAAGCCCGCTCGACGTATCATGATTTATTTCCAACCTTAATGAACCCAACGAGCAGATACCTCTTACAGCTGGGCCTCCCAAGGACAAAATCATACCGGAGGCGATCCGCTTTCGGAGAGAATATTCGAACCGAACTTTAGCGATCACTCCCATTTGAGACCGGGCCGCGGGTGCCATACGGCCTTCAGGGAAATTAAGCGTACCTGGACTGGGATCTTCGTGGTTTCTGGAGTTCGACATTGCGAAATGCTTCGACACCATCGACCGCCACCGTCTGGTAAATATCCTTAAGACTAAGATTGAAGATCTTAGTTCAATGGATTTAATTCATAAGATCTTCTATGCCGGTCTGGTTGGAGGCGAAAAAAAAGGAGGTCCGTCTGGAGAGGAAAGAGTGCTTCAGGTTCGAAGAACCCCCCCCCCCCCGTTGTGCAATAAATATATACCCGGATCCGCTGGATAAGGAGGTCCAACGTATTCAACATACTCCACCCGGAAACTACGCAAACAGTCCCGAGATTTTCTTAAGGCCACCGAGATTACCAAGAAAAGCGTCGTGAAAATTACGATCTTGAGAAGATCAGATCGATGACCTCCGCAATAGTAAGAAGCGGAACACCAAACTTGCGGGCGTCCCGATGAGGGACTACCTAGATCCGGGCTTCATCAAGGTAAGATGTGTTCGCTATGCTTTAGACTCCTTACCTGGGATCGCCCAAAGAATTGGTGGAGAAGATCAAGAAACGTATTATGTTTTTTCTGGGTTCCAACCTACTATTGCAGGTAGGGCAAAGCAACATAGTGCACGCAACTTCAGCCAGGGTGAAGTTCTTAGGTATCTACATTGGAGGCGTAGCTGCCTTTTAAAATTCAAAGTGGCCGAGTCGATTCTCTAAGTCACTGGGGAAGAGGCGTCGGGTCAGGAACCGGCTTGCTTTCTTCGAACCTGCGTAAGCAGAGGCAAGTTGCTTGGTAGAATCAGGTGGTGGGACGTCTGGCCCTACAGGCATGGTCCCGCGCTTACCGTAAGGCTCTCTCAGCCCTCAGGTAAAATCTTCTTCAAGCGAAGAAGGCGCTGCTGCTGGACTGAGCTCCAGAACTTGAAACTAAATCAGCCCTAGACCTACATTTATCATCATCAAGAGAGGACCTTCAGAAGCTCACAGCACGAGGTTCCCTCGAACCCGCCAAGAATGGGAGGCGATCCCACCGCATTGGTAAAGACAGCCGCCTTTCTTCGAACCTTATCCGCACCTTGGAGAAGGTTCGTTCTTCGAACCTCATTTACGATCCCAGAACGAAAACAGTCCCTCGAAGCTTCGGAGAACGCGTAAGAGCCACCGCCGCCCAATCCGGGATTTACGGCTCGGTGCCTGAGCCGTGGGCTCCGATCCCCGAGATCCTATACAAATTTTGCGGAGGGGGAATACTATATATACTTAATTGGCTAACCGCCCATCTTTGGTTAATAAACCAATATCCACCACTGACGAGGCCCTTATCCAATGGTTTGTGTTCGTTTATCGAGGCATTCCAAACGCCTATTGCTGCGAGAATTTTTTCTTTTCTCGAAAAGACTACCAAGTCGGATGGTCAGCTATCTCAACCTCGGCCAATAAACACAAGAGCTCCGTCAAAGGTTCGAAGAAAGGTGTTTGGCCGGGATTTGGTCATCCCCCTGGACTTGGGCGGCTATCATTTTTGAAGACGACCAAGACTTACCGCCTTGACAAAAGATTCTTGATTAGCTTTCTCTAAATTTGGACTTACCGCGGTCTGAAGTGTTCTCCTGTCTCATCCGGAATTATCTGGTGTTAGGCAGGTGCGCGGTTAAGGGCTGTAAGGATACGAAAGAAAGGTTCGAAGAAACGCAAGCTAAACGGGCGTGGGTTCAGGGAAGGGAGAGCGGGGGTGATAAAAAAAGAAGTTGCGGCGGCCATCCATGCGGCGATTAATCGGAAACAAATCCCGCTTTCTTCGAACCTCCTCATCACCAGGTTCGAAGAAACCAAGGTAAATTGTGAGCATCTAGATCTCGCCGTGGCAAGACTCGGTGGAACCAGCAAAGGGGGGGAAGAAAGCCGGATGATGGAAGACTATCACGTACGGCTTCGAGGGAGGGCTTTCAAGCCCTACCCGCCGTTGCCACCTTCGCTGTTGCTTTTATTAAGCTCAGCCTTGGTAGAGGTGGGTAGCGGCACTGGGTGGACGGTCTATCCGCCCTTAAGCGGTATAACCAGCCATTCCGGAGGATCCGTTGATTCAGCAATTTCCAGTCCTCATTCATCAGGTGTTTCATCTATTTTAGGTTCTATCAATTCTATTACTACTATTTTCAACATGCGCGGCCCTGGAATGACCATGCATAGATTACCTCTATTTGTTTGGTCTGTTTCAGTCACCGCATTCTCACCTTCATTATCCCTTCCAGTATTGGCAGGTGCAATTACCATGTTATTAACCGATAGAAATTTTAATACAACCTTTTTTGATCCTGCTGGAGGGGGAGATCCAATTTCATACCAGCATCCTTTTTGGTCTTCCGGTCATCCAGAGGTTTATATTCCAATTTTGCCAGGATTTGGTATTATTAGTCATATCGTTTCTACCTTTTCAAGAAAACCTGTATTCGGTTATCTAGGCATGGTTTATGCCATGATCAGTATTGGAGTTCTTGGATTTATTGTGTGGGCCCATCATATGTTTACTGTAGGTTTAGACGTTGATACACGTGCTTACTCTACCGCAGCTACAATGATTACTGCTGTGCCTACTGGAATAAAGATTTTTAGTTGGATCGCTACCATGTGGGGGCGCGGGGTGAGAACCGCCGAGGATCGCTGGAGCTGGAAAGCACTGCTGGGGATCCCAATGAAAAAGCTAATCCGTCGCGCCCGGTCCAACGCCCGCCCTGCGCGGGGACCGAAAGATGGCGACCCGGAAACGGACTCTCGAAGATATAGGAGAACTAACCTCGAGAACGGCCGCCTTACTGTGTAGGGGTAGGCGCTGGTTCAGAACCCGCGTCCTCAATAATGGAGTGCCTTTCAATGCGCCAGTACCCTCACTCCCCTGGGGGGAAAGGGGGATCTCAGCGAAGGAGACATCACTCACATTACGCCGATGAACGTACAAAATCAGCCTGTACCACAATTCGGTAAAAGCCTAGAGGGTACCTTCGTCGAGAGGAGGGCGGCGATAGCCGCCTGAACGGTCCTCGCGGAACCACCACAAGAATCGTCGAGGGGAACCTTGCCGATTCAGCGAAGGGTAGAACTGCGGAGCCTCGCCAAAGGCCGCAGGATAACCCAACCCCTCCTACTCCTGACGAGATCCCAGCGTCTATCAGAGAGCTGGAGTATAAAATCAGGAACCTGGCTCCCCATAGATAGCGACGGGAAGTACCGGAAACTCATAGACCTGATAGCCGACCCATACGCGCTCATTGCGGCCGGCCTATGAGCGCATGAAATGCAATCCGGGAAACCTCCTCATCCCCCCTACCCGGTGAGACCCTTGAGGGCATCAAACGGGAGTGGTTCTGGACAACCGCCAATGAGCCCTTCTGGGCAAGTACAAGTTCAAGCCGGCAAGGCGCGTTCAAATAGCGGAGCCAAAGAATAGTGAGACAAGACCCCTAATAACTGTAATAAGTCCTAGAGACGAGATCGTAATGGAAGAAGCGGTCTGTTTGGTCTCGGAAAGGCTCAAAGAACCTCAATTCTCGAAGAACTCATAGGCTTCTTTGAGGAAAGTCCACCATACAGCTCTTCCAGAGATAAAGTACCACTGGAGGGCGACTTCGTGGTTCGTAGAGTTCAACTTCCGGGAATGTTACGACACCATACATAAACCGAGAGAGATTGCTGGAAATCCCGGCAGAGCATATCCGGGACGAAAGGCTCTTTGACATTCTTAACCAAATGTTCAGGGTTCGGAAAGTGGGGTTGGGCCGTCCGAACGAAGACGGGATACCCCAAGGCAGTAAACTCTCCCCACTGCTGTGTAACATTTACCCACACAAACCGGATGTTCCAGTAAATCGGCTACTTCCAGAGCTATCAACAGAAAAAGGAGTCGACGCACAAACCCCGAGTACTCGAGGGTGCGTCGGCTTCACTTCCAGATCATAAAATGGAACTCGGGAACGACCTTACACGTATAGAAGAAGAAAGGAAGAGGTTTAAATTGGTGAGGAAGCTGCGCATAACCCCTCAGTGTTTTAGGGACCTGGAGTTCGTAAGGGTTAAATATGCTCGCTACGCAGACGATTCTTTTTCAGGTGTTGCGGGAGGGGGGCAAGCGATAGCCGCCTGGCTGGAAGGTGCTGGCTCAGGTGCAGCAGTTCCTTCAATCGGATTTAAAACTATCGATCGACCCATTTCTCTGGAATACGTCATGCCGTGTCTGACCGCGTCCTTTCACCCTACATGCTCGTTAAGATTTCGAACACCAAAAACGCGCCTGTAAGGTCGGCCAAGATTAGGGCAGCGAACGAAGAAGAGAAAAGCTCACGCTCTGCAAATCCACCGTAACCTCGTGGCGAGGTGGGAAAGAGAGCGCCGTCGAACCGTGCTTAAGTGTTGGGCCGTCGCGTACGGCAATAAGCGGTCGATGGCAGTCCACCGGGCAAAAGAAACAGCCGCGGAAGCAGCTTTTCCCTCCGGGATACTTATCTAAGCTGCAGGGGGAAGAGCTAGAGCAGTGGCAGGGCCAGTGCTCCTCCTTCGTGAGTATGTACGTGGAAGCCGCCATGGATAGGCATGAAATGTGTGACCAGTTTTGTCAGCTCAGTGAGGGACTGAGCGCCTCGGCGTGGGCCGAGGGTGCCTTTCTTCGAACCTCGAAGGATGCAAATAGCCCGCTACCCCGGCGGGCGGGGCAATCTCGAAGCGCACCGCCGGTTGGATCTGATAAAGGGCCCCTTTCAGAAGATTATGGACAAACTTATTTTTGGGGCTTGGGGGATCCGGAAAACCCACATACGTGAGCGTGATCTTGAACCAGGAGGACGGGCGATAAAATTGCCTGGTTCCGCAGTATAGCACTGGGTTTGCTTGCTAAGATACCACCAGTGTTGCAACAACCGGCATGAACTCAAAAACATAGTTAACTACCCTGGCGGCCGGCCATCTCCACGCTAGCCAGGAGGCACCGTAGCAGCTCCTAGCAGGTGCTCGAAAAAGAAAATAAAATACACCAAGAGTATGGCGGTGGGTAATATTACTCTCCCCACCGCGAGAGAACTAGCCAAGAAAATACGAGTGGGCTTCCTTTCGAGCGACCCAACTACCCCCCTTGGCGTGGTGGTGGTACTTAATAGGGTATTAGGAGAACCAGCCGAAGCAAACTGCTTACGGAGAAGTGCGCGCTGGTGGGTGGGGTGCGAGTCCACCAACATCGAGATGCGTCATGTGCGCAAACTGGTAAGGAAAGGGAGGCCCAAAGAGTATTAGCAACCAGTAAAACAAAGAAACTGGAGGGGATCCAGGCTATCCATTCAGCGCTCAATCGAAAACAGATTCCTCTGTGTGAGTTCCATTACCAAGAACTGCACGCCGGGAGAACAACCAGGGCAGACCTGAATAATATGAACGTCGCGAAAGGACCAGACTGATAGGAGGGGGGGGAGCCGTATGATAGGTAACTACCACGTGCGGTTCTGCGAGAAGGCCGGCGGACGGAAATGGCCGTCGTGCCTTACTCCCGAGGTTCAATACAATATAAAACACCCATGTTATTCGCAGTAGGTTTTATTTTCTTGTTCACCATAGGAGGCCTTACTGGAATAGTCTCGGCCAATTCTGGGCTGGACATTGCTCTACATGATACTTATTATGTTGTTGCACATTTCCATTATGTAGCGCGGGATGTGACCCTGAATAATTCACTGTTGGTGGAAGCCAATGCCCCGGGACCTTGGGGCTAATTCCGTACGAAACAGGGGAGTCGGCCTTCGGCCCTCCCCCGGGCAAGCTCTTCGGACGGAAAATCTTTCTACTTTGGACCCAGCTGCTTGACAAAAGCTCCGATAGCCTCATTTGGAAGGGGTATGGATACCGCAATGTTATCCACTCTCAGGTGGTGCATCCGATCTGTTACAAGTACGGCTAAGTGCGTGGCCCGAACGAGAGTTCCACAGAATCGAGGGTTCTGCACATCAACGCCGAGTTCGTAGACCGGTCGAATTCGCGAGGGTACCAACTTGGATTTACTGGACTATCAGGAACCATCACCAGGGCTGCCCCACGGGGTGGCGCCAGCGAAGCTTGGAAGGAGACCACTCCTAACCATTATCTGGATGGAGGGTCTCATAAGTGGAGTGAACACTTGGCAGATGAGGGCGTCTCCTCTCACACAGATCTCTTTCGGGAGGAGGAGAGAGCATAAGATCCAACCGATTTTCTATACGGACCTGGTCAAAAAAAGCTAGTAGAAGAACAAGATACGGAAAATACCGTTACCTAATCAAGGAGATTGTTGCAACTCTGGAAGTGTTGCTCACGGCATATAACAAGCGCAGGATATGATCCTGAATAATTCACAGTGGGTGGAAAATGCCCCGGCACCTTGGGGCTAATCAATCCCGAAACAGGGGAGTCGAGTAATCTCCCAGGGCAAGCCATAAAACGTTATTTCTCTACTACCTTTCGGACCTCAAAAGCTTTCTTCGAACCTTATGATGCCGGGGTATGGATACCGCAATGCTATCCACTCTCAGGTGGTGCATCCGATCCGTTACGAGTACGGCTAGGTTACGGGCCCGAAACACAGTCCCACAGAATCGGGGTTTTGCACATCTACGCCGAATTGCAGACCGGTCAAATTTAAGGGTACCCCGTTAGATTCACCGGACTATCAAGAACCATCACCCGGGCTGCCCCAGGGGAGGCGCCAGCGAGGCCCGGAAGGGGACCACTCCTACCAATATACGGATGGAGGTTCTAAGTGGAGTGAAAACACTTGGCAGATGAAGGCGTCTCTTCTCATATGGATCTCTCTGGGAGTACACCTCGTCAAGCGAGTAGACGGTAAAGCCGAACAAAACAACTCGACTAGACCTGGGGTTGGGAGCCGTATGAGTGGTAACGTTCACGTACAGTTCTCTGTTTCGGGCAGCGGACGGTAATGGCTGCTCGCTCTTACTCTCGCATCGAATCGAGTCCGGGCAACATGACTCCTGGTGGTGATCCAGGGAAGGAAACCTTTCGAAAGGATTAACTTGACGTGATTTAAGAAAACCGCCGAAGAGCTGAGAAAAGGCACCTTCGAAGTCAAGACATTCCGTCGAGTACTCATTCCTGAACCGGGCAAGAACGAAAAGCGGCCTCTCACGGCAGCGAGTCCGCGGGTGAAGACAGGAGGCTATTCGGATGGTCTGGTCACTTTTTTTTATACGAAAAAACCAAGTTTATCAGACATTTCACACGGCTTTAGGACAGGCAGGGGCTGCCATACAGCGCTAGCGCTGAAAGATATTAAAACGAGAAAAACCCTTCGTGGTGGATCGAGTTTGATATCCTAAGTGTTTTGATACAATCAATAAACATACTCTTATGTCCATTATAGAGGAAACCCGAAGGGAGAGTAGCCTAATCGGACTTCTCTACCAGATGTTCAAAGCCAAAATCTGTAATGTAGAATTATTAGGTGGACCTAAGGTGTTCCACAAGAAAGCATCACATCACCCATTTCAACATCTACCTAGACAAACTCGATCGAACATTGAATCAAATCAGACAGCAGGTTGATAGGCCGAGAGCCCGAGAAGACGTCGTTCGGATCCAGAATACAGCCCTACACTGTTAATAAACCCGGCAATTCAGAAACAACTTCCTCAAGAAAACCAGTTTCCGCATATTGCGCCTTCCAGCAGTCGGTAGAAAAGTTCCTGGGTCCGATAAACGAAAGCAAAAGCCAAACCGAGGGACGAAGCCAAGAACCAGTAGACCAAACAACACAATCAGTTGAAAGCTCGCAAAGGTCTGCCTTACGCGTACAAATTGACGCTCCCTTGAAGAAGATCATGAACAAGCTTCGTCTACGTAGGATGGTCAACACCTTTGGGACGACCACAAGCTATAAACATACTGCTATCCCAGGACAATCTAACAATTATCCGATGATATGGGAGTGTAGCCCGGGGCTGGTTGAACTACTATTGCTGTTGCGACAACGCGTTCAAGGTCAAAAAAAATCTGATGAACAACTATCAGGTGAGATGGTCTTGTCTACACACCTTAGCAGCAAAATAGAAAACTACTCTCCGCGGAATCACTTCGCGGTACACCGAGGACTTTGAAAGAGTCGTCGTGACGCCGAAAAGTACAATCTTGTTTTTTCTCACTGCAAAGGAAATACGAACCATGCGCAAAGAGTGGCGAAAATTTGTCCCGCCGGATAGATACATGGGTGTGTTGTTTCTACGAGCCACTCGTCATCCGCATCTAAATGTGCTGTCTTTGGATGTGCGGAGACGAAGATTGAGATGCACCACTGGAGGGCGCTTTCTCGAGGACCTGGCCCACTATCGGTAACAAATCTACATGCAGACACATTAGGTGGATTATTTCCGGCGATCCACTCGGCACTGAACCGGAAACAAATATCACTATGCAAGACGCACCGGACCATCTCATGGCAAAACATCAACACTGAGTTGGTAATGGGCGGTCCTCCGAAGAAGCTGAATAGGGGCGACAGCCAAAAAACCCTAGGGTTTTCCGGGTTCAGAAAACAGCCCTTTCTTTACAAGCAACAATCCTTGGCTTCGGGAAGAACCGAGCGCGAAGCCGAACAAAACTACTCGACTAACCCCGTGCGTGGTTGGGAGCCGTATGAGCGGTAACGCTCACGTACAGTTCTGTGAGAAGGGCAGCAAACGGAAATGGCTGCTTGCTCTTACTCTCGCTTTCTATGGGAGCTGTTTTTGCTTCATTTGCAGGATCCTATTATTGGATAGGTAAAATCCCTGGTCTTCAATATCCAGAGACTTTAGGTCAAATTCATTTTTGGATTACTTTCTTTGGAGTAAATTCGACTTCCTTTCCTATGCATTTTCTAGGTCTTGCGGGTATGCCACGTCGTATTCCAGATTATCCAGATGCTTATGCTGGATGGAATGCCTTTAGTAGTTTCGGCTCATATGTCTCTGTAGTAGGGATTTCTTGTTTCTTTGTCGTGGTTTCTCCTACTCTAACCAGTGAAAACAAGTGTGCTCCAAGTCCTTGGGCTGTTGAACATAATTCAACCACGCTTGAATGGATGGTACAAAGCCCTCCAGCTTTTCATACCTTTGAAGAACTTCCAGCTATCAAAGAAAGCATTGGCACTTTTCCGCTCCGCCCTCGTTGGACCTAGTCCATTGAAGGGGCGGAGCCCCGCCCCACCACGAGGTTATCCTTACATTTTCGCGGGATCTCTGGGAAATGGTAAAAAAGAGTATTTTTGCATAGGTTGACCAATCTTCAATTCGAGGTTTGGCGGCGTCTATTTCTGTAATAATTATTTTTATGTTATGAGAAAAACATTTTTTTTTCTCATTTACGAACAATTTCCTGCACAAATTGACTGTAGCAAAACTCTCTACTTTATTAGAACGAAGAATTACCAACTTTCACACCAAATTGCCAGTGGATAAGATCGGTCCAGTGGTCTCGGTGGGAGATGGAATGGCACGTGTTTATGGATTGAACTAAATTCAAGCTGGGGAACTGGTTGAATTTGCCAGCGGTGTGAAGAAAGGTTCGAAGATCTTTGTTGGCGAAAAATAAGCCGAATAGCTTTGAATCTAGAAAATGAAAATGTGGAAATCGCGATACGATATTTGCTAGTAATACTGCCATTAAAGAAGGAAATATTGTCAAGCGCACTGAATCTATGATGGAAGTTACTGCTGCAGGAAAGGCCATGTTAGGTCGTGTAGTTAATGCGTTAGGATCGAAGATTTGATGGAAAAGGTGCTTTAAACGCTGTAGAACGAAGACGTGTAGAACTCCGTTCCAGGGATTATTGCACGTCAATCTGTGCACGAACCCCTGCAAACAGGATTAAAAGCAGTAGATAGCCCTCCCAATAAAATAAATATAGGTCGTGGTCAACGAAAACTTGTCATAGGAGACAGACGAACTGGAAAGACTATAGCTATTGATACCATATCGAACCAGAAACGAATCAACGCACGGGGCGGGCACCTCTGAGAGTGAAAGATTGTATGGTGTGTATGTAGCAATTGGACAGAAACGTTCAACCGTGGCACAATTAGTTATTAAGATTCTTTCACTTAGGGTGCTTTAGAATATTCCATTACTGCAGCAGCCATTGCTTCGGATCTTGCTCCTCCGCTAAAACTCCTGGCACCATATTTCATCCCTTTGCTGGAAAGATTGCGAGGAATCGACCTACGAGGGACACTTCCAAGAACACGCCCAAAACCACCCCGCCCTAGACGGTAGGTAGGAGAACCTCACACTTGGAGATAACGACGGCAGCAAGACTAATAAGTTCCTGGTCGGACAATGGCTGTTATCGCCAATCTTCCAAAACGTATCCCACGTATTTAGACCAAACCGTGGCGTCCACACGGCGCTCAAGAAAATAAAACAATAATAGGGCGCGGTTCCTTAACAAGTTGACATGCATTCGGCCTTTGACATCGCAGATCACAACCCAATTATGAACCTCCCGAAACAATATATTGCGGATCAACGCATGGAGGACGAACCCCGGAAGATGGTAAAAAAAGTCCGCATTATAATATAAACGTCGTGCTTGGATTGTACCAACCCTCTTCGAGTCGAGAAAACGCAAAGCGTTTCCCGGGAACCTATGGTCGAGTGCGGCCCTTTCTTCGAACCTCGATCAGTTTTGAGCCCCCTTCCTATTCAGCGCCGCTATGCACCACTTGGACAACTACATAGTTAACCTGAACGACAAGAACAGAATAACCTCCGATAAATCCCTAAGAAAACCTACAGAAGTGAAAGGGAAAAAATGCTAAGACTGGCTAACAAGCAAGATTGGAGCCTCCGAAACAAATTTCTTTTTAGAGCTGCCTGGGACGACTTTCTTCCGAGCCTTAGGCACGGAGGAATTGCCCTCTTCGGATACAAAGTTCATCCTCGGCAGGCACATCCACTACGTCCGATACGCTGATGACTTCCTTGCAGGCATCCAAGGAGATAAAGCTTTGGCTAAAACCATAATAGCTACATTAATCGTGAACTTCCTCAAGAGCAACTTGCACTTCGAGGTCTCGGACATGCACATATTTCATACCAAAAGCGGGAAAACTCCGTGGTTTTCACTTTTCTCGGTCAGAATTATCGACCCTACGGTCAAAGGAAAAATAGCAGAACGGTTTAAACGCCTCCAAGCACGAATCAAAGTTGCTCGCCAGACTGAAGACAAACGATACCTGGGAATAGTGAGCAAAGCCTACACGAAGTAAAATGGGTCCTCGAGGGCCACTTCCGCCAAGTCCACCATAAAAGGATGTCGATAAAGCAGCTGACTTAGGCTTTAATCTGGCACGCCAAAGAGCTATTGATGCACTGGAAGATGCGTTGAACCAAATGTTGAAGGAAGCGCCCGCCGCAGCAAGGCGACTTCGCATCTGACCCGGCGGCAGCCCGCTGCATGCCGGGCTCTTGAATGCCCGCCGAACAACCCTAGATACGAAAAGGCAGAAGATGATTGATATAAATTCTTGGTCCCGGTCTGGATCCTTAGGGCTCAAGCCCTAGCCGGAATCGAACACCCGGCCAACTTACTCGGCATTCTGGGAGAGGAAGACCTTAGTAAACTGGTGGTCAAATTGAGGAAGGAATACCAACCACTTCGCGCTCGACGAAAACCTTAAAAAAAAATTATGGCAAGGAAAAATAGAGCATGGAGCAAGCCGGCCCAGGAAGGTTTGAGAGGAGAGAACGCCAAGGAAACCTCACAGCTTATTAACCAAAGGTACCGCCGCCGCGGACCTTTCTCCTATAGATGCCCTATCTGAAGATCCGAAAAAAGCTACGAGCTGCTAGATTTATCCTTTCTGACGGGAATACCTCCCCGAAATCACTGCCTCAACTCTCTGCGCTCGGGGAAAAAAAATCGACCTTCATTAGCAGTAGGCCTACTATGGCCTACTTAACCCCTTCCAATGCGCGGACAACAAATGGAAATTGATCAAGACAGGTTGTGATATTCGTTACTCCACACACTAGCGCACGAGTACAACATCACAGTGTCCAGAATAATAGGCACCTAATATACCCTAGGGTCTTCAAGCGAACTGGAAAACCAGGCCAAAAAAAAAAAATATTCGATGCTCACTGCGTTCCATACCCCACTAGAAATAAACACATTTTCCGGAAGTCTCATCTTTCCAGACAAAACTCCAGTTCGCCCGATGGAGAAATTTGATAATACGCAAATCTTTGGTTGGAAAAGCCAACCAAGTGCTATGCACCTTCTCACTCGGTCGAAGGCGAGGTTTGTTTGGGAAGTGCTGTGTCGAGGACTGCCCTCGAAACGGACATACAGCTTCACCATATTCGGAAGCTAGTAAGAAAATGCAAAGGCAACATTGTCACGATCAACCTTTAAGTAGGGGCAAACGCACCGGAAAGCATTGGACAAAGTGCGCCTTTCTTCAGCCCTATCTATTATTACGAATTACTTTCGCACCTTTGATCCTTACACGCAGATTTCGGGATCATAACGTTGGAAAACATAAACATAAACCTTAGGCATACACACCCCAAGACCTCTATGTCGGCAGGGGACTAAGAAAGTTGGTGGGAATGGAAGACGTCCCCCCCCCCGCAACCCTAGGGTTTCTTGAACATTATTTCATTCTTCATCAGTTCCGGAATGTCCCAGTAGAAGCCGTATGATGGGAAACTATCACCCACGGTTCTGTGGCGGCCTACGGGCTAGTTCTACAACAAAAGCTGGAGACGTGTCTGCATATACATTTTGGCGGGGTGAAATATCTGCGGTTTGGCTGGAGTATAACACTCCTGCAGGGTCCATGTGCACTAATCTCAGACGAAGAGTAGTCGCGCTATACGCGGTTACGAAGCTACTCGCCTCGTAAAATCGACACTAAGGTATAAAATGTAAAATGACGAATTTGATTGAATGGACGTCAGATGGCGGACTGGTAAGCTTGCTGCCCAATGGCGCCAGGCAGGCTTAGGTTTTTTTTCACCTCGCCGCCCTCTTTCTTTGCACGAGTACACCGAGAATAGGCTAAAAGGCGACCCCCTGTGAGGGAATTGCGCTGGGGAACACGCTGCTAAGGAATCAGATCACCACCGTACAACCTAGTCAAGGCCTTTCTTCGAACCTCAGCAGCCCCACTTCCAGTGGAGGATCGGGAGGGACCGGGATAACTACCACAATAAAGAACAGTTTTGGGGAATGGAACCTACGTCGTTCAGCGATGGATCGAAAGCGCATACCGAGGCTGAGAGGCCAGGGAAGCACGCACCGGTCAGCCCTTTCTTCGAAACCTCGGTTATAGCCACTCAAAAAGGCCCGAAAGAAGTCCTACCTTTACTACCCTTTGCTGCGGTTTTTGGCGGTGCGCTCATTTATTTATTCAGAGGCCCGTCAAAGCAACTCAGCGCCGACTTCGCAAACTTAGTTCGAAAATGCTACGTGGACGGTAATAAGTACAGGAAGCTCATGAGCAACCGCCATAGCCAAACCCGAACCCCCCAATATAGCTTACCACGAAATCGAATTTGAAAAAACAAAAAGGCAACAGACCGCCGGAGATCTAGAAAGGAAAACCCATACAGAAGAAGCTTCGCGAACAAAGGTGGGGTTTTTACTCGTTCGCGAAGGGCCTCAAGTTTATTACCCGGTACAAAGGTAGAATTGCAGCGGCAGCAGAATAATTACGAAAACAAACCTACGAATCTCGTACATTACGAAGGGTCATGATTGCGAAACCGGGTAATAAACTGGAAGAAAGACCCCTAACCTTCGCGAGCCCCCTAACAAAATCGTACTTTTTGCAATGCGCATGGTTCTAGGAATCATCTACGAACCAACCTTCTTGGACTCATCTCATGGATTTCGACCGAACTTGAGTTGTCATACAGCGCTCAAACGAATCGAACTAAGATGGAGAGGAATATACTGGTTTATTGAGTTCGATATACGAAAATGGACACCGTAAATTCTTCGAACCTCAACATCATAAGCCAACAAATCGAAGATAATTTCCAGGTCGACACACTTCACTTAACTAGATGTTCAATGCGAAGATCGTCAACCTGGAAATATTGAGGAGCCCGACAACGGACTACCACAAGATCCCCCCTCCCCCCCCCCTTCTGTTATTCACTTCCAGAGTAGGCCTATACCCGAAAGGAAGAAGATAGAATCAAGGGAGCCCGGGCGGGCACTACTGGAACTTGAAACAGGTCTGAGGCAGAAACGCTGGAACGCCGTGCTTGCTGTAAATGGCCACTAAGGAAGACCCTGGGAAAAGTTCGGCGGCGGTCGAAGTGCCGGGCCTTCACGAGGGAGCAGCCGCCCGCGCTGGGCGAAGCAAAACAGCGAGTTGCCGCAGCAGAGGATATAAGGCAATTTTGGAAAATGGGCTAGACTACAGGCTGAAGCCCTTCCACGACAGGAAGTAGCCAAGACGCTAGACCCAACCATATCCTCGCCTTCTTGCAGTCCCTCCCCAAAAGCTTAATAAGGGCAGCCGCTGCCCAACCAGACACGGGGATCAGGAAGTTCGGCGCCCCAATCCACAAAGACAGCAACGTCGAACCGGCTCCTGATAAGGAACCTATGGTGACGAAACGTAGAATCGAAGCGCTCCGCGCCTTTACCAGCGCTCCGCGCTGCTCTTTACGCTTTCTGGATCGAGCCGCCACGCTGCCCCGGCCAACATGGACAAACTGAGGGCCCAAAGAATGGTAAACGAGGAAGGTAGACCAATATCCTTCTTTGCTCAATTACCATTTATTTTGGTGGATACCCACACTATTATTCAATACTTTGGCTACGTGGCTAGAGGAATTGTCAATTACTACCAGTGCGCTGACAACTCCCGAAAAGTGCTGCAGCACATAGTTATACTATCATCTAAGGTGGTTGGCACTCCATACTCTTGCACACAAACTCAAACTCTCGGTAAAACAAACCATCGGTAGATTTACACTCTCGCTAACTGTCCAACGGAAGGAAGGGAGCAAGCCAGACTTCCCAATCTCCAATGAAATACGAAGTATGGAGACTTTGTTCCCGGTGGTTCTTTACGAGATTATAGCAAAATATTCCTAAGAATGAGCATAAGCTCTCTCTCTGGAGCGTCAGCAATGCGCTGTGAGGGGTTGTGAAGATCAGGAAATAGAGATATGCACCACCAGAACTCACTCGGTCGCCAGATAAGCCACGAAGGTTTGACTACATTAGGAGGATGGGAAGAGGATAAAAGGCCCCCGAGCATTGCGCAAATGGCACTTAACAGAAAGCGAATACCATTCCGCCGGGGGCACCTGCAGGCCTGGCACCAGGGCAGGATTGGGGTCAACGACTGGAACCCGGAACGAATATTGCAAAACAATGCGTACATACTAGGTAAAGGTACCCTTTTATTCCAGGGCGACTGTCATGTACGGTTCTTTGACAAGGCATGCGGAGAGAAAAAGCCGTTTGACCTTACTCTCGTCCTACCAATGTGATTTCCATTATGGATGGAGTGCGGCGTGACGTGTTAGGATCGGTGAATTGGTGGAGGCCCGCTGCTAAACTGGCTCCAATGTGGAGCGCTCCGGAGGCTGGCCTCCACGACAGAGCTAAGGATTACGGGGTAGTTGGAACTTTTCCTACCCCAACAAGTAGCTACACCGCAGGCAATCTAGAGCTTCTTTGGGGGAGTCCAATACTGGAGAGGACGCCCCCCTACTATGATTTGTTTGTTAGCACTAGGCGGCTGTATTATTTCGATATTGTAAGTCCCAGCCCCGTGACAAAATATGGCCATAAGGGGCTGTTTTCGGGAATCAGTGGGCGGTTGCCCACAAAGATTAGAAGCTTGGCGTTAAGAGATGTCGATCCTCACATGAGCATGGCGAGCACCTTCGGCGGATCCTTTCGCAGATACAATTTGCTGTCGCACTTGGGGGCCCGGGCGCAGAGATGGTGCTTAAAAAAAAAAACCTGAATTAGTCGGTGAACGCGCCGAAACGCAGAATAATCCCGACGCCCTATACCGCCTGCAGCATAGAAGATGCGCAGGCTAGGGCGGCGGGCTGAGAGCTTGCCCTCGAACTTGGAATGGCTTCTATAGCACAGGATCCAGCCTAAAAAATAAATGATAAAGGCAAATACCAAGATCTCTACAGCCTTGGAAAAAGCCCGGATAACTCGAAACTGGCGTGGCTGGAGATAAGAAACAAATCAGGCATTCTTACGCCCGCCCGGTTGCACGGGTTAAATCTTAATGGTCGGTCTTAAATAAAACTGGTTCGTGGAAATCAGCGAAAGTTTGAAGAATGGAGGAAGCTCTAAATACGAACTAGCCTACAGAGTCGGCCCCGAAGCAGGTTACAATGAAAGCCGACCGACCCTTTACTATTTATTGAAGAAGTATCCCCACGGGGGGGATCAACAGGCTTTCGGAAGAGAATTAGAGCCTATCTTCGAAGGCTTTGCTGTCGAGCAAGGGGTAGGTGAGCAGGCCTTCTATTCCCAGGAGGCAGAACCCTTTCTTTGCCCCTCCACCCAATTCGAAAACTGAGAAGGGCAGGGCACAGAAGCATTAGAAACTGGATCCTTCCAGCAGAGCAGTCTTTAGCCAATTCTCCTACGGATTCAAACCCAAGAAAAGCGCCCACGCAGCGCTCCAACAAATGCCATTTGATTGGAAGGATGTGCATCGGTTTATTGACTATGATATTAGAAAAGCCTTTGATAACGTTAACCACCATGTACTATGTGCTGCACTGTAAGAACAGAGAGCGGACCGTAGGGTTATCGACAAGATCCACAAAATGCTCAACGTGAAAGGGATCAACTTCGACATTCAAGGAAACCTGGGCACCATGCAGGGTTCAGTACTCTTTCCTTCTCCTTCTCACGTTTATATGCAGAAATTCGATTTATGCATAACCGGATAGCACACTACGAGTGTTCGGGCAAGGAAATAATAAACCTCAAATGGAAAGAAGCCTGTCGGGTAAAAACTGATGACAAGAGAAAACTAAGGATAACCGAGCCACCAAGAACCTTTTCTGGCGGAGAAGCTTAGCCGCGGCCCGCAAAGGGAGTATAAAGCAGGACATCTACCATCCGGATAATCCGAATATCAAGATCCGGGACGTCCGCTACGCAGACGAATTCTTGGTAGGTCTCGAGGGTTTCAAGGACCTATGTAGGATCAGGGAAATGAACGACTTACTGAGATCTACCTACACCTAGATATAAAGATGGACAACCTGGTTCACGCACGTTCCGATTGGGTACGTTTCTTAGGCTTCAACATCCAAGCTAGAATGATAACCAAGGGCAAGGAACTATGGGCTATTAGCAAATTCAAACAAAGAGCCCTAGGCCAAAGAGAGAGAACATGATAAGTACCAATCTATGATGAGCAAGATGGTAGCCGCGATCCAACGCCGAACCATAGAGGATACCTTTTTGCCAGGGCCGAGCAACCGCGAGCCCATATTGCTGCATGCAGCAAAAGGAGCTGAAGTCCCTAGCATATTGCAATCCTTGGAGGCCCTGCAATAATAATTACTCGATAATCTCAGATCCAGGTACTGTCGTCCTATGGATGGACTGGGTAACGGACCCGCCCGGACGCCCGAGAGCTTTCGGAACACCAAATAGGCAAGCATACAGGAAAGAGCAACGCAGTGGATTGCTTCGGCCGAATTTGTAGGAAATCTCAAGCAGGGTCGAACAAGAGGTTAGACAAGCCTTAATAAAAGACATCTCTAAGGTAGACATCGCGCAGAAAAAAAGTGGAGGTATGTAACGTCCTTGACAACTTAGACTTTGGTCGAGGTAAGATAACACGTTACGTACCATATGAGTATGAGGGTAAGGCTGGACCAACGCCTCCGATGGCCCTACACCCCAAAGCCAATTTGGTGAACCTTTCTCTATTCGTTCTTCGAACCTCACCTACTTTCTTCGAACCTAAACATAATAGCAAAAAACCCAGGGACCTGACCTGTTTCATCCCGCCGGTCGCTGCCGCTAGCAATCCGGACAACCTAACTCTCACGACTGGTTTAAAGCCAAAGCCCACGGGATCCTAAGCTTTTACAAATGAAATGCGCACACAACATCTGGGAAGTCCAAGCAAGACCTGGTCAACTACCACATTAAATATTATCTCCTAGGCACCTTAGCCCTTAAGCATAAGAGCTCGAGCTCGAAGATTCTAAAACAATATGGTAAAGCCCCGAAAATACGAACTATCAAAAGCAAAGGTCATGAAACTCTAGAGACTCTAATAAAGTCTCCTACAGTTCATCATAAAGTAAATGAGATCCGCAGGGACGCGCGGAATATGATCCTGAATAATTCACTGTGGGTGGAAGCCAAGGACCCGGGACCTTGAGGCTAGTAATTCCGTACGAAACAGGGGAGTCGGCCTTCGGCCCCCCCCGGGCAAGCCGGAAAACGCGTTATTTCTCCACCTTGGACCTAGAGGAAAGAAAGCTTTCTTCGAACCTTATTTTGTGGGGGTATGGATACTGCAATGCTATCTACAATAGAGTGGTGCATCCAATGTGTTACGAGTACGGCTAGGTTACGGGCCCGAAACACAGTCCCACAGAATCGGGGAGCACATCTATGCCGAGTCGCAGACAGGTCAAAATTATTCTTGCGAAGGTACCCCACTGAGATTTCGGACTAACAGGAACCCCAGAAGAAAGGCTGCCCAACGGCAGGCAGGCAACGTGGATGGCGCCAGCGAGGCTCAGAAGGGGGGGACCAGCAATTTCTCTTCCGGAGGGTTTAATAAGAAGTGGAGTGAACATTTGGCAGATGAAGGCGTCTCCTCTCACACAGATTCCTTTCGGGAGGAATACACCTTGTCAAGCGAGTGGAACGGGAAAGCCGAACAAAACTACTCGACCATACCTGGTGGGAGCCAGCCGTATGAGCGGTAACGTCCGCGTACAGTTCTGTGAGAAGGGCAGCGGACGGAAATGGCTGTTTGCTATTACTCTCGTTCAAAATAAATAATAACATCCCGGTTTTCGAACGAATTACGCTTTTGTAATAATATATCTACTCCAACGCGTCGGTTCCGTATGAGGCTCAGGATCCCGAGGTACCTTACCTTTTGTCCAGAAAAAAAGTAGGGTCTTTTCTCTCGAGTAGTATTGATTAAATATCCATATTCCGTGGATGTGAAATCAACTTGGATCTCTTTTTATGGAAAAAGATCTAGCTGATTCTTCAAAGAAAAATCCGACTTCATTCCAAGGGCATTTCATTTTACTCGGTTAACCACTACGGAACTTTGACTCTTGCCAGCTAAACTGGGTTTGTCTCTTAATTAATACATTAACCCGCTATGTGTCCCGGTTGCTGCTGTGAGGGAGAAAAAGTCATTAAACCTTTGAAGATTTAATTAATGACTCTGAATCTAAAATCAAGGTAAGTGGTGGGGATAGGGCGCGAAGCTTGAACCAACTCTTCTGGATTTAGATATCCAGTTATTTGGATCAGTGTGCTGGGTACCATAGTCGTAAAATGCGGGTTCTATTTACTTACGCGGGTGGAGTAGATGAGGAAGGACCCTACTCCTGCTGCGGAGGAATTGATTCCAAAGAGCGTTTACTACGCTCTTCATAATCAATTACCGCGAGCTATTTTTTGGCTCTCCCTTCGGACCGGGTCTACCTTCATACATAAAGCGCACTCACTACTCGTGGCCGTGGCTGCTGTGAGTACAAAATAAGGACACACCCTTTAGTAGGGCTTGAAGGAGTGGCAGTGGGCAGCCTATGATAGTGCTTACTTAAGAGAAGACCAAGAAAAATGGGCCAGAAATAACAATAAATTCTATTCATATTCAAGACCATCTCTCTTAGCCTTAAGAAAAGCCCTGCGCTTGACGCAGTATTACGACGGCTGGCAGATAACCAGTTCTCCAGCTTTAATTTAGTTCGATTCAGAAACACGTGCCATTCCATCTTCCACTGAGACCACTCGGCAGACTGCCCAAGGAAATAAAGCCCGAGGAAAAGGATGACTTCCAAATCAGATGTAATAGATGAAATGGAAACGGAAGAAAATTTTGTCTCGAAACGACTTCTGGCATCATATCAAAAAGATCAAAACCACATTCGTAGTAAGCTGACATCCCATTTGGATAAGCCACACAGTAAAAAGCAAATAAAAGAAAAACACCAATTAAGATCAAAAAAAAGTAGCAAACTGATTACTAAATAGACACGAATAGGTGCAAATTCCACGAGATAACTACTTTTTCTTTATTCCTCAAAGGAACGTACTTAAAAAACAAAGCTTCCAATATTCGGTGGAGCGAACGAAGAATGTCTGGATTCATAAGAATGATGTCTAATTTGTGTTTGTTTTTTTGATGACCACCCCACCAATAAATAGAGACAAATGAGAATAACCAAACCACGTCTACAAAATGCCAGTACCAAGCAGCTGCTTCAAAGCCAAAGTGATGCTTTTGGGTAAAATGACCCAAATATTGACGAATACCACATGTTATTGGAAAAATAGTACCTATAATAACATGAAACCCATGAAATCCTGTGGCTAAGGAAAAGGTAGAACCATAAATACCATCGGAAATAGTGAAAGGAGCTTCTACATATTCCATTACTTGAAGCCCTGTAAAGACTAAAGCCAGCCAAATGGTAGCTACTAAAGCGTAAACGGCTTGCTGTTTTAATCCCGCTAATATAGCATGATGAGCCCAAGTTACGGCAGCTCCAGATGGAAGTAGAATAAGAGTATTTAGAAAAGGAATCCCCCAAGGATCTAACACCTCAATTCCCTCAGGGGGCCAAATAGCTCCAATATCTACTGTAGGTGCTAGAGAAGAATGGAAAAAAGCCCGAAAGAAAGCTAGAAAAGACATAACCTCTGAGACAATGAACAAAATAAAACCGTAGCGAAGTCCTAATTGTACCACAAATGTATGATGTCCTTCGTAAGTGGATTCACGTATAACATCGCGCCACCATAAAAACTAGGGGTCAGTCCATCCATGTCTGAGTGGCTGCCCTCAAAACTATACGTGGGATTTTCGCCTCATATGGCTTGCACCTCCGATATCCACCATGTTCCCGGGTAGGTTTGAATTTGTTCAGAGACTGAGAGAGGATGCGGCCGGACCAGTCAACCTTGCTGGCTGCGCGGCCTGCTCCGCTGGGACGAGCTGAAGCATTGCCATCCTCCGAGATCTCGGGTCTCGAGCAGTACGATCGTAAGCTAGGTCCCTTCGCGGCCAGGTAGAATGAGTGTTTCCGCCCGAAGCGCTACTACGGACCCTCGGAATGCCATTCCCGTGGAATGCATTATTTCCCCGACTTCCATACACTCCTCGTTCTCCGCCCCCTTCGAAGGAGGCAGAATTCTCGAAGGGTTAGGTCCTAGCGCATTCGGCTGGTTGCCCAGCCGGTCTCCTCGTAGAGTTCCCCACGATTTCTCAGGTGCTGTGCACACACCATGTATTGTGCCCAACTCTGGCCCCTTTAGGGGCTTGCTTGTCGTGCCCCTGCCACTATATTCTGCTTTGGGACAGGAGGGCCTATCTGCTCCGGGAAATGCGTAGTATCACGTGCGTTATCCTAACCGTACCTTCTGCTCCCTCGAGGCATCTCGGTGGGGGCAGACCCACATTCTTCGAACCTCGATTTACACCTGCTGCTCCCGGGTATGTACCCTACAGGTTGAGCGCGTGACCTAGCCTGAGATGTCACGGAGGAGAGGAGAATGCCCTCCTCGTCGGAGTAAATGTATTCGGGCGCACCATGGTGTATAAGATTATTCCCAAGCCTGAACTAAGAAGTGTTCCACCTCCCGCAAAGGAGTGCATGTACATAACGCCACCCATAGTGCTTGCCAAAGCTCCCAGTGAACCCAAAATAGGCCATGGACTTGGATCTACTAAATGATAAGGATGCTTTTGAGATACATTCATAATTGGTCCTTCGTTTGCTTTTTAGTTTAATTTTATGGGATACCCAAGAAACCTAGTTTTTTCTGAATTTTTTTCTTCGAATTAATGAAAACTAAGCGAAGGTAAGCCGCCTTCTAAGGTTCGTGGGGGAAGGGCGCAGAGGTGCGCGAAGCGCAGCGGCAGAGAACCCCAGCACCCCCCCCCCCCCCCCCCCCCCTCCAAAAAATATTTGATCTCAACAGTGAAAATGAGTAGCTAGGAAGCTGTTTGTGAATCTTTGGCAAAAGGTAGCCAGTTGAGTGTTTATTTGCTCAGTGATGTTTTTTTGTTGTACAATAGCAGAAAGTATACCTGGGTCAATAGACTTCAAAAGCTCTTGTTCATATTGATTAATGATCGAAATAGGAATTTGATCTGGATTAACCTTTGACAGCAGCATAAATAACCACAACTTGTTTTTCAATCAATAGGAAGTGGGCTATATTGTGGTTGTTTAGGAACGAAGTTCGGCCTAGCCCTGCAATTTTACAAATACTGAGTAGCAGCGTCAGGGTCTGCTGCACCAAATTGAGCAGAAGCGGCTACTTCATAATATTGTGCCCATTCTGGTTTTGAGCCACCACATACTTGTTTCATAGCTTTCAACTGAGCCGCAGAACCGGCGCAACTCACACATAATTCCACGTTAGTAGCAGGTCGAATTCTACGACGAAAGAGTTCTGTTTCCAGAAGGATTTGGGATAGGAGTGGCCCGGGGGCTATCACAGATCCGGGCGTAAAAGATTCATCCTTCATCCGGCTCCCAGAGAAGATTGGAGGTCAATTAAAAAGGCATCCGGAAGGACTAGTGGCAGCTAGTCTCTTGGTTCAGCAGAAGTCTCGTTCACGAAGAACAATTCAAGACTACTGATGGTATCCAGTTCGCCTTCATGCCGCAGGTCATGGTGCTTTTGACAAAGCGGTACTTGTTTACGGTTCAGAGCTAAGTCTACCGCTCCGAAGAAGTCGGTGAGTTTTTTCTCAAATTGAGCTGACTTCACCGAGATACCCCCTTTCCACCTTCTGACTAGTTTGCGTATATGGTGAACCTCTACATTATTCTTGCATCCCAAGACCGCACGACCCTCAAACAGCTTGCGTGAGAGCCTGACACAAGGTCTCCGCAGCAAGATGGCTTGGAACTCCCGAGAGGTCATGAGGTTCGATTCGATGAGACTGAAGCCCCTGCAAATTCCGTGCACCTTATGGACAGAAAGGAATTCAGTAATAGCAGCCGGGTATCCCGGTGTTTTTAGCTATTACATCTTAAGACCGCAATTGTTCCAACTGGTGGAGTCTCGGGCATCTTATACACAGGTTTCTAGATTTTGCTTCGGGATGTAAGGCAATTTTCGTGGCCTGTCCACCTTTAGCTTTGTCCTTATCTCGTACATAGCGGGTTATCTTGCCTCGACCCTTTAGTCTACCAAGTAAGTTTCTAACTTCCTCGATTTTGTTCACTACATTCACGCCGAGGATATCCTTCCTCCACCAAGGCCCGTCTAACAATTCATTCTGCCCTGAGGTTACCCGGTCGGGTTTTTGGATCAACTGCGATGCTATCCCCCTAATACTATTTCGACGTTTTGCAAGTTCCGGGGCATCCATCCGGGTGCAGCCCCTTCTCGCCATAGGGGTGGGTAAATCTGTTGTAGATTTTAGCTCTAAGTGATTTCCGTGTCTAGGCTTTGGGAAAGACTAAGAAGGCTCCTTTCTCGACCCTGGCTCTTTTCTCAGGTAGGTTTGTTCGGCAAACGCGGAGGTTGGTAAAGCGAAGCGATGGACGAGGTTATCACGAATACTTCGAGTAGGGTTTGTAATTTTGGTAAAGCCCTTTCCTTACGAAGAGCTTGTTCCAAGCTAAGTGCCGCAAATAGTATGAATTGAAGAAAAGCTAGTGGCTGTCAATAAAGCATCAACCTTTCTTTCTTTATTTATTTATTTATTTTTAGCATTAATTCCAGCGGGGTTATACAAATACCGAGGAAGAGGTAGGCTTTCCAATCAAACTCGAAGAAATAAAGCCGCGGATTATTACGTTATAATAAAAAAACAAATATGATTATAAATAACATAGTATATTATCCCTTTTATTTATTACAGTGGTCCACCACTCAATGGCAGTATGACTACCAAAAATAGCAAAAACCTGCGCATGTTTGAGCATCAAAGTAATTCTTTGTTGGCTTATTCTTCGCCAACAAAGATCTTTGAACCTTTAACACCGCTGGCGAATTCAACCAGTTCCCCAGCTTGAATTTAGTAGTTCAATCCAGAAACACGTGCCTTTCCATCTCCCACTGAGACCACTGGACCGATCTTATCCACTGGCAATTTGGTGTGAAAGTTGGTAATTCTTCGTTCTAATAAAGAAAGTAGATAGCTCCGCCGCAATTTATGCCAATCTGTTCATAAATTCGTTACTTATTTACAAATCCTCCTATCATGACATGAGAATAATAATCACATAAAAATGAGAATTTGTATGTGCTTGCCCTACCGCTTTCTTTTAGGTTTTGACGGCACAAGCTTCTCCAGGGCCCCGAACCGAAGGTTAACGGGAAACGCAAAGCGTTTTCTTGAGGGCCCGGCACTCGACCGATGGTAAGAGGGCATAGCATAAATATCTACAATGGGATGAAGGCGCAGAAAAGCTTTCTGTTCCACGCATCGTTCCCACCTTGAAGATTTTGGTGGGTGAGACCAATCAAAGTATGAACCAAAAACACAGCGTAAATTCGATGATTTTACAAATGAATTCATATTTAATCCTTGGGTTTTTTCGTACCATATTTAGATCTGCCTCGACGTCGACCCGGGATTCCCTGCGAATCTTTGACTCCTCGAATACAATGGTATTTCACACCTGGCAAATCTTTTACTCTACCTCCTCTAACCATAACCACAGAATGCTCTTGCGAATTATGACCTTCGCCGGGAATGTAAGCAATTATTACATTTCGATTGGTTAAACGTACTTTGGCTGTCTTGCGTAAAGCTGAATTAGGTTTTTTTGGTGTTCTTGTCGAAACACGCAGGCATACTCCTTGCTTTTGAGGACACTTCTTTAAAGCTCGAGTGCGTAGTGTGCGCCTCTTTTTATCTCTACCATTACGTATAATTTGATTAATTGTAGGCATATTTCACTTACTTTCTTTTTGGCCGTTGGCCAATAGAATCGCCCATGAATTGGCTTCGCCCAGACCTCCGTATGCTTTGTTCGAAAAGCGAACAAAGGGGCGAGGATACGGGGGGATAATACAATTGCTCGCCCCCTCCAGGGCTGCAGCACACTTCAATGAAGGGTCAGCAGCCACTTCATCGATTATTGAGATAGATATGATGGAAGTGCGAAAGAACTTTTTCGTACTACACCTATAGGCATCATAGCATTGGTAAAAGGTGACAAGAAAGCAAGCCCTTCCATCTTATGGAGCATATCTTGCTCATCTGACACAGCATGAATCACTGAACCTGCACTCGGTAATAGTAATGCTTCAAAAAAAGCGTGATTCATTAAATAAAATACGCTAACGGAATAGTTGTTGGAAAAATGCCGTGAGCAAAGATCATATAGCCTAATTGACTACGAATTTAATAAGCTATGACCCTCTTTATTAAATTGTTTCGTAATATTCCAGTGGTTGCCGTGAAGAATGACGTCATAGCTCCTAAAAGTAATAACAATCAAAGCATTGGCTGAGTATTCGGTTGAAGGTTCGAAGAATGCTATCATAAAAACGCCTGCTGTTACCGTAGTAGCGGCATGAATCGAAGCGGATACTGGAGTGGGACCCTCCTGCATCGGGTAACCGAGTATGCAATCCTATCTGTGCTGATTTTCCAACAGCGCCAGTAGGAGCTAAAATACAAATAACAGTTATGGCATAGAATCTCATCTCACAAAAAATGAAATAATGATTGGGTTCGGAAAAGGCACTAGCACGAGCATAAATAGTAGAGAAGTCTACTTACTGTTTGCAAGAGAGTAAAGCAACGGCCGGCGATCCCGAGAGCTAATCAAAAAAATTACCTACCCGATTGACAAGCATAGCTTTGATAGCTGCTTTATTTGCCGGAAGTCGTGTAAACCAGAAATTGACAAATATGGAGTTACCCCCGGTAACCTCCCATCCTAAGAATAATTTAATAAAGTTAATCGGAAGAGGTAGGCTCGAGCTTTCCACCCCCCCTTATCACAGCACCGTACGTAACAGTCGCCCGGACCGTACCTTGAGCTTCTGAGCCAAGACTTGAAAGCCCTCCTTCTTAAAGATCTGTAATATGTTTCATTATATCAGAAATTCTTTCGAGAGGTTCGAAGAAAGCATAGTCCTCCCGAGGCGCTGGAACTTGTGCTGGCGGATTATTGTCTGGCAACGGACCTGACTGCGTATCGGGAGGATGCACCACACACTCATTAATCTCGGCAGGTGGCTTGTTGAGGTCAAAAGGTAGACTGTTAGATCTATTTATTCCTGAAGCTACGGCGGCCTTCAGTTTTAGGCTCTGGGGAAAGAGCCGGGCGGCCACCAGTTACCAGCTCTGGTCAAGCCGCAGCAGGACGAACAAGGTTCAGAGTAGTCTTGGTAAGTCCCCCCTCCGGAAATTATGAAGTTTCCTCCAGGGCATCGTGAGTCGAAGAAGGAGCAGCTGTAAACAGTTCCAGTTTCCCTTTTATCCTTTTATTTATTTTACCTTCAGGAGATGGAAATGGAAGAACTCTATTTGCTTCTCATTGTGAGATACGACCCCACTTTTTAGGGCCTTTGAAAAACTATCTTGAGCTTCTTTAAGATCATTCAATATTTTTTTTTTTGTGGACCTTAGATCTTTCTCCAGTGCTTAAGCTCGGAAACCTTTGAATCCACTTCTGAATTTATCGAAACTCTTCACCACATTGCATCTCGATTTGTTTATGCCAATCAGGCCCGCTTCGAAAAGCACGACCTTATTTCTAATTATCAACAAATCGTCGCATATCGAGATCCAAAAATTGTTGGATCTCGAGATCTTGCGTGTAACGTGAGCCCCTCCCTCCTGAAGAGTGGTCTATTATATTGTATATTTATGGACTTTTTCCCGGTATATTAATACGGTCAGAACGAATTGACCCTTCGGGATCTCCGAAGGGGTAAAATCGATGTCCCTAGATTGCGTAGCTTGCTCCGTCTACATTTTTGATCAATTCTACCCACGTACTACGTTCGTCTTTACTCCATGACTTTGGTATGAATCAAATCAAGGAGGTTCTTGATAAGCTGCTGAGGGTCAAGCATATGCTGGAGAGGGCGAGGGTCGGTTGGATTGCTGCCGCTGGGAACTTCTAGGACAATGCCTTGAAAAGAAGGAGGGTTCTTCAGGCAATTGACAAGATGCTCCCAATCCTGGGGAGTCCAAACTGGGAAGAATGCTTTATTCCATTTAGTTAGGCATTTTTTTTTCACTTAGTTCTTCTTCTTTTTCTCGGCCGTTGGCTCATATTGAATTGCCCGCTTCGTCCAGTCCTCCGTCTGCTTTGTTCGAAAAGCGAACGAAAGGGCGAGGATATGGGGAGGATACACTTGCTGCACGCCCCCGGGGGGGCTGCACACTTCCCACAATAGGAAGGGTCAGCCAATTCATCGATTGAAACACATGAAGTGCAAAGGAACTTGTTGTAGCATCTTCTTTTGCACACCCAAATGGGAGGAATTTGCATAGATTTTGGTAGCCAGCCGAGAGTAGACACGATACGCTCTTTTTACCCCGTTGGTTCCTCACATAACCGTACAGCATGATGGTTTCGGCTCCCCTTGAATCAAGTGTTCCAGTCCGTTCTAGCTGGGTACGGTTCTCTCCTCTCTTATTATGCCCACAGGGCCGCCTAATCATGCATGCCCAGGGTAAGTAAATTGAGTGTCAAGATCTGTCATCGAGATCTTGTTGGCATGCCATTCTTTGTGGTGCCTGCGGCAGAGCGTAATTTGTTTCCTATTAATCAAAAGCTCTGGATGGACAGCGCGCCAGCCTTTGACGCGCCTTCCCTTGGTGGCTTTGTACAGAGAGGCGGCCGTCCTCTTCCACCCTTCGACGAAGTTGGCTTTAGTGGTGCATCTCGATGTCTTGGTTCGCGCAGTCCCGGACTGAGCATCGCCATTGGTCCGTCTTACGCATCGCGTGTATGATGAATGCTCGGTCCAATAGTGTAGGGGTGGTACAGGATTGGTTTGGATTAAGAACCTACCCCCTAAATAAATGTCGATCTCCGATCCTCGCTGTTCTCCACGGAGCGCCCCTTCTGATCGATCTACAACTCAACGGTCAGCTCCGAAACGTATATTTCGATGGTTTGATAGAGAGTTTTTTTGCGCTTTGCTGCTAGGGCGTGCAGACAGGAAGACCCCAATCTACTCTCCTTCTGAGAGTGGGCAGGTTGTTTGAGCACTTGTAGTTTAGTAAACCCATGGCAATACCCACATAATGTAACACGGGTTTCTTCTCCTCCATCCTAAGTAGCCGTGGGTTGCGACTTGGTCTCCCTTTCTCTACAAAGCCCTTTCCAGCTCGTTCATGATTTTTCTCAATTGGATTGGCGGCGCATAATTAATATAGTAGTTCTTGGGGGGGCAGCATAGTGACCTTGGTGCGCACTGCCTTCGTTTTACCTTCGGTAGGGGGGGGGGGGGGGGGGGGTCCCATATCTCTGTTCACCTGACCCGTGGTTCGCGCTTCAGGTTGGATTTTTTGTACTATTATGGCAAACTTTCGCAGTCCTTCATCTGGGTGGGCAGCCGCTTCCGCAATCTATCCGGGTAGGACCTGTCGAGTCCACTCATTCAGTAAGATCTATGTGGGGCTTGCTACCCTATGCATATTCTTGTGCACCGAGCCTTTTATGATGTGTTGCAGGGCAGTCGTGATTTGATCGAAAGTATGTATTATGCTCTTTCTTGGCGTGTGCTTCTCTTTCAAGGTCTTCGCTATGGCTTCCCTTGCCGTTACTTCGTAGTACTTAGTGACCCTAGCTAGCGAGCTGCACTTGGTGGTTCCGTGTTACTTTCCGGCTCACACGTTTAGCCTTTTCCAGGTGCTTTGCGCTTCTCGAGGTACAGAGTCTGGGGTCCCTGCTTCGAATAATAAATATGAAGTCCTAAGAACTTAACCGAGTTTTGCAGGGCATGGGTAATAATACTGGATTTATCCAAATTCACTGTAAGGCCAGGGGGATATGGTGATGCTTTCGCAAAGGTTTCTTGCTCCCGTCTTGTCGCCTACGAATCTCGGTGGGAAGTCATCTGCATATTTCACCACCATAAATTTGCGAAATTTTGGGTCTGGGATCATAATGTTGTTCCGGACCCCCTTACGGCGTAGCTCATTGCTCACTGCCAATTGCTACTGAAAGTTTGCCCGCGCATAGATTATATTATATATATATATATTGCGGGCTTTTGCTTCCGCGTTCATCCATTCCGGGTTGTGCCTGCGGCCATTCCCCCTGCTGTTTCCTACTATCAGCCGTTTCGGGAAAGCGTCTAGCTTGTGCTTATGGATATTGCACAGCAAGGGGGGGCACACTGCCTCGTGCACGCCGCCCCGTCCCGCCCACCCAAAACCAACCCAAAGATTCCGGCGTGAAACATCCTGAAATATCGAGGATTTTCAAGTTGGTCTGCAATTTGTTCTCCAAGTATATCCATTAGTCGTCCTCTGGGTATGATGTTGTAACACTCCTCGGTGTCAAATTCAATAAACCAGCCCCAGTCCATCGGCGCACTTCGCGGAGCGCCGTGTGGCATCCTTTGCCAGGTCGGAACCCATGTTCCAGAAACTGCGGCTCCTGGATCGTCTCAACAACAAGTACCATTTGCACGGCTTCTTGGACGATTTTGTTTCTGGGGCTGGCCATCGTATCGTCAGGGGTTTTTTTCTCCCTCTGGGTGGGGGGACCTACCTACCAGAGGTTTGAATCCATAGGAGCCGCTTCGAAGACGTCTGGCTGCATTTTAAAACCATTCTTTGTTTATCCTCTCCAGGCCCCGAAGGGGCACCCGACCTAGGGGATAGGAAAGATGGTCTCTCTATGTCACCGCCAGGGGTCATGTTCCCTGGTCTAGATCTTATACGATAGTATGCCGCTTCTCATGTGGTCGGGTATGCAATTATGTTGGTCAGCTTTCTGTATTTGCCATTGGTATAGCATTTTTTTCTGTCAACACTGGCCTTACTACCATCCGTGTCCGAAGGCCCGCGTCCTTGGGACACGGATGGTAGTATATCCTCTTGGCCAATCAAGTTAGTACCATTTCCCACGATCTGGGCTTCGTTCGAATATGCTTGCCCCAACCAAGCTCGACCCGGAGGACGCCAAACTTGTGCAACACATAAAAGAGGTTACCTTGTTGTGAGGGCACGTGGTTCCCGGTACATTGCTGTCCTGAGGCCTTGAGTGTGGTCGGCTACGAGGGACTCAATCAAGTTCCCCCTGTCTTGTTCTGCAACATAGAGGTTGCTCGTGTCCCGCCCCCGTTGGTCCTTCGGAGGTATCCTCCGTGGAGCGATGATGTGGCTTTACGCAGGGTCACCCTTTCCCTCCCCAAAGCCGGAAGTACTCATGCTGCGTGAAAGTCTATCGCCCTTAAGCGGCCTGTCGAGCACGTGACCTTGTTTACTACTAATGCGCTGACCACAAAACGATTTCTTAGCGTAAGCGTACTAGCAATAAGTTCCCCACCCACGAGCTCTAGCCCCCAGCTACCGCTTAGTTGGTCCGGGGTGGGTTTAGTGTCAACTGACCCGGCACGGTGTCTTCACAACACCAGCAATACGATGCAAAGGGGCTCGTTCTCCGCACTTCGACGCACCATCGAGTGTTAGTTTTTCAAAACCTTTTTTCCTTTCATTCAAAAGTATACTAAGCATCTCTGCTTGAGGCTGCGAGCCAAGCACTGGTTTGCACTTGCTGCTCCTTTTCAATTTAAAGCAGACTTCATTTGCCTGTTGTATCTTTCGAAGTGCCCTTTGCTGCGGTGCGGGCCCTCGACCAAAGGTCGAGCTAGCTTTTCTGTGCTTGAGATGACGAATTACATGCGAAAGATCTCTTCTCTTGAGTAGTAAGCAACTACTTATAGTGAAAGGTGCCCCCCGTTCGACGGTGACACTGAATGGGCAAAAGAACCTGGTTTTAGAAAAACCTTTGCGAGTTGCAATCTGAAACCCGGGGAGGCCTCCGTCCCCTCATATACCTGATAAACATGTCTCCATAACGAACGTGGAAATGTTCCATTCTGTATCAAAAGAAAAAGCACTCTTGTGCTGCGAGAGTGAGAGAAGCGGCCATCTCCGTCCGCTGCTCAAAACAGAGAACCATACTTGTTACCGCTCCTATGGCTCCCAACCACTGGTTTAGTCGAGAGTAGTTTTGTTCGGCTTCACCGTTCCACTCGCGGCTTGGCAAGGTGTATTCCTCCCCAAGGAAAGCGATCTGTGTGAGAGGAGACGCCCTCATCTGCCAAATGTTCACTCCAAGACCCTCCCTCCATTTATCTGTCTGAATCAGGAACGTCCCCTGCTTATAAGCTTCGCCGGCGCCACCACCTCGTGGGGCAGCCCGGGGGAGGGTTCTCGATAGTGCAGTAATTTTTAGTGGGTACCATGACCGGTCTGCGACTCAGCTAGAGGTGCAAACTCCCGAAAATGTGGGACTGTGTTTCGGGCCCGTAACCTAGACGTACTCGCAACGGATCGGATGCACCACTCTATGGATAGCATTGCGGTATCCAAACCCCTCAGAGATAAGGTTCGAAGAAAGCTTTTGAGGCCCAAGGTGGAGAAATAACGCGTTTTCCCGCTTGCCCTGGGAGATTACTCGACTCCCCTGTTTTGTTTGGGGATTAGCCCCAACCAAGGTGCTGGGGCCACCCACTGTGAATTATTCAGGGTCCCCGCGCTTCAGACTTTGAGTGTGCACGACAAATGGAATCTTCAGCGGCACCTCGAGAAAAGTCAATGGCAAATGAATGACGTTTTTCCTACTCACCACGAGATAACCTCTTATTTTCGAGTTCTTCGAGCAAAGAAGGTTTCTTTTCTGAAGACATTTATTTATTTGCCAATCAATTACGCGACGTCGACCTTCCGGGCCTGGTTATAATTATTACCGTCCACAATTTCATAAAAAGCTTTCATGTTGCAAAGATCCAAGAATCTTCAACCGTGCATTTTGTACTTGGCTCTCTTTATTGGAGCAAGAGATGGTGGCACGCGTTCTCTATCCCTACAGTCCCGAGCTCGGAGGCTCTTGCTTTAGTATTATCTTGACATTACGAGGAAATACTATGCTGCTTTGACGTAAGAGCAACACACTCCAAAAGGAAAAGCTTACGTTGCGAAAAACAATCGGCCTTTTTTACGACCTAACCAAGGTTCGAAGAAAGCCTTTTTTTTTTTTCGAAGTAAATCCAGAAGCAACTATCTATGTTTCAAAAAATCCAACCATATGTCTCGGAAATAAATAAGAGGTACTCTAAACTTCAAAAAGACAATTAATTAAATAGAAAACTCGTTTTCTTCTGGCAATTTTTTTTGCATAAAATAAATAATAAAGAGTATTCTTATTTATCATTGTTTTGTATTCCTTCCATAAACTTCTCCCTTTTCTTTTCTCGCTTTGATTTCAGAGCAACCTTAGTAAATGTAAGGAATTTTATCCCTTACGGGATTTGAACCCGTGTCTTCGACATGAAAAGACGATGTCCTAACCCCTAGACGAAAGGGACGAGATTACTTCGGAGAAAGATGTCCGGCCGGAAGCTGCTGCAAAGCAAAAAATAAACCCAGTGGCCTTTGGATCGTTTATTATGCGCCGCTCACTGCTATTTAAATATTTCATTTCATGACGCTCTCAACTAGAAACGAAAGCAATTTACCTTACCCAGCACGGGGTCAATTCATAACGTCCGCGAGAGAAGAAGCTTGCTTCTTCTCTGGGACCCATAAAACCTGCTGCTGCGGCCTTTGCTCGTAAAGCCAAGCGCGCTTCTTCGCCCCTCCTCCCCTATCTTCCGACCGTTAGTTTTTTGGTGCCTTTGTTCGTAAAGTAAACTCGTGCTTGTAGCTCAATTGGATAGAGCACCAAACTACGGATTTGGGGGTTGATAGTTCGAATCTTTCCAAGCATAGGCCTATCATTTACATAGTACCAACTAAGAGAATACGTCTGATAAGTGTAGAGTAAGTAGTTGAAATCTACTTGCTTCGCACCTTGCTCTGGTGAAGCTGGCGGAAATAGCTTCTTATTAATGGGAGATTTTAGTCTTGCCAAGGCTGAGGTTGTGAGGGGGGGGGGTTTAAGAAATGTGAACCAAGAAAAGGTATTCAAGGCAGATGGCGGTGTACTCGAAACAGAAGCGATAAAGGAGCTTGATAATGGCGTATTCTCATATTGAGAGTAATTCTTCGAGCTAACTACGAGCTCAAATTACCCCTTACTGTCGAACACGAAGTGGAAAATACATTTCTTATTGAAGCGGCCTGGACTGGAGAAGGTTCGAAGAATGCTTTTCCACGCATAAAGAACACAGTTCTTTATGAGAAAGACTCGGAGGGATTTAAAAAAAAGATTCGGAGGGCTCGGTCTGCGTAAGTAAGTAGCCCGCTATACACTTTTCATATTCATATGCTTTGCAAAAATCATGCGTTTCCTTAAAATTACACCTCTCACCATACTTATTTGCTAACTATTAAAGCATCGTGGGCACACTCTCAAAGCCGCAAGGGTATGGAAGTCCTTATTGGAAAGAAAGATCAAAGGCCTGGGTTTTTTGTTAGAGAAGAGCGCATATGGCGATTCAACAACACCTTTATGAATGAATGTTGACACCACCGCAGAGTATTACAAACGTGCTACACGTAAGAGTATCATTCGAGGTCAGCCTGTGCCATGGGTGGCTGGCTGATAAATTTGCGTCGTTTATGAAGACCTACTAGATATTCCTCGCCCGGTTAGCAGCGAATCGTACCAGACTAGAAAAGAGTCCAGGAATAATCATTTATATTCCCAGATAACGGAATGATTCTTTGGTTGGTTAATAGATATCACCTTAGTATAAGTCAAAATGTTTTAATTAGTCGATGGAATGTGTTTTAAGCCTAGTTGGACAGGCATAAGGAAAATATATATATATATAATAATATATATTATTATATATATGTATATTATTATAAATAACCTTGAACCAAACCGTTTTTTTTTGTGAGAAAAAAGGCAATAAAAGAGGTCACATTATAATTAATGCAACAAACGAACTATGATGTTACGATGAAAAAATTTTAAACCAAGGTTCAATACTTTATCCGTCAAACATCCATTGATATTTGATGACTGAATGAAGTACAAAAATAAATAATAGGTTATAAGGTTCGAAGAAAGATGTAGCTCTGTTTTGGTTAATGGATATGTTCAAGGGTTGTTTTTTTTCTTTTGGGCTGGTTTAATGCCATATTTCTTTCTTAGTTATCTGCCATAGGCAAATTATATGTTGCAGTTAAGCCAGCAAGTTGGCTTGGTGAAGCCTCTATTAGGCGTGTAAGGCAAATAGTATAGCAAGAAGTTGGCTTGTTTGAAGCCTCTATTAGGCGTGTGTGTGTGGGGGGGGGAAAGAAAGGCATTACTGCAGGGTAAATTACTAAGCCTTTTGGGAGTCCCTACGAAACTCCCCTTTGATGTTCCTTAGACTTTTTCTTTGTTTGAAGGGCGGGCCCTTGATTTTTCCCTTTATTTTTCTTCGTTTCTGCGACGGGCCGTTGCCAATTCTGGACAGCATCTATGTATATCCTTAGATAAGGGTCCAAGGCCTCCCCTGGGGGGTATGTAACTGTGTTCTATTGGCATTAATTAGGATCCACAACACTTTTGCTTTCTCACAGGCTTGAATATAATAATTATCAGAGGCATGCTATTAATTTCTGTCTGAGTAACTGGTAAATAACTGCTGCAATGGTAACTAATCTCGGAGGTAACACAGCTTTCAATTCTATTGGTCTTTACCCGGGATTCATTCCCCGTATATGCAATTGCAAAAGAATTTTCCGCATCTTTTACTGCTTAATTCGTTTACTTCATAGAAGTACCCAAAATAACGAGCTGGAACCAACGCCCATAGAAAACGATGTAAACGGAAAATAACTTCCATTATAATTAGCATGGTAAACTGATCCCTGATACAGAGTTTTCTATTATTGGTGCGATAAAAGGTGATAAATACCACTGATGCATCATAAAAAGCATGATACGGATTAATCAGAGAGAACCAGAGTAAGTAAAGCTTCAATCTTATTAAACTGACTTGTAAACCAAGAACGAAAAGAATCTTGGTAATACTAAATATAATTCGAATATCATCCCGTGCCATGTTTGAATTTGTTCTATTTCGAGAACAAAGCTTCGTTTAAGTAGAAATAATATTGGTTTCATAAATTTAAGTATGCGCCACTATACATCTTGAGATTGAAGTTCTGATAAAAATGAGTACGTATTTCAAAAACACTCTCAGTAATAGAGTCGATTCGTGTACATTGTCTATATATGATTTTTAATAAGCAATTTCGCCGATCTAAAAGATTATATATGATGCTTCGGCAGAAGTAATTCTGCCGATCCAACAAAGTACATTGCTTATATATGATCTTTTATTTAAGCAATTTTCATATGCTTTATAATAAGGATTTATTTTTGTGTAGGCAGTTGTCTTCAGCAGCAGAAAGGGCAGCTTATAGCTGCTGTGTAGCAAGCTGGCTCAGGAGAAGGGTTTTTTTCTGGCGGCTGTGATGCAGCCAACCACCTTTAGCAGAGAATAGGTTATAAAGCGGTTACGAGTAAGAATTGGAAGTTATTATCTTCAAAGCAGCTGCAAGCAAGATTTGGTAGCTGCATTAGGAGCTCTTTCCTTCTAACTGTAAACAAGCCTTAGGTTTCTTGCAGTAAAGAGGAAATGAAGCCAAGGTCTTTTTTATTTTCAAGGTCTTTTCTTTGATGGCAGTAACTAAGGTCGTCAACGCGGCTACTGGGTTGGGAGAGCTTGTGCCCCTTCCACAGCTTTCTTCTGGCACATTCTCTTCTCTCTCGAAACGCTGCTACTAAGTTCGACGATCTTAATTACTGTTCAGGTGGAAAGGAGCTCGTTTTTATTTCTACCCCTACAATATTTGAAATTTTAAGTTTCTAATTGTGTGTGTAGTACACGGAAATTAAACGGTTTGAATATACCGATTATGTGAAGCAAAACCAGACACCGAAAAGGAAACAAAATACCCTACTTATTCTCAATAGTATATGATGGAATGGAGGAGCTGCCTCTTGAAATCGAAATCATAACAGTTCTAGAAAGATTATTAGCTGTATTGATAGCTACAGCATCAGACCTATTTAAGGCTGTGCTTTCGCAACAATTAGGTGCTCTGGTTCCGCTAGAGAAATCTGGTGGTTAGCCGTTGTTTTTTTAGCAAGGACTTGCTGAGATCTATCAAATGCATCTCGTGTAATGTGGTTTGTTCCTTCGTAATGTCTTCACTCGAAGGCATTTCCGAATCAAACCCCAGTGCTTCTTCTTGCATTTCGTATAATACAAAAACCACTGCTAACGACATTGTAATTACGGTCACGGTTTGCAAAACCACGTAAAGAAGAACGTAAAACATAATACAAAAATAAATACATACATTATGTATAATGTATTTATTCTTGTATTATGTAAAGTCCGTTGATGAAAAAAATACATCAGGTTCGAAGAATATTGATTAAGTATCCTTATTAAAAGGTGCATTGATGTATTGTGTCGAAATATCTTGTTCTGATGATTGCAATTTTTGGCAAGGCAAAATAATTGGTGGATGGAGTCAACTTTGTGACTTAATAAGGACCCTGCTTTTTGAGTTAATGATGGAATAAGCTCATATTGCTTTTTTTGCACATCTATAACCTTCTTATTAAATAGTCTCGAAGTATTAATGGATGTAATTCGCTCAATTCCTGAAGGCAACGTAGAATCATCGGTAGTTTGTTCGGGTTTGGGTATTCTCGGCACATTCAACGTCTTTTTCATCAATATGCTACTATGCAGTTTTATTAGGTGAGCTCGATTCAATAACATCTGGGCTCACTGGTACCGTGGACGATCGTCAGGGAATAACGTTATCTCTCTAGGTTTGTCTTGTCAAATCTTTAGATTGGAGAGAAGATTGGACAAGTTTTGGCTTAAACTTTTGAATAAAGTTTTGGTTTATTAATGTTAATGTTTGTTTTTGGTGGTTCTACGCAACGTTCGGGTTGGACGGGGTTAGCCAAGGAAGCACTAGCCCCATTGACGAAGACTCTTCCGTTTCAGGTAACGAAGAAGCAACATTTGGGTTGTTGGATTAAGTATTTTGTTTTCACGTAATCTGTAGCGGTATGTTGTATGATGAAGACGCAACATTTTTCCAAGACGATGAAGCCGCCGCATCTTGAAAGTCAACTGCTAACTATTTGGGAATGTTATAATGAGACGCACCATAATTCCGCGTAAGGTTTAAAAAACATCGTAATTTTTTCTTTGAATTGGATGTATCAACTTTTTGGATAATCTTACGTTTACCTCTGGAAAGTTGAGTTATTGATTGGTCATCAGAAGGTGATTTATGTAAAAAAAAGGCTAGGCTTACTAGCGTCAGGAAAAGTTGGAAGAAAATTAGTCCCTCCGATTGATTGCAGCAATAGGGTTTACTTAAGTCAAGAGATGGGGATTAATTCTACCATAGAATTCTAATGTATAGTAGGATCATAATAAGGAATTCTTGGCTCAGGATTTTTTACCTTCCGAATGACATTCGGCATAATGATATTGCGTATTAAATAGTTGTTTACTTCCACCATAGAGTTTACAATATCCGACAAGCCCATAGATAGCCGCACGACCTGCTGATAATACAGTTTGTTGCGCAGACGACAGGTTAGTGCGCTTCTGCTGAGCCTAATATTGCATTCCTTCGATTCCTTAGTAAATCTCTAGGCATTGTTCCGACTAGAAATTTTCTCATATACATAATTTAGAATTGGACTATTAACTAATTTTCTTTCTAAGTTTTGAGCTTATTGTACCATATTGTTTTCAGGATTTTACCAATGTTGTACCCCGTCCATAAATTTATTTTCGCTGAGTCGTACACCATATACGTTCATTGAAACGTTGCTGCAAAGAATCTACATATTTTTGTAAATCTGTCGAAACGTACCACACAAAACCTCCAAAAGTAACACAAGCAGAAGGAACCATAAATTATAAATAATATTGAAAAACCCTTTGTTTTTGGTACCAAGGCACGTTGGAAGGAGGAACAACATGGGGATGGGGCTCCTTCATACTGTTACGCATCTCTTGGATAGCCTTTTCCAGCTCTTGAATTGCTATTTGTAATTGTGTGTTGGTTTTTCTAGGATTGGATATTCTCTTCGGTGGATTTTGAAGATGGGGGGTTTGTTCCCAAAAAACCAAGATTATAATACAATTTGCGCAAAAAAATGAACCTCATTAAAATAGGAATAGACTACCCAAAAAGAATACCATCCTTTGATAAATATTCGGTTTTTTTTCTTCCTTCTCCGCGGTGGATGTACAAATAAAGGAATTGGTATGTGATTGAAGGTCTTAGATGAGGGATCTCCTACACATCCTCGTAATACGTCATTCAATTATAAAACAGAGTCTTTCATAATCCTTTGATTTTGTTCGAAAGCCTAGAAACATTTCGTGTTTCTAAGTCCTCCAACAATTGAGGTGCGAAAGCATAAATCGTTTAATATGTGGAAAGGTCTGTCAATTTGTTTTGTTGAGTATTACCTAAAGGATTACTATGAAGGTGTTTGGACGTAATGAATTATAGGTTTGATGTCTAATTACAAAGAGTGCATCCTTTATGAATATGAATTTTTTGCGGTCGCCCATTGAATTGACCTGTAAGGGTTTACAACTTTGAGGGTCTCGCCCCTATCATTGGGAAATACTAGGGATTGAACAACCTAGTAACGAGGAAAATTCCCAGATTGGCCAACCATACATCTCCGGGTCGTATCAGCCCTATTAGAGTAGGGCAAATACACTAAGAAAGAAGTTATTATTGTAACAGGGCATACTAGCCCCCTCTGGTCGAGGGGACATTATCCCCCTCTGCGGATAATGTCCGGGGCAATAAAAACATTACTATGATCAGAGCGGCCCGCTTTGATCAAATAAATAGAGTTTTACACGGTGAAAAAGTTTCGGAACACGGGATGTACCCTATAATCCATGTTTAACAGTTAAACGCAATAACGACTTATTTTATTAATTAACGGGGAGGTCCTTTTCACTCCTGAGGCGGCTGCCGCCGCATGCTCTAACGCAAATACATTAGCCACCGAATGCTCTTTTATGCAGTTCATATTCCGGCTTGTGAACCGGCTGGTTCATTATATAGGAGAGCCGACCGAGGAGCTCTCGCCGCGAATAAGCCTTCCTGCTGTATGCAGTTCAGTGTACTACTTGTGAACTCGTTCGGCTTTATTTATTTTTCGCGGTAACACTGTAGTAAGGGCCGAGCATAAGCTTGCATTCAGCATGTTCAAGCTTTCTTTCTGTGGGATGGAGCTTTCCATAAGCAGCTTATGCATCCGCTCGGCCCTCCACAAAGGCTTAATAGAAAGGGCCAAATAGACAAGAAGAATCATGCAAGAAGCTTTAAGCATAAAGCTTTTCGCTTTGGGCTTCCAGCCTTTCGACCCATCATAAAGTACCCAGCTTTATATCTCAGGAAAAGAAGAACTGCATTCAATTCAAAGGAGAGCTCAAAACAAAATTTGAGAATATCGTGCTAAATGTTAGCTGGCATACTAGCCCGGCCCACCCAGAGTAAGGCTTTGGGATCAGTATAAATTTGTGCTAAGGAGTAGCAGGGATACCTGTTCGGCCCACCCTGCGAACATCTTTGCTTATATTCCGAGCGGTGTTTAATTTCCTGCTTTCCAGAATAGCCTTAAGGCTGCTGCATGTCATTAGGCATACACATTAGCCACCGAATGCTTCTGTATGCAGTTCAAGTTCCTGCTTGTGAAACTTGCTCAACCGCTTCGGATAACCAAGCTCTAACAAACAACCTCTTACGAAACCAACCTTCCTACAGCCTTTGTAGGCTGCTGTCAGCTCTTAGCGTACGCATTAACCACGGAAAACTTCTGTATATAGTAGAGCCATTAGTTACTGAAGGCTGCATTTTTTCTGGGAAAGCTTTAGGCAGCCAGGTAGGTTTTAGAGTACATAACAGCTGCTTTAGCCAGCAAATGTTTGCCGTTGGCCAAAGCAGAGTTTCGCCGTAGCGTATCCTAGTGAAAAAAAAAAAGCCCACGGCAATCTTTGCTGCCTTTGGCCTTTCCAGGCAGGCTGGCTTCCCGGTGCAAGTAAAGCGGAGCGAGCACAGCTGCTGGATGGTTAGTTACTAGCCTTTCCGTTAGCCACCGAAGGCTGCTATCTTCATTCGGTAAAGCCATTATTAGCTACCAAGGCGGTTTGTTTCTGATAAAAACTATTCACTGCCAAAAGCTTCAGCAATAGCAAATGAAATTCGTACTATTTCTGTTTAATGTAATGTAAAAACTTTTCTGTAATGTAAAAAGCAATTAACCAAAGTCTAGCATTTTATTAGGTAAAGTAATGAGTGGCCAAAAGCTGCTGCTAGAGCTAGCGCAGGTAAGGCCTTGTAACCTCCCAAAGACTTCCATATACCGAAGACTTCCAATCCCTTTTGGTAAAGCCGAAAGTGGTTGAATGCCATTGCTTTTCTTTTAGCTTTTTTTTGGGAAGGAGGGGCATTAGCCTTTACTGCGGTATGCTTTTACGTACACATCAGCCACCAAAGGCTGCTGTGATGTTTCGAGTTCAAAGTAACCAACCATTTTTACGGCATCCTGGCGTTAGTTGCGGTTCCGTGTTGATACTAAAACAAGCCTTAAAAAAAGCTTTTGTATCCGCCTATTGAGCCATCGAAAGCATTTGTTTATGTTGTTCCAGCCGCTTCGTTTCCAGCGTTCAGTATCAGCAGCTGTCTGGCGGCATACCGCCGCTGCTCTTTCGCTTCCAGGACACAGCGTGTATATTTCTTCAATACCAATCACCCAAGTATAAAAGAGGGGCTTTAAACGCATTATTATAACGATTGATTAGAACGTTTCTTTAGGAAAGGTTCGCTGCTTTCATACAATAACATTAGAGTGCAACTTGTTATTACGCATAATCCTAAGCGCTACCGAAGGCTGCTTTTGAATAAAGGAAAGCTTTAGGCCATTGTGTAAGTCGTGCTTGTACTTAGAGAGTACCTAACCTAAGTGTGTACTTGGTTCATCGTTGCTACTGCGACTTGTCGGATGCAAGTCACCATTATCAGCTATGGGTGATCGATGAACTAATCGAACACCCATAGGAAAGTGACTAAGGATGGTTTGCCGAAAATCCGGCAAACGTCTGATCGTCTGATGGGCTCTGGAACGAAGACGATTCTTAATAAAATAATATTAATGAAAAAGATAAGACGATTGGTACTAGGCTCTGAAGTAAGAAAAGGGGTTCTTAAGAGAGTAACTCGTAAGTAATCGGTGTGCTCGCTCGTTGAAGCATTAGAGCAACAAGTGTTGGGGCACTAGAGCCAGTGGAAAAATAACCCATAGAAAATAAATGTAAAACATTCTCAAACCGCTATAAAAAACATTAAAAGGCTCGTGGAGCAACAAGGTGAGGCAACAGCGGGTCCTTGTGAATAAAGAAAACATTAACCCTCATCCAAGGAGGTGGTTAAAAAACTAGGAAACTTGCAGAATATATACTATATAATTCCAGAATCTATTTAATTCTTCACAAATATTAATAAATTATTAGTAGAAATAACTCTTCTAGTAATATTTACGAAATATGACGGAAACCAGGATGGTGTACAACCAACAAGGGGTAAAACTATCATCCAGGTACAGGAGTAAGCACAATAATATGTATTCAACAAGATATCCTATAAGTATCGTCAAAAAACTCACCACCAAAATCAGGCATAATACAGAATTGCCTCCACAGTAAGAAAGAAGGGTGTGCTATATTAAGCCTCAAACACCAGCTTAGCAGCCCGCTTTATATTATAAGATGCCAGCAGGTAAGTAAGCATAAGTAAGCCATTGCATAGGAACTCAAATACGTAAAATATAATACTCTAAATATATAGATACTAAGGACATGAGTTAAAAACAAAGCCACAGGACCCAGACCCTCACAATATGGCGGTTTGTGAGAGGAAAATAAAGATAATAAAGTTAAGATTACAAAGTTTAGGTAGGTGTTAAGACCATCAACGATTAAAAACAAACAGTGTCATTAATAAAGGGACCATAAATAAAAGCATTTGGATAACACGCAAAAAACGCACAAGAATAAGGAATTCCTAGCAGAAACGGGCGGGCAATTCTACCCAGAACAATTAGTCCTACACCGGACTCCCGGCTATTAATAAACACAGCAGGACACATTAGCACGAACCTACTCTGCAGCCAAAAGCCTTACCTAGGTTTCAGTCTACAATGAAGAAAGGCTGGATACCATAACATATGGATCAACGAGAAAGGTTGGTTCAGACCAACACCTACAAAAACATACATAAACGAGCTAGCACTCGGCTTTTTCTCGTGTGGAGCCGAGCCTGCACTCCTTCCAGTGAGCTTGCTATGGCTCGGCTATACATTAGGAGCGGCGGAGCAAGAGCAAAAGCTCAAACCAACGCTGCTGCAGCCTGAAACCTGCTATAGCGAGCAGCCATTTATAACTAATGGCAGGATACATAAAGCGGAGCAAGTTCAGAAACAGGAACTGCCACTGTTAAGCTTGTGAGGGCTCGGCCCATACAAAATAGCCTGTAAGTTGTTCACCAAAAGCCGAGCGAGTTCATAAAGCTCGAAACATAACAGCATACAGCTACCCTCGGTAGATAATTCAGAATTATACGCCGTAAGAAAGAGCAATCTGCCGTCTAAAAATAGTTAATATAGTTAGCATAAAGAATTAAGGACAAAACCCAGCTAAGGCATATATTATTATACCCTCATGGGTAACAAAAAAAACTTAGTGTTAACAGCCTTTGGCTGAGCTATATAACCGTTAGTACATTGCTTTAGCTACGGTTATTAACCCCCCCTATTATTGTTGCTTTAGCATACTAGTTGCTAAAGCAACACAAACTTCTATTTCCTTTCGTACTTTCAAAATTGAAATATTAATTTTTTTTTACCCTTAGTCCAACTTCGACATTGTTTGGAGGACGCTCCTATTCTTCACCCATATTCAACTTTATGTTCCTAATCATTTTTTACTTATTTATTTTCTACTATCTGTTCGTTCATATTCTAACTTTTATGGTTCAATATTCTTAAACTTAATAGTAGGAGTCCATCAATCAAAACCATTGGTTTGTTGCGATTCCCTCAAGGTTCACAGGATTTTAGGTGATCCGGAAGCCACTCCTTCTCAATGAGGCAATCCACCAATTTATTCTATTTGTAATATTCCCGGTTTTTTTTACGTTTTTTTTCCCTGGAACCCTTTGTCCTGCCTCTTGGGCACCTACCTTCTCTATAAACAGACTCCTGAAGATGTTTTCCAGCGGGACCTTGATTGCTCTTTTGTTCCCACATATGTGGAACCTGTTTGGCCTTGTTATGGATGTTGTGGTTGTTTCTATAAAGCTGGACGTATCCTTCATTCTTGGGTGATGCAAAGTCAAAGATGTGGTGGAAGCCGTAACTGGTGCTGAGATCCCAACGTTTCCTTTTCCCCTTTTAAAAGCTTTAATTTATTCTCGTGCTTCCTGTGTCTTTCCATCTGAATTAAATTCTCTATAGATACAACGAAATGTTTTTTTATAGATATAACGAAATCTTATGTCGGGGTTAGTTTGGTACATTGTATCGAGAAATTTTTTGTCTTTAACAGAGCCAATTCGAAGATGCATGCGCTACCCCTCGAAGCAAGCCTGTGAAGCTTAAGCTAAGGTTTAATAGCTTTGCTTTGTTAAAGCTAAACTTACAACATGCCATTGTTGAAGCTTGAGCTACGCTTTTCCGCAAAGCTTGAGCCAAGTAAAAGGCCAAACGGCAGAGCTGCTATCCAAGCCAAGCTTAAACCAAGCCATTTGTTACGCTTGACAAAACAAAGAAGTGGTCACGCGAGCTTTCCAGGGCTGCTTCACTTTGCAAAGCCATAGGTCATTATTACACCACCCTCCTCCCAAAAGAAAGAGGAGTGTTTAAAAACGTTCTAAAACGGCTGGCTTTTAAAGCAATTAATAGGCTTGTTGAACATCATTTTCTGTGTAAGAGAAAGAAATGATAAAATATTATCTATCTAATTATTTAATAAATTTATTGATTATTGTATACTTTGAAACAGGGCATACAGCAACAGAAATCGTAACAGAAATTTGATGTCGTAATAAACAAATACATATTAATTATATGGATTCTTTCGATGACGATATATCTCGTGTTACAAAATCATTTAATATTTTGTATTTAATCATATGTATATACAAAGATTAATTGGTCACATAAATAGATGTTCTGTGACGGTCACTTTCAATTTAGTGACTAACTAAAACAAACTTAAGTAGAGCTAAAATTCAAAACCTTTTTCTTATATAATTAACTTTTGAATTATCTTTCTTTAGCCTCGTGAAAGAAACAAACTCCTTTTTATTATTCTTATTCTCCAATAGCAGAACTACAACTAAAGCCTTTCATGTTATGCACACTTTTCCTATCCTACGAAAGGCTGCAAACTTTGCTTGAGCTCAAACCAACTATACAGCTGCCTTCGGTGGCTGATGTGTAAGCGTAACAGCATAAAGCAGCCTTCGGCTTCTAATGCGTACGTTTAACTACTTAAAGCTACCTTCGGTTTCGAACGGCTTTACCAAAAACTAGATGCCTGCGGCCCTCAAACGAGCACTAGAGCTACATGTACTCTTGCGGGCACTAAATTGTGCTCTTGCGGGCACAACTAGAGCCCGTTGAAATCTTACGCTTTACATTGTAAAAAACGTTTTTCTTCGGCTGTAAAAGTATTTTTTTTAAAGGCTTGTTGAACCACATGGTAAGGGTTAAAAGAAATATATAGCATAGCTTGTACCAGAATTAAGGGCGGCATAGCTTCTGGGATAAGTTTGCCAGTCTTAAACTAGCCCACAGTCCAACAGCCGCCTAAATCTGGCAATCGGAAACGCAACGCGCATCTAACATTTAGCCATAGCCGTAGGCTGCAAACATAAAGGAGCAAAAATAACAGTTTCACCAGCCTGCCGAGAAAACAACTTGGCCAGCCTTAGTAAAAACAACTTCAGCTAGAGAACGAGCCGCTCGCTACGCCCTCCCTTTTGCACTTAATCAAAAGCCGTTCGTTCCCAGGCTATGGTCCAAAGACTAGAACTGATCAATGGGTGACATTTATCCACAAATAGCCATATCTGGTTAGCGTACTTCGAGAATACCGCAGCAATTTATGTCACTTGAAGTGCAACACGGCGATTTGTCATGAAATAATAGTGTCGGGGGCTATTTACCATAAGTCTTTATATGGAATATAATGATGACACCTTCATAAACTTATTATAAACTTTATTTTCTTTTCCAGCTCTAGCAACAGCTATGTTACTGAAATCCAGCTCTAGCAATAGCTAGTATATTAGAATAATTTTAGGAACCCATAACAACAAAGGAATGTAGGTTAGCCAGTAGGTACAAGCTAACCTACATTATGATGTATTAAATTGTGATAAAAATGAGAAATATACAATAATTGTAAGACACAAGACAGATGAAAATATTTAACATAAGGAGGCCATTGAGACACAAAATACACAAATGCCCAATTAAATTGAAAAATCCATAACACAGAAACATAACACACATTGTTGAATACCATCAGAACAGAGAATGATGAACTGGTAACTAAAGGGAACGAGATGACGGAGGACCATAGAAACCAAGCTTAAAAGAAAGCGCACGCACAATAACAATAAAAACGAAACCCTTTTAATCTTGTCATGAAAAAGCGACTTAATTCAAAGTTCAAGAAGAATCGAGAGAAACAAAAACAAAAAGAAGATACACACATATGAACAAACGGGAACCTTTTAATCCTGCCATGGAAAAAAACAACTTTTTTTCTTGTTCCTTAGGTTGTGGAAGAAGAGATCCTTCTCAACAATCTTAATTTACCTAAAACTGGGGTTTTTAGATTATCCATGGCGGCAATAATTCGACATTACAGTAATCACTTTTGCAGCTATCTTTGTTTCCATGACCATCTATTTTGTTTCCATGACCATCTATTTTGGGATGGTATTTCGTCATGGGGTAAGAAATAAAGTTATAAACTTGGTACTAACACTCCTAAATTCAAGCCTATTCTAGTCTTTTTTTTGTTTGTCTTTATTTGCACAGAACAGCTATGCTTTAGTTCAGGATTATTCGAAACATTATGCTGTCTTGAATTTGAAGACTTTTTTTCAATTTCGGAGAGTACAGACTTTACATTCCTTTGCGTACTTGCCAAATTGTTGGTAGTTTTTACTTCGCCAATTATATATGTATATAATACTTGACATCGTTGAACTTCGCAGCGCTTCGCTCAGTGTTACATCGTTCAAGTTCGCTTGGCTTTCATAATAGAGCTCGCAGGCATCGCTCTACTCAAGCTCAGCTCGTTTTTTCACTTGGTTGAACATGGCTTGTCATCCATCCCCTTGTTTCACTTCGTTTGACTTAGCAGTATTCGAGTTGTTTTTGGTTGATGGCCCGACCCTCCCCTATATAGGTAGGTATTAAGTATATATTTCCGTGTTTGGACGAGAGTAAGAGCAAGCAGCCATCTCCGTCCGCTGCCCAAAACAGAGAACCGTACGTGAACGTTACCGCTCCTATGGCTCCCAACCCCAAGTCTAGTCGAGTAGTTTTGTTCGGCTTTCCCGTTCTACTTGCTTGACAAGGTGTACTCCTCCCGAAAGAGATCTGTGTGAGAGGAGACGCCCTCATCTGCCAAATGTTCACTCCACTTAGAACCTCCATCCAGATGATGGGTAGGAGTGGCCCCTTCTAAGCCTCGCTGGCGCCAACCCCCCCCAGGGCAGCCCGGGTGATGGTTCCTGATAGTCCGGTCAATCTTTCTTTGAACCTTGCGATCTTGACCGGTCTGCGACTCGGCGTAGATGTGCTCCCCGAAAATGCGTGTCTTTTGGGCCCGTAACCTAGCCGTACTCGTAACAGATCGGATGCACCACTCTATGGATAGCATTACGGTATCCATACCCCTACAACATGAGGTTCGAAGAAAGCTTTATTTCCAGCCTCTAAGTCCGAGATGGAGGGCCGAAGGCCGGCTTGCTTGCCCGGGTAAGGGCCGACCGAAGGCCAACTCCCCTGGGGATTAGCCCCAAGGTGCGGGGCTTTCTCCAGCCACGGGAAATTATTCACGGTCACCTCCCGCGCTTACAGTTGGATTGGGGTTGGATGCAGGAAAAAAAGTCGGAGTACGGGCAAACGCCTCAAGATCCTTCATAAAACACATTTTCTTTCGGGCTAATTCCAATTCGATGTGAAATCGGGCAAGCTGCAGAAGTTTCGAAAGTTTTTTTTTGGGCAAGTCCCGCAGCAGGCAGGGGGGGCAAGCCAGCCTCCTAAGTTACCTCGAGAAAACACATATTGTTTCGGGCTGGTATTCCCTTCAGATCCAATTGTTTCAGAATGGGGCAGGAAAACAAAACGGAGATTCGGGCTGCTGGTTTAAGTAGTTCAGTTCCTTGAGAAAACACATAATCTTTGCGGGCTAGTATGACATCGTTGAACTTTGCAGCGCATGACTTTGAGAGAGGAGAAAGCTTGGCTCTGATCAAGCAGAGCATCGCAGAGTTTCCCAGCGCTTCTTCGCAGCGGGCTAGCAGCATCACTGGTCCCTCCAAGGAGGCATATACCAGCCCCAGACCTTTCTTCGAACCTCCTAGCCAATTTTTGTTGCCCTATATAAGAAGGCCGAGGCTCTCGGAGGTACTTATTCGAACCTCTGGTGGAACTCCCCGGAATAGAGGGTTTCGATGGATGATAAGGGTTGGTTCGACGACGAACGATCGAAGTAAAGTGTGATTTCTCACCGGAGATTAGCTCGGAAGATAAAAGATGTGGTTGGCATGGCGCGGCGGCGAGGCGAAGTGAGATTTCCGTGCATGGATCCCTCGCCGTTCGCGGGCTCAGAACAGACGGGGGAAACAGCCAGCCTTCGTGGAAGATCCCTGGCCCTTCGGGCAGAGGAGAGTGTGACCATCCAATTTATGTTTAAGAAGTAGTAGGAATGAATCTTGTTTTTTTTGAGCAAGATCAGGTTGACTAAAAAAAGGAAGATATGTTCTACTCAAGAGTGAGCGATAGACAGTGTCTTGCCAGGATTTGGTGCCTGCCCTCGGAATGAATGTTTGATTAAAACATAAAATTGAGAAATAAGTATATAGTATCTTATGTAGTGAAAAAGGAAATAATTGGCATTGCTGGTGGGATCGCATTTAATTGCTTGGGAAGCAATTAATTGCTTTGCTCTAATCATTTTTTGAAAGAGAAAACAATATCAATGAGAAAACACTTTTTGTTTTGTCAGAAACGGTAAACAGTATTGGTATCGGTGAGAAAACAGTATAAATATCAAAAGCAAAAGAAACAAAATAGCTAGTAGTAGCATCAGAATGAGATTGGTAATATGGGAAAGAAAAGGGAGTCTCATTGCGGGCAAGATCCGATGGAATGAATAAACCCTCGTGTTTTTGTGTAGCTTTCTTTGGTTGATTGCAAATAATTGCTTAGAGCATGGCCTGTCGGCGAAGAGCGGCTAGCTTATGCCCAGCCGCCCTCCGCCGAGGAGAGTTCTTCGAACCTGCTGATTCGTATACAGTATATTGCCCGGAGGGGAAAGCTTGGCCGGCGGTGAGGCGGAAAGCAGCCAGCCAGTGACCTTGTGTAGCAAGCACGGCCTAGCGACCTGAGCGTCAGTAGTCTATTATATATATGTCCCAAAATCTGGCTTCATCCAATTTATGGATATGTTCCATAAATTGGATGGCAACAGACGTCGGAGGTTGGATTCATGACGAATCGGAAATAAGGCCTTGTTCTGAACACATAGAAGGACGCTTCATCTCATGAAGTGCGCGGATACTTTCAGGTCTGAAAGATTTGAGCATAAGCAAATAAAAGGAATAACTCCTTGCATGCTCTCTTGGTTTCTTGGTTTGGGGCGCAACGGTCCTTCCGCTGCAGATCCATCCGGTTGAACGGTTGGGAGTGGACACGATCACTCGAAGGGCTCAGAAGGTGTTGACAAAAACAAGAGATGGCCTGAAAGGCAGCAGCAATGCAGATCAGACCACAGTGAGTTTCCCGACGGAGCAGCATTTGATTCAGTGCCCAGCTCTTGGGTACTGTGGGGCGATCCAACAACCTGCAGGACCAGTTCGTGCCGTACAGAACCCCGGCGGAGGCTCTTGGTCACATCCAACGAAGGAATATTGGTCATAAAGCCCACGCCCCCGGACTCCCAGGTGCTCTTGCAAAATATTGGCGAAAGCTTGCTAAAAGCAAGCATTCGGTTCTTGTTGTGCTATGGCAAAATATTGCATCCGAAAGGATAGATTGGATGTGGGCCTGGCGGCCCCGTGAGCGGCTAGCTAAGAAACCGATCCTCGGCCTCTTGGCCATGAGCGGCTAGCTAAAAAACCTTCGAGCTTGAAAACAAATCCATTCCCCCAGGCTGGCTAATACCTCTTCATATTATATGTCTATATATTCCACAAGTATATACAGGCTGAAGTTCGATGTAGGTTCGAATAGGGGGTTGGCTCAAGCATGAGAAATGTGAAATAAGGCCATCATGTTGCTACCGTATATTCTTCCGCAAAAACAAAAAGTGGGCGCGCGCGAGGCAAGATCCGTACAGAGATTTTGTGCATGGATCTCACCAGGTTGGGGCTGGTAAAGTACAAGCAAAACATCCTTGGTGAAGATCCAATTGGGGCTCGTTAAAGTGGTTGAGTTCCGAGAGAACCCCTCTATTTTGGGCATTATAGAAGTATAAGGATCCGTCTGAAAAGGCCGGGCAAGATCCGAAAGAAAACACTTTTTGTTTCGGGCAAGTATGAAGATCCGAGTGTAGAGTATTCGTCAGGGTAGCTCGGTGGTTTATTATAATTTCCACTATGCTGATATGCTGTTTGGAAGCATCAAGGTTATTCATAAAGTCAAAAATTGATCCGGAAACGTTGTGGGTGTTGTTTCGAAGGTTTCGTAATGGCAGGTTGGATAATCTTAGGGATGGTATAGTTTGTTGCAGCGGCTGGAAGAGGAATTAGTCTGCAATCTTGCGGAGGATCCGTAAAAAAAAAAACAGGTTCATCTGTTGTTCTCTCTCCTTGGTCTTTTGACGGCCTTTGTAATGTCTCTTTGCTAGGAGCAGATTTACTGGTTTGTTCGGAAGTCATTGGTCATGAAGTAAGTCGAAGGTGAAGTCAGTGAATCATTTTTTCTTTCCTGGGTCTTGGTTGGGGCTCAGAACAGATGATTTTCACACCAGCTAGCTTGGCATTACTAGCTAGTTGACATGGTTTTTAGTTCCAACTAGCTAGGGTTGGCAGCGCTTGACTTCTTATGAAAGAAAAGTAGAGATCGCTTCGGGAAAACGCAAAGCGTTTTCCGTTAACAACCTTTGGTCGAGTGCCCGGCCCTTTGTGCTACTGCTACCAGCCCACTTTGTTCTTCGAACCTGCTGCCCTATTATCCAATTTATTTCTGAGTTTAACCAATACGCATAGTTCAGTAGTCAAAGCAACTTTGTTACTTTCGTGTACTCATCAGACTAAGCCCTTTCGTGGGTTCCCTAGGTACTGATTCACTCTGCATAGTTGTCCATCATAGGGTCATCTAAACTCAACTTGCTTCGAATGCTAGTTCTGAATCGAGCTTCAGGTTCGGATAATCTTGTTGGCTTTACAAACAAAGGTGCGAAGCAAGAAAGCGCAAAGCGCTTTCTCAGTGATCCCACTATCTTGGCTCTACGAAGAAAGGCCTCTTCCTTCTCCCCTACGGTCGAGTGCTCGCTCCTTTCAAGCCCTTCGGTCGAGGGCCAGGAAAACGACCGAAGGGCGTTTTCTCGGCCCGGCCCTCATTGAAGAGTTTTCCCCTTATCGAATTTCGACTGGAGCTTATGCATAAATTTCGAGAGGACGTGGAGAGTAATCAGAGTAGCGGGCTGAGACGGCCCGGTTCCTGCTTCAGGAGCTAGTAGTTGGCCCCCAGATCAAGAGATCCCGCGTTAAGTGCTTTCGTTAATAGATTTAGGGTGCGCTGACATCCTACTCTTTTCGCCAGATTTATAATGACTGGGTGGGGAATCGAGTAAAAACCTGTAGGAAATCACCTTCTCATGGCCAAGAGCCTTTCAAGTCAAGATTCTCTAGGGCCGGGCCGTATGCGTTATACTCAGTGGGGCCGGCGTGCGAGCAGTCGAGAAAGACAGGCTAAAAATGGGCTGGCATTATAAACGGGTATTTTTTTTTTACGACCCTTTCCCTCGGGCTCTCTGCCCAGAGGTCTAGTTTCTATCTCGCCTGGCTCGGTTATTTCCCTTCTACGAGCCGTGAAGACAACTGGCTTTTGCTTAGCTTCCCGCCAAAAAGGGCGAACCCTGCTGGGGAAAGACCATCCATAATTTCATTTACGGATCCCGTGTCATATTTCCAGGCTTCCCTCGAAAAAAAAATAGACTTGTAACGGACAGCTAGAAACAAAGGGTCACTTCATTTTTTTTCTGATCAATCCGTAGCATTTGCCGTCTCTGCCTTTGCAGGTCTTTACCTGTTTTGCTGTCGAGAGACGGACACGGTCTGTCCAGTCCAGCTTGCGCGTAGAGTGGCGTACAAATCATCCGTTGTTGAGAACGTCTGTTGCAGAAGATAGAGGAACAGTACAATCGGCCCCCCCTCTTATTCTTATTTATTTTTTTCGCAGCATGACCTAGATGAAAAGGTCCGTACTACTCTAAGGCCTATGAACTACCGCAGGACACTGTCATGGGGATGGTTAGCCCCGACTCCCCTAGGTCCGAATTGGGTTTTAACTCGTGATAATTTAGGCCTTGGCGCAGGCGTCTGATCTATCATACTCGCTCCGTATGGAGTGCTTGTGGTTCTTGCTGCGCCGTAGAGGCTAATGCCATCAACTGCGGGTAGGGTAGGCGGCGCGATTGGCCTACTAACCACTCGCTCGCCGCTATATCCTGCTCGGGACGTTCGGTCCAGCTTCAGACGGACTTCGCGCGTTTCGAGCTCGTTATCCTAACCGCATCCTCTGCTTTACTGGGAGCTAGGGCAGACCGCCCGATCCCCGGCTTTTCCCCACTGCTTTAGCCATGATATTGCTGTGATAGCTGCTCCTTAGGCAGCTCGCAACCGGGTTGGCCGAAGAACGAGAAGGTGTGGCTGAGCCAGAGTGGGCTCAGCAGTCGGCCTATGTATTCGGGCGCACGCATAAACGCATGATTAGTTCCACAAATTTTACTGCACTGCCCATAGTAAACTCCTTCTCGTTTGATAAAGCTACTTCCCCGGTGTTGTTGGATTCCATTCTCCAAGTGTTGGTGGATTCCCAGGTGTTGTTCAATAAAGAGAACGGACAAAATCCATTATCTCCCTAGACAAAGGACCAATTCCTCCACCAGGAGTATGCAACTCTTTCAAGAATGGGTTGGATCAACACATTGGCCCAATTACAAGAATCAATATAGCGTTCTGCTGGCTGCTCCGTGACGGATTTCAGGTTGAACAACTTGGAATGCAACATCGACAGCTGCTGCAATAGTAATAGAAGGTGTGGCGGCTTTCTCTTGCAGCAACCCCGATTACCAATACATAATATTAAATTCCGAACCTAACAAATGATTTATAAATTGCTGAGAGGAACTAAATATCGAAAGAAAAGAAAAAAGAGCACTGATTGCAAGTAAATAAAAACCCATTTTAACACTAACAAACCATCATATTTGCCAACCAAGACTAGGTTCAGAAAAACGGGCAGGAATGGTGTATACCATTACGACATGAAAAGTACCACAACCAACTGGATGCACCGGAAAAAACCGGAGAGGAGAGTCCACAGTTCGATTTTCGAGCTGAATTTCACAGATAACCAAAATAGATGTTTTAGGAACATAAATAATGTTGTAAGCTTGTCTCGAAATAGGGTAAAAAACAGAGGGATGTTCGCTCTTTCCTTTCTAGTGGATATACTTACCCATAATTTCAAAATTTACTACAATTTCCAAATCCTTTTTTTGAATTCAAGTGTTTATTGTCTGAAGAAGAATCTCTGGTGCAATGATTATTTATAAAAGGTCCTCCTTTTTCGGTCTAATTTATGGGATACCCGAGAAACATAAGCATCCAAAGAAACAGCTTCTACGACAATAGATAGGGGTCAGGAGAAGCATCTCTGCTCGCCCCCCCTGCCCTCCAAACAGTATGGGAGCCTTTCAGCTCGTACTGCTCACACTCCTAGATCTTAACCTTGGGCCTTGCGGTCCCCTCCTCCGCAACAGTGCAAGCTGAAAGTTTCTCCATGTTGGCGACCGTAAGGTTACCGTTGTAATAGGCGTTGCGGTGTTGTCTGCGCAATGGTATTTGCTTAAGCTTGAATGCCCGCCGCACTCACTGGTCATAGGTGAAATCCCCCAAATCTTAGCTCTAATACCGTATATCACCTTTCTCAGATGATGCATCTCCACTCGAGAACATCCTCAGATGGCGCACACCTTTAGGGTTAACTTGGCGTCCTAGCTAACTCAGGTCCACGATCTTCTCTGGGAGCTCTAGTTGCTCAGGCTTAAATACGTTTATGGCGAAAAAGCTCTTCGGGTCTAATAGCAGCCCCCGGGTCTGTACTCGTACAGGCTAATCTCCCACCAAATCGACGGAACACTTACATAGTGGTCTGCAACTTATTTGGAAGCCAAGATCAGAAAATTTTTTAATAGATAGGTAATTTTTAGTAGGGAGTTGCAGTTCGCTGCGAAGGAGTAGAAGTTCACAATGCCATGGGCTTTTTGATGGTAGAACTTTGGTATGTCTGCGTGGTCCCACGTCGTGATGAGATCTATTTCTTTGGCAAGCGGGAGCGGGGAACCAACCAGGTTATGGCGGGCGAATCCGGCTCCTCCAAGCTTCCTGAGAAGTTTTTTGATGGGTGCCGTAATTCTTCCTAGCCTTATTTCGTTGGATTGGGCTGGGCGCGCCAAAACAAAAGTAGCACCTGTACTTGTGAACAACTTGAGATGGCTGCGTATTGCAGTGGGCGCCTAAGAAATCGAAGCCGTCTTTGGCTAAGTGGGATATTTTTTTCCCTCGCCTCGTCAATACTGAGTTGCAGCCCCGTCTTATTGGAAAGGAAGTTTTTTATGTGATCCTTGATGATCCTTGCTTCCCTCCTAACTGACCTGGTTATGGGGGGTACAAAGTCGTCGGCGTATCCTAGATACATCAGTCTTCGCCAAGTTCGGGTCTTTGGGGTCGGGAATACGTTTACGTAGCCATGAAATAAAAGGTGTTTTTTTTCCGGTCCTCGCAGAGAGAGATTTGGTAGGTTAGGTGTTTCCTAGGTTGAATCCCCTCGTTTTCCCCTCACCAATTTTTTACTGGAGCTTATGCATAAATTTTGAGAGGACGTGGAGAGTAATCAGAGTAGCGGGCTGAGACGGCGGCCCCTGCGGGGTTCCTGCTTCAACTTTTGGGCTACCCGTGGGCCTTTAGGTCAATAGAAGATTCCGCGTCAAGCGCTTTCGTTAATAGATTTAGGGTGCGCTGACATCCTACTCTTTTTCGCCACTAAATTTATCATGATTGGGTGGGGAATCGAGTCAAAACATGTACGAATATCACTTTATTGTGATGAGGCCCACGTATAATAATTCGAGCCTATTAAGTGAAGATTCTTTAGGGCCTATGCTGCGTTACTCTTCTGTGGGGCCGGCGTGCGAGCAGTCGAGAAAGACAGGCTCAAAATGGACTGGCATTAGAAACGGGCCTTTTTACGATCTTTTTTCCGGCTATCTTTGCCCAGAGGTCTAGTTTCTATCTCGCCTGGCTCGGTTATTTCCATTCTACCAGCCAATGTAAAACACAACTGGTTTTTGCTCAGCTTCTTGCCCAACAAATGGGTGAACCATGCTGGGGAAGGACCATCCAGAGTCTCCTTTACGCAACCTGGTGTCTCCTGATGTCACATTTCCAGGCTTCTCTCGAAAAAAAAAATAGACTTGTAACGGACAGCTAGAAACAAAGGGTCACTCCATTTTTTCTTGATCAATCCGTAGCACTTGCCGTCTTTGCCTTTGCGGGTCTTTACCTGTTCCGCTGTCGAGAGACGGACACGGTCTGTCCAGTCCAGCTTGCGCGTAGAGTGGTGTACAGATCCGTTGAGAACGTCTGTTGCAAAAAATAGAGGAACAGTACGATCTTGGACTGGCCCCCTTCGCATGACCTGAAAAGGTCTGTGTTACTATAAGGCCTCTGAACTCCCTCAGGACACTGTCATGGGGATGGTTAGCCCCGACTTTCCTAGGTCCGAATTGGGTTTTAACTCGTGAGAATTTAGGTCCTTGCGCGGGCGTCTGATCTCTCAGACTCGCTCTGTATGGAGTGCCCTGTGGTTCCTCGAGTGCTGCAGGGGATAATGCCATCAACTGCAGGTCCGGCGCGATTGGCCTACTAACCACTTGCTCGCCGCTATATCTTGCTTGGAGGTTCGGTCCAGCTTCAGACGGGCTCCGCGTTTCAAGCTCGTTATCCTAACCGTATCCTCCGCTTTACTGGGGAGCCGGGGCAGCAGCAGGCCCATCGATCCCCAGCTTTTACCTACTGCTCTAGCCATGATATTGCTATGATAGCTCTTTAGGTAGCTCGCATCCAGGTTGGCCAAAGAACGAGAAGGTGCGGCTGAGCCAGAGTGGGCTCAGCAGTCGGCCTATGTATTCGGGCGCACGCATAAACGCATGATTGGTTCCACAAATTTCACTGCACTGACCATAGTAAACTCCTTCTCGTTTAATAAAGATGGAAGTCTGATTCAAACGACCAGGTACAGCATCACATTTTACACCCAAGGAAGGTACAGCCCAACTATGAAGTACATCAGCAGATGTTATAATCATACGTGGATGAGTTTTTGCTGGTACAACCATTCGATTGTCCACTTCTAATAAGCGTAATTGACCTAATTCTGAGTCATCTTCTGGAATCATATAACTGTCAAAGGTTAATGACTGTTCATCAGAACGGTTATAGTCTGAATATTCATAAGGTTGGGTCGACGGCCAGTCTTTGTTTGTTCCAAAGGGTCCATCCGCCTCCCACCGAACTGTACTTGCAAGTTTCCCCGCAAACAGCTCTCCACGCCTATTAACACTCGAGGTTAAAGGTCTTCCCCAACTCTTTCAGTCAGGGATAGACCGTCATAATTACCATGGTGGATCGAACAGTGGCATTCCCTACAAACAAACGGGGATCTGATTCTTTCTCGAGCGAAAATAGTGGAAACTCGGTCAAACCCCCCTTCCTGATACGTGTTACAGGGTGTGCTTCCACATTCCCAGTGGTTTCACACACAAGACACGGATCGTCGAAGGTATGGGACCTTCACTGCATAGTTAACCACAGAAAGCGGATCCAATTCCATAGTCTTTTGTTTGATAAGTGCAAAGTTCAAAGGAATGCTAGTCAAAGTTGTAGGAACGGCCGGGTAAGCCACCGGTTTATTCCTCCCATATCTAATGGTAAGGGTTGGACCCAGTTTTCTAAACAGAGCTTTTGCAGAGATTCTCCATTTTCTACACAGGGTGAAAACGGCCGATAATCTTAGAATCCAGAGGATTATACGCATCATGTTTTTGTTGTCTACGAAAGAATAGTAGTTCATGAGACCTCGAATTACCGCGTTATAGCGCCTTCTTCGAACCTCCGGTTTCAGATAAATCCATTTGCTCATTTCTTGGGGTCTTTTTGCATCGCTGGCAAACCCTCGATCGACGAGTTTGGACGTGAGCTCGTTGATAGGAGCTTCCAAGAGGATCCTACCGTAGGCGGCGGGTCGGACCTTCTTATCACGTCCCTGCTCATTCTGTAGCAACAGGGCCGAAGGCGTACTTCTGGGTCTTAGCACCTATTAATGTTCCAAGAAACTTACCTCTTTCTGTGGCTAGGTGGGTGATCTTGGTTCTCTCTTTCGCTTAGTTTCAGTCTTGATTCCCTTGTTAGGAACTCCTTTACCTTATCCTTGATCTCGACAGCCAAGCTTTTCGGCCCGGTCACTCCTATTACCCAATCATCCGCATATCGTACGTAGTCTATTTTGGTGCCGGGTCTTTCGCTTCCGTTTCTCCAGCGGAAGGAATTGCTCCTTCGATTTCGGATCGGTAGTTCCATGAGCAAACGCCCCTTCCTTATTCGGCGGGCTGGCAATAGTATATAGTATCCGGGAGTCTTCGTGGTTTGGTTCCAATACCTTGCCAGGCGTACGAAGACCGGGTTATTATATTAATCCAGACGTCGAATTCATGTAGGTAGATGTTGGATAGTAAAGGTGACAAGATTCCGCCTTGCAGGACACCTGGTGTGGGGTTCTCGTTTTCCGTTGTTCACAAATCCGGCACGAACTAGTTCCAGTACGAGTATATTATCCGTGGGTCTTTCACTTCCCTCATGAGAAAGAAGTGATGCCAAGAAAGTATGGTCTGTATCGTCGAAGTACCCCCCCCCCCCTGATATCCTCAATCAGCCGCCCGGTAGGGTCCATTGGCGGATAGTTCTTAGTGCCGAATGTGCGCATCTTCCTGGTCTGAACTCATAGCTTTCATCCATCCATCAACCATTTTTGCTTCGAACACTGGCTCAAGGAGCATTCTGATCACTTCTTGTACCACCTTGTCCATGGTAAAGGTATGGAAAGGGGACGCATCTTCCCGTTAGCTTTCGCAAGAAATTCTCTTCGGGTCGGTTTGAACTGAAAGGATCTTTCCTTCATTCGATCAATGATAAGACGGATCACGCCCCTGCCCGTCGGGAGTGGAATCGTCGATTCCCAGAGTCATGTTGCCTGGGTTGGATTTGATCTTGTGATATGCGGTTTCGTAGATCTTTGGGTCGAATAAACTAGAATATTCACATTTCCACCATAGGTCCATTCTCTGTGACCTTTGAGTTTCCACCGGGCGGGATTTCACGACGTCCCCTGCGAAGCGGCCGAGATTCCGGTGGAGTATAAGCGCTGGTCCCCTTCGGTGAAGTGCTTGTGCTTGCTGTTACCTACCGTAGGACCTCCGTCCCCGAAGAAGGCAGAGCAGGAACAGTAAAGGGTTGTCCTCGTTTTTGTTCCTCTGGCAGTTTTGTAACTACCGTGGTTGTTGCCAACGTTGAGGGATCCCCCATTCCGAAAGTTGACGGAGTCAGGCCTGTTGTTAGGTCCAAAGTTGTATGCCACTGGCTGTGGTGCCGATAGATTTACTACTTCAGCGCTGTTATTGGACATTGCAGGCTGAGCATCTATTTCTCGTATATTGCCTACACCGAGAAGAGGAATGTGTACCTCCAACGACTTCAGGAATGAACCATAGGCCTCTTAGCTAGGGGAACCTTTTAAGTATATAGGTTTAACCTCAACTTCCCGTTTCTGGCATGCTCTAGTCCCTTGAGTTTCTCGACGTCAGACGAAAATGGAATATTATTGTCGTCTGTCATTCGGTAAGCCAGACGCTTCGCGGACCTTATGAGTAGTCCGGTGCATTTTGTTGCACTTCCATCACCCTCGTTAAGGGGCGCACTCCAATACCATTGATGTCCAATAGCTTTGATAGTAATGGCTGGATCTACTACCTCGTCCATTGAATATAATAAGGCAAAAGATGGTATAGCAATAAACATCAGAATAATACTAGGAAAAATGGTCCAAATAATCTCTATAGTAGTTCCATGAACAATCCTTTCTGGAATAGGATTTCTTTCATAGTGAAAATGCCATAAAGCGCGAACCAACATCCATAAAACGAAGATCAATATAATCATTAAAGAGAAAAAAATATCATGATGCAAGTCAATTATTCGGCGGGTAGGGCTTTCAAGCCCTCCCTCGAAGCCGGACATGATGGTCTCCCTTCATCCGGCTTTCTTCTCCTCTTTTCCTGGATTCATAGGGATTCCAACCGCATAATTATGGCTGACCATGAACGACCGACGCTTTTAAAGTTCGGATCAACTATCCCCGACTACCTTATTAAAGGTCAGGTGAGTGCGAGCAGGCTATCTAGTACTCCGCCAAGACGGAGATGATATTTATGTTTCTAGGTACCTTCGCCTGAGTTTCGCCTAGCTCGTCGATTGGGGATGTAGTGTCACAACTCAATCAACTTGTATTGGAGTACGCCGCGGACAGCCAAAGATCCGTGCACAACGGATATACTGCAGGGATTTACACAGGATATTTCATTTTTCCCGAACTCTCACGAAAGTGAGGGCAAGGCCATTTTTGAATGAGGAGAGGCCCGGCTACATTAATGGTATCCATATTTTCCACCGTCCCCCGTAAAGCTGCTGCTCTAATCTTATTTTGTCGCCAGAAGGGCGGGCTTTGCGGGGGGGGTGGGGGGGAGTAGGCCGTTTCCGGTTTTCTCCAACCTCGCGGCAGCCTCCTCGTGGTCATCACCCTATTTGTCTGTCCCGTTTGTATTCGATTTTGTCCCCCCGGTTTAGGATCCACCTGCTGCGGCGAACCCTCCCTGTGATTTGTCTGCTGCTCGGAAGAGGTGATCCTTTCCCCTGCAAGGCTGGAGTACTCGTGTAACGAGCAGTTACAGTTGTTACGAGGCTATCTGGCCTTTGCCCCGCTCCTTTATGTATGAGGATTCCGGTTGATTGGGGTTAACTGTACACTCTCGAATCCTTACCTCGTCGGAAGACATCGCGGCTCTTACTCCCCCATCCTGACCTTACGGTCTGGAAGGGGTCTTCGGAACTCACCCCGACGGGTTTAACGTCTAAAAAAAACCTCGACGTATGGGCTATATCCATTACGGGACAGGGATGTCAGACCCCGCACCTTGCATCATAGGTGTTGCTGCGTCTTGAAATCCTAATTGCCAAGGTTCCGCAGCATCACGATAAGCAATTGGAACAAATAGCCATATGTTTCTCAAAATCATTTGGTATATATTTTTTTTTTCTTCTTCGGAACTACTTTAGCCTTCCCTGTTGGCCCAACCGCCCGAGCCAGCCAACCTACGTTATAATGGGGCAGACGACGCGTGAAGAAGAATAAGTTTAATAATCTGAGGAGGGAGCGCCTGGCGAGCAGTCCGCGCTCCGGGTAAATTCCTTGGTGGAACCATGGAAGTGATTTACAAAAAGGGTTATTTGGGGGCTTAGTTTTGTGCAAAAGGAGGTGACCAGTAGTAAATTAGCCCCAGATGACAAGAAGGTGGGTCCCGGAAACAAACTACTCAGATGGAGTTCTCCAATACGACGTGGATACCGTGGTTCCGACTCCAGGTTAATCAACTTAGATGGTTCTCCGAAACGACAGGGATACCGGGGTTACGGCTTCGGGTTAATCAACTCAGATGGTTCTCCAAAACGACGTGGATACCGTTCCTCTTATAGCAAAGCCCTAAGAAAAAACTACAATTGATGATCTTCTAAACGAAGTAAATACCAAGGTTCCTGTAGTAGAGCCCTGAGAGAAAACTCCAATAATTGATCGAAGTTCAAATTGTGAACCCTGATTTGTTCGTGGAGCCAAGTTAATTCGGCAATTGTTGAGCCAGCCTTGTGGCTATCTTTCCATTTTTAGATAGCATATCGTTTCCTGTTGTACAACGGCTGAACAGTTTTTAAATCTCTTCAGACGCATAATAACCTCAACGAGCTTGCTTTGACATTGGTGGTAAATGCCACTGCCTGCCATCGCGATACTTGAGTAAAGCCCACTGTAAACGTAGGGCTCCCATCCCAGGTTTTAGCATGGCTGTTGGGCCTTCAGTATGAAAAGGTTGAGCTCTTCTATCTTCCTGTACATAGAGTTATTCCAAGATTCCAGCGTTCTAGTCCTGAAATTAAAAAGTCAATTTCAGATCGCTGAGTCATTTTATTTTAGGATTTGAAAGATGAACAAAATCATAGAAAGGCTTGAACCTTTCAGGTTGTCCTAGAGGACATGCTTCTGGATTGGGAAGAAGGGAACATAATAGAAAGAATGAGGTATTTTCTTTCTTGACGTCCCAGCCCACAAAGCCATTCATCCCATTGCGATGGAGTCCAGGTTTCGGGATGCTGCAAAGCACCCCTATGAGCTGGATCTATGCATGGATGCTTATTAGAATAAACAACGGGACTCATAGTGTATGAGTGTTGGCTGGTACAACCACTCGATCGTCCACTTTTAATAAACGTAATTAACCTAATTCTGAATTATCTTCCAAAATCAAATAACTAAATAACTATCAAAAGTTAATGGCTGTTCGTCAGAACTATTGCGTAAGCAAAAAGATTCATTTCATAATAAGTAGTCAAATACCATTGATGTCCAATGGCTTTGCTACTAAAGGCTGGATCTACTTTCTCGACCATTTGAGATAATAAAGCAAAAAGTAGTATAGCAATAAACATCGGAATAACACTGGGAGAAATGATCCAAATAATGTCTATAGTAGTTCCATGAACAATCCTTTCTGGAATCGGATTTCTTTCTTTTATAGTGAAAATGCCATAAAGCGCAAACCAACATCCATAAAACAAAGATCAATACAATGATTGGAAAGAAAAAAATATCATGATGCAAGTCAATTATTCCTTGCGTCATAGGTGTTTTTGCGTTTTGAAATTATAATCGCCAAGATTGATTCCGCAGCATCACCATAAGCAATTGGAACAAATAGCCATGTGTTTATCAAAATCATTTGGTATATTTTTGTTTCTTTCGAAACTACTTCAGCCTTCCCCGTTGGCCCCCAGGCCAGCAACCTACGTTATGGGGCAGACCGAGCTAATCCTTTATCAATCAAAGTAATTTATATGGTCGTTTAAACCTTGTAATAAAAAAAAAATGGACAAATTCAGATGGATTAGCCGCCCTAAAGCTAGCCGATAGAACAATGATATTTTTTGCATACGACTAGCCGGTTTATGGAGAAATGTGTATAATCTAATCGGGGTAGATTATTTTTATGCTGCAAGAGTTTCGGGTAGCGCAAACGAATCGATCTAAAACCATAGTAAATATAAGAATAAGGCTGGCTCACCGGTAGGGGTCCATGTAACAAGAGCGCCCCTACCAGATCAGTTTCTGGGTCAGGTAGAAGCTTGGAACGCGCACCTTCCCCTCAGATGAGTGTTTTTTTAACATTTCACGAACGACCCCAGCGGTATACGTAGAAACTATACCACCCAGCCCCACCATCATAATTTTACCTTGCTCGGATGGGACTCCAGACAGAATCTTGTGTATACTGTAGCATCCACCTAAATATAACCGCAAGTTCAATCCATTCACAGAGATCGTTTAGTTTTTTATTAACATCTCTTGTTACGGAGTCTCCAGGCGAGGAACCACTACCTCCAGGCAAAGTTAAATTACTAGGATTACCATTAGTTGTTGGATTACTACTAGTAAAATCATCCATAAACATAAGTAAATCCAAACAATTAGAACTTGTAATGGTCCATTTTTTTAGCGCATAGGTTTAAGGAGAAATAAAGACGTGTAAAAGTTGGTGCCATGGTTACATAAACGAAATAGAATGTATGCAAATAAGATTGAGTCTTAAGGATAATTTGACTAATTGTGGGTAAATCGAAAATGGAAGAACAATAACACGTATAGAATGGAATAAAAGACACATATTGAACATAACCAAACAAATTGAAAAACAACAAATTGAGAAACCAGAGTTGAGTGAGCTGCCTTTTTGAAATTTGTTTCTTTTTGACCTCTCTGGGTTGGATTCGAACCAACGACCCAATGGATGGAGTGAGCTATTTGGAAAGATGAATTAAGGGCCTTGGTGTTATAGGTGAGGGCATCAACAATCATGCAAGATGATTGATGGGAGCAAGTCATACATTGCGTTCATGCATAACATTGCGTTGAGTCGGACCCACAATGATATTATAATCCCTGGTTGGTTTTACCGACCAAGTGGGCGCTTCGCCCCCCCCTCCGCTTGGTGGCGGCCAGGATTGACGGCCCCGGGCGGGTAGTTGTCTACCTGTAAATAGCTCTTTCCTAAATAAGAAGCCGATGGACTGTTAGAGAAAAAGCAAGCCGTAGGGAAGAAGCAAGTTGGCGCGCGCGGGTTTTTGCGTTTTCTTGGCCTTCAGAGCGACATAAGGCCTGCGATTGGGGGCGTTCCTGAATCGTTTTGATAGAGGAGGTCCTCACTTAGGATCGCTTTAGTTTTTTTTGCGTGCTATGGACGAGGGCGCAGGTTGAGTAATCGAGTGTAGCAAGTTCCTCACTACGTACGTGGCTTGAGAGCAGCTACAGGATGCTAAACACAATGCATTATGCATCTCGTGGAGAGATTTCTCTGCCTTGGGATGACTGCATTTATTTCTTTTTTTTACACGATCAATATGACTCTCCTGTTAACCGTGAAAATCATATGTAAAATACAGAGCCGGAGCAGGCTTTGGTTATTTGCTCCAAGTATCATCAACTTCTTGGAAACCCAATCTAGGTGCAGAAAGCCAAACCAACACCATGCCTGCAAAGGAGGTTCGAAGTAGCGGATGATGCAATTTGTTGATTATTCATGTTTTAGTGGAAACACTACGTGGCTTTCATTCAGTTATGCAAAGACATAGTAATTGCATGCTACGCCATGGATCGTAGATCCATCCTTCGGGGATGAATCAAGGCCTTGCCTTGAAGAAAGAGATTGATTCATGGGAGAAAATATACAACACATTGTTGTATGCTCGATAGCTCGACCATGCCATGCCGTGCAACCAACCATAGGTAGGAGTCAAAAAAACCCAATTAACTTGCGTTTAAATAAGGTTTATCCATATGAGGCCTGACTCAGACATAGTCTATATTATGCTGCGTTTCCCAAATCTGTTTCCAAATGAAGGTAAGGTATTGTTTTAGACATGCTCTGAAAAATGACGTAGTAGGAGGCTAACTAAATCCCGTACCAATATATTCAGCGCACTCAACAGCCATTTGCTCCAACCACTTAGCTACTAAAGAACAAGCGCGATTTGATGGCCAGAGAAGCAAGAAGTAGCAGTAAAGGAATGTAGATTAGGTAGGAAGGGGAAATAAATGGCATCAAGGGCATTGCAGTAACCGAGACAAGAGAACGCATTCTCTCCCACGAGTTGCCATGCTACTTTCTTCATTCGCTGCGCCTCGCCGCCTTTGGGCGGAGCGCGCGCGTCCTTCCCCATTATGTGCGCTGGGGCGCTTTGCTGCTGCGGGGTTCGCCGGGGCCTTATAAAATATAAGGTCGGATACTTGCATAAAAGGTGAAGCAGGCGCAGCGTAGCGATCCCCGCCGCCTAGCTTATGGTCTAATACACGCCCTTCGTTCGCGAAGCGAACTTCATTCTTGACCTCTCCAGAAAACTGGAGAACAGCGTGGAATACCCCGGGATCTAGAGAAGAAGTGGTTTTATTTGCGCCCGCTTTTGGGCGTTTTCTTACGCATCCTTCAAGCCTTGACGAGCAAGAAAACGCCCAAAAGGAGCGAAGCTCTTCGACTCTACGCTCCGAGTCGCTCTGGGATAGAACAAAACATATCTCCCCCGAGGCGGCTATGCATGTAGTCCATTGGAAGGCTTCACGCAGAGTTAACCTAAGCTTAGGAGCGAAGCTCGTAGACTCGTGTTTTTTTTTCCAGAAGACTGGCATCTCTTATTCATTATGGTTCTTGTTGGCGTTTTACTACTTTTTTTCAGTCAAAAGGAGGAACCCAAAACGTCTGGATAATTGCCTGATGCTGCGCCCTCAGCGGATAGGTAGGGTCAAATGCCCGCCCTGTCATCTTACGTATGTTCTATGCTTACCCACGATCTAAGTTGTTTTTTCACTTTAGGAGGTCTCCATGTTGCTTTGTAGAAAAGGAGAATACCATTCCCATGAGCATAGGCCTGGCCAGCGTTGTCAGAGCTCATGCCAAAGGAAAAGAAGAAAGAGGAGTTAATAATCCGTTCCTCAACCACACGTTTGGATGTGAGCTCGACTCGGCGAGGAGCGCCACGAGCGTAGAAGGCTCTGCCCTCTGACCCAATTCTTTCAGGTGACCAGAAAAGCTCAATGACAGGATTCCAGCTGTCACATTATGGATGGTCTTGCCCTTGGTTGCTTCGTCCCAGAGGATGCTTGGCGGCTTTTTCCAGGAGCTTGCGGCAATCAATCCTCGAAGGTGTGGTCAGTATCGACTTCAGGCTACGAAGCTTGTGCCCATTATTCATCTTATTTCCTCTTCCTTCGTCGACTGCCCTGGGCCTTTCCACCCTTTCATGCTGCTTGGCCCGGAAGTAAGCTGAGCTTTACAGCTATCTGCGGGGTTGATACCTGCATTCGGTTGAAGTTCATGCTACACAGTAAGTAAGATGGGCCTTTTTGCACAGCTTAAGGCCAACTGATAACACGACATCATAAAGGGTCTCAGGCTCTCCACTTGCTACGTCAGTCGAGTGGAGAAATCTCGATGTATCGTAAGAGTAAATGCATGAAGTATGCGGGTAGCTATATAAAGAACTCTATTTTGCCAGCATTACGAAGCCCATAGATCATTTATCGACTCGTCAATTTGCACAAAGCAGATTTATCATGTATGATAATGAATGACCATTTTTATACACTCTATTTGTGGATCCATTTGGTGCCGTTTGTCGAGGTTCGAAGAAAGCCTTTCATAACCGCCCGCCCCAAGCAAGCAAGAGCTTCAATGGCTTTGATTAGTTCCCGTGGTGAACTAATCCTGAATCAGCTATGTGAATGAGCGCTTTTCACTTTGGCTTTTTGACCAATCGAAAATAGCAAAATTTGATTAGAATTGGAAAGCACATTGCGGGGGGTTGATGAAGGACGGACCCCTTTGGTTGGCTTGTGGAATGGAGGCAAGTAGAGAAGCGCGCAGCCAAAAATAAGTTTTATTTTCTCCGCGTTTTTTTCCCGTGGACTTCGTCCGTTGGCTTTACGAACGAAGGCGCGCAGCAGTCTCAAACCACGCCTTGGCGTGTGAAATTTTTCCACCCGCTCCGCGCCGCCGCTTCGCTTTTTAGCTCTTGAAGCTTAAGCTTTGCTTAAGCGAAGCGACTGGCTAGGCATTATTGGCGAAGCTAGCCAAGCAAAGCTCGAAGCATTAGTTCGGCTTGATTGAAGCTGTAGCGAAGCCTACTAAATGAAGCTAAAGCTTTGCTTTAGCTTTGCTTACTTACTAGCCAGTGAAGCTAAAGTTTTTTCAGCCTTGCCTCTTCTTATATCGGAGCTAATCAGCGACGCTAAAGTCTTGCTTTAATAAAGCTTTATTTGCTGATTAGCAGGTTTGGCTGTTGCTTCGCCGGAGCTCTGCTTAAGTGGAGAAGTTTGGTTGTTGCTTCGCCTGAGCTTTGCCCAAGCGAAGCAAGCTATCTTCGCTGTTGCTTTGTTGTTGCTTTACTTGAGCTTTGCTTCTACGAGGCTGATTAGCGAGTTTCGCTCCCGAGTAAGGCTTTGCCACTGTAATGAACCTTCCGGTCTGACTAAGCCAGTGAAAAAGCTAAAGCTTCACAACATAAGCGAAGCAACAGGCAAAGCTTTAGCATAACCATCCACCAAGCTTAGCTTAAGCAAAGCCTCTGGCTTTGCTTAAGCTAAGCAGGTCGAGCCAGGAGACAGAGCTAGTTCCGCGAAGCTTCTTTAGCCAAGCCCCCTCTTTCTTTTAGTGAACCAGCTAAACTTCAGCCAAGCCTATGCGAAGCTTATGCAAAGCTTGAGTCAAGAGTTACCAGGCTTACCATTACCATGCTTCAGCCAAGCTTAAGCACTGCTTTAACCAAGAGACAGACACTCGGCAATGATAGCTGAAGCTTTGCTATTCAGCGAAGCCAAAGCCAAGAGCCGCCGCCATTCGGCTCATACGATAGCTCCAGCTTTGCTATTCAGCAAAGCTTTAGCCAAGCCCACTAAGTAAAGTACAAAAAAGTTTTTTTTTGCGATTAACTTTGCTTCTTTTATCACAATTACCCCACCTCAGACTGCTGTTGTTGTAGAACATTGGTTTTACTCAGCTAATTTTATTAAAAAGATTTGAGCTGATTTTAAGAAAAATTTTTTTAATAAAATAACAGGTGCCATTGTAGAAACGCACGAAAAAGATTTGCCAACGGCATTGCAACGAGGCCAAGAATCCCAATAGGTTATTATATCCCCATCTGCACGTCGTTTTATTATTTTGGATTTTTGCTATTGATTTCTTAAACCTCTATCCAAACCAGCTAAAATGTTATTTCATTGATTCTTTATTAGACGTGAATACTAAACCACTCGACACCACTGTCGATGTCAAAAACGCTGTTCTTTATGCTATCAAGGAATTTTGACCCGCATCTGAAGGTAGTTCTTCGCAATCAAAAACTTATTGGGAATCTTAAGACGTGGACGTGTTTTTGGTTTTTTCTTTTTAGGGATTATTGACTGGGAAGAAGTGTTCGAGGTAAATAATAGGATAAACACTGAATAAAAAAACAAATATTTAAGTGGGCTTCAGATGTGATGAATTTCGGGCTCGTTAAACAACTTGCCATATCTCATATCAGTGATCAGCAGCTCGGGGATGCTGATCACTCCCATGAAAGGATACGGCCTCTAGGCAATTGAGGCGCAAAGAAAGTAATGAAGCTCGGACCACGCACGGGTGGAAAAGTTTGCCCATAATAAAAAAAAGGCCGAGCAGTGACATATAAAGAAGCGTAAATGTAAGTGTGCCACTCAAGCTTCACGAACTTCAAAAGGCAACCCTAACCAAGCATAAAAACATACATTTTGAACTAAAATAAGATTTATTAGGCAAACTTTTGATTATTATTTTTCATTCTTCCTACTATCGTTTTGATTCTCTAAAGGTTATTGGAATATCTACCGCCCCCCTGCCTTTTTTTATGACTTCTCTACTGGTTTGTTCGCGCGTTTCCACATACTTTTTTGCATCTTTATAATTTAGGATTGTTCTCGGTAAAGCAGCACCCTGTCCGTAAGAATAAAAGTTAAGGTTGGTATTGATGAGGTTGTAGCAGCTTTCTCACCGGTATGATTTCCAATATGATCGATAACATATTTCCAATCTACGAGATTGAGTAGTATCTACGATTTAAAGAAATGGAATTTGAATGATAAAGCAAATGCTATAGACGTAGTTCCTAAAACATGAAAGAACTGGCAATGGTGCAAACGAGCCAAAAAGAGATAAAAGGTTTATTATTAAGCTCCATGACGTTGTATTGCCCAGAATAGCTAAGGATAAAGAAGTATATAAAAAAGTTGGACCCGTCTCGGTCGTAGGAAAAAAATGAATTACTTCGATACAATATTTGGTATTGAGCGTAGTAATTGTGATTTTTACATATTGTACATACATATAATTCGAAACAATATAAAGAATAAATAAATTAAAAAGTGGAGTTAAATGGTTCGTAATAATGGATTGCTTTGTTTTGGAAAAAGCAAGAAGCTTCGTTGAACCAGTTTTGACTGAGGTTTCCGCCATTTCGAAACGCGAAATTCGTGACCAATTGAAGCTTTGTAGGTTGGCCCTGTCGAACCAAAATAAGATCCAAAACGGGCCTTACGGCAATGCATTATAATAAGCTCGGCCCCTTGGCGCTGTTAGCTCGTTAGTAAGGGGCCAAGCTCAAAAAATTGAGTTGCTAGGGGGGGTGGGTAAGCCGTTGGCCGCCTGAATAAGGTTTTGCTAGGAGAAGAATCTAGAATAAGTCAATTCGCTGAAAAACTTTTTACAAATAAGTACATATTTCAGAAAGACAAAAATGAGGAGGGATTTTGTGTAGCCAGTTGTCTTCAGCAGAAAAAAGGCAGCTTATAGCTGTTGTGTAGCCAGCTGGCTTCAGCGGAAGGCAGCTTACTGCTGTTGTGTGTGTAGTTGACAGCCTTTAGAAGGAAGTAGGTTAAAGCTGCAAGAGTAAGAGCAAGCAGCCATCTCCGTCCGCTGCCCGAAACAGAGAACTGTACGTGAACGTTATCGCTCGTACGGCTCCTAACCCCAAGTCTAGTCGTCGAGTAGTTTTGTTCGGCTGCTTTCCTGTTCCACTCGCTTGACGAGGTGTATTCCTCCCGAAAGAGATCTGTGTGAGAGTATACGTCCTTATCTGCCAAATGTTCACTTTGCTTAGACCCTCCATCCAGATAATGGGTAGGAGTGGTCTCCTTCCAGGCTTCGCCGGCGCCACTTCGTGGGGCAGCCCGGTTGATGGTTCCTGATAGTCTGGTCAATCTTTCTTCGAACCTTGCGAAGCGAAATTTTACCGGTCTGCAACTCGGCGTAGATGTGCTCCCCGAAAATGTGGGGCTGTCTCTCGGGCCCGTAACCTAGCCTACTCGTAACAGATCGGGTGCACCACTCTATTATGGATAGCATTACGGTATCCATACCCCTACAAAATAAGGTTCGAAGAAAGCTTTCTTCAAGCCTCTAGGTCCGAAGGGTGGGGTGGATAAATAACGCGTTTTCTGGCTTGCCCGGGGGAGGGCCGAAGGCCGACTCCCCTGTTTCGGCCCCCAAGGCCCAGGGCATTGGCTTCCAGCCACGGGAGATTATTCACGGTCACCCCCCGCGCTTAGGGTAAGAATTAGGAGTTATTTCCGGAAGCAGCTGCCAAAATATTTCCTACTGGTAACTGCATTAGGAGCTCTTTCCTTCTAACTGTAAACAAGCCTTAGGTTTATAGTGAAGAGGAAATGAAGCCAAGGTCTTTTCTTTGATGGTAGTTACTGTTCAGGTGGAAAGCCCAAAGGGCTTGTTAAACTTGCCATATCTCAGTGCGTGATCAGCCAATGGCTTATCACGTGGAGCCTCGCCGGCTTTTGAGGCGTAAAAGCCTTGCCTTTGTTTGAGGCGTAAGAGCCTCGCTAGCCCTTGAGGCTTAAGAGCCCCGTCGGCTATTGAGGCACATTAGCTCTGCCACCATAGCTTGAGGCGAAAAGGCAACCCAGCCGTTGAGGTCCGAAGGAGAGACTTAGGCGGCTCTGGCTGTTACTTAAGCAAGCAGCCTTGGAGTTAAAGTCTCGGTGTAGGAGTAGCAGCTCTAGCCACTGCAGTTGCGGGTGTGACAGTCCCCAACCGATATAACGAGGAAAAAGATCAGGAAGATTAAAGAAAGTACATAAGAAAAAACAAGTAATTTTGTAATCGTTAATTAAAGGGCTAAAAGGAGCCGTCCAGCAAGATCAGCGGTCCTAACAGCGCAGCAGATCCGAGTAAATCGATCCAGCAGCAGTTCTTGCATTAGGTACATACATAAAAGGCTCAGTTGATAAAAAAAAGCAAGTTGAAATTGAAGTACATGTTTCAAAAACACCCAGTATTGAGGATAATGTTACTAAAATGAATTGACGAATGTAATCCAATCTAAAACTCTCCCTTTTTTCCTTTCAAACTTGTTCAATAATTCTTTATAGCTTTTTTATAATACAGCAATAATTTAGTTATTTCCAATTGTAATCAATGCCGGTGAATATCAAGCCTTCTATAACCTCTTCCGTAGGTGAACCAGTGGATACCGAGTCTTCTATACCCTCTTCCGTAGGTGAACCGGTGGATACCGAGTCTTCTATACCCTCTTCCGTAGGTGAACCGGTGGATACCGAGTCTTCTATACCCTCTTCCGTAGGTGAACCGATGGATACCGAGTCTTCTATACCCCCTTCCGTAGGCGAACCGGTGAATACCAAGTCTCTTTTTTTTTAGACTTTCTTCTGTAGACGAAGCCGGTGAGACCTCTTCAAGAAAAAATCTGAAAAAATCTCAGAATGAAAAACAAATATGTAAAAATGTGAAAATGAATATAAATGAATAGAAAGAAAAGTAAGAATAAATGAAAAGAAATAATAATAAGTTTCCGATTTCACTGGGCAAGGTAAAAAGGCATGCGGCCAATTCTTTTGCGAAGAAAAACAAGAATTGGCTGGCTCATTTTTACTTTTCTTCACGAGGCAAGTGGCCGATCAGCCGATTTGCCGTTTTCGTCAATTATTGGCACGCAGGAACCGAGCAAAGATTGCCTCCATGCGGCTCGATGCCGTAAAGTTGGGTTGTTGCACACTGGTACTGAGAAGCATGTACCCTTTACTTCAGCTATGGCACCGAAAATACAATAGTACCTATTGGATGAAGGAATTGCACTAAAAAAAAAGTGCTGCGCTAGTCTTTTCTTTTTCTCCAGGTGTAAAGCTTCTTTCTTTCTATGATTTAATAGCCTTAAGTCACCACTTGGGTAAAGTACCAGTACCAATCACAAAATTCACTTACTAACAAAATAGGCTTTTCGTGATTAATAAAATTGGATTGATATTCATGGTGCATAACAAGGGTCCTCAAAGACACAGAAGTAATATGGCAAATCCGGAAGTCTACAAGTATCTCTAGCACTAAATAACAAATCATGACTACTGTAGTTAATAACGCGGAAAAGGGAAGTATGGGTTCAACGAAATTAACAATGTCAGAATCGGATTAAAAACAATTAAAGTTCTATGTGCGAAAACATATGAAACGGAAATGTTTTCAATAAAGAATCGTAAATTACCTTACCACTTGTATTCCAAAGAAAAAAATTATACTGAAAAATATTGTAATACATAGAGAGATAAGATCAAAAAAAGGACGAAGTATATTCGTGGCGTGTTGCCTACAACATTAGTATATTGAGCATATACAGCCAAACCACCGCAAAAGGATACCCATAATCATAAGAGATGCATAATGCATCTCGACAAATTTGTTTCGATGTTGCAATAATGAATCAAATAAATTTTCCTTCTCCTTCATAAGTGTTTTCTTTAGCCATATTCTTTCTTTCTTCTGCCTAGTCTTTTATCTTGCCCAGTAGTAAACTTTGTGTTCTCCATGATTGACGTAATCCTGATAAAACGGGGGGCAAGCAAGATTAACCCATCATCACTAACTTGCTAGCTTGCTTTCTGTAACATGCAGCTTTCAACATACAAACATGCGGCACTGCATTCTTGTAGCATGCGAAACATCCCTTTGGTCGAGTGCTGCCCCTTCCCTTCGGGAAGGCCCTGGTTGTCAACCACAATAAATAAAAGGCTTAATCCTCATTTTTGAGGCATCAGACTCAAGCTTCATGCTTCAAGCAGAGTTTATACTTCGAAAAGCAACACCTGAGAGAAAAGAGGAGCAACCTCCCAAGCTGAAGGCTTTTCTAATGCAAAGCTCATGCTGATGGCTTCGATGCAACGCCTCAAGCTGATCCCAGCTCGAACATAAGTCAACCACACCAACTCTGCCCAAACTACGCGAATCATATCCGACAAAAAACCCCTTCCTCCTTCCCCCTACAAATGCAAAGCCAATGAAGGTGACACGAGGGCGAAGAAGAATACTTGTCTTTGCGGTGCCCTGGCCAGCATTACAGCAGCCACCACAGGCGGCAAGCCTGGAGGACATCCGGATTGGCGAAGACTACGCCATGGGGACGTAGCGGAGCAGTTCCTATAGCCACGGCAGGCAAAGTGCTGATTTGTTGCTTGATGGCTCCTTCTTAGTAGCCTCGCTCTGGCTTCGACCGGATTTGCCAAATCAACAACCCCATATTAGGTGGGGGGGGCGAAGCGCGAACAGAAGCGGTTGGGCTTGTGTGCGCCTCCCCCTACAACAGCATATAAACCTTTTTTTTAAGTGGCAAGGCCTATTTCTCGATCAACGTAAGTGAACTGTGCAACGACGTTTTGTGAAACCGCACCTACGACGAGCCTTATTGAGATTGAGTAGGCCAATAGGCACTTTGTTGGCGAATAAGAATAAGCCAACAAAGCAATGTAATTTGGGACACGATGAATTGGTGCGTGCCCCGGGCAATAATAAAAAGGATCACCAGAGTATAGCACAGCATCGCCAAAACTTGCCCTAGAGTCAAACTGTCAACAAGGATTTCCCACTTTTTCTTCTATTTCCGGAGAGGTTTGGTCGTAATATTGCAATACCGTCCAGTGGGCGAAGGAAGATCGAAAGAGCGAAGGCTCACCCGGTTTGGGTAAGAGGAGCAACATTTCGCCAACCAGTGCTGACTCGAATCTTAGGGGACAAAACACAAAAAACCACTGCCAACGACCACGCGAAGAAAGTACTTCGGGTGAATAACTGCTGCAAGCAGTGCGCGCGAAGATGGTCATCACGGTGAGTGCTCTGTTGAACCCTGCTCTTTGGGGGGTGTTTTGCTGGAACCAAATGTGGCCCTTTGATGACCAGGGCCTAGACCTTTTCTCTGTCATTTGAACAATATGATGGGAAACTATCACGTGTGGTTCTTATCCTTTGGGGGGGGCTTGCTTGGAAGAGTTTACCTATCCAGATAGTTGCTTTTTATAAACTCGTAGAATCAATGCGTAAAAGATAGTCAACTCTATCATAAGATAAATAGGTGAAAAAGCGACAATTTGACACCAAATGTCTGGAGGTGTGAAAAAAGCTGCTGTGAGAAGCGAAAAAATCAGAAAAAAACGACGATTTTTTATACAGGTTTTCACAGAAAAACTTTTTGATTCTAGCAAACAGATTACAATTACAGGTACTTGAGAGCGTATTGATGAAATAAAGAAAATACGAACAGTTAACATAATATAGTCAAAAATCTTAGGTTGTAACTTTATTATGAGCAAATTAGTTGATGTTGTACTTAATTCGTATGAAAAGTGCCAAACATTGGGAACTACCCAAACAAAAGTAACAGAACGGAACAAGAAGAAGCAAAAACCACTTAAGTAAAACAATTTCTTGTATTGTTTTCTCCGTTCCTCATAGCAACTGGGGATCAAAAAGCACCAAATTTGATAACTCAAAAAGGGGAATAAAAAGTAAAAGCATAATATTAAAGACGTAGTAACATATGTGCTCGAGGCCTCCGTTGATTGCGTACGAATAAAAGACGGGTCTAAATAAGGCAAAGTCGGAAAGGGTTTAGCTGGGAAAGAAATAAACTCTTCTGGGAACCAATAACACGTAAACCATGTCAAACTGAAGCAAATCAATATCCGAAAAAAACGAATTCTAACTTCCTCCAGAATAGTTTTGAATACGAGATTCATGATATTTCGTCGTGTGTTTAACCCGAGCCTTCGGCCTTTGTTGGTAAAGTCGACTCCGCGTTCCAACCTCTATTTCTGCCGGAATACTCCAACAAAACTCCAAGCCTTCGTTCTCCAGGAAAAAGAAATGGAGCCAAAATAATGATAAAAAGACGGGGGACATGAAACGCAAGGAGCGCTACGCGCCTTTTCTTTATTCGAACTTTTGCTCTCCAGCCAAAGGCCTTTGTGCATTTCGCCAACCAAGTTTTTTATGAGAGAAGGCTCGAGGGCTCTCAGCCGAAGGCAAACTTCGTTTGAAGGGAATAAAACGCTTGGCGTTTTCTTAATTGCATTCCTTCTTTCTGAACTTTCCATCCTTATAAGGTACTCATTATAATGCAATTACTATATACTAGATCCATTTTGTTGAGGCGAGCAAAGGGCACAGCATGAAGAAGCGCAGACGACAGCCACGGGGACCGTGTGGTTAAAGCTTTCAAGGGCCTGCGGCCTGCGGTCTCGTCTTGTTCTTTCTCTCTTTCTTTCTTTCTTTCTTTCTTTCTTTCTTTATTCACGGGGTTTACTCGAAACGGGCAAATAGAGAAAGAAGGGGACGGAGAATAGAATGCGTCGAGGCACGTAGCAATAAAAGCGCTCTTCACTTCTGGTTGCTTCTTATCGTTGAGTCGTTAAGCCTTTAATCGATATGCAAATGAAGCAGAATAGAAGAAAGAAACAAGCTGCTTTCTTATCTGGATAAGAATGTACTGCATTCTTGGCTCAGTCGGATAGAAGAGCAACAACCTTCTGAGTTGAAGGTCACAGGTTCAAATCTTGCAGGATGCAGAAAGTGCACAGTGGGTGATACCTACGTATAAACCTCTACTTGTTTGATTCTGCGAGCCCTTACTCGTTCTACTCTTGGTCTGTAGGAACAACCTCTTTATTGGAACAAACAAGGTTACACGCGTAGATTGACCAATTTATCACCGAAGTACCTTGATCTTGGTCCGGAAAGTAAAGCTTACTTATCATGGGGGGGGGGGAGTGGCCGAGTGATCAAAAGTGACAGACTGTAAATCTGCTGAGGGTTTCCTACGTAGGTTCGAATCTTGCTTGTCCCAAAGAAAGACGAAGTCTACTCTGCATTCGAGAAAATGCGCCTTTTTATATTCCTTTTCTTCGGCCTAGCGAAAAGCGCTTTCCAGGGCGGATAAAAAGCAAGCTCCAAGTATAATAAACACGAACCATGAGGTCTTCTTTCTTTGCTTACCTTCAATCCCTCTTGTTTGAGAATTTCTAGCAGTTGGTTTGAGAAATGTACGTGTCCTAAGGGTTTTATACCCCGTTTGGTAGCCCATAGGACATAAGTAGGGTAGAGAGGTTTTCTTCTAGATATCTCCAAGTGGCACTTTAAGTCATCCTTCATCTTGGACCCCACAAAAGCACCCGGACCTACATCTATCTGTTCTTTAACCCAACTTAGGATAGGATTTAATAGTTCCCGACTCTCTTGGGAATACATTATGAGGCTGGGGACCATAGAATCCGTCATCACCAAATACTCTTTGGCTTGATGAGGATCTTGTTTCCACACCCACTGAAAGATCCCTTCCAATTCCTGGGATATAGGTGCTTTCCATCCCTCTCGTGCGTAAGATATAAGATCTTCTATCTTTTCAGTGATATTATCAGCATAGAAAACCCTCATTCTTCTGGTCAAAGCATTCATATGATCATGGACCCCTAGAGGTACATTACCCACAATAGGGACTAACCCCTGGATTCGTATCTCAGAAGAGCCTTGAACAAATTTTAACCTACCTCTAACGGAGTCTCCTCCTACTATTTGGTTGAGAATACTGATGTTCCCTGAATAATGTTCAGTGTCGCTTATCAGTATTAGTTTCTTACCTTTTAGATTGGAACACTCGAAAGTGTTGTTATTTAAGTCCCTCAGGGTTGTAGTTAATACATTTCCCATTCCCACAAGAGCGGTGAGAATGGAAGCGAGTTTAGATTTACCAGTGCTCCCAGGCCCTTGAATGTATAGGAAAACCTGTCCCTCCAGCCAAGAGTTCATAGTAGCCCAGAACCACGACCTTATGAATTGGACGCGGTCTTCATGAAAAGAGCAAAAAAAATTGGTAAATAGACTCTTCAAATAAGGGTGCCTTGGCATCTGGATCGAAGTCATAAGAAAGCCGATAAGTAAGGAAAATTTCGGGGGACCACGGGCCGAACCCCCTTGTCTTAATATTGAGTAATCCATTGGTGAACGCAATATTTGTGTGTCATATATGGGGTCCCCCAGCATTGCATTAGGTCCACACCTCATCATTTTACATATATTCTCAGTCTGAATTAAACTAGGCATTCTCACTTCACATTCTTTGAATATTCTCTAAATTAGGGTAACTTGTTCATTATGTGTTAATTCTTGATAAAACCCTGCTGGTGAGTAAATAAAATAGAGGTAATGTTTTGGAAAAGATTTGAAGTATCGAAAAACCGTTTTCTTATGCAGAACTTTGGTTATAGTATAGTAATCTAATGTACCCTTTCCATTACTTAATTATTCGGGAAATATCGGTTGATATATAAGCCTTTCAAATTCCATAGTTATCACCTTCTTTTAATTATTTATAGATTTCATTAAAACCTACATAACCTACATTATAGGTTATTTTACTTAAAAACCCTACACTATATATACACCATAATAATAAAACATACACCATCAATAGCTAAATAAACTTCCACCGTTCATACTTTCAGGTCCGGGCAATTCATCCTTCCATTGTTGATTACAGCCCGACCAGACCAGTCACCAGTCCTTTTAACCTAAGAAGTTATACGAAGAAGATGAAGAAGATGAAGATGCTTAAAGTAATGGTGACATACTGAATTTTTGTAAAGAAACATATTACTCTACTCTTGGTTTCTGAAAGTAGTATTAAACTCTCTACTTCTCTTGGTGACTACCATCGAACCAGGGAAAACCTTTCTTAAGTATAAGATGCCTAAAAGAGAAATCCCTATGAATAAATAGAGAGGATAACTAATTGTATCAGATAGTTGACAATCAGTTATGGTTGTTTCATTTATCCACCCCAGATTATCTGTTAACTCGTCACGAACTCTTAAGTCAAAACTTAGCAACTCCTTCTTAAATTGATCAGAAATAGATCCAATATTAATACGTATAGACGTATAATTGAAAAGTTCACCTGTAGCATCTATTTCAGACCCAGTCGAGGTCGAATTAGGAGCTTTTTTTGAACCAGTCAAGTTCGAATTTCCTTTTTTTTTATTTCCTTTTTCCGGAGGGAGAGGAATGAAAGTAAAAATATTCCAGAACGTCAACATCGAGAAAAGGGATATCCCAAATGCATCCATTGTATCGGATACAGAAATGGGACGGTGGCGAAACTTAGATACGAAAAGTCCGGCCACCATCCCCATAAAATATATAGCAGTAACATTTAAAAAGAAGTAGAACTCATAGTAAGATTTACTTTTTAAATCTGGATTTTGTACAATAACAGCAATCATCCTTTCAGAAGGCACCGCTAATTTATTCAAAATTTCCGAAAGACTCATAATACTTATTACAGCTAATATCCAACATATTAATAGACTCAACGAAAGGCAAACTAACACCCATGTACCTCTAACCTGGGTACTTTTATAATTATTATTGTCAAGAAAATTATTATTATCCATAGATACGATAGGGCGCCGGTTCATAATTTACTTGTCATTTTTAGTTTACTAACCATTATGGACCTTAATTAAAAGGATTTAAGTGTAGTTATCATTGCAAATGGTTATAGATATGTAGGTAAGTAGCATATCTTGATGCATGTTATTATATGTCAATCTGTATCTAAAATTTGATGCATGTTATTATGTGTCAATCTGTATCTAAAATGCCTAGACGATGTAGGTGATGTAGGTTCGGTAGAAATATATATATGCAAATATAACTTTCAATATTTCTTCTTTAGTTCAATCTGCTGAGGATACATTAGACCCAAATTTTGGCCAATTTTTAGAAGTTCTTGGTAAAAGTCTTTCATGAATTCCTCATATTCATCCTGAAGAATAGCTATGACATTTCCATCATGATAATGACCCAAGAGTTCGGCTTGAGGAAATTTTTCAAGAACCTTGATAGTGGTATGGGCAAGCAAAGCAAATTAAAATGATTGGAGATAATTAGCATAAGACGTAGGGAAATGGGTATCGGTGACCCTACAGAAATGCCCTGTTGGTCCTATGATAAAATCATCTTTGTATGCTTCTTTGATTTGATTTGCGATGGCACGAAAATCTGTGATAACTGAGGATGCCTGCATTTCTTCGGTCACATTACGAGCCATGGTATGGAAAATTTCATAGTCAGAGCACTCTCTAAATTCTTTCTTGGAAAGCCCCATATCTTTTCTAAAACTCTCCTTAATTCCATCTATCATAGCTCTATTACCTCCCATGAAGAATGAGGAGTAAACACAGACTTTAACTGCTGGCTTATTCCATACTTCTTCTCTCCCATTCTTCTTGAACTCCTTATACAAGTAATTCCACAAACCTTCTCCTTCAATGGCCCTTTGAAGAGCTTCAAGTTCACGTGGATACAATCCTAATAAGATGGATGTGTAACAACTTTTCAAGTCGAGGTCAACTATACACATTCCAAATCGCTCTTTACATACTCTTCCTAACTCAATATATATCTCTTCTATCAAAAACCGCTTGATGTTGTTTATACTATCCTTATAGGATTTGGGTATGATCCGTGGAGATGTTCCCAAGCGCTCGTAGGAGTAAGGAATGGCCCCGAATCGATGGATGGTGGTGATTCCTCTGAGCATAGTTTCTCTTACCAATCTTCTAGACTCTGGAGAAGAAATTTTGACATCAGCTAAATATGAATTTAAAGAAGAATCCACATCATATTCATATTCGCGAGAAACCTGGTTAAGGAATTCTTTTCGTGGGGTTTTGCCTAGGAGAGAAAAGTATCGGTCATAAAGGCAAGGTACTAAAGCTGGATGTTGCCCTTTGTCGGGAAATTTATAGGTAGAAGTGATTGGTTGATCACTTCTAGGTACCGAGATAGAATCTTCTTTTTCTTCTTCTTTATCGGTATGTAAGGGAGCTCCATATACCAGATCCCTAGTAAATACTTCACATTTTACTTGGATTCCTGATATGTATATACCTTCCTTTCTTCTTTCTTTCAGAGAAGAGAAGCATTCTCTTCTCTTCACCTAAACTACGCTTTTAGAGCATGCTGTGGTTACCATCCGTTTACACGGTGGTTGGGTAAGCTCTATGCCCGGCGGCACGCAGAATGAATGCGGTCTTTTGCTACATATGGTGATTACAGGATCGCATTTCTTCTTCTCCATAAAGCTAAACAATGACTGTAGGCGACGCAAACGGTCGCCCACTTTCTTTCCCGCGAAGCCGAAAAGTAATAACCAGAATAATGGCCTTAAAGCCGCCCCATAATATAAGATTTCGCAGCAGCCACCGTTAGCACAGATAAAGCCAATAAATGAGCCATCAGTTGGATTAACATATAAGGGAATTACTCGTTCGATACTCCTGAAGAATGGTGGAAAGGGCCGCCCAACAAAAAAAAAAAGAGCGCGGACGGCCACGGTTGGAATCTGTTTAAATTGCTGCTTCACCACCCGGTTATTATATAATAACCTTCATTGAACACTCCTCAAGATTGGGGATAGATTGAAAGTCAGAGAAAATGTACAGAAAACTTTTTGTACTACAGAAAAGGAGTGGAAACGACCTATGTCTTTTGCTACTCACCCTTCCAGCTCAACTACGGCCGGGCTAGTAACTTCCTGCCGGCTAAACTAAGGCACCTTAATTTCTTCCATTTTTCCTCCTTCTCGGTTTACCGAGGTTTATTACATCCTCCCCAAAGCTATCAGTTCTATTATTTTTTTTTTTACGGTATCTATCTCACTTACCAACGGTACTCGCTTGTCGTCTAGGTTAATATTCTAGACTCTGCAGTTCATATCCGCAAGGAACAAAGTGACTACTTCCTGGGTGATGGTACCTACTCCTCCCTGGAGTGCTATGGCAAGTCAGAGAAAGGAATAGTTAGTTGGAATCTATGGACTCTCCTAGCCTAGTTCAGTTTGATTTGAGGTTGAGAGGAGGATAATATACGTACACGGTCTTTCCAGTAGTGTTAGTAGTAGTACCTGCGGACTGCTTCTTAAGAATTACGTTTGATATTCTTCTCTGCAAAACTCATAATAGAAAAATCCATATTATATGTTAATTCGGAAATTATAAACATTTTGATCTCGATTGAACTACTGCATTTATTTTCTCATTTATACTTTAAACCTAGCCGTTCATGCTTCACACGTGAACCTTAAGGTTCTCCATAACATAATAAGTTTTACCCCGTTATGGATATTTTAAATTCCTTTCAGCACATTTTGACGTATCCTCTACTTATTTTCTTTTTGCCCACGAATTGTATGTTGAGCCCACATAGAGTCCATCTTACCAGGACTTGGTCCTTCATCTTATATTGCTCTTTTCGAAGAGTTTCCAAGTTCGAATCAACCTTCGACTTGAAGTCGTCAAAGTCCCTGTTTGTCGCAGGTTTGAAGTTCTCTACAGAAACGAACTCGTCCCGCCGCCGGTAGTATAGGGCCACTATTCTATCATCCCATTGACCATAGCCTTTTGACCGGATGCAAACAGGGCTGAGTGGCGTGCCACCTATAAGGTTTATGCTAAATATGGTATAATACAACCTTTCCAATCCTTGCGAAAGTATTTCCAAGGGCCTTCACCCAAAAAAGCTCTCTCGACAAACAAAAGTAAGGCTGGTATTTCTTTAGACCTAGAATAGTAGTGGTGTATAACAAACAACTATTAGGATCCACATCTACCATTACATACTTGGAAGTACGATATAGTACTTTGGCTGACTTTGCAAGACACGCACGCCGGACCCTGCGTTTCTTCATACTCAAGATCGACCATATATAACTTGTGGGTTGGATTCGAGGAGAGCTGCCCATGTCTTTTCAAGACGTCTTTTTAGGACGACGGAGCCTTACCACCAAAAGTAACGAGAGATTTCACCACAAAAGACAGTTGATTTTGTATAATTGTTACCTTACCTTGCGGAACCATGGCTAAAGTGATTACGTGGGGTTTAAGTTTCTTTTTCCCTAGCCTTACTATGAAGATACTTATTTAACACCGTGTTGTTCGATGAACATAACTTGACATAGAATTCAATGTCTTTTGGGTAGAAAAGCTGAGCAAGCTCAAAATTAGCTTAAGGTGCCCCACAGTTCCTCCGTGATAAAAGAAAAAAAAGAAATTAAAAGGAAAAGCAGGGAATCTAAATTATTAGCCATGCAGCTTTTTCTGGTAAACACGGTAAACACTCGGAAGGATTACAATACCAAGTTAAAGGCACTGAACTAATAAGGCATATTGCGCATTTGGAGGATACCCCTCTGGGTGTTGTCACTAACCAGTTCCCTCGAAAATCATTCAGTTCCAAAAATTTGCGGGATAATCAATCGGAGACGACTGCTCCGGCTACACCACAATCCAATTGGATGACAAAATTGGCAACGTTGTGATAACCCAAAACGACAAGTTTAAGGGAACTAGGATAACCGAAGCTTTTATCAAGCGGCAACCTAGACCAACGAAAAATACCAAATGCAATTAAAAACTAGACCTTCCGAGAGCACTGCTTACATATCAAACTGCATTTCTTATCATCCAAGAGACGACAAAGACCAAACCAAAGTATACGTAATGTACAAAGATGATAAACTTATTTCGAAGTGTGCGCACGATGGCTGCAGGGAGAAGTAGAAGGTATTTCTCCGAAGCATGTCAGATAATTCGGCTTCTACTAAACGAATTATGAATTCCCTTTCATAAAGTTAACAAGAACTGAAAAAAAAATTCGAAACGGCATATACACAAGAGGGGAAGGTCTTGCGCTGCTTCCTGAGTTACCCACAGGTGCCGGAAAGACCTCTAAAGCTTTAGAAGCGGCTAGCCACACAATCCAAGGGGCACCAGGTTCCGATTTTACTTCATTACGGTTAAATTGCTTCAGCAATGTCACGAAGAACTGAACAAGATCTTCCCTTATACTACTGAATACCACACGCTACCCTCATTTCTTATTCTGTTTGCTCAGTTTACCCGCTTCCTGGGACGACCTCTTCGTACTTCCTCCACTGGAAAAAGCAAAACTTTCTATTATATCTCATGTACAGGTAAATATATTATTGGGTTCTCAACTTTTCCATCCCTAGTAAGTAAGTTCTCCTGGATAAATTACATTCACGGTTATGCCTTATACATCACCCCCTTATTTTTTTTGACACCGTAGTTGTTTTTTTCTACATTGTCCGTTACTAACTTAGGAATCGTGATGCTTTCTAATGATGTCACGTACTCCATACCGTGGATCAATGTAAATTTGGTTTTATTACATAAGTTGTATAATGTAGACGCTATACGCTTCGCTTCTATGATAGGGCCGGGAAAAAGCAAAGCGTTCTCTTGGCACTCGACCGAAGGGCTGCTAAAAATAGCACTCGACCCTTAGGAGAGAGGGAAGAGGAACGAAGTTAGCTCGCTAGTGAACCTTATTACTTCCAATCTACTCCCAAAAGTAGCTTAAATTTCCTTATAGTCGGTATAGTAATTACTCAAGAAAATTATAAGTACGATTTTAGTCTTAGTAAAAGGCTTCCCATATTTACAATCTAATAGGCATTTCTGGCCATCAAGAATAATGTTCGATGTTTGTATCATATCCATAGGGAGGGTGTCCAATTAGTTCATCCATTATTCACAAATGTTAGCTTAGCTGTTTTCTGCATCACTGAAATTATTACAAAGTATATCTTTACAAACTCACTTAATGCTGGCACTAAGTCCGTCTCATGTGTATTTGGTTCCCCCATGACTAGTAACTGCCGTTGCTTCAAGTTTCGGGCTTAATTAAAAGGTTGTATACCAGCCATGGAATAGCTTCGTACTCCTCTCTCAACTTTCTTCACTGTACTTTCGGCCTTCTTTATTGCTTACATGAGCCGATAATCGAGTGAAAAAAAAGTTTTTTTTTAGTTTGTTATTTTGCTTGCAAATCCGCAAATACACTTACTTCATACCGAGGGATATGATGTCAGACATTTACGAGCCAAAAAATTGAATTCTCTAGCACTTTGCCCCAATGCCTTGAGCGAGGAAGATTGATTGATTAAGTCAGGACCTCTTTGTGGATGACGCTCTTGCCCGAGCACGCGCTTCATCCACGCTTTCACCCCGGCGCAAAGTTTATTCTTTATCCTGCTTTAGAAGATATTTGTAGATAGTATTCCAGCCCTTGCGAAGACTCACACTACATTGTCGGCCATCAAACTCCGGATATGCTTTGCGTATCCTTTTGGTTGCTTTATGTTTACTTGCATCTTTGTTCTTCCGATATGGAAATGATAGCCTCTACCACTACGCTTTTCTTTAGCAACTAACTATGACGCTATTATAAGTGAAAATGTTACGCGCAACCTAAATCGTGGTTCTGTTTCACGTTTCTCAGCATGAGATAGTGTCATAGCATGATGTATATTTATTCCCTTCATAATCAGAACCATAAGAATTGTCGGGGGGACACGAAAAGGAGTAAGGCGCCTGACATACTTAAAATAGGATTCGGTATTAAATCAATTTGTAGCTGCGGGTGAAGATGAAACGGCAATAGCTCCTGCAAGAACCACTAAAAAAATCATAGCAAATAGGTTAAGACCTAACAAAAGTAAACCTAAGACGTAGCAAAAAACTCAAATTGAAAAGAAAACAAAATGGACTGAAGAGAAGCACGTATTACCGCAACGTAGCAATGCCCGAAGAAAAAACGGAAAAAGAAGTATCAAGGTTAGATCCAAGACCCGGTAATGGGTGGTATGCCGCCCCACCGAAAAGGGGATTCGACAAATTCCCTCTCAATAATTCTCTCAAGAAATCAAACCATTTCTCGAAAGTCGAAGCCTGATATCTTTCAAGCAGAAAGAGAATAAAGAACGTCTCTTTAGCAGCAGAAGCTAGAAAGCAGAATCCGGAGCTTTCGCCAGGACCTGGATCCGGCTGGCTGAAAAGGAAGATTTGAATCGAAAGTAGTACCTTCTTCCAGCCGCCAAGGACAATGAAAGAATCGAAAACAGTATCCTTTCCTTTCGGGCCGGGGAGAACGTTTGGGTCAAGAACATTATCATTCTCCTGCATAATAGTTACCTCTCAAGTCAAACCTACTCCTTCGTCCTACCCTTCCAACCGGGGTTTCCCTACAACAAAATCAAACAACTATTTTATTACTTTCCAACCAAGCACTAATTATTAAATCCAATTTGGATTTGTTCTTTGTCAAACGGTAACTTATGTATGGCTTCACACAAGATTTTTCATTATGGGTGAAACTCGTTGAACCTCCATCAGTCAGTTTTACGAATTCTCTCGAATAAAAAAAAAAATTTAACCGTTTTATTAAATGAACTTTCCACAACCCTTGATTTAAAAGTTCAAGACTTGTTTTACAGTCAGATAAATTAAATCTTCGTTCTCCGACTTCTACTTTTCTCTTGAATGAATTATACATTGCCAAAAGCTCTTGAAATCTTGAATCCATCTTTTTTAGAGATTCAACAGTTAAATTAAACTTTTTGACTGGAGAAGACCGTTCATCTTTCACATCTTGATGAATGACCTAATTATTAATCTGTTTTTGTATCAAATGAAACTTCATAGAATAAAATTTCCTTCTTCGTGAGGGGGTAGTAGGAATAGAACCCAGTTATACCAGTGTTGAACCCATAGCTAAGAGCATATATTCTTTCGTTTCAACATGTCAATACGATTAGAACCTAATACACACCAATCTAGCACAAACTTGTTTGTTCTTAAGGGAAATAAAAGATAACATTAAGGCAAGTACATCCCTGACTAGATACCACAGCTCCTATACTAAATTACAACCAAATTTACCAAGATATTGAAGAGCTTCTGAACCAGAAATCTCCGGAGGAGCCCGAGGAGCTTCTCGAATCAGCCTCTCCAGTCTTCGCTGCTTCAGTCGGGGAGCAGAGTAGGGCCATTTATTACCCGGCCCTTTGCGGCGGCAAGGACTGTTCTATTTATGGCAAAGACGGTTCTTCATTTTCCCCGATTTGAGGAGGTGTTTCCGCTTGTTGTAAGAAATTCAATCTTTTGAGCCGCGAGACTCTGTCTTGTAGTAATGACAACGGCACAGAGTCTTCGGGTTCATAAATTTGGTTTTCATTCTTTGCCAGTTGTTTTTCAAAGAGTCGGGCCATTCGCCTTTTTGCTTCTTGCGAGGACCGTTCTATTTGGTCCAAAGTATGGGGGGCTTATGCTTCTTCTTACTACTCGTCCTCGACCACTTCAAGAGGTATCCCCCCCTCCAGGAACAGCACAACAATAGAAAGAGGATAATCTTAGTACGAGCAAACTGAACACCCCCGCAGTGCTTACACCTCTCGGCGGTGCTTACACCTCTTGCTTATCGAAGTGATGTTCTTTCACCTTTAATGAAAACTTGTACGGAGAAGGATTTTCCTGCCGATGCTTTCAGCAGTTCCTCCATACCAAGTTTTAGCTATCCGGCGCTGCTATGGGCACAACAACCAGTACACCATAGGCTGACCTCATCCAGTCCTCTTTACTAGAGTATAATTCCGGCGGTTCTTTCGAACCAAGGGTGGATAGGAACCAAACCAAACCGTCTTACGACGTTCTAATGGGGCGTGTTGGCTCGCTTGTAGGTGCGGAAACCGAAAGAATATCTTCTTCACTCTTCATTACTTTCAAGCTTCTAGGCCAACGGGTCGCACTAATTACGCACCTTCTAGCATAACCATTTACTTTTGCTTTGATATAAACCATGATCTCATTATGGATGCAGTAGGAATTGAACCTACTGAACCACTAGGCATCCATCCGCAACCTTTTTTTTTTACAGCAAGAATTAATGCACCTACTGAATTGCCTAAATTATTGCGGCGCAAAGCTGCTATGCAATTACGTAGTAATGGCATTCCCGATCTCGATCCATCATTCAAAATAAGAAGATTCCTCCTCAAATGTAACGATTTATAGTAATGTAAGCGAAGCGCGTCGCTGGTTCAATATTGGCAGAACGCCTGCCTGGGGGGAAGTGAAAAACAAACACCAGCGCCAGAAGCAAGCTTTTGAAGAAGGATAAAAAATAGCACGTTCTGCTGGACATAACATAATAGAGGACAAATCAAGGGACTCACAAAGCGTGCAAGTAATAAACTCAAGTTTACTCAAAATGCAAAAAAAAAAAAACTTGGAATTGCTTTGTTACTCTCTTAACCTAATAACTTATTAACCCCTTGTAAAAATAACTACAAAGAAATCAAGTATGTCTGGTTTATGGAGTTTCAAGGAACCCAATAAAGCGTAAAGAAGCCCTCTTCCCTTCGGTCGAAGTGACCCCTCGGGGCTCGAAGTGGCCCAGCAGACCCCCATAACCCCTTCGTTAACCTTCATTCCTCCTTACCCCTTCAATTACCTTATTCAGGAAAACGCAAAGTTTTCTCCGTTAACAAAAGGTCAAGTGCCGGGCCTTGGTAGTTTTTATTACCGGAATTGGTAAAATCAACCAAGCTGCGCCTTTTTTTTTTTCGCGCCCCAGGTCGGCGGCAAAGCCCACCAAGCGCGCTTTGCTCCCTTTCTTACCTTCGCCGCCCCTCATTTTGCTAATCCATCAATGCTGTCCTATTCCTGGGCATACCTATGTAAGTCCTCTAAGGTCTTGAATTGTAAATAGCAAAAATTCGAGCCATCTAAGACTGGAACCAAGGTCAAGCCCTTTCATAATCCTAAGAAGCTATTCAGTATGCTACCAATTATGCAGATGAGAGTGCACAAAAGGCCACACCTCGAGACTTCCGGGGGTCGGAAGAATTTTCATTTTTGGGGATGAAGCAGAGAGAGGTTCGAAGAAAGCCAAAATAACAATTTGATAAGCAATAAATAAATCCAGTTTATCAACAGGCATTACCACGAGGCTTAAGTTCTAAATCGCATAATTGATCAAATCAACTGCTATTTCTAAGGTGCCTTTTCCGAAAGGGCTCCCATAAGAAAAATTAAATAACTATTATCAGCTACGCTTACAACCTTGACAAGCCTAGTAATGAAATTTGATGCAAAAAATCTCAGCAGAGAAAGTAAGAACTACGGTGAAGAAATGATTAAATTTTTAATTGTAAGAAAGGTTCGAAGATCTTGGTTTCACGGGTTGTCTAAAAGATTCACATTCAACTGAATTTTGACAAGATTTTCCGTGGAACTTGGGGAAAAAAAACCACGGTAATCAAATGTCTCTGTTAATTCGAAACAGATTTGTTTCAAAATCCCACGAATTGCCATTATTAGTGACAGCGTCCAAAAAAAGAATTTTCAAAGATTTTATCGGGAAATTTGAAAAAGAGGGTCACAATTATTCACAAAATTTATTCTAGGCTTAACTTCCCTCTGACTGCTTTGCCTTTTTTTGATTTGAATTTAGCCAGCTTTTTAAACTCCTTTTGATTTTTACTACGTCACAGATTTGTTTTTTATTGCCCGCGGCTTATTCAGCCTATGCTCAGGAAAAGAAAAAAGGCCGAAACGAAAGTCATTTATTAACGAAAGTCATTTATTATTTTGGCGCACCATAAGTTTAAGAAATGGCTAAGTAACATAAGGGTAATGTATTGGATTGCAAATCCTAGAAAGATGGTTCGAATCCGTCCTTAGCCTACTTTACGATTGGAACGTTCCCGGTGCTGCTGACCCATCTACTACCTAAGGCCAAAGACCTTGACCAAAGATGCTTGAATTACAAGCTTCACACTGTGTTGAAAGTTTAAAGAAAGTGGATTTGAACCACTGACACCCACCCATATTTTCAGTCCTTCGTGTAGGAATTGTAATATTTGCTAGTAATACTGCCATTAGAGAAGGAAATATTGTCAAGCGCACTGGATCTATGATGAATGTTCCAGTAGGAAAGGCCATGTTAGGTCGTGTAGTTAATGCGTTAGGATCGAAGATTCGATGGAGAAGGTTAAGCGCTGTGGAAGAACGTGGACGTGTAGAACTCCGTTCCAGGGATTATTGCACGTCAATCTGTGCACGAACCCCTGCAAGCAAGATAGAAAGCAGTAGATAGCCCTCCCACCCAAGAAATATAGGTCGTGGTCAACGAAAACTTGCCATAGGAGACGGACGAACTGGAAAGACTATAGCTATTGATACCTTATCGAACCAGAAACAAATCAATGCACGGGGCGGGCACCTCTGAGAGTGAAAGATTGTATGGTGTGTATGTACCGATTGGAGATAAACGTTCAACCGTGGCACAATTGGTTAAGATTCTTCCAGCAGAACAGAAGCGGGTGCTTTGGAATATTTCATTACTGCAGCAGCAGCTACTGCTTGGGATCTTGCTCCTACGCAAGAATTATTGGCACCATATTCAGGTTGTGCTGTGGGATAATATTCTCGAGAGAATGGAATGCACGCATCAATAAGTTATGAGGATCCGAGTAAGCAATCAGTGGCATATCGCCAAATAATGTCGTTATTACGTCGACCACGGGGGCTTGAGGTTCGAAGAACGGCAGGAGATGTGTTCTATTCATCTCGTTCATCAGAAAGAGCTGCTGAAGGGTCAGATTCTTCCGATGCAGGTAGGTCGACCGCATTACTCGCGATTGAGTGCAACCTACCGGGGCGTAGTTTGATCTAAAAAATGGTAGGAAGAGAATTCGATGACAGGCAAGACCGAATCACGGCGAGAAGCAACCCAAAAGACCAGAGCGTTAGGAGGATAGGACGAGGTTCGAAGAACGGAGTCCAGAAGAAGCCCATAAAAAAGTCTTCTCCGCCCGCTATTAACCTAGTTCAATGGGTAGCCGCAGCATTGTCTAAGCACAATGAGAGCTTTGAGTATAAGCATCATATACTTTACTCAAAAATCCGCTCAGGCTGCGTTCATCATCCACCGCGGGGGTGTCTACTATGCTCGTTCGAGCAGGGTTGATACTGGGAGCGACTCTAGGCTGCTGTAGGCTTACGCTCTCGCTACGAGAAATTGTTCTAAAAAGAAGGTTCGAAGAAAGGGCCACGCCGATCCTCGCTCGGATGCTGATGTCCCCAGTAACTTAAAAAGAACGTCCATAGAATAAAGGTACTGGAACGAATTCTGAACTCCATACGGAACTTTGGAATGGATGAACGCTAGAACGAAGAAATACGAAAATATCTCTTCGCTCATTGCGTGCAAAGATAATCCAATCTAAACCTAGCATGGAATAACATAAAAAGCGAGCCAGGTAACTCAACCACCAGGACAACCCCTTAAATTATGGGGCGTCGAGATGAAGTGGTTCAACGACTTTAGTTTGAACCCTTTTCGCGGGACTTATCTATATTCCCCGGCCAGGACAGTTGATATTATAGGGTGGGAAGAAAAATAATATTCCTACCGAAGAGAGGGAAACGCCAAAAGTTGGATGTGATGAAAACCTTTTGGGCGTTTGAAGAGAAGAAAACGCCAAGCGTTCGAAGAGAAGGCTCGAAGGCGGCTATCAGCCGAAGAAAGCCGGGCGGCGGCCCCCACCCAATTGAGACTTGTTTTATTCCCTGAGGGCTGGAAGAAGCTGACCCTGCTGGGGAGCGTGCATTTTTTCCACAATATTACCTTCTAAACTCATGTGAAAGATCCAGGCCACTGAAAAACGTATTCTTGTACTCGTTTACAGTTCATGGCTGGCTCGCCGCCAAGTGGTGTCTTTCATCTTTTAATTCTTCTCTTTCCGAGCCCTTTTAAGTGAAGCATATGTTGTGTTCCGTACCTATCTTTTCGTTGAACGTATGGGCACGTCAGCATATACAGCAAATATGGAGGGGGTCGAAGCTTTCTGCCCAATTCTTTGATGGTACCAAAGGTGAGAGGGCAATAATCTTTCCTTTGATAATACCAAAGGTGAAACAATAATACCTCCCTTGATAAGTCTCTCTGAAAGGCTATCCCACACATCCAATCAAGGTTGTTACTGCAAAGCCGTCTTTGGTAAATGGATAATATATTTTGGTCTTGCCGAGACTGAGTCGCCTGTCTTCCCGAGAAGGACGTTTTTCATTCAATCCCCAATGATCTTTGCTTTCCTAATTGGCCTGGCCTTCGACCTCCTCTTCCTCCTTCCTCCGGTCAGTGCGTAAGTATAGTCTATGTACGAGATATGTCTATTGTATATATAATAGCTATGCTTATTGCGTTTACAATAGCTATGTTTAGTCTTTGCGGTTCGTTCCGAAAGCTAGAGACCAGTTACAGGGAGTAAGCGCTCAGTGAGGCGGCTGAGAACCTTGCGTCGGGTCAGTCGTTCGCTTGGCTCAGTCCTTGCCTTCGGCCAGTCGTTCAAGCTTTGGTCCGACGCTTGGCTCAGGTGAAATGAAACCTGGCTTCGCTCGTGGAAGAACTGCTGAAAGTACAGCCGGGTAAAAAACTCTGGCTACGCTCGCCCTCACAAGGTTCGTAAATCTCCCTGGCTTGGCTCGTAGTAGTAGATAGGATCCGGTGCAGGGTCAATCTCCCTCCCTCACATGGTTCGGCGTAAGAAGGCTACTTTGGCAAAGCTGAAGAAGGAAAAAGCATTGCGGGCTGCTGGCTTGTGAGTAAGGGACTCTGTTTTAGGAGTAAAAGGCTCTCCTGGCTCCGCTCGAATTCATGAGCCCGGTTCGCTTCGCTCGTAAGGTAGGCACTCCGAAGGCTTCGGATGATGTTAAGGCAAACAACTTGCTTCGCTCATAGCTAGAGCACTCCCGGCATAGCTCGTGAAAGCACTTGCATTGCATCTTCAAGAATCGCCGAGTAAGCAAGAATTTTCTTGGTTAATTGTCCGGAACTAGGACAATAAGAAGTGTAAGCGAGATCATCATATATAAAGTAACTCAACAACCTCAACAGTCAGAATCAGCTGAAATTCGGAGAAAGTCAACCGTGTGTTAGTGCCATTCCGGATAGACCGTAGCAGGTATTTAAGTACTTATTATTCGCTCATCGCTCGAAATCCCCACCAAGTGCAACGCTTCGCTCAGATAATGTAAGAAGAGAGAGCTCTGGCTGGACACGAAGTGTTCCTTGGTGGGCTGGCTTTGGAAAACAAATTTGATTCGGCGGCTATAGTTACCTATAGTAATAAACCCTGCGGGTGCCCTTTACTCTCATACCCCTGCGATTCTTGTCGACGCTCGTACCCGGATCAGATGGTGGCTATGATGGAGGTGTTGAGGATCGGGGATCGACTGGTTCTCCTGGAAGTTGCAATCCCGAGGTTGCCCTTGACATTCATTGCGAGATACATGTTCAGATAGGAGGTCCTTCACACACAAGATCATCATTGTATTTCTTCGCAAGGTCGGGAATGAATACCGCGCTTTGCTCAGCAGTCCGGATTATCCATCCGTCACACGTTCCATTTTGACTAAAAAAACAAGTGAATAGCGCTTCTTGTTCACATTCATTTGCAAGAAGTAAATGATTGTCCTTGTTGGCACAATGAAAAACTGATGTAGAATAATCATCATATATGTATTAGAAAAAGTTCCCTCGATTCGCTTCTTCAGGGATCGGATCAGAGAAGGAACCCCGTTGTCCCATAAGGTTGAATCATCGTCTATAATACGGATCCATCGATTCGCATTCATCGTCGAACTTAATCTTGGGAAATTCGCTATACGATGATGAGTTATCGTAAATAGAATGAATTGAATACAGATCCTTCGATTTGCATTCATTGTTGGTGGTTGAGCAGGGCTTTGTCCTTGCGCAGAGAAGGCCAAGCCCGAATTGTTATCGGACGCCAGCCACCTATGTCCTTGCAAAAAACACCAAACCAATGAGATGGTATTCGTTTCAGCTTGTTAGATAATGAAAGGTTAACATATATAACGTATCATCGACGTTTTCGCTCTTATTACTCATAGGTTTAATACGATTTTCTTTTTTTATTCGATTGACGAATTTACGTTTTAATAAATGTAGGTGTCTCTTTCCCGAAAAGACCTAGTTCGTGAACTATGGTAACACGCTGCTTTTTTACTGCCCTCATCTCGGGATAGGCTTATCAGCTGCAACCAAAAGCTTGCATGTGACTAATACAGTCACCACGCAGTAGACGTTGCTTCCTCGTTCCAGGGATACACGGTAAGTATTGGTAATAGCTGTCGTTGTTTTGTTCTCGAGGATGTTGCAACGACTTAACAGTACGCAATTGCTTTGCAGCCGCCTGGCCCGTGGCAGTCGACCAACATCGCCAATGACGCGACTCATAAAATCAATACTGCTTCGAGCCTGAACGAAACCCCTTCGCCAAAGGGCGGCCGCTGTTTTCCATCCGCGGAACTCGATGTACCTCGGTCCGAAATGGCAAACAGTACCGAGAAGCACAAATATTCAACAAAAAAGGCAAAACAAACGAATGGAAACAATTTGAGAAATAGCATTATTGGCAACTGGAGTTATTCAACCAAAGCTCACCAAAGAAAAAAAGGGTCTTCCTTCGGGCTTGGCTCGATCGAAAAAGGAAGCTTCTTTTCATTGCAAATTTCATAATAAAAATAAGTTGGATCAAACAAAAATGTCTCATTTCAACTTACTAATCGTCGCTTATTCTTGTAGTGAACTATTCTTATTGTTAAATGTTCCATTCAAAATAGAAAGCTTATTGTTATTGTTATCCTACCTACCCAGTGTTCTTCGTGTTTTATGCGTGACTGAACTAGCCAATAAAATCGTTCCATTAATCTTGAGTTATTTGGCAAAAATTTTGCCCCAAAAGTCAAAGCATTTTCTGGCTATCATATTTATCGTTGCTTTATACAGTGACTTCTCAATTGTTTCTAGAAACCTCAGTATGTGTTTGGTTACAATATATAGACCTGTTTGACTTTGTATGGGGCATAGATGATTCTGGATGTCAAGGTATAGTAGGTTTCATGGTGGTAGTCACAGGACTCACTACCAACTTGCTTCCAGCCTCTGTATTTATTTTCAGTACTTTTGTGGCCTTGTTGCTTCCAGGATGTTATATGTTCTCATTGGCATGGATGCTAGAAGAAGTAGAGAAAATTACTTTATTCGAAGTAGGCAGGCCATTGGCCAGCCAAACCGCCTGTTTGTTTATGTCGCTTAAATGCAAGAAAAGTATCCTTCTACTTTTCAAACAATTAATTCTTTGGGCTTATAGATAGAAGAAAAGGCAAACATTCCTCCAAGCTGGATGAAAAAAATAAACTAAAACCCTGGTAAAAGAACAAAAACCAAAACTGGAAGCATTTTTTATTCATTCTCTATTAATTCTCTGGTCTGTTCTTGTACCACATTTCCATTCTGCTACTTAGGGCTGTTCAAATACATCATTTCTTTCTTGGGTTTTGTTGCTTCGAGTCAATATCCAAAAACTCTGACTATCTTTCCTCAAAGGTAAAATGATTTACTCATCTAGCTATTAAATTTTTGTTTCACCTGATCACTGGGCTTTTCCTGTGTTTCTATAGCCCTTTTTTATTTCAGATAAAACTAGTATTTATTATTTATGAATGAGGAGGAATGCCCATTTATGAAGCAAGAATCAGTCCTTATGTCATCGACTCACAGTGGATTCGGCAAAATTGCGTGATTGGTTGTCATAATTTAAGAGCATTCTGTGATTATGATTGGAGGAGGTGGAGTAAAAGATTTGCCTGATTGAAATAGCATCGTATTCGAGGAGTCAAAGATTCGCAGGGAATCCCGGATCGACGTCGAGGCGGATCTGAATATAGTGCGGAAAAACCCAAAGATGAGATATGAATCTATTTGATTTGTCAAATCCTCGAATTTTAGCTTTTTTGGTTCATCAGCAAACTCTTCATTCAGTTGTGGCGTTCGACCGACCTTGATTGGTTGAAAAACCAATCAAGAATACTTTCAGAGAAGGTGGGAACGTTGCGTGGAACAGAAAGCTTTTCTGCGCTTCGCTCATTCCATCGTAGATATTATTTGAGCCCGCCGCCCATCCAGCGGGGCTTTTGTCATCAAGACCTAGGGCCGTTTCATAATCGCGGATACTACTAACTCTATTATTACGGAAAATCGTGGTATCGAGATGTAAAATTGAGAAATTATTACAGTTCAGTAATAATACGTCCACCTACGGGACAAACGTTTGGCTTTCGTCTCGTTAGATGTATTATTCATCATTTCCTATGATTTAGCGGGAGCTGCTATTATAGGTCCTGGAAACGTATGAGCGTTCTTTGATTTATCCCGTGTCGCGAAATCCATCACGGGCTAAGCAATTTATTGGTTATGCTGCCAGCCACCCGGCACGGTTCTGCTTTAACAAAAGAAAGCGATGGCCTCGTTTGCCTCAATGAAGGCGTCTTTAATATTATCCGCTTTTCGGAAGAATATGAAAATGAGGCACCTAGCCGGCCAATAAAACCAAACCTGCTGCTAAGATGCAGCAGGGCTCGAGGCAGTGCGGCGGCTGAGCCCTTCCCTTGCCTGTGGGGCACGAGTCGATAAAAAAAAAAACACTAGTTTAGGTTTGCGAATGATCGCGTTTTTCTTTATTTTCATCCGGTCCACGATTTTTCCTCCCTAAGGAACTGGTAGCGCCCCTCCCGAAAAAACCGCCATGTCAAGTAAGCCGGCCCCAGCCAGCCGCCTCGCTGCAGGTTCCCTAACGGTCTCTAGCTAGCTCTCTTTACGTGTTCGCCAATCAAGTAGCTTAGCTGAATGATGGGGCCCAAGCCTGAGGGCAGCTGCAAAGCGCGCAGCCCCACCTAGTGCAGGCTGCAATGCCTGGGAACCGAAAGGGAACCATAGCAACCACCCCGCCGCCGGTCCATGCGGACACTTTTCGCGGTACACTCTGGTAAGGTAAGTCCGCCTACTCATCTAGTCACACTACTAAGACCACACTACAGCAATTTACCCAGTTTACCAAATACCCAGTTTACCAAATACCCAGCTTACCAGGGGCAACAGCCGGGGGGGGGTAGGAGAAAGGTGAAGCCTTGCTCCCAAGCCGGCGGAGGATCGGAGATCGCTCGGCATGCGACTGCGTAAACCTTACGAGACCGATCCAGTTCAGTCATGGTTGGTGGAATACCCCGAGGGGCTTAGCATTACAAACACCATAAATCTGCACTCGCCCTTCGGCGGTCGGGGGCTTCGCTCTCGCCACATCTCTCGACTTTATTACTTGAGAGATAGAGCTGGCAGCTGGGCTTATAGTTTAATTGGTTTAAACGTACCGCTCATAACGGTAATATTGTAGGTTCGAGCCCTACTAAGCCTATTCTCTACTTGCTATATCCTTCCGTCCTTCAAGCTCGTTCTGCGAACCTTGCTGCTTTTCCCATATATAGGGGGGTGCGGCGGGTTGTGATCCCGAAAAATTAACGGGTGAAAGCCAATGCCCCGCCCGGGCTTGGGGCTAATTATTAATTCCGTACGAAACGGGGTAGTTGCGGCCTCCGGCCCTTCCATGGGCAAGCCGGATAACGCGTCATTATTTTTCCACCTCGGACTTCGAATCTCCAATAGCCTAATTCCGTAGGGGTATGGATACCGCAATGCTATCCATAGAGTGGTGCTGCATCCGATCCGTCACGAGCGGGCTGGGTTAGTCGTGGCCCGCCGCCCCCGAAGAAAGAGAGCCCTACAAGGGCACATCTACGCCGAGTTGCAGACCGGTAAAAGAAATTTGGTACCCCTTAGATGATTTACTGGACTCTCAGGAACCATCACCAGGGATGCCCTTCGGGGGGGGGGGGGGTGGCGCCCGCGAAGCCTGGAAGAGGACCACTCCTACCCATTATCTGGATGGAGGGTCTTGGAGTGAACATTTGGCGGATGAGAGGCGTATCCTCTCACACAGATTACTTTGGACCTTGTCAAGCGAGTAGCACGGTAAAGCCGAACAACAGAGCTACTCGACTATAAGGGGGTTGGGAGCCGTATGAGCGGTAACGTTCCTGAAGTTTCTCCGAGAGGAGCAGCAGAGGGAGATGGCCGCTTCTATCATTCCCGCTTATTGTTATCACCCATGGAGTATAGCCAAGTGGTAAGGCATCGGTTTTTGATACCGACATGCAAAGGTTCGAATCCTTTTACTCCAGCTTTATGCAATTATTATGAACTCTACGTTGGTCGAAGCCGCTACTAAGTCCGTGAATGTATTTTTAATTTCAATCTAATTCGTGAAAAGAAAAGCAAGCTAACGTAAAGAACTACGCAAGCCTCCCTCCCAACGGAGCCAGAATAGAACCTCTCCCACAGAAAGAAGAAAAGGAATAAAGGGAGGGGGCAAGGTCCTCCCCATTTCCCCTACTCATAAGGGTGGGCTTCGCCACCAACCAATGGTAGTTTCATTATGGTAGTATACCAGTTTAAAAACTTCCAGTTCCAATCAAAGCTTATGGATCCGTAAAGAGATTATTGGTATGTATAGCCACTTTGGCGGTGGTAGTTTATTCCAGCAGCCAGTTACTTCCGAACGAAGAGTGGTAATAATGTTTCAATCTGTCTTGCGAGCCTGCCATCGCCAAAAAGGATGAGACGCTGCTCCGGCGAATTGGAATTACTTTCGGTCGAATATAACCTGCTATCCGGCCGGTGCAAACTGCTGACACGCACGAGCGCACGCCATCAAGCTCTCTGCCTGACACTGGTCCAAAGTGGACGGGCCGGATCTAGGTAGGGGCGATGCCACACTAGCATGATAACGGATTACCCACATCAATCACTGGGAACAAATAACTAAACGACATACTTCATCAGCAACGCGCGGCCGGCCTATCTAGTAGGAATAGCGGTGAGATCCTGTCACATGCACCCCCCGGTAAGTCGTCGGTCGGAGGATCGATCCGGGCATACCTGCTGCGCCTGTTCCATGCAGCCCCGCAAGAGGCTGGAACAGCGAACACAAAGGAAGCAACGGAAAAGGAACCTATGCAGCATCTGCCACACCTTCGCAGGTTTGACTTGACATCGTTTACAGACTAAGCCCCCGCCCGTAGCGGAGGTGTCCGAATTCGTGCGGAATGATGGGGTTGACGCCTGCCTGGGGTCCTATTCATTATTTTTGTATTTCGTCCCTCCGAACGCATGACAGTCCATGATCTAAGCTATATTACCGAAGCAATATGAACATTTTTTGATAATAGCCCCGAAAAACTGAGCCGAAATCCCGGGTCAATAAGCCAGCCGCCCAGCAGGGCCAAATAGCTTAACCGGCACATCTATTCGTAAGCTTCAAGTGCTGAGAGGAGATGCAGTCCCGAACAAACAGCGAAACCCCTTAGTAAGAAGGCACAAGACAAATGTACATTACCAAGCAGCCAGGGAAAAGCGTGAAAGGACCTGGCTGGCAGAGGGTTCCTTTGCATCAATAACGGTATTGTGCAGCAATAGGTGTTGAAAATAAATGAACCGGCGAACCAATCTACAAATCGAACTTCACAATGAATGAGCTCCCACGGCTGGAGACCCTGGCGCAGCGCTCACATCGCCCGCCCCCCCCAACTGTCACGGTAAGCCAGATATTGCTGTTATTCATGTCTATCTCTTTGCCATAAACTACTCTTTTCTTTATTTATCATCTTCGAGAAAAAAAGGAATCAATTGGTGCCTATTATTGATCCCCAAAGGAAAGAATCGATTCTTTTAGGCTGCAAAATCGACCCCAAGTTCTGATGAAAACCTAAGATTCCACCGCATCCAATCTTCCTTCATCAATTTGCTTGGAAGTTGTATGGATGTGTGATAATTACAAAGAGGCTTGATTTATCTCGATGTGGTGAAGCTATAGGTTATGCTAATAGTTCCTCAACGATGAGAGAGGTATATTCTTTCCTTTGTCGGCTTAGCTCACAAGAATAAAATGCATAATAAATGAAAACAATCGAGCTAAATTCAAGGTTGATACTGTATATTTGCTTGCTTTTGTTCACAGCTGTGAAAAAAAGAAAAATACATTGTTGAGGTAATAAAGGATGGAATCTCAGCTAATGGATGGGTAACCTCAGCAAATGGAAGAATAAGAGCATGAAGGTTAAAGTGACTGCCCCCCCCCCCCACAGCAGCTAATTATCGTCGTAGGAAGGACTTGCTGAGGAAGGATAATAGCCTTCATTCCAGCATCTTTATGCGATGACATTCTCTAAGCAATGGTAAATAAAGGGGAGACTTGGCGGTAATTCCGCCCAGTAAAAGCCCAACCCAACCGTTATAGGTAAAAATTCCTTATTACAAATACTGATGGGTTATCAAAAAATAAGGTCAAATTGACTAGATTTTTCGAAGATTTTTCGAAGATTTTTCGAAGATTTTTCGAAGATTTTTCGAAGATTTCTCAATCTGCCACGGTGGTGCTTTTAGTATTTTATAACTTTCATTCAATTTCTTCTTTTTGTAATAGGCTTTCTCCCTAGAGCTCATAGGTCTCTCTTTTGGCATAGGTCTTTCATTCCCTTCTTGCCTTTATCATTCTTCCCCAAACTTTGTTTTTTTTTAAATCCGCTTTTTTGTGCGAAATTGCTTAATAAAAAGCATCATATAAAAAATGTACATGAATTTACTCTGTTACAGTTCATGACTCAAGAATACTCATTATAAACATAAGCGCGGGGGGTGACCGTGAATAATCTCCCGTGGCTGGAAAATGCCCCGGAACCTTGGGGCTAATCCCTACGAGACGGGGGAGCCAAGTAATTTCCCTCCCATCCCACCTCCACAGCAGGACAAGCTCTTTGGACGGAAATGCTATTTCTCCATTTTGGACCTAGATGCTTGAAAGCTTTCTTCGAACCTCATTTTGTAGGGGTATGAATATCGCAATGCTATCCATAGAGTGGTGCATCCGATCTGTTACAAGTATGGCTAGGTTACGGGGCCGAAGAAAGGCAGCCCTGGGGTTTTGCGCCTCTAGCCGAGTCGCGCAGACCGGTCAAATTGGCGAGGTTCGAAGAAAGATTTAGAAAGATTTAGAAAGATTTAGAAAGATTTAGAAAGATTTAGAAAGATTTAGAAAGATTTAGAAAGATTTAGAAAGATTTAGAAAGATTTAGAAAGATTTAGAAAGATTTAGAAAGATTTACCGCACTATCTATCAGGAACCATCACCAGGGCTGCCCTTCGAGGTGGCGCCAGCGAAGCCTGGAAGGGGACCATTCCTACCAGGACATGGATGGAAGGTCTCATAAGCTAAGTGAACATTTGGCAGATGAGGGCGTCTCCTCTCACACAGATTGCTTGGGGGAGGAGTACACCTTGTCAAGCGAGTGCAACGGTAAAGCAGCCGAACAAAACTACTCGACTAGACTTGGGGTTGGGAACCTATGAGCGGTAACGATCACGTACGGTTTTGCAAGGGCAGCGGACGGAGATGGCTGCTTGCTCTTACTCTTGCACTGCAAGGGAATGATACTAAGAAGATGAGACCCTTCGCATTAGTTAAGCCTCGCCTTTAGAGGCGAATGAATGAGGAGCCTCTAGACAATTCTTGGGGCGGCTTCGGTGACCCCTCCGTGTTGTCAACCTTTGGCTTATTTATTATCCGACCAATTTTGCTTTTGGTTGCCAACCTATTTGGCTTGTAGCCGCCGGTGCTTTCCGACTTAGTTACGGCTTTGCTTTATACCCAAACTTATTAGGCTTGTATGTAGGCGGTAAAGGAGTTACTTGTAAATACTTCAATAGCTACAAAAAAATAGCTACAAAAAGAGGAGGTTGTAGGAATGTAGGGAGGAGAAAGAGGATGATGATAGATGGATGGATAGCCTGCTTTAGCTTTTGCTTCCATAAAGGTTTGTAGTAACTAGCAATAGAGCTTGCTTTTGCTTTATTAGCTATTGGAGATGGAATGTCGACTGACGGTTGGGTCAATTGATAGACAAATTCCGAACTTTGCTTGATCTTGATTTTGCTGACGTTCCGAGGTAATACTAAGTAACTCCTGCTGGGTGGGTTTGAATCATCACCCGATTGATTGATGTAGGTTCAAGTCCTACTCCAGGAGAATAGGAAGAAAAAACTCCGCGTACATTTCTGATTCCAAGAGAGAGCACAATTTTTGGTTTCAACTCTGCGTGCTTTGTTGGGTTGTTGAATTCTTTGCATTCTTTGCCCGCCCTTCCATGGGTTGCACTCTATTTTGCCCGCTTCGTTCTATAGGTTGTTGAACTTCATTCCGCGTTTGTTCCACGGTAAGGACGATGATCCGTCCGGCAGTAATCACGAACCCTCCCACTATGATTATGACCATAGCTATGATGGCGGCTTCCGTGCAAGCAAATTTACCCTTTTTTGAACCTGCGGACAAGTCCTGGAGAGCTTCACTTGAGTTGTTTGGGAACAGAGGGCTTCCCGCCCGCCTCAACAATGGACTTTGGATCTGTGCTTTTGTTGCTCTGCCGAATCAATATAATGAAAGTTGTTATTTTCACCTGCATATTGATGGCTTAATAAGGAGGAACCACCTCATATTGGGAAATGCAACATGCCCCTTGATTAGATCTTGCTTGGTATTGCCAAATTTTACTTTGGCAAATCATACAAAAAGTTCTATTTTGTAGTTTAAATAGGGCTGGCTTCTGGTTATTGTTTATTCGAATTTGTCTAGGCTATTTATTATGGCGTATAATAGAGGTTTTTTTGAATACGCAAGAACCGGTCAAACCCGTACAGATGCTTATTTTGTGAGTTGTATTATTGACAGGGTTCGGAAAAAAACTCGGAAGAATTAAAATGCAAAGCGTTTCCGTGGTCGAAGGGGTGAAGAAAACGCTTTGCGTTTCCAGTTTATTTAGTAAGGGCGGCGACTGACGACGACCCAAGCCCCTTCCAATGGTCGCTCGCCGCGCCACCTTGAATAATAAAAAGCGTTTCCCCGGGGATTTTAGTTCGTGCTAATGTGGTGTTTAGAGAAATTAAGAAATAGAAAACTGACGATGTAAATAAAATACAATCGATTATCTACCCAAAAAGAGATAAAATCCCACAGACCAATAATGGTCATAAATATAGTTAATCCAAGTAACATAACAAAGGCGTAATGATAAACAAATCCACTTTGAAGTTGACTTATTTGCTTGGCTAATCTTCGGAATGTTACGGAAATTCCAGAAGGACCCAAGATCTCAATAGCACCCTTGTCTAAAGCTTTGAATGAGACTTCGTAGCCAAAACGCAAAAACCATCTCACTAGAAAGTCATTAAAAACTTTATCAAAAAACCAGCGCTTATTCAAAAAGCAATAAAGTCGATTACCAAAAGTACTAGTTTTCAAAGCGAAAATGAATTAATTTGCTACAAAATTTACATTATACGCCACAAAAGCACCTAGAGTACTAAACGAAATAGGTATTAGTTTGATAATGGTTGGAGTAGCAAACTCAGATTCGGCAAGAATCTCATTTGGGGGTAGTATGAAAAGGGAATTAGCCCAAAAATTGGCATATATGTTTTACGCGGACGGAGGGCACAAAAAAAG